AAAATTATGAAATAATACATTACATATCAAATACATTACTATATATTTTTATCCTCCCGCAAGTTTGCGTAATTTTTTTTTCTTTTGCGACCTTTTTTTTTTCTAGTAATTTCATAGAAATTACGTCGAAAAAAAAAAATAAATCCACAACGAATAATGAGCAAAAGAAAAAAAAAATAAGGGAAAAAATGGATTTAAAATCCCAGTTCGGGTTATTATGATTCGAACATAACAGATCCTCTACCCAAAAGAGGCGCCTAACCAACCTGGCTCTAACCCGTTTATATTGTACAGTGTACTTTATAAAGTATAACATAGTTATACTATTTATATAGATATTACATAATGTACTTATATTGTATAACAGATAATCTATTTATAAAAATACAAGATTAGATGCTTATATTGTATAACAGATAATCTACTTATAAAAATACAAGTTAATATACTCATAATGAATGACAGATAATCTATTTATAAAAAAGAGAATCTATCAAAATATAACAGAGAATATCCGATTCGAACGGATGTGGTTTTTCAACCAAATAAGTTTCAAGCTTATCACTTTAAGCCACTCAGTCAATTCTCTTTTTTAGTTTGTATTGCTCTATGAACTAAAATATAAAATGAATTGTTCATTCTTATAATACAGGTATGCACAATTCTATCTTAATTCCCTTATTTTTTTTTCTTTTGCTCATTATTCGTTGTGGATTTGTTTTTTTTTTTCTTACTTTTAGTTTAATATATCATGATATATTAAACTAAAAGTTAGTAATTTCATAGAAATTACTAGAAAAAAAAAGGTCGCAAAAGAAAAAAAAAATTACGCAAGCTTGCGGGGGGAATAAATATGTTACATATACTTAAAGTACAAGTGCGTACAAGACTCGAACTTGTAAGAACATGTCCGTAGCATGTCGTTATACCAATTTAACTAACGCACTTTACTGATTCCTCAACGAATTGAACGTCGATCACATCCTTATCAAGAATGCGCTTTACCTATTAAGCTAAGGAACCTTTATTACACATATAATATTTGAAAATTTAAAACAATTAAACCCCGAGGTCTTCTTTGCTTATTTTTTTTCTAGTAATTTCATAGAAATTACGTCGAAAAAAAAACGCAAAGAAGACTGGGGTAAAAAAAAAAGAACATAGCCATGTTCTTTTTTTTTTAAGAGCTGAGATTATTATCTTAAAAATATTAAAACTTATATATCTTTTCATTATATTATAGCAAGAGCATCCAGACTTGAACTGGAAATTTGAAGTTTGAAGCTTCCTATTTTACCAATTAAACTATACTCTTTTTTAGAATTATTAATAACACCTTATATAAAATTGAACAATACTTTTTCCTCTTACTTTTTTTGCTCAAGGTTTGTAGTGGATTTAGGCAAAAGAAAACAAAAAGTTAGAAGCAGCCTCAGTCTTCTTATTTTTTTTTCTAGTTATTTCATAGAAATTATGTCGAAAAAAAAACGAAAAGAAGACGCCGAGGAATTTTTTTTCTAGCCCTTGTTTTTTTTTATAGGCCCCCTCTCTCTAAGAGAGAGGGGGTCCAAACAGTTATGAAATTACGTCGAAAAAAAACAAGGGCTCATCCCGCAGGGATAGTTATAGATATTACGTCGAAAAAAAAAATTACCGCGGGGGAGGAATAAAATGACGTTTAAAATTAAACTAATGTTAATAACCCCATTTTTGAAATGAATTACACAATTTATTTATTTTTTATTAATCTTTTAAAAGATTTGTTCTTGTTTTAAATATAATTACCTGTGGAAGACTTGATTTTATAAATATACTACGTAGATACACTAAAGTCAAAAGAATGAAATGATTGTTATTATGTATAACTTATACTATCTGCATAGGTGTGTAAATATTCTATCTGTCTAGCTGCGTAAAAACCTTATCCCTTTAGATGCGTAAAAACTTTATCCTTTTAGATGTGTATAGACTTTATCCTTTTAGATGCGTAAAAACTTTATCCCTTTAGATGTGTAAAACTTTATCCCTTTAGATGTGTATAAATTTTAGATCTATATTCGGAAAAGAGTGGATTTGAACCACCAGGTGTTAAACACAATATTTAGCAAATATCTCGCCTTACCTATAGCAACTTTTCCTTTTACCTGCAATATTATAAAATTTTAAGGATTAAAATTTTGACTAGAATTGGAGTAAAATATGGAATAGAAGTTAAACTTTAATGGATGTTGAACATATAAAAGTGTAGAATGGATGTTAATAAAGAATTTAACTTAAATAGAAACTAGCCCTCTTATTCTTTTTTAGCCCCAAAAAGGGGCTTACCCTTTGGGAAGACCCCTAGTTTTTTTTCGACGTAATTTCATAACTGTTTGGACCCCCTCTCTCTTAGAGAGAGGGGGGCCTAGAAAAAAAACAAGGGCTCATCCCGCAGGGATAGTAATTTCGTTTGTTTTTTTTTTCTTACTTTTAGTTTAATATATCATGATATATTAAACTAAAAGTTAGTAATTTCTATGAAATTACTAGAAAAAAAAAGAGAAATAACGTCGAAAAAATAAAAGCAGGGTTGAAAAAGAACATGTTCTTTTTTTTCCTACCGGAGGGGACTAGATTGTAAAAGTTAAGTAGAAAGTTGAAGAGTATGAAATTAAAAACCTAAATATATAATTATAAAATTCATTATAGAGTACGAGTCAGACCGGGCTTGAACCGATATCTACTTTCGTGACAAGAAAGTCCTCTACCATTAAGTTACTGACCCAATACGGCCAACCGAACTCGAATCGGTACAAATCGTTTGGAAGACGAATGGACTAACCAATTATCCTATGGCCGCTTTTTTTTGGTTAGAAGCAAATATAATTTTCTATTATACAATATCTCTTTAATTATCTATTTTTATATTACATTGCTCCTATCTTTCTATTTTTTTCCGTGTTACACTATATCCCTTACAATTTTACCTTTTCTAATAGATCTGCTAAGAAAAGAAATGGTAACTTTTAAAAACTCTGCAGCCGTATATATTTTTTAAGATCTAAGGGACTTGAACCCTTATGAGAATGATTAAAAGTCATACGCTTTACCATTAAGCTAAGATCTCTATAAACATATTTACTTACTATGAATAAGTAATAAGAAATAAGTGATTCGAACACTTAACCTGCCGCGTGTAAAACGGATGCTCTACCAATTGAGCTAATTTCTTTTTTTTTTTAAGTTTCTTTTTTTCTTTTTTTTTCTAGTAATTTCATAGAAATTACTAACTTTTAGTTTAATATATCATGATATATTAAACTAAAAGTAAGAAAAAAAAAAAGAAAAAAGACAGGAAAGACGTAAGATCATTTTTAATTTTTTTTTAATTTTACATTAGTTTGTGGTTTTAGAGTAATAACTATTGCCCCAACCTGAGTAAAATAACATTATATTGTTACAAGCGAATGTCATTAGAATTATGACTGCATAAATATTTAACAAAATAGTTAAATACGTTTCGAGTTCATACCGGATTTGATGAGTCTTATTTCATTTGCACCTTTTTCAGTCAAATGAGATTTGCTTTTAATAAGCTCAGATGCTTTACAGAAATCTAAATAGTTTTGGCTCTTACTGCTTTTTAATGCATTGTTACTAAAAAAAGGTATAATGTTTTCATAGATTTGTAAGAAGTTATCCGTTCTAAATCTAACTACATCTTTGGCCTTTTCTTGCACAATATTACCAACTCCTAAAAATTCTTTAATAAGCTGAAAAAGTAAAAGATCTCTAGAATGTTGAGCAATAGTAAATACTAATCCTGCCCAATAACCATCTTTTTTCCTATTAGCACGAAAACTAATGTAGAAACAACCCTCCGCGTCTGTAAAACCTATAAGTCAATCTTTACTTATATCTTTTAAACTTAACGGAGTTAATGTAGGATTTGAAACAGAAAGAGGTTTACCTGTAACTTGTATAGAAAAACTATTAAAAGAGCTTAATAATTCATCAGAAACACCTTTATTCATAAGAGTTCTAAAACCTAAAATCTTTAGTAGACCCTCCGAATTCAGATGTTGTTTGTTTACAAGTAATTCTATTATCTGTCTAAAAAGCATGAAAGCTAATCTTTTTACAGTTAAAAGAGGATATTTTTCAAAATGAGGTACAATCACTTCATGTAAATCTTTAATGGAATTTACGGAATACGCAACATGACCTTTTTCTGAAAGATGTTGGATTTTCCCTATACCACCAAAAAATTTTTGTATTGCTATAAGTACATCCAAGTCTCTTTTATGTAGCTCTATCTTGTAAGCAGGTATAATAGTTCAACCTGATTTATATGTGTTGTCTTTACGAACAACAACATGAAAAGAACATTCACCATCCGAAAAACCTGTAACCCAACCAGGTGAAAGATTCAATAAATCAGTAGCATTTGTAGAACAAATGCTGCTTTCCTGAGGCTTACTAGTAGTACTAAAAGACCGACTACTGACCTTAATAAAATTATTCTTTGAAGTTAAAGGAGAATTAAGACTATGTTTAACCAAATCACTGTCAATCTTGCATTTAAAGGAATTTACTTTTTTTCCTTTAAAGTAATCACAATACAACCGACCATCGCTAGTAATAATATAATGGATGTAAGTATTAATCATATAGAATAATTACCGTACATGATATTTCCTATACTTGTTATATGAGAAGTTTCTGCTAAATATCCATCTCATGACACAGATGTAACATTCGTTAAATTTTTTTTAATGCTAAAATGGTATAGTAAATTATTAGTCATTACCATATATGGTAAAACATTATTAACAAAGTAATTAAAGAAACTACCTACTAATATAGCTAAAGGTATACTATTCATACTATCTATTAATAGTTCAGATATTCTAACATTTATTAACATTAATATAAATAAAAATAGGATGGATCAATTCTAATTAAGGTTAAGCTAGCGTCTAGTCAACACTATCTTATCCAGGAGTTACTATCACCGTATTAGTGATTATACTGCTGTGTGTAGCTTCAAGTATTATCCTTCCTCCTAATGATATCACACTCATTTTAGAACCCGACTGTACATTAGAACAAGTATTACAACTTATCCCCGGTGATCCAGTCTGTAGCGACATGCCCATCTGCCGACGGTCTTTAATTAGGATATTATTAACCGTTTTCACCTAATTTCAAATAAGGATGGAACTATACGGATTGGGCCTTCTTTTAGTTCCTATGCTTTTAATTCTTTTAGATTTTTTATAGCTTGGCTACGCAAGTAGCCAAAGGCTTATCATGATACCCCCCCCATCTGGGAGGGGTAACCGTTATAAAGGATTTTTTCTGAGTAATCACACCTTACCATTTATTCGTAGTACTATCTCCCGTTTAATAAAAATAACGTAATAAGAACTTGATATAAGGAGCATATGTAATTTCGCTTACATGGGAGCGTATAACTAAGGATTAAACACAGAAATTCTTCTAACCCTATGCCCCTTAATTTCGGCGTAATGTCCCATGAGTTTTTCCGATTGTAGATGTTTTGTTACCGTTCTAAAATCTACAGCTAAAATATCCGCTGCGTCGTTTAAAGTAGACGCTCATACTATTTCTCCTGAATCTTTCACTATTTCATAAATACAATTCGTTCAACGTCTATTCACCGCTTTACCAGTTACCATATCTAATTGGCGACCATCCTCCAGATGTCTAATAGTAGGTTTTGCTTTTATTATTTTATCTAGGTTTTCATTAGATAAACCAATAGTTTTATCTAAATCTGTGTTTGTAGTTAATCTGTATTTGTTCATAGAATACGATAACTCTAACATTAACGGTTTTATTTCCTCTCTCCTATGAATACCATTATATATGGCAGTACTTAAAATTTTAAAATCATAAAAATCTTTACCTTTTTTAGTCATAAACGGCATGTTCTCTAAGTAAGGTATTAAATAATTAACTAAGATATTCGTATTTTTAATTGCAAGTACAACTACTGGTTTACCAATTTTTGAACCTTTATCTCTTCTAATAATTATGGCTGATGAACTTTTTAATTTAAACATAGAATACTTATCAAATCCTAAATTATTTTCTAAAAATTCTTTAATTTTTTGCATTAAAGGTAGTTGTGTTTCAGATTGTACAACTTGAAATAGAGTATCAAACTCGGATCTAAGTAAACAAAATGAACCTTCCCCCTCTATAAACCCTAGTAATCAATGACCAGATATTACTATTTTGTGGTCTGCAGGTAAATTAAAGTAATTCCGGGTCTTATTCATACCATTTTTTAATTCTAAAATTTTGTCTATTAAGGTTTCTTTTTCCTTTTTTGACTTATCTCTATCCTGATATAAATAAAAAGCTTTTTTAAAATCTAAATAATCTAGAAACTTTGTAGTATTTAGGTTATATTTATCAAAAATAGCGATTAGTTTATAAAGATCTTTTGGATGTGTAACCGTAAATTTACAACTATTACCATACACTGCTATATCATTACCTATATTTAATTTACTTTTTATAGTTTTTAAAGCATCCATATCATCAACATGTAACTCAATCGTAAATCTGAAAGTTATAGATATAATTTTATTCGTTTTATCCTTATATAAGCCTATTGTGAAATTAGATTCTGCGTCTGAGAATCCTACAAATCATTTAATAAATTCTTCTGAAATGTTGCTGAGATTAAAATCCTCTTTTTCTCCAACTGTATGTAACGACTTTTTTTTGAGAAAAAGAGAGGAATTTAATTTTCCTTGCGCATTACTTTTTTTTTTACATATAAAGATATATGTAAAAAAAAAAGTTAGAAAGCTAACGGTGTGAAAAAAAACTTACATAAAGAAAGTTCATTTTTGTATAACATGATATTAAATAAAAAATCGTCTATAATTAAAAGTACCTTATAGAGTTGGATTCTAACCAACGCGGCATATTTGCAAATACGTTTTTTTACCGCTCCAATATATACAAGTAAGTAAGATAAACCTATAAAGTTTAATCCTGTTAGAATTAAATAAGCAGATATACATAAAAATAAACCAATTAAAAATAAAACAGATACAATCACAAATTAAAGAAGCCTCCTATACAATATTCAAAATTACATATCTCTTTAGCGGTTAAGTCGCGAAACACCTCTGTTGTATTACCCACACACAAAACACATAGTTTAATCAGTTGTAGCTGAATCGGTATTTTGTGAAGGTGTGTTCTTTCTTCCACTGTTCATTAATACTTGTATCCCACGTAATTTATTTAACCCCTCTTCTGTTAAATGGAGTTTTTTTTTCCATGATTTCTACAGCCTGCATAAAATATAAATAATCTAAATATTTATAACCTACTATGGGATGTTGTAAATGTAATAGAGGTAATAATTTATCTTTTAAATCCGAAAATTTAGTAACTATGATATCTATCCCTTCTCTATTTACAGCTGTATAACCATATCCTAAGTATTTCACTAAATATTCAAATAATTCTTTATCTCTTATATCTAATGATAAAGCAACCCTCCTTACTTTTTTTTTAATTACGGAATCTACGATTTGACTAGTCAAATCCGTAATTCGTAGATTAAAAAAAAGTTAGGATATAAACCCTGCTAATCAACAAGGATCTATTATTAAATCTGGAGATAGAGTTAAATTAGATATTCCTAGTTCATTTGCTGGAATAAGATCAGGAAAGGCAGCTTTTAATTCATTAGTAAGACCTTTACCCATCAAAGCTTTTAGAGATACTAACTTTAGTAAACCCTCCTTTGTTAAGTGTTCTTTGTTTTTTATTAAGGAAATACCTTTTTTTCTTTTTTTTTTCTAGTAATTTCATAGAAATTACGTCGAAAAAAAAAAAACAAAACACAGGAAGTCTTTACCTTTCTTGGTTGTTAACGGATACTTATCAAAATGTTCTATTAAAATCAACAACTCTTTTTTAGATTCCACACGATACTGTACTCCTTCTTTACCATGTTTATATATTTTACCTATTCCTAGTCCTACACCTCACGCACAAAATATAATTTTTCGTCATAAATAAGCGCTTTATTTAGTTTTATAGCTGTATTAACCTTATATTTACTTATACCCAGAAATTGGGCACAGCCGTAAACGGACGGGAATGACTTAAACAATACACCTTTTTCATTTATTAGATTAACCGGTCTTTTGGCTACTCTATCAATAGAAGGTTGAGCTAATAAATCTGTTATTTCAGAATACAATAAGTTTCTATCTATCTTTGTTTTATTAGGATTAGTTGACAAACGGTAATTATTCATCTGCGAAATTACTTTTTGGACCAATTCCTTACCTTGGGGGCTAAGATGAAGACCGGCAGCTTTAATCTCCAATATTGCGGATCAATCCTTAAAATCCATATATTTTTTGGTTTGTCAGGTTAATGTATCTAATAGCGGCACTAGCACCTTAAGTAGATATTCTTGATTAGCGCAATGTAAACTAGAAAAGGGCTTACGGTTACATAAAGCATTCCCAGGTTTATCATAGATAGCGAAGATGGACTTGTTGTTTGTGGAATAAGAGATAGAACTCTCCATATAAGATTCTAAAAATTCTGATATTTTTTCTAATAAAGGTCTCTCACTAGATACTTGCCCCAGAAAAAATATTTGTTGTAGTCGTTCTTTCGATATAGAAAATGAACCTTCTCCTTCTATAAATCCTAATAATCAATACTTCGTTATATGAAAATCAAATTTAGGTGTTTCATAGTGTCTTTTTGTGTTCATACCTTTCTTAATCTTATCTATTTTTTCCAGGATAGTTTCTCCTCTATCACTTATATTATCTACACCGAAATAAAGCTCATAAGCTTGCTTTCAGTCTTCGAAATTTAACCTTTTAGTAGTATTCAAAGGAATTTTACTTAAAATGTCAATTAGTACTTTTATCTCTTCTTTTTTTACAACCGATAAACTACTCATGTTTCCATCTTTGATAACACCGACCTTACCGATATTCAACCTGGTTTGGACATAGTCAAGCGCAGCTTTGTCATCTATGTGTAAATTTATTAAAAAAAAGAATGTGAATGGAGAATTCTCTCGGGCGGAGTTTTTTTTTATATAAAAACAACCTTCACCATCGATCAAACCACGTAACCATTCGTAAAAATCTTCATCACTAAGTAAATCCCTATTCAATGAAGTTGTGGAGTAAAACTTCCTACTAGGTACTCCTTTAAGATTTAATAAACCTCTTCCCGTAACTGATTTATATGGGAGAAGAGAGGTAGATTGCGTAACGGATTTATAGGGGAGAAGAGGGGTAGATTGGATACTTCTTAATATACCGTGGTCTTTCTTATGCAATATTATTGAAAATACATAGAGTACTCTTGCTTTTTTAGTATCTTTATTTATATCTCTAACACTTATTGAGAATGAACCTTCTCCATCAGAAAACCCTGTTATGAATAAAGGGTTTAACTCTAAGGGTGTATGTAGGCTACTTGAAGATTTAGTATGATATGACATGGTGAAGAGATCATTTAATTGGTGAGGTCAAGATACACGAGATTGTAACAGAATATTGTTATTAGAGGAAAAGGATATATCTTTTAAGTCTAAACCTAAATAAGTTGTAAGTAAATTTAGATTAAGATTATATATATCCGCACATCTTATGTTTAATATGTAGAGTATACCTTAAATAGTAATATAATTTGCTATAATACTACTACCAACTACCGTCTACTCGTTGCTCTTTTACAGATATAAGACTATCTGATTTAGATCCGCGATTGCCTATTTCTCCTTTACTGTTTGGCCCTAACTTTTTTTTTACATAGGTTATATTAAAAAAAAGTAAAAGGGTGGATATTATTATAGAAAGGATCATCTTATGAGTTATTACCATACATGAATCATTAGTTCATCCACTAATAGTTTTTCAACTATTGTTTGGTATCAAAAAGCTTTAAGGGGTCCCCGGAATTTGATAGTTTGATCCCAATGTATATGTTCAGGATTCTTACTAATAATAACTAATATACCTAATAAGATAGCAATAATGTACAATAAATCTAAATTAACTACTTTATAACCACTAAATGTCATTTCATTAACTATATACAACATTTAAAATTTTTCTTTACCCTTTTCATAACTATTAAATAGCTATTATATAAGTAAAAATATACCTAGTTTATATTACCAATATATAAGTAAAAATATACATAGTCTATATTACTATCATAATAGCCATTAACAAATAATCATATATATAATTATGAGGTATAAACTGCCCTCTATAATTATTTGTAACATTGTTTGAAATAAATATATTCCCCCCGCAAGCTTGCGGTAATTTTTTTCGACGTAATTTCGATTGAAATTACTATCCCTGCGGGATGAGCCCTATCGGGGGTCTTCCCAAAGGGTAAGCCCCTAGTTTTTTTTCGACGTAATTTCATAACTGTTTGGACCCCCTCTCTCTTAGAGAGAGGGGGGCCTAGAAAAAAAACAAGGGCTCTAAAAAATTAGAGGGGAATAAAGAATTAAATGTGTTAAGTAATTAAACTCAAAAAGTAAAAGGCTCTTGGAATTCACTTAAACTGCAAAAATAGTAGACATAAGTCTTTTATAAATAATGCAAGCCTTTAAAATGAATCGAACATTTATAAGAATATTAACAGTATTCCGCTCTACTAATGATCTATAAAAACTAATATATAATTTATGTATAAAATTAACCATATAAGAATTATATTTATAACACAATATGAACATTTAATTATATTTTAGGAGACAAGAGATTCGAACTCTTAAAAGCGTAATACTATTGAGTTTACAGCTCAACCCTTCTTACCAATAAAGGAACTCTCCTTTTTAATGTAATTACTTATATTCTCGGGTGAAGTTCATATATGTATAACTACACGCTAAACAATCCAAATATCAGCTACTTATATTTAACACTCATTTTAAGTATGAAAAATTTTTATAAATTTTCAGTGTAATTACAAATTAAATATTACAATACTAGTGTTGCAAGTACATATAAAATGGCTGTTTATAACCATAGTGTGCCTTCGTTTTTACAAGGACTTTATATCTTTCCGTACAAATAGAGTAGCATACACCCTGCACCCGAAGACTCCTGTAATTTGTTTCTCCATAGTTAAACCTATTTATTTCCTTACTTTTTGTTTTCTTTTCCTCATCGGTTGTAGTGGATTTAGGCAAAAGAAAACAAAAAGTTAGAAGCAGCCCGAGTCTTCTTTTTTCATTTTGTTAGTATATCATACCATATGTAAAAAAAAAGAAGACGGGAGGGCGAATTTTTTTTTAGAGCCCTTGTTTTTTTTCTAGGCCCCCCTCTCTCTAAGAGAGAGGGGGTCCAAACAGTTATGAAATTACGTCGAAAAAAAACAAGGGCTCATCCCGCAGGGATAGTTATAGAAATTACGTCGAAAAAAAATCATTCGCAGCCCCAGTCTTGTTTGCTTATTTTTTTTTTCTAGTAATTTCATAGAAATTACGTCGAAAAAAAACGCAATAAAGACGCCGGGGGGGGGGGGGGGGTAAATTTTAAAGTCTTTGTAGGCCTGATGCCTTTTAACTTGACGAGATTTTTCATGTAGCTTTTATCCGAAGAACGACTTGAACGTTCACGACATAACGTCAACAAAGCTTAAATTTGTCCTGTCTACCAATTCCAGCACTCGGATTTTTACTATCCCCAAAGGGATCCCCTTAGGGATACCTGAGGTATCCCCAGCAAAGCAGCCCCAGTCTTCTTTTTTCATTTTGTTAGTATATCATACCATATGTAAAAAAAAGAAGACGGGAGGGCGAATTTTTTTTTGACGTAATTTCGTTTGTTTTTTTTTTCTTACTTTTAGTTTAATATATCATGATATATTAAACTAAAAGTTAGTAATTTCTATGAAATTACTAGAAAAAAAAATAGAAATAACTCCAAAAAAATAAGGGTATAGAATATTGATAAAATAAACAATATCGGTAAAAATTATAAACCAAAAAATAACTATGCTAATTCAATTTTTATATAAACCTAGCTTTATGTCTGGTGATTTTTTTGGATTCATTTATCATTGAATCCAAAAAAAAATTACCGGCCTAAATGCCAGCCCTACTAGTATTCAAAATTCAAAATGCCTACTAGCCCTCTTATATTTTTTTGAGTTATTTCTCTTTTTTTTTCTAGTAATTTCATAGAAATTACGTCGAAAAAAAAAAACAAACGAAATAACGTCAAAAAAAAATTAGGGCTTGTCCCTTATTTTTTAGAGCCCTTGTTTTTTTTCTAGGCCCCCCTCTCTCTAAGAGAGAGGGGGTCCAAACAGTTATGAAATTACGTCGAAAAAAAACTAGGGGCTTACCCTTTGGGAAGACCCCCGATAGGGCTCATCCCGCAGGGATAGTAATTTCAATCGAAATTACGTCGAAAAAAATTAAAAGCAGAGTTGAAAAAAAACATGTTCTTTTTTTTTCTATCCTCCCCCCCCCCGCAAATTTGCGGGGGGGAGGGACTAGATAACGGTATAAACTTTTTATGAGCCTGTTTATAGATTTGAACCATATAAATAACTAACAATTTATGCTACTTGCACAGATGTTTATGGATTTGAACCATATAAATTGATAATTATTTATGCTCCTTGCACAGACTTTTTTTTGGGGGTGTATCGTTAATTATTCCCGGGCTAGTTCCCCAACCCGAGGATGAGTAAAGATAGTATGGTAGGTAGACAAGCATTACGTTCTACCAAAATTCATACCTTCTTTTATTATTTTAATTTCATTTATACCTTCTGTAGTCATATGAACTTTAGATTGCACCCATTCCATAATTTTACAAAAGTCTAGGTAATTTAAGTGTTTAATACCATGCATAGGGTAATTTTTAAAGAATGGAATAATCTTTGTTTCAACATCTTCAAATTTAGTTACTCTAAATTGAACATATTTTTGATTACTGCTTATAGCACCACAATTTAAAAACTTAGAGATATCATAAATCAAATCACTATCTCTAATTGACTGGTTTATAGAAAAGAAAAAGGAAACACGGTGAATACTTTTTGCAGAACTAGCCTCCTTAATACGTATATAGAAAGATCCTTCTCCTTATTTTTTTTTTCTTTTGCGACCTTTTTTTTTTTCTAGTAATTTCTATGAAATTACTAACTTTTAGTTTAATATATCATGATATATTAAACTAAAAGTAAGAAAAAAAAAAACAAATCCACAACGAATCATGAGCAAAAGAAAAAAAAAATAAAGTAAACCCTGCTAACCAATTACCATTTATAACCCTTTTATTTATTAACACAGGTCTCTCCACTAAAGATATGTCGGGAAATTCAGCCACTAATTTATCAGATAAACCTTTATTCATAGAAGCTTTAATGCTTACGATATTAGTAAGACCGTGTGTTGTAAGATGTGCACCCTGTTTAATTAAATAAACAGCTTTTTCAAATTAAACAAAATCTGCTCACTTTATTTTTTTTTTTCTAGTAATTTCATAGAAATTACTAACTTTTAGTTTAATATATCATGATATATTAAACTAAAAGTAAGAAAAAAAAACGAGCAAGTAAAGAATGGGCTTTAAAGAAAGGAATCACCACATTCAATAAATCCTCCACGGAATTAACATAAAAAGTAATAGCATTATTCCTTAAATCTTTTTTTATATTACCTATTCCAAAAAATGACTGTAAACTGCAAATAAGGTGTCAATCTTTAATATTCAAAGAAATAGCAAAAGAAGGATGAACAGAGTAAATAGTTCTAGAATTATCTAATGAACGAGAGGTTTTTCTTGTTCGATTATCTTTTGTAACAGAGATAGTAAACGTGGCCTCCGCATCACATAATCCCACCACATATTCATTGTGTAATGTATTACCTCCTTTTACTACAACAGGTAAAGTTGAAAGTAAAATAATGTCATCTAAGGGTCAAAAGAGAGAAAATAAGGGACTAAAACAAAATCCATAAAAAATAATTAGCAGTACGCTAATGATAGTAAAATTATTATTATATCATATTCTAAACTTTATTCTTTTCATACAAGAGCTAAGGGATTTGCACCCTTAAATTGGTTAGCTACACCTAACTCATCCCAGACTAAATCGAGCTCTTTTTTTTGGGGGTGTATCGTTAATTTTAATTATTCCCGGGCTAGTTCCCCAACCCGAACCGTATCAGTTAATACTTCTTCGACCATGTACAAAGTATTTACTTTGTATTTAGATCTGAGACGAAGTAAATGAAAGTTTTTTGACTTTATTTAGAGCATACCTTAATATTCCACCTTGGAACTATTCAGAACCTAGACTTCGGAAATTAATTATTCCCGTTTTCGATTACACTATCTGTAATCAGTGGACCTACAAATACCGTCTGCTCGTTGCTCTTTTATGATCTATCTACTATACATAATCATACTTAAGATAGAGTCAACTTAGATCCGCGGTAGCCCATTCAATCTTTCGATTCATCAGTTAAATTATTGCCATACCCTATCCATTACGAAAGGCCATCTACTTTTATTGTTTCATACGTAGATTTGACATAAACTGCTTTAGGGTGTTCCCGGAGTTTGGTATTTTTAGAAAAATAAAAAGAAGGTCTCAATTTCTTTTTGGTTTTCGACTTAACACCAATTAGAGTCACGCATACGAAGATATTTCTGCCAAAAGATCTAAACCTGTACATTTAGACTAGCAATCCGCAGCCACCAAACTTATTGCACATACTCCTTTCAGCGCCTGACGAGTGGTTAGTACCTATCTGAGATAAAATTCACCGTGATGTGATTACTCACGATTACTAGTAATTCCTTTTTCATGCAGTCGAATTTCAGACTACAATCCATACTTTATCCTATTTTAGGGATTAGCTCCAATTCGCATTATTGCTTCCCTTTGTGAAGGCAAATGTGGCACGTCTATCATGGAAATCAAATTTAACATAGTAATCATTAAGATTATAATTATTTATCATTTTCTATTTAAGTTTATGTTATTCGCAATCTCTGTAATTTTATTTAAACCCTCTTTACTTAAATGTTCTTTATTTTTTACTAATTCAGCCACATTACATCAATCATTGAAATCTAAAGCCTTTACACCTTTTATAGGGTATTCTTTAAAAAAAGGTATGATTTTATTATCTATGTCTGAGTTATTTCTAAATTGCAATAAGCAAGTTTGGTTCTTTTCAGAACATTGAATGGACATTTCTTTATTGGAAGCAGTTACATGGGAATTGTATAAACTAAAATACTTTGCGATTCCCTCTAAAAGAGTAGTTTCTCTAATATGTAAACAAGTGTCAAAGCATAACCTAACTCTTTTACCAATTTTGCTGGTAGAATTTTCTATAGAAACCCTAAACGAAGAATCTCCCGTAGCAAACCCAGAAATTCATAAAGGATTAGGTATACCATTAAAAACATACTCTTTTCTAGTTACAGGTAGGACCTGCTTTTTTTTTAATTTATATAAATTAAAAAAAAAGCTGGGGAAAGCTTCCTTTAATTCAGGAGATAAACCTTTATTAAGTGAAGCACGTAAATCTAATATTCTTTTAAAACCATCCGACGTTAAATGCTCTTTCTTTTTAATTATGTTAAAACATTGTTCAAACAATAGGAAATCAGAATATTTGGCACTAACTAACGGGTAATTTTTAAAATGATCTATGATTGTTTGTAACTCTTTAATATCACTAACTCTAAATAGAACCGTGTTTTCATTGTTTTTGTTTTTTTTTTTCGACGCAATTTATTTAAATAAATTGCTAGAAAAAAAAAAGAGAAGAGTACCGACTCCAAAAGTTTTATGAATTTGTTCCAATAATAAAACATCTTTAACATGGATGTGAATAGAAAAGTACGCCGAAACTCTTCATTTAAACTTACTTTTCTCATCTCTATAAATAGAAATAATAAAAGAACCTTCAGCATCATGTTTTTTTTTTCGACGTAATTTCTATGAAATTACTAGAAAAAAAAAGAAAAAACCTGTTAGGAATCAAGGATCTAGGTTACATTTTGCTAAAGTATTATAATTTTTACTTAATGACACCTTAGTAAGGATTTTGATCTTACTACTTTCAATTGTATTTGAAAATAGGCCTACGTTATTAAAACTTCGGCAACCTCTCTCAAGGCCTATTAGTGTATACCTTAAACTTCTTTTTATGTTTATTGGATTGGCTTTTATAAAAAGAGGTCAACTACCGTCTACTCGTTGCTCTTTTACAGAGTTTAACACAAGATCTTTCTTATGATCTAATTTAAACTCTGATTTAGATACGCGATTATCCATTTCATTTTCATTCATCTTCTGGCTTATTACCGTACCTGAGTAATTAGTTCAGCCACTTGTAGACTTTCGACTACAGCTTGGTACCAGAAGCTTTAGGAGGTCCCCGTAATTTGATAGTTTTAGCCAATCTAGTGTATTCCTAAAACACTTATCAGCCCACAATATTACATGGCACTCAAATTTATCATACAGATAAATAAAAATTTTCATTTACTTTTTCAATCCTAATTATTACTCATTCATTTTAGCTTTTATATCTAGAATTTTCTGAAAACCTTCTGATGTTAAATGATCCTTGCTTTTAATAATATCAGCTACCTGTTTGTTTTTTTTTTTCGACGTAATTTCTATGAAATTACTAGAAAAAAAAAAGAAAAGCGAGAAAATCTAATTTTTTTTTACCTTGTATAGAATACTTATCAAAAAAAGGTATTATTTTATCTAGAACATCCGAAAAATTTACGGCTTCAAATGTTGCAGAATTAATATTAGAATACACGTTTTTTATATCATCGGTCAACCCAAAGTAAGTAGGTAGATATTGAATAAATGCTTTTTCTCTAATATTTAAACCTATACCAAATCGTATTTGAACTCTTTTAGTTAATAAACTAGTTGGAGAGTTACTTACTTTTACATTAAAGCTACTATCACCGCTAGCAAACCCTGCCATTCAATTAGGATCTGGTATACCCTTAAAAACATAATCAGGTCTATTAACTTGTATTTCTTTTCAATTTGGGTACGCTTCTTTTAACGTATCGTTAAGACCTAGGTTTAATGAAGCTTTAATTCCTACTAATTTCAATAAACCTTTTTGAGATAAATGTTCCTTAGTAATAATTATATCCAAAGCTTTCTTAAATAAAATATAGTCAGCTAATTTAGCAGTTACTAGTGGATAAGTCTCAAAAAGTTTTGTAATAATTTGTAATTCTTTAAGTGAATCCACACGAAGTTGTATAGAATCTTTACCGTGGATATGTATATTTCCTACTCCTAGAGAATATTGAATCATTTCTAATATCTCCAGATCTTTTTTATGCAGTCCAATGGCAAATACAGGTTTAATTCTTCAACCTGTAGCATATTTACTATTAGCCTGGATTAAAATAGAAAAAGAACATTCCGCATCATGTTTTTTTTTTCGACGTAATTTCTATGAAATTACTAGAAAAAAAAAGAAAAAACCTGTTACAAACCAAGGGGATAATTTAGACTTTACAGATGTTGGCGTGTGTGTGATTGAAGTATATCATCTTACTTTATTTATCTGGTTAGAAGGGTATTTGATTAAAGAGTTTCTTTTGAAACTCCACAGAGTACACCTTAAGCTCAGTGCACCACTACTGAGCCAACTACCATCTACTCGTTGCTCTTTTACAGATAAATCTGATTTAGATCCGCGATTGCCCACTTTCTTTTCAGAAGTCTCCAAGCTTGTTACCATACATGAGTGACTAGTTCATCCACTTATAGCCTTTCAACTATAGCTTGGTACTTGGAGTTCTAGGGTGTCCCCGGAATTTGGTAATTTATGTGGCCCTTTATAGAGGTATCCTACTCCTCAGGGCAGGCCATGATGACTTGTCTTAGTCCCTATTATCACATCCAATTGTAAGCGGAGAGCTGCTTTATTGTAATAAATAAAACAAGGGTTTACGTTAATTTAATGGACCTAACCAAATCTCACGACATTAACTGAAGACAGCCATGCAACGCATGTGGTCTAAAAATTCAAAAAAATATTTTAGGTCATTCAAATTGTGGTAAGGTTATTCGAGGATCATCGAATTAAATAGTCGAGATAGGTAGGTCTTCTCAGACTTTCCCCCTCTAAGAACCGTACGTGCGACTTTCATCGCATACGGCTCAAACAGAAATCTTCGATTTTACTCTAGCAGCCATCGCCGCAAATAAGTGAATTTTTATTTTAACATACCTTAAAATTCATTTATCAGATTCTGCCGCATGTTAAGTCAGCCCTTTTTATTTGTAACAATAACTGTCTATCCAAATAAAAAGTAAATCTATGTTTATTTTCCTTTATTACGTTTACTAATGCTTTCTCCTTTTTTTTTTCGACGCAATTTATTTAAATAAATTGCTAGAAAAAAAAAAAAGAGCTCGCCGTTTTAATAAACTAACTAAATCTTTTTTAAAAAAAGGAACAGATTAATACATTATCCATGTAGTTTAATCTAAATGTTTTTCATTGGAAAAGTCAAACAACTAATCATCCAGTCTTCCTGTGTTCATATTTTCTTTAATCACCCTTATGTCATTAATACCTTTTTCCGTTAAATGATCTTTATTTTCCATAATTTCTACGACTTTTTTAAAATCTTTGAAATTTAAGGCTTTTGAACCAAGTAAAGGGAATTTATTAAATAAAGGTATGATTTTATCTTTTATGTCCTTGAATGCAGTAACAGTATAATCACAAGCTTCTCCTTTACGATATTCAACTCTACCACAAGAAAGATGTTCCGCCATATGTTTAAGTAATTCGGCATCCCTACTATGTTGAGTTACCTTAAATACCAATTGTACAGCAAACCCTGTCTTGGATTTGGGAGATTTATAAATACTAACATAAAAGCAAGCTTCACCCAGTTTTTTTTGACGCTTATTTATAAGCTAAAAAAAAACAGGAAAAATCCAACCAACCAGAAAGAATTAGGAATATTTATTAATGAAACAGCAGGCTTAGGTGAAACTTTGTAATTAGGGAAAGATGCTTTTAATTTATCATTTAATCCTAAATTCAGTGAGGCTTTAAGATTTACAATCTCTTGTAGACCATCACTAGTAAGATGACCCTTATTAAGCATTATATCAATAATTTTAACAAATATTTCAAAGTCAGCACGTTTCTGAGTCATCTGTTTTTTTTGACGTAATTTATTCTAAATTACTAAAAAAAAACTGGGGTACTTTTTAAAAAAGGGAATAATAATTTCATTGATATCGGTTATATTACTTACTTTAAATTTATAAGTATTATCATCTTTATTAAAGTAAATATTACCCACTTCTTGCCTAATTTTTTTCTAGTCATTTATTCTAAATGACGTCGAAAAAAATAACAACCCCCAACTACGTAGTCGTTGGAGGGTAAAGTATTTTTAACTTTATTCAATAAATCTAAATCTTTTTTATTAAGTCCTATTTCGAAAGAGATAGAGATCACAAAACCTAAAGGTCTTGAGACATCTTTAGTTATAATTACACCAAAAGATGCTTCAGCATCTGTTAATCCTACAACAAATCAGGGGTTTAAGTATGTTAAGTCGTTTTTTAGTTTCATGAGTTTATTAATACAATTTTAATCTTATTTTTGTTTAGTAAATGTTTAGTAAACTTTTATACACAACTTTTTAATATGTTGATGCCAATAAACATAGATTATATCCTTAATATAGATTTACGTCAATAGAAATTTATATTAGGCATTTGCTTTTTAACTTCTCCTTTCCCCTTTACCCGTTACAAAAATTTCGAAATCTTCTTATATGTTGCCTCTTCTATAATTGCTTCTAGATCCATGTAATCTAGAGGATAAATATTATAGCTGAGAGTAAAGGGGTTACCAAGTTCAGATATTAGCACAATCTGCGTAAAATTTAGGAGGATAGCTTTACTCCGGTGGAAATATGGTTTCTCTAATAGATTAGTATGTAAAATCTACTCCCTTCCACAACTTTCAAGTAGTTTATCGAAGCGTCATTGCTATCTTGACTTTCGCTCTCCATGTTTTACTTACACTAGCCCCTAGAAAACAAATATCTTTAAAATATTTATTCTATATTGTCATTTAAGACAGGTTACATTGTCTCTACAGCTTCACACAACTTGTTACCTCGTTGCATGTGTAGATAGTGTTAGGCAGAGAACACCTAGTGGAATCGCACCACATTACTAATACCCGCTTCTTGTCGCACACATACTTCACTACTGGTTTCAGAAACGGTCTAATGATTCAAATTCTGATTTAAAGGGGTTCTTCTCAGCGTGTACCTGAACATCAACTTGTGTATAGCAGATTTATCCTTTCCCCCTACGATATTACACTCGTATCAGAACCCGACTGTACATTCGGACAGACATTTCAGCCTAACCCCGGTGAACCAGTCTGTAGCGACATTTACAACTGCCGACGGTCTTGGGTTAAATGATCACAACCTATTTTTTAATCATCAAAATCTTACTTACGCATAATTTTAGGATACCTTTAACCGTTTTCACCTTTTTTTTCTACAAGTACATAACTATTTAGTTGTAACCTTGCTTAGTTATTCATTCAATATTTTATTTTACTGGAATACAGCTATTCTTTTCACTACGTAGCCTTTTACTGTATCAGATTGTCCTATATCTAAGTGTTTTTTCAAAGTTGTAAATCTTGTTCCAACTATTGTCAACACTTCTCTTAAAGAATTAATCATTACAACTTGTCCGTCTGGGTATGTTATTTCATATACACAACTTATTGTTGTAGTCACTTCTGTGCTTGTATTTACATCTAACACACGCCCGTCTTTAAGATATTTTAAAATAGGTTCTGCATTTTTTATTTTATCCTTTTCTGTGTTACTAATAACTTCTTTACTGTCAGAATATGTAGACAACCTGTAATTATTCATTGTACGTGACAATTTTATAACTAAGGTTCTAATATCTTCCATTCTATGTGAACCATTATAAACTGCATTTGTAATAATTACAAAATCTGAGAAATCTAGTCCTTTTTTAGTTTTAAATTCTGATTTTTCAAAAAAAGGAATAAGATAGTTTTGTAATATTTTTATATTTTTAATAGACAGAATAATACTAGGTTTTCCAATTTCCCGTGCTTTTACTTTGTTTAAGGAAATACCTTTAGTACATTGTAACTTGAATAATGAATATTTATCAAAACCTAAATTATTCTCTAGATATTCCTTTATTTTCTCAAATAAAGGTAATTGTTCTTCTGAGGATGATAATGAAAACACTGGTTCAACATCCGTTCTAGAAACAAAAAAGGAACCATCCCCTTCAGCTTCGCGGCCCCCAGCTACTTGTAGCTTAACTTTTTTTTTAATCTACGGATTTGACTAGTCAAATCGTAGATTAAAAAAAAAGTAAGGGCTATAAAACCTAGTAATCAACTTTTTGTTATTGTAATATTATGTTCCACAGGAAGAATAATGTTCTTTCGTTTAGTGTTCATTGAATCTTTTAATTCAATTATTCTATCTGCTAACTCTTTTTTATTTAATGAATTATCTGAGTATAATTCAAATGCTTTTTTAAAATTAACGAAGTCAAGGTACTTTGAAGAATTTAGTGGAAAATGATCAAAGATAGATATTAACCGACAAATCCCTTCTTTGTTTGTTATTGTATATACAGATTTATTTTTATATACATTAACTTTTCCGATACCTAATGTATTTCTTATATATTCTAAAACATTTAAATCATCTTTGTGTAATTCAATTTTATATAATCAAGTTATTTTTTTGATCTCATTATTTGAGTTGAATACAGGTTGTATACTAAAACCAGACTCTGCATCTGAGAATCCTACAAACCATTGAATAAATTGAGATAAAGATTCACTTTTATAATATTTTTCTAAAGAAAAGGATTTCATGTCAGCTTTATGATCTGAAGCCAAATTGTGATAAAATAGTCGCTTATGTAAGCAAACTGAATTAACATTTAGAGCTGTTTTATTTTTTCATATAAAGGGGTAAAATATTGAATTCACCTTGTAGAGTGGGATTCGAACCCACACTGCATTCTTTCATACACGATTTTCAGTTCCTGCGTTGCCACATTACTCTTGAGGTGGAGTGCTTCCACTTTCATTTATAGTTCCGCCTTAAAGCCAACCTATGGCACTCATCATTATCTGCCCAGGTTACGAGGGTATCTAATCCTCTTCACTCTCTGAGCCTTCGTCCCTCAACGTCAGTTATAGCACATTGCTATTTTCCTCTTTTTTTATATAAGATCTATCTTTTATCTTATAAGAGAAATTTCTCTTCGTATTTAACTTAGAAATAGCAAGTACATGTACATAGAGGTTTGCCTTCGCCGTTATCAGTCCTATTGGTATTAACAAATTTTATCTTTCCTCCAACAATTCCGACATATTCCTCTCACATATCAAACTCAAGTGTACCAGGTACTTATTTAAGCCATTGCACACCGTCTAGGTACCCTATATACCTGTTAAAGATGAATAACACTCGTCTCCCTTGTCTTACCGCGACTGCTGGCACAAGATTTGGTCGAGACCTATGGATATAAAGTTTTCATAATAAGCTTTATCCAGAACTTTATAAGACCTAGTCAAGCAAGTTAATAAACTTATTATATTAACTCTCATTCCTGCAAGTTGCTGGTTCAGCCGTTAGGCCATTGACCAAAATTCCTCACTGCTGTACTACACGCACTGGGGTTTTTTCAGACCCAGTGTGGTCAATAGACCTCTCAGTCTTGACTACGGACACAAGCTAAATATGCCATTACCATACTTACTACTTATCCGATGGTTATTAATAATCAACTAAGAGCGAAATACTATTTCTTTTAAACACATTAATTCTTAAAATTATTAACCTTTATATCTAAACTTTTCAATATAATCGACCACTGGGTGATTAGATCTAGTATTAATAAATAATAATAAATGGTTATTATAAGGGATTTATTTTGCCTTACTCTTAGGTAGCCATAACACCAATTACTCACCTGTACACCACTTCAATATACATAATTTATACAAATTAAATATTGACGTTCGATTAGCATGTGTCAAGCATTTACATAGCGTTCACTCAGAGCCATCATCAAACTCAAATAAAAAATGTAAAATTCTATTAATTCACTAAATACTATCCCCTTATATTTTTTTTAGTAATTTCTCTTTTTTTTTTTTCTAGTTATTTCATAGAAATTACTAACTTTTAGTTTAATATATCATGATATATTAAACTAAAAGTAAGAAAAAAAAAACAAACGAAATTACGTCCAAAAAAAAATAAGGGGTACCTGGGGTATCCCTAAGGGGATCCCTTTGGGGGATAGTAAATTAAAATCTATTCGTTCTAACTATCTTTCTTATCTAAGACTCGAACTTAGATTAGGATATTAGGAATATCTTGTTCTACCATTAAACTAATAAGAATTTTTTTAATAAGATAAATCTAGCTATACCATTAAATGAATAGCTATTACTATAGAAATCGTTATTCTTATCTAAGATTCGAACTTAGATTCAGATATTAGAAGTATCTTGTTCTACCATTAAACTAATAAGAATCTTTCTTATTAATTAACTCATAAAAGTCTTATAATATGTAAATGTAAAATAGTTTATTTAAAATCCTCTATCTTTTCTCTTATTTTTTTCGACGTAATTTCTATGAAATTACTAGAAAAAAATTACCGCAAGCTTGCGTAATTTATTTTTTCTTTTGCGACCTTTTTTTTTTTTCTAGTAATTTCTATGAAATTACTAACTTTTAGTTTAATATATCATGATATATTAAACTAAAAGTAAGAAAAAAAAAACAAATCCACAACGAATAATGAGCAAAAGAAAAAATAAGAGAGAAATAAAATGATAAAAAGGGTTATATATTTTCATAACTATTCACTTGGGTTTTGTTTTGGAGCATACCCATTACATTACTATTAAATTTTATATAGTCCTTATGATTTTTGTTATATTATGTTATATAACTATTAAACCATTCTATTTTATAAGAAATTACATGTAAATCCTAAAAAGGGTTATATATTTTCATAACCATTCATTCGGGTTTTGTTTTAGAGTATACCCATTACATTACTATTGAATTCTATACAATTCAATTGGTGGACTTCCTGAAAATGGACGCGCCACCATCACCTACAGGATCACCCTTATTCGTCTCATGAGCAAGCACAACCCACCAAGCCACCACAGCATCATTAGACACAGCACAAATACCAGCACATTCACCAGTGAGCACAATAATAACACCATTATCACGAGCAGCAACATCTCACATAATTACAGGCATGAGCGGTAAAAGCAGCAGCATGACCAGCAAGAGCAGCAGCATGACCAGCAAGAGCAGCAGCACTGCAACATAGTAATATAATATTTTTTAGTTATTACTTTTTTTTTTTCTTTTTTTTTTTATTTTTTTCTTACGAATTTACGAAAATTTTACTTTATAAAGTAAATTTTCGTAACGAGTTTAGAAAATTTCTAACAAAGTTCGAAATTTTTCTTTTATAATTAAAAAGAAGTTTTTAAAAATTTTAGTTTTTTTTTTTCAAAAAAGCAAAGGGTAATTATCAGGGAATTTTTAACTTAAAAAGACGTAACGGGGTTACAAAGTTTTTTTGGTGGGGTATGAGAACATCAACTACCCCATCCATAGGGGGGCTAAAAAAATTTGGTAAATTTCGTAGATACTCTCAGAGGGCTAACCCCTCCCCTCCCCTATAGATGCATATATATTTTAAGTTATCCCCTGTGTACTACCCCTCCCCTGCATATAAAAATAAATCTCGGTCTATGTCTAGGTTAATCTATTCGGAACCATTTCATGGAGACCATTTCATGGAGACCTAAGAGAGGTCTCTCTTTGGAATCTCTCTGAATGGACTCGTCCATGTCAACTTCAAATCGACCTAAGAATTAATTGATGTTCAGAAAATGTTGGGATCATAACATTTATACATTTTACTTTTCTTTCATCTCTTAAATTCAAAGAGAAATTTGAAGCAAATGATTCTCAGAACTTTTCATAACGAAAAGTTCCTAGAAATTTCGTATACGAAATTTCCGGTAATTTTCCTAGAGAATTTTCTACCGAAATTCCCTTCGGAAAATTCCAGCAGATTTTTTCGTAAAAATTTTTCAAAGAAATTTAACTAGAATGATTTAGTTTTAGCTAAATTATTCAAGTTTCATTTGCTTTGTAAATTATTTTATCTAAAGCAATACAAAGGGAACCTTTGGATTGCTTCAGCAATTCCTTGGAATTGATGGCAGGGTTCCAAGGGAGAATTCCTTGGTCTCCATGAAATGGCCTAACTTTTTTCTAGTAATTTCATAGAAATTACGTCGAAAAAAGTAAGAGAGATTATAGCGATTGGCTATTGGGTTTTTTAAATAAAACAAATCATAATTTTCTTTCGAGATAAATACTAGAGGTCGATCCACTTCGGGGTTTAGTCTACCAAATCATAACAAAAACCTAGATAAATCTATCCAGGTCTGGGATTCTTAAGGGTGTCCCTTAAGTCTCCATGAAATGGTTACTACAAAGTAGATTTCCGGAATTATTGGTTTATCCGCTTTTCATTGTAAATGTTTAGGGAAATCAATTTTATGAAGATAATGAAAAGAACCATTAGGAATAGCTAAAGGATCTTTATAATTAGAAGCACCTTAGAAGAAGAGAAGCTTTTATTATTAAGAGTAAATAAAGAATTTTTCGCTAATTTAACCTTAAAAATCTTCTTACTATTTATGAAATATAGAGGTGAGAAAGAAACAACAAGGTCGTAATTAAAAATATTAAAAGTATTCATATTCATGTCTAAAAAATTTTAAATAAGTAAATAGGGAGTAAAAGCAAAAGAAATATTTCCCGAACAAAATAGAGGTAACCTCCTCCAAAGGGGTGGATAGATGAATAGAATTCATAGAAATCTATGAATCTATCTATAGAGGCTCATAAAAAATCAGTGTATGATATAACTCTATATCCCTTCCTCTCTCCCTACCTAAGTCATTATTAAAGGCTAAGAGATTAAGAATTTTAGATTTCTTAGGATATTAATCATTAAATTATCTTGGTTATAGCAGCAAATTATAAGATTTATCAACAATTCATGAAAGTGAATTGTTGATAAATCCGGATTCTTAAGGTATTGGCCTTAAGTCCCCATGAAATGGTCTCCATGAAATGGCCTTCTTTTTACGGAGAAATTTCTTTTCAAAAGTAGCATCAGAATTGGCTTATTAATGATAAAGTCGATTTCGCAGTAAGTAGTACGAGTCCATCCAAGCATTTGGCTAATGGGGTTCTTAGGGGGTATCCCCTTAGGCTCCATGTAATGGTTATAAAATTTATATGAAATTACTGATTATACTGGTTCCGAAGAAACGGATAAAACGGAGAGTTGTTAAGGTCTCATAAAGAGGACACATGTGGATGAATATTTAAGTACTTTAATATTTTAGGTTCGATTCCTAATGTCTTTACCCACCAACACATTTTATTATACAAAAAAGAATTCTTTTTTAAAAAGAATTTGATCTATAATAGGTGGTAACTAGGTTTTCAGTCTAAATATGGCGTTTGACTGAAGATTAGAGAGATATATATCAAAATATGTAATAGATTAAGTTTGTAATTTATTTGGTATTTTGTTGTTTTATAAGCTCTCCGCTTTTAAATTTATATACATTCTTTTAATGAGCTTTTAAATTTTTACTTTATTTTAGAGCTAGTTGAGGAGTGAATTGGATGAGAAAACGGGGGTAACGGCTCACCGATCCCATGAAACTTTTTAACTAGTTTTACCTTATAGTTTGGTTTAAATCTTATTATTATCGTGTTGTTAAATTCATAAGTGATGACCATATTATTCTATTAATCGGGTTTAAAATATATAATAGTGCGGCAGAGTGTATGAAGACTGTATTGACCATACAGTACGTAGTTGTATCTTCCTCTCCTTGGAGGCCTCCACGGATGTATAGATCTAACGAATCTAACTTTTTGTGGATTAAAGAGTGTATTATATTGGCTTAGTAGTCTCTATCTTGTTTTTAGCGTAATATTTTTAACATCTGGTTGTATTAAAGTAGGCTTGGTTAGGCTTTATCTAGACCTAGGGTAATACCCTGATATAACAATAACTGACCATGGAATAAGGTTATTGTATGCTAAACATTTGTATGTTTGGAATAAAAGATGTGTGTTTTTCCTTTTTGGAGATTAAGAGGAGTATTTAAACAATTAAAAAAAAGATATGAAAAAATTTATGAATAAAATCAACTACAACGCTAGCAACGCGTATAAACTTTGCAACAAATTTGGATTAGATTTTCATGTTTGCTTGTTTCTAGGTAAAGTTAGATTTTTTTCTAGTAGTGAAAGAAGAAATTATATTGTATTATTACCTAATGTTAAATACAAGGATCATTTTATATCTTCTTTTAAAAATGAGTTATTATTATTAAAAAATACAGAATTTAAATTGTCTTATTATTTACAAACTAGAGATGGGTATATAAATTTTTGAGATGAAATAGAAAATCAATTTGCTTGATCCGAAAATAATATATACGATGAACATTTTAAAGATGGAGGTTATCAAGAAGATTGAGATCAATTTGTACGTTATTCAATCGTTCATAGTGATTTATTTCATAAAAATAAAGTAGAAGATATGTACGTGAAAGGTGTTTATGACAAACTAGTTAGTAAAGAATCTTCTGATGTAAGACATACTATTCTAAGAATAAATAAGGTTTTTGAAAAAAAACTAGTTAGGAATAAAAGTCTAAGATCTCTTTTAGATATTAATAAAAAACGTTTCTACTCTAGTATGAACGGGGATTTTACTAATAAACTTAATTATATAGATAATAATAATGCTTATATATTTACTAATCTTGAAAAAATTTTAGATAATAATCCTAGAAATGAAAAAACACAGGTTGAAATTGAAAAATTTCTACATAATCAAGGTAAACATATATTAGAAGATACTAGTGTTTTAGGTGTTAATATTAATTACTTAAATAATAATATTAAAAAATATTGTTTTGAAAAAGCTGATTTAATGAAAGAATATTTAACTAAGCTTTCAAATAATCTAAAGACTAAACATTGTGAGTCTTATATAAATAGTAAATCTAGTACTAAAAAAAATGATTTTTACACATTTAAAATTGTTAGTACTGTTAAATTAAATGATATTATAAATTTAATGCTTTATGTTTTTCTTAAAATAGTAACATTTCATAATATGAATTCTGACGATGAGTTATATAACGGGTCTACTTCTAATAATATTTTACTAGGTAGATTGTTGGTTAGTAAGTATTTTACTATTCTTAAAGATAAAGATATTTCTAATTCTGAATATAAAAAACAATTTTTAGAGGAAAATAAAAATAACAGTGTATTATTCACCGATGATTTTTATTTACATTTAGGTAGTAAATTAACTGAAATTATGATAGAATGTGGATTATTTATTTTCTCTAGTGTTATGTATAAAGAACTTAATCATTCTGTTTTTAAATTGGCGGATGAAGTTAAAAATGCTATGCCATTAAATAACGTTATATTAGCGCCTCTAAAACTACCTATGATTATAGAACCTAAATCTTATGATAAGGATAAATTAGGTGGTTATCTTTTAAATGATGTTGAATATGATGATGGGATAATAACAAAAAAGATTGGATTGAAAGAATATTCTAGAATTTTGGATAACAATATTATTTATTGTTCTGTTAATGGTATGATGAAGACAGCTTTTAAAATTAATAAAAATTTATTGAATTACTTAATAGATTATAATCATGAACATAAATTATTAACAATGAATGAAGATAGTATTTATAAAAATATTGAGGAAAGTAGTTTGGACTCTAAGGAAAAAAAATTATACCAAAAGTATTTAAGTAAAAAACTATTACATGATTATGTTATTAGAATAGCTATTTTATATAAAAATGTACCAGAAATATTCTTCCCCATTAGAATGGATAATAGAGGTAGATTATATCCTATGTCTGCGTACTTACATTATCAAAGTTGTGAACTGGCTAAGGCATTGTTATTATTTGCTAGACCAGATTTTATTAAAAGATCTGACAAGATCTCTATAAATTATCTTAAAGCTTATGGAGCTACTTGTTTTGGTAATAAACTAGACAAGAAGTCTTATGATAAAAGATTAGAATGAGTGGATGACAACTGAAATGACCTTCTAAATTATAAGAATAATATATTATTAAATAAAGCTGAAAACAAATATCTGTTTTTGGCTTTTTGTATGGAAATAGAAAGATTTAATAACTTTTTAAATGATGATTCTACTTTAGAGTTTAAAACATACCTACCTATTCAATTAGATGGTACATGTAACGGTTATCAACATTTAGCTTTATTGTCTAATGAAGTAGTATTATATGACAAATTAAACTTAACCGGTAAATCTAAAGACCCGTCTGATTTTTATACTTATATAATAAATCAATTAAATATACATCTTGAGAAAAAAAGTAAGTTAACTAAAAAAAAAGAAGACAAATAATCATATAAAAGATTAATTAATTTAGGAATTTCAAGATCAAATATAAAACAAGCTGTAATGACTAAACCTTATAATGCTAAAGATTTTACAATAACTGAATATATTATTAACACTCTAGTTGTTGGTATGAAAGAAGAATATTTAGAAAACGGAGAAACTAAATATAAATATTGATATAAAGTTAATGAAAATATGACTAATATGGCTAATTATAACGATATATATTTATTAGCTAAATGTATAAATGAAATTATATTCCATGATTATCCACGTATAAAAGCCTTGTTATTCTATTTGAGTAGAATTAGTAATAGAATGTATTAATTAAATTTACCTATAATATGAAAACTACCTACAGGTCTGGAAGTTAATCAACAATATATGGAAACACGTAAAAAAGTTACAAGACCTTATACTTATTTAGATAACGCTTTAATATTAAAAATTACAGATTATATTAAAATGGATAAATTAAAACAAGAAACGTCTCTAATGCCTAATTTAGTTCATTCTTTGGATGCAGCGTCCCTAACTTTATTATATTACACTTTTAATAAGTCTATAGGTACTGGAGTAGTTAATTTCTATGGTGTACATGATTGTTACGGTGTTACTGCTAAGTATATAGACGTGTTAATATCACAGTTAAGAGCTATTTACATCCAATTATATTCTAAAGAGGGTTATATAAAACAGTTTGATTCTTATATAATTGAGTATATTAGTAATATATATTCTTTAGATAAAGAGTCTTTTAATGTTGAAAAGAGAATATTGGAGATTAAAGGTGAAAGAATAGAATTCCCTCCTATACCTAACATTGTAAATACAACTATTTTAAACAATGCTTATGAAAATTTAAGTAAAGCTAAAATGTTCATAAAATAACAACATAAAAAAAAATTTTTTTTCAGTTATTATACACAAAAGTATAATAGCTGTTTTTTTTTCAAAAAGATTCGTAAACTCCTTAGAAAATAAGTTTAACAACCTTATTTTGTAAAATAAGGTTATTAAACAAATAAATACTCCTTAGAAATAAGTTTAATAAAGTACTGTAAAAGATTCCTGGAATCGGCTATAAGGGTCGGAGATGAACTGTGTTTTTTTATGTCTTCTATGAAGGGTATCCAAAAAAATTTTTTTGGAAATTCTTCACACTAGCACGAAAACGTCTTTCTTGACTGTGTTGACTCATTTGACGAATTCTTAACTTTTAGTCTATCATTTCTGTTGTCATTAGACTAGATCATTCTTAATTGAATGGTTAAGCCGTAAGGCCAGGACGACTCATTTAATGAATACCTTGGATATTCATTCACAGATTATCAAATATCCAAGGATATTTTCTAATCTGCTTAATAAATATCCTTGTAATATTCAACAGTATTTATTCAGAATGCTTATTATCGATTCTGTAAATGAAAGAAAGAAATAATAATGAACTCGAACAAAGTACTTTTTTTTTTCTTTTTTTTTTTCTTTTTTTTTTTTGAGGATTATTTTCTACACTGGAAGATAAAAATCTAACATTCGAAATATGAGGAAGTAAAGGATTGTTTTGTAAATTGTAAGATAAAAATCTTACATTAAGTATCTTAACCGATCTCTTTGTAAATATACTTAGCGATCTTTTGTTTTTAAATACAGCTCTCGCTGTTCTGTCTGTAAAATATAAATTTCCAAACATTCTATTCATTCTCGCGCTTGTTCTATTGATAGTATTCATTAGTAAAGAAAAGATATTACTATAAGTATAAAATATTGTGTGTGTGTTTTTTTTATTTTTAAAAGATCAATTGTAAGGAACGTGAACACCATTTTTCAGAGTATTCTTTAATACTTCACTTATCTTTTCTATAACATATTAGTATAAACTTACTACAATTTGATAAAGATAAAATCTTATCTTTATCAAATCAATAGAAATGGTCTAACCGGAGAGAAGTAAATTAACCTTTCTGTACCATACATGAAAGTCGGTCTTAAATATTGTTTTATATGAATATTTAAATAATAATAGTATATAGTATTTATAAGTGTGAATAGAATTTTTCACATGATTGTCTAACAAGTTAAAAAAATTCCAGTATTTATTAGAGAGAAATATATTATGACTTCTTAACAGAACCCACATTTCTTTCATTTATTATAACAAATAGATCTTTGACCTCTCATACTCCACTTTCGTGGATATGAGAAACTTTCAAAGAAATTTTCTCAAATTTCTCAAGATAAATTTCTACGTAGAAAATTCTCTTAAACTTTCTTCGAAAGTTAAAGGAATTTCTACCGTTCAAAATCTTTTCTTTGTAAACAAAGAAGATTTTCAACTTTATAGAAAATTTCTCTTCGAGAAACCATTTCATGGAGACTCTTTCCAGAGAGGACCAAAGAGACCTTCTCTTTGGAAACTCTTAGTCAGAAATCTTCATGGAGTTCGATCAATAAGCTTTTATATATTATGACTATAACCATAATATATTGATTTATAAGTCGGGATTTGATTTTACACACATAAAATGAGACCCCTTTCTATAAAATGTAATTAAACATCATCTGTGTACGTAATTCTATAGCACTTCCCCCTTCCTAAATTCTTAGTTATACACTAAGAATTCAGGAATGGTTTTTATTTTTTCAAGAAAATTTGATGTACAGAAGAGTTTTCCCTATACTATTACTACACTACTTATCTTCAAGAACAAAAATGAAAAGTTATTTTCATTTTAGTCTCATATACAGGTAAGAGAATCCTAAAAAACCTAAGTAAAATATGACAAAATGAAAATATAACAAAGTGAAAATGAGCGTTCTCTAGATAAGTCAGTATGATCGGAAAAAAATGCTAACGTTTTAAAAAAAATAAAACGAGCATTTTTCCTCCATAGTGAGATAATTTCATATGATAGCAACAGCCCTATACCCCCCGGGTTAATATTTAATTTTTTTGCTTAAGTCACCAGCAAATATTGGCAAAAAAATTAAATATTTAGGAGATCCCCGACCTAACTTTTTTTTTTACATATATCATGATATATTAAAAAAAAGTTAGGGAAGTTGAAGTTATTAGTTGTTTAGATAAGAGTTTTATACACAATCTGTGTTTAGTTACATATCTACAAATCATTTAACATGAAGAAACTGAATATGATTCAAATAATGTTTTAATATCTGTTGTTGTTAAATTAGGTAAGAAAATGATGTCTTATTATATAAATAAACTTAAAGATGAACATAACAATAAGAATGATAACAGCTTATCATATAACAAGGATAATATCTCATCATTTAAGAAGGAGCGTTTGTCATATTCTGAATTCAAGGTTTTATTATTAAATTCTAATAAAGGTTTTTCTCAGCTAATTAATGATAACACTCATGCGCTTATGGGTAGTATTATTATAGATATATTAGAACATTCAGGTTTTATTACTAAAGAACTTTAGAGATACCTGGGTATCTCCTTATTTTTTTTTGACGTAATTTCTTATTTTTTTTCTAGTAATTTCATAGAAATTACTAACTTTTAGTTTAATATATCATGATATATTAAACTAAAAGTAAGAAAAAAAAAACAAACGAAACCTAACTTAAAAAATAAGGGATAGGCTCACAATAAAAAAATATAGAACTGCATTTGACCTTATAAGTCAACAGCTAGCTTAATTATGAAGTAAAGTTATTTATTTTATAAACATGTGTGGCTCTCGTAAATTTAGAAGTTTTTACTAGAGTAAATTGTAATAAAAATCTATCCTTTAATAAACTAGATTATTTAATAACAATTTACTCTCAAATAAAAAGAACTCTCAAATAAAAAGTGTAGTAAAAAAACTTTTTTTAGCAATGTATTTTATATGAATAGAATATATACCTACACTTACTTTTTTAGATATGTATGACTCCTTGCTCTCCTTCACTTAATAGCTTTTCTACAAGCAAAGTTCTATTATCTAAAAATGATAAATACAACAACCTAAATATAAAAACATCAGGAATTAGTATGTGATTTGAAAGATGATTTTTATCATCAAATGCCAAAGATATCGGTGTATTATATTTAATCTATGCATTATTTGCAGGATTAATTGGAACTGCTTTTTCTGTTTTAATAAGATTAGAGCTATCAGGACCTGGTGTTCAGTATATTGCTGATAATCAATTATATAACAGTATTATTACTGCTCATGCTATTATAATGATTTTCTTTATGGTCGAAAAATATTTTATATTAAAATCGCAACCTATTACCTTTTTTTCTGAAAAAAAAATGGTAGATAGTGATAATAACAACTCATCCTTAATAAGTGAATGTGATAATAAAGGTTACAATAACGATAATAAAAATCGTGATAATGAGGATAACCCACACGAAAACGGTAAAGGTAAAAAACACAATTATGTTAAAGTATTAGTAGATGATCCTTTTAATAATAGGGATATTGTACTTGAAGTATCTAAAAAACAAAAAGGTGTCTACATATGAGAAACTTTAGACGGTAAACATATGTATGTGGGACATTCCATTAATCTATATAATAGAATAAGTTCTTATAACTATCACACGCTTACTACATCTTCTGTTTCCTCATCTAAACTAGCCGTGCGCGACTCTTCTGTTTTATCCCCACTTAATCCTTGATTTTTGACTGGTTTTTTTGATGGAGAGTCTTCGTTCTATATTATTATGCATAGAAGTACTAATGTTAAAACGGGGTGATCTGTAAGAGCTATATTTGAAACCCACTTACATCTAAAGGACAAAGCGTTATTAGAAAAAATCCAACTATCATTAGGAGGAGTGGGTAGCATTACAACAAGAGACAATCAGGTTAGTTTTAAGGTATATTATAAGGATTTATCCGTATTAATAGATCATTTCGATAACTATCCTTTAATTACCAAAAAACGAGCGGACTTTGAACTATTTAAAAGAGTTTTGGTGTTAATGGATCGTCAAGAACATCTTACTCCGGAGGGCCTAAATAAGATTGTGCGTATTAAAGCATCGATGAATAAGGGTCTAAGTGAAGACTTACAAATGGCCTTTCCTAATGTAACACCTGTTTCAAGACCTATCGTGGACGTAGCGATAATTCCCAACCCTAACTGAATTGCTGGATTTGTAAGCGGGGAAGGCTGTTTTAGTGTTAATGTTGCAAAATCTTCCAGCTGTAAAACTGGCAGCCGAGTATGATTAAGTTTTCAAATAACTCAACATTCTCGAGATGTAGATTTAATGAAGGCCTTAATAGAATATTTAGGCTGCGGGCGTTATTATTTAAAAAAAAAGCAGGAGGTTGGAGATATTGTCGTTAGTGGGCTTTCGGATATTGCAACTAAGATTGTCCCGTTTTTCAAAAAGTATTCGATAGTTGGTGTAAAGGCATTAGATTTTTCAGATTTCTGTAAAGCTTTGAAACTAATTAAAGATAAGGCACATCTTACAGAAAAAGGGTTAGAAAATATTCGCTCAATAAAGGCTGGAATGAATAGAGGAAGAAAAAGTTAAGTTTAGTGATCTCATTTGTAGACGACAACTTGTTTTTATATTCGCGCTTGTTAACATTTATACTTAAAACTAAAGCAATTAGTGTTCGAGCCCTCGCGGTAATTTATTTTACATGAATAATAGATGATTACTTTACCTGTGGGTTGCTTCGCTAGCATACCGTACGATAAACTTTATTAAAGCAATTTGTCCGTTTGTTGTTATTTTACTTTTTATTTTCGTTATTATTATATATCTTAAAGAGAATGGAGCGATCTTAATATAAAGGCATGGCCGGGTTAGGAAGAAATACCTTACTTTCTTTTCACTATTTGCTAGGACATCTTTAGAGCTTTTAAAACTAGTACTGCAGACTTTCGGAACCTATTGGTAAACGAAAAGCGGCAGAATACAGTAACATCTTAAAAGATTAGACAACTAGCAGGAAACTACTAAATAAAACTTTAATGCTACTAGCTTATTGCCATAGGAATCCAGACAACAATAGTGTCTTTTTATATATCTTTTGGTAATTCCTTTTATATAACCACCTTAAAGGTTATTTTTTAATACTTGATGCACACCGATGAAACAATAAATACGCTAAAGATTTCGTAAACAAAGAAATGCCATCTATACTTAAGACTAAAGCAAGAAGAGTTTTACGTTATTTAAATAAACATGGTTTTAGTAATATTAAGTTAACTATTTATATTATGAAGGATAATTCTAGTTTAGAACAGGTAGTGGAATTGGAACAACACTTTATTGATAGTTTAAAACCAAATCTTAATGTAGATCTAGTTGCTAGTGGTTCTGGACATCATGAACCAATGAGTCAAGAAATGCGTGAAAAGCTTCGTAAACAAAGAGGTACTCCAGTATATATGTATAATGTGGAAGATCTTGCTTTGCTATATGCATTTGACTCAAAACAACAAGTATATGATTTGATCAATATGCATCACAATACTTTAAATGATTGTTTAAACTTAGGTAATATATATCTAGATACTTTCTTTTTCTCTTTAGATTTAATAGAAGAAGCTCCTGAAACGAATCTTTTACATTTAGATCAAATTAAAAGTTTAGTTTCAGATAAACGAGATGTTTATATCGTTAAACACCCTGCAGCTAAATCTATATTAGCAGAGTTTAAGGATGAACCTAAGAAAAATTTAGAATTTAACTCTTTAAATAGTTTAGCTAAACATTTAAAAGGTGACCGTCAAGTTATTAGACAATACTTAAAAGGTGAGAAATCAGGTTATTATCGAGGTAAATGAAAATTTACTTATAAATTTTAATATATAATGGCATGGCCGGGTAAGATGGAAACGTCTTACTTTACATTCACTGTTTGCTGGGATCCCTTTAGAGACTTTGGAACTAGTTATGCAGACTTTATTTTATATAAAAGCGGCATGAAACAGTTACATTTCAAAGTATTAGGCAATCAGCCAGAAACCAAACATAATTGGGCTCATTGTAGCATTAAACGCTTTTATGGAGTAGGATCTTCAGAGACTACACGTGAATACCTTAGTAAATATTTATTATTTAAAGGTAAAGATATAGTCCGCGCATTGATGAAAATTAGTGATTAAGCGTATGCCAGCTTTAATCGGTGGATTTGGTAATTTCCTACTTCCATTAGGATTAGGAGGACCTGATATGGGATTCCCTAGACTTAATAATATAAGTTACTTATTATTAATACCTAGTATTGTTCTTTTCTTATTTGCAGGTGCTATTGAAAATGGAGTAGGTACAGGTTGAACTCTTGAGTGTAAGGAGTTGCTTTATGGTAACATAGAGGCAATAAAACTCTCCTCGATGCGTAAAAACGGAAAATATAAAAATAAACAAGATTATTTAAATGAGGAAGAAAAGTTTAAATTATGATTAGTTGGATTTACAGATGGGGACGGTTGTTTTAGTATTGTCAAATCTGGAGGTACCTTCCGTCTTCAATATAGTTTAAGTCAATCTCAATATAATTTAAGATTGCTTTACTATGTGAAAAAAAAATTAGGTTACGGTAGTGTTTCTAAAAGTTCAAAACAAAATTGAGGTAATTTTAGAATTACAGATAGAAAAGTTTTAAACGAGATAATCTTTCCTATTTTTGATAAATATCCTTTATTAACTAGCAAACACTATAATTATTTAAAATTTAAAGAAGCATATAATATATTAGAAAATAAAGAATTAACTACAGAAATTAAAAATAATATGATAGAAAACTTAAGATCAAAAGAAATTCCAGTTAATTATATTTCTCCTGCTATTAGTCATTTAAATGCAGAAAGTGATCATGAAAACATAATAAATGTTTTATCTGTTCATTGATTAGCGGGGTTTATAGAAGCTGAAGGGCATTTTGGTGTTTATGTTTACGAAAAACAAGTTCGTATAGATTTCACTATTGTTCAGAAATTAGATGAATTTCTCTTATTTCTTATTAAACGTACTCTACATATTAAACCTAATGTTAATTATAATAAAACTAGAAATATTTATGTGTTGTCTACAGGTAATTCTAAGGATATTAGCAAGATTATTGATACATTTACAAGTAAATTTCATGGTATGAAATCTTTGGAATTTAAATTATGATCTGTAGGACATTATTATCGAAAAACTAATCTTGAAAAAGTAATTAAAATAAATAAAATTATTACTAAGTTAGGTAGACGTCAGAGCAGCTAGTTTGCTTTTAAATGAACCCCATAACATAACCAGAATTACTAAAAATTAAATTAAACTTTTCACTCTTTTATTTTGTTTATTAAGTTGTAAACTACTCATGCTAATTTAAAGCATACGTTAAAATGTTTACTCCTTGTCGCAATACGCCTGGGTAAATTTACAGGTGAAACTCTTCTAAACAATTTATACTACTCATGTTTCCTAGAGCAAAGCTTTCTTTTTTCAGTACACGGTTCTTTATTAATAGAAGAGTCAAAAAAAGATTCTATTAATAATAATATCCCTGGTGGTAAAATAAGTTTTTCAGCGCTCACATTAAGGAATACGTATGTAAAAATGTATGATTCAAGGAGACAACACGCCTGGATAAATAGATTTATCCATCAGAGACTAAACGGAGAGCATCCTTCGTCTAAAGCTTATTTTGAGCAATGATTAGTTGGTGTCACAGATGGTGATGGAAATTTTTCTATTAATTATTCTAATGGTAAATGAGGTTTATCTTATAAAATAGCCCAATCTAGATATAATCTAAGATTACTTTACTATATAAAGAAAGAATTGGGTGTAGGTTCTGTTACTAAGGATAACAATAAGGGACAATTTTTTATAAGAGACAGAAAACACATAGAAAACATCATATTACCTATTTTTGATAAATACCCTTTATTAACTAGTAAATACTTTGATTATTCTAGATTTAAACAAGCTTTGGCTATTTTAAATAATGATAGTATATCTAAAGAACAAAGAGATAAAGATCTTTTAATTCTTAAAAATAGTAAGAGAGATGATAATTATTTATCTCCGGTTTGAAATAATATATCTTTACCTTTAACTGAAATAAATCTAATACATAATATAATGACTAAACCTTGAATAGTTGGATTTATAGAAGCTGAAGGTAGTTTTTATTTAGTATCAAAAGATTCTAAAAGAATTGTTCATGGATTTGGTCTAACTCAAAAATTAGATTGTATAGTTTTAGAAAGTATACGATTGGTATTTCATATACCTAGTAAAGTAAGATATAAAGAAATACATAATCATTATATATTAGATACTACTAATTCTAGAACAATAGAACACCTTATTGATTATTTTAAAGATACAATGAAAGGGGTTAAATCATTAGAATATAAAATATGAGCTAGATCCTATGTAAAAAATAAAGGTGATTTTGAAAAATTATCCAAAATTAGGGATACAATTAGAAAAATAAGAAAACAACTATTAGAAATACAAAATTCATAAGTTTTAGATGAAGGATGATGGTATAGCCCGAACAGTAAATGAAAATTACTGCGTATAACATTAGTTTATAATATTTAAAAATGAAGTTATCAACAAAAATTGTTACCCTCCATTATCAGGTATACAAAGTCATAGTGGTCCAAGTGTGGACTTAGCTATCTTTGGATTACACCTTTCTGGTATCAGCTCCCTTTTAGGAGCTATGAATTTGGGTCTTACCCTATACATTGCTAAATTTAAACACCTTATAAATATGACTAAAATAAAAGTTATAAGTTATGGTGTGATGTTTAAAAAATACTATTCTACTCTCATTCTATCTAGTTCTAATGACAAATCAACAAAATTTAACCCAAAAAACCAAAAATTGAACCCTAATTTTTTAACAGGATTTATTGATGCAGAGGGTTCATTTATAGTAGTTATTCGTAAAGAACCTCGTAATAAAACAGGTTGAAGGGTAGATGCGAGATTAGCTATCGGTCTTCATAAAAAAGATGTCGCATTGTTGGAATGAATTAAAAATTCTTTAGGAGGAGTAGGAGATATTGCACCTCAAGGTAAGGACTGTTTACAATATAGAGTAAGTTCTATTAAAGATATAATGGATGTGGTAATACCACATTTCGAGATGTATCCTTTAGTGTCTCAAAAAAAAGCGGACTTTGAGCTATTTAAAAGTATTGTAAAACTAGTTAATGATAAAAAGCATCTTACTTATGAGGGAATCTTAGATATTGTATCCTACAAGGCTTCTTTGAATTTAGGTTTATCCAGTCAATTAAAATCCGCCTTTCCTGAAGTTATCCCTAGACCAAGACCTGTTGTGCAAGGGCAAACAATTAAAGATCCTCATTGATTAGCTGGGTTTGCATCTGGAGAAGCATGCTTTTTCATTCGTATTACTAAATCTTCTTCTACTAAAACAGGATCTCAAGTACTATTGAAATTTCTAATACCTCAGCACAGTCGAGATACCTACTTATTAAAAAGTTTAATTAGCTATCTAGGTTGTGGTAACTACCGCCCTCGTCTTAAAGAAGATAAAGGTGAATTTGTTGTGGAGGATTTAAAGAATATCACTAGTATTATTATTCCATTTTTTAAAAAGTACCCTATTATGGGTATTAAGTCTGAAGATTTTTTAGACTTCTGCAAGGCTTCTGAACTTATGTTAAATAAAGAACATCTTAATAATGAAGGACTTGAAAAACTTCGTATGATTAAGAGTTCAATGAATAAGAAGCGTGTTGATACGAGTAAAGATTAAAGTTGAAAATAAATTTGCACCTTTGGACACTTATAGAAGCAATAAATACCTATATATGTATAATAGAGATAAGTCTATTTTGTATTTTTATACAAAGAAAATTAGTGATTTTTTTCATGTTGGAATACATTATATTACTTTAAAAAAACATTTGAAAAAGGGTACGTACTATTTGGGTAAATATAAGTTTAGCAAGGAGTTTGTGCCTTCAGCTAAGTATAAAAAAATTTCTCTCTTAGAACTAGATTTGAAATTAAAGAGAGATAGAGAAGAGAAATTTACACGAAAAGGCTAATTTTTGTTTTGTGTAATTACTTTATCAATTTTACTCGTCGAATTTAGTATTCAATGTATTTCTTACATATTTAAGATATTCAACAAACTTTCAATTAACAGTTAATAAATGTTACTTTAGTAGCAATAAACCAAAATATATGTTTAAAAACAACTCTGAAAAAGATAATAATTATGGTGAGGATAACAATGGAAAAGACAATAACTCTAAAAAAAAGGATTCTCCTGAAAACAATGATAAACCTAAATTGGATAATCGTTGAAAAGAGATATTGGGTAGATCTGGTCCTAATAAACATGCACATGTAATAGCTGTGGAGCAAATTAATAGTGGTGGAATAGTGACTGCTGAAAAAATTCATGAAATTTTAGCTTACTGTAATATTAAAATTACAGAACAAGAATTAAAATCTTTAATTGATACTGCAAGTTTTACTTTAACTAATTTAAATCAAAAAAGTATAACTAAGGATGTTCTTAAAGATAAACTTGGTTTACCTAATAGTAAACAAAGAATACCTGGTATATATATCTTTACACATACTACTACAGGTAGAAAATATGTAGGTTCATCATCACAGTTGGCTTTTAGATTAAATGGCTATATTAATTTGTCCCATAGAAAGAGTGGTTTATTAATCCCTTTATTACATAAAGAAGGATTGAAAAATTTCTCTCTACAAGTTTTTCCTTTTTACCATAATTACATTAAAGGATCAGAAATTGCATTAGAACAGTATTATTTGTTAGACCCTAGTTTCACATTAAATACCATAAGAATTGCAAACAACCCTAGCGGGTCAAACTCAAAGAGTTTATATATGTATAACAGAGATATGAGCATATTATATTTTTTTTCAACAAAACAAGTAGATTTCATTAGAAAATTAAAAATTCATCATATCACATTCTCTAAACATTTAAAAAACGGTACTTTTTATTTAGATAAGTATCTTTTTTCAAGTGAACCGGTGTTAACTGCTAAAGTTAAAGATATGTCTGATTTAGATTTAGCTTTAATGCTGGAAAAGGACAGAGTTAAATACAATAAAAATAAAGCTCTTAATAGTTTCTAGTGCTTTTCCTTAATTATCTTTTTCATTGTTTTTCCTTAATTATTCATTTCATTATTTTTCCCTATTTTATACCAATAATTCATTAAATTAATAAAGGTTAAATCTATTCAAAAATAAACAAAAGAGTTTTAAATCATTAACAACTAATTATACCACTGAAAAGATAAGTAGTATACTCAGTAATTCTGAGAGAGATGAATATAATAATATTCTATTTGATTCTAGAAAAAAAATGGATTTTAATAAATCTAAATTCAATGATTTAAATTTTTTAGGTCAGACCCGTAAGTTTTTCACATCTGCCCTTTATCAAGCTAAATCCCCTGAAAATAACAGCAAAAATGTAAAATTTAGTGTACGCCTTTATGAATCTATGTTAACATGTAAAAAGCAAATATTTCATGAAAATAAAGGAAAATGCGGTATATATCTTATAACAAATACCTTAAATGGTAAATCTTATGTAGGCTCTAGTGTAGATTTAAAACGTAGATTAAGTTGTTATTATTCAAATACACACATGTTATGTGTTTTAAAAAGATCTATGATGTTGATATATTTATCTATATTAAAATATGGAATTAAATGCTTTAGATTAGAAATAGTAGAATATTGTGATGTTTCTGTTTTATACGAAAGAGAAACTTACTACATAGAAAAACTAAGCCCTGAATATAATATATTACGTGTAGGGGGTTCACTACTAGGATACAGACACACAAAAGCTAGCTTAATCAAAATTAGATCTGCTAAATTGGGTTCTAAACATAGTGTAAAAACCCGGTGTTTAATTAGAGAAGCTGCACTACTTCGGAAACGTAATAAACATTTCGAAGAAACACGTGCAAAGATTAAAGCCGCATTAACAGGAAGAAAACTTAGTCAAACGACTATAGCCAAACTTAAAGATAGATTAAAACACCGTGTATGAAAAAAACATAGTATTGAAACTCGAGCCAAAATGAGTGAGGCTAAATTAGGTCATACCCACTCGGTGGAAACTATGCAAAAAATATCAACATCCCGGAAAAACAATCCTGTTGGAACAAAAATTTTAATAAAGAATATTAAAACAGGAGAAAATCTACACTATAATACTATTTCCCATGCTGCTATTGCAATAGGTGTGGATCGAGCAACAATTAAAAATTATGTTATCTCTGGTAAATTATTAAAAAACACATATTATATATTAGGAGAAGGAGAAAAAAAAGAAGTATCTCCACTCGATAACAAAGACATTGTTAAAACATCTAATAAGCCAGGGTATTCTTCTATTATAGTGGAAAACATTAAAACTAGTGAAATGAAAGAATATTCAACTATTCATGCAGCTAGCAAAGAGTTAGGTATATACGGGTCTAAATTGAAAAAATACATGCTTTCAGGAGAATGTCTTGAAAACACATACATTATAAGAGCCAAATTTTAGAGTTATTATTAAAGGCAACCATTATAGTTATTAAATCCATTTTTTCATTTCGACCTTTTTTTTAATAAATTAAACAGGTTTGTAGATAGTAATTGGTTATAGCTAAGTCTTTGGTTGAGTTTTTTATAACTCGAGGGGGGGAAGGCGGGCTAAACCTGTTAGATTAACATCTGTGGATAATTTAGAAAACACTATTGTGTTACCTAGTTTAGGTAAAAGTGTGGAATATTTACATAACAAAGGTTTATCTGCTTCTCAAGTAACATTAGTTAAACACATTGATTTAGGTAAAGCATATAAAGGATATTTATGTGAATATGTGAAAGAAAATACGTTGTAATGGGATTCATATAAAATTTTTAACTGTATGCTGGGATAGCTCAGTGTTTATAAGTACTTAATAGTAAAAATCTTGTAAGCTATGCTTAATCAGCAGGAAACAAAAGTAATTTTGATTATCATTAGGTTCCTCAGAGACTACACGTTAAAGACCGTATATTAATACGCTTAAGATATAGTCCACAAATAGTTATTATTTTAACTATTTTTAGTCATGACAACTACATTTAACATGAGAAGTCCTGGTATAAGATTGCATAAAAGATTAATTTGTGCTTAAAGAACCAAACTCCGGGGAAGCCCTAAAGCTCTAATAACCAAGGATGTTTAGAAAACTTTCTATCTGGCCCCATTAATGCCTGGGGGTATGGTAACATCGTTAGAGATGACCCTTCCTCTCCCCTTAGTTAAAGGGGAGAGGTGGGCTGAAAAAAAACACGGTTTTTTTTCTGTCGAAAGAGAAATGGGTAATCGCGGATCTAAATCAGATATAAAATATCTGTAAAAGAGCAACGAGTAGACGGTTCTTCGGTATGATATTCATTACTGTAAGGTATACTCTAGTCGCCGGGAAACCGGTTCTGGAGCGAAATCATCTACATACTTTTTTTTTCAGGTATTAATAAATATACTTACTATTAAGTAAAAACTCTTGAGATTTAATTTGTGTAGATATAATACTTCCGGGTTTATATAACTTTAAAAAAGTTTTTTATTAAAGTTATTTAGATGAATAACGAAATATACTACTAGTTCTAATGGTTTAAATCCAAATTTTGTAACTGGTTTTTGTGACGGAGAGTCTTGCTTTTCTCTAACCATTAGTAAAAATCCTAAGCATACTTTAGGTTGAAGTGTTAAATTAGTTTTTTCTATTCATTTACATTCTAAGGAAATAGATATTTTATATTTAATTCAACGTTTCTTTGGTGTAGGTAATGTAACGCTAAATAAAGATTCAGCTACATACCAAGTTATAAAACTAAGTGACTTAGCTTGTGTAATAGAACATTTTAACAACTATCCGCTAAAGACTCAAAAGTATGCGGATTTTTTATTATTTAAACAAGCATTTGAGATTGTAAAGAGTAAAGAGCATCTTACTGAGGATGGTCTCAAAAAGCTTATTAGTGTTAGAGCTTCCCTTAATAAAGGTCTACCTGAAAGATTAAAGGTAGCTTTCCCTTATATTACTCCTGTGCCCAGACCTACTACACCCAAAACTACTTTGGAGTGAAATAAACCAGAACTTAAACACTGAATGGCTGGATTTGTCACAGGTGAAGGATGTTTTTATATCAAAACAAGCAAGTCTAAGACACATAAATTAGGTATAAACGTTGGTTTACAATTCATTATAGTTCAAAATATACGTGATGCCTATTTAATTGAAAGCTTTGTACAATTTTTTGGTGGTGGTTCTTTCTCTGTTGCAGAAAAGTCTAGCATGGCTAGATTTACTGTGTCAAAATTTTCTGAGATTGTAGATAATATTATACCTCTATTTGAGGAATACCCCATACAAGGTGCAAAAGCTAAAGATTTTGAGGACTTTAAACAAGCATCTGCCCTTATTAAATCTAAAGCTCATCTAAATAAAGAGGGTTTAGATAAAATTCAGTTAATTAGATCAAGAATGAATTTTAAAAGGGAATTGCAGTAAGTAGTATAGAATTATTATATATAAAGGATTATATCTGAACTCTTTCTCTTTTAGAGAGTAAAAAGATAGACAACCCTTTTTATGTATTCACGAGGGGTTAAGAATAGCTCCAGATTAAAGTTAACACATTTATATAAATAGCTTGTCTGATAGACTTGGTATTCTCTTTAGAATACAGGTCTTTTGGATAAATGTTCATTGTTTGTGGATCGAAATTAATCTTATTTGCTTGAGCAGTTGTTATTACAGCTATTTTATTATTATTATCATTACCAGTCTTAGCGGGTTGGTTTAGTTTATATTTTAATAGCTCTAGCCCTATTCCCCTTTCCTTAAATAAAAAACCTAAAACTGTAACTTTAGAACAAATACCTAATGAATTAAAAGAAGTATTAATTGGATCGGCTTTAGGTGATCTTTCGCGTAACAACAACACTGACAATAGTAGTTTTAATCCTTGATTCATTACTGGCTTTGTTGATGGTGAGGGTTCATTAGGTATTCATATTTACAAGTCTCCAGCCTCTCGCTTAGGTTGAGAAGTAATACCTCAATTTTCCATTTCATTGCATAAAAAAGACAGATTTATTTTAGAACAAATAAAGAGTTACTTTGCTGTAGGAAACATATATAACCTCGGGTCTGAGGGAGTTTTATATCAAGTTAAATCCTTAAAAGACTTGTTGGTAGTTATAAAACATTTTGAGAACTATCCCAGTTTTTTTTTAGTAATTTAGAATAAATTACGTCAAAAAAAACAGATAACTCAAAAGTTTGCCGATTATGTTCTTTGAAAAGAGATTATACTGATGATGCAACAAAAAGAACATCTAACTCAAAAAGGACTTGAAAGAATAGTATCATTGAAATCGCCATTAAATCTTGGTCTTTCGGATCTACTGAAAGAGAATTTTTCTAACATAGTTCCTGCTATAAGACCCTTAGTGGTAGACCAAACTATTCGAGACCCTCAATGAGTTGCAGGGTTTGCCTCTGGTGAGGGATGTTTTTACGTAGATACTTATAAATCTAAAACTAAAACAGGTAAAGCAGTAAAATGAATTTTTTATCTAACCCAGCATTCTCGAGATAAAGAGTTAATTAAAAGTTTAATTGAATATTTTGAATGCGGAAATATTCATTTTAAAAATGAAGAAAAAGTGAATTTTTTAGTTCAGAGATATTCAGATATAACCGATAAAATTATACCATTTTTTAAAAAATACCCTATAAGAGGGGAAAAATACAAAGATTTTGCGGATTTCTGCCAAGTAGCTGAACTAATGAAAACTAAAATTCACTTAACTTCAGAGGGCTTTGATAAAATTTGTTCAATAAAGCATGGAATGAATAGAGGTAGACAGACATAATAACTTTAGTTGTTTATTTACCTTTATTATTAGGTTAAAGCTAATGAAAATTAATAGGTTTACCGAAGTTTATTTAGTTAACGGGTAATAGGGAAAAGCTATTTGGCTTTAAAAGTCTCTGTAATATTAGAGATCCATCTTATTTTTTTTGTTAATTATTTATATTAGGAAAAGATCTAAAAATACTTCTTTACATTTCAAACAAAGCATTAAAAATGAACCTTATATTATTCATCTTTATACAATATTTCAAGAATTTTGTAAAACGACTCCCCAAATTAAAGATGCAAGACTTAAAGATAAAACCCATCAATCAATATTTTTTGATACATTGACTTACGAGGCATTTAATTACTACTATGACTTATTTTACAAAAATAAAAAGAAAGTAATACCTTCTAATATAGAAGAATTGTTAACCGCTAGATCTCTTGCTTACTGAGCAATGGATGATGGGAGTCCTGATCGTTCAGGGTTTGTTTTTAATACTAATTCCTTTACTTTGTCAGAAGTTGAGTTATTAGTTAAGGTATTAAAGAATAAATTTAATTTAAATTGTTCAATACATACTCGAAAAGATATGGCAATAACACCTTACTAGTTGTATATTAAAGCAGATTCTTGAAATAAGTTTATAACTTTAATAGAACCGTATATAATACCACATTTTCAATATAAATTAAAATTAAGAGGTTCTTTTAAAAATAAACAGTAAACAGTATAAGTTTTAATCTTTGGTATTTTATATTTACAGAGCAAGGAAATAAGCGACTAGATATCTAGTCGCTTAGTCTTTAAAGACAATTTAAGTAAAGCCGATTAGCGCTAGGGTATTCATAGTATATTCTGCTCGCTTTAAATTTGGCTATATTCTGGGACAAGTTATATAAATATTAACTCAATCAGAAGGTAATTAGATAGTTACAATCTATCTAAGAACCTCAGAGACCACACGCCAAAATATCTTTATTTTGTATAATTTTTGTATTTTCCTCTGTGTATTGATCTTAGATTTAGTCATACGAGTAAAAATGTAAACAAATCTTTTTTTATTTAAAAATAAAGCCGGTAAACTTATTCTGCCGGCTCTAAATTTGGCTGTATTCTGGGAACCGTTATATGAAAATATATCGCAATCAGAAGGTAATTTATTAAGTTTGAACTTTTTAGAGAACCTCAGAGGCTATACGCCAAAATATTTTGGTTGTAGTTTAGAAATTTTAACCTTTCCTTTATGTACAACGGTTAGATCAATTCATACTGATAATAATAGTAAGAATTTAAATAAATCTCTCTTTAGTTATTATCTTACCGGGCTTATTGAGGGTGATGGTACAATAATTTCACCAAAAACTTTAAGATCCCCTAAAGGTAAGTTAAATTATCCTTCTATACAAATAGTTTTTCATTTAAAAGATTTACCTTTAGCTTTACTTATTCAAAAAGAATTAGGTGTAGGTTCATTATCTAGAAAAAAAGGGGTAGATGCTTATATATTAACTATAAATAGTTATGAAGGTATTTAATTCGTTATTTCATTAATAAATGGAAAAATGAGAACACCTAAAATATATAGTCTTAATGAATTAATAGATTTTTTAAATAAAACTAAAGGAACCAGTATTGAAAAATATTCTGTATCTATAGAGCCTTTACATTCCAATCCATGGCTGTCAGGGTTTATAGAAGCAGACGCTTCTTTTCAAGTAAGAACTACTCTTTCAGGTAAACATCCTAAACTTGAATGTAAATTAGAAATATCTCAAAGACGAGAAGATCACAAAGGATATGATAATTTAGAATTTTTAAGTTATATTGCTGAGTTTTTGTTTTTTTTTTCTAGTAATTTCAGTGAAATTACGTCGAAAAAAAAAGTGAAACGGAAGTAAAAAAAATAAGATCGGATAAACCAAAACCTGAGTATAGAGTTAGAACTACTAACCTTAAAGGTAATATTAATGCTAAAAACTATCTTTTACAATTTCCTCTATTTGGAACTAAACATTTAGATTCCTTAGATTGAATGGAAGTAGTAGATATGTTTGGTAGAAAGGAGCATAATACAGATAAAGGAAAGGAAAAAATAGTAAATTTCAAATCAGGTATGAACAACTACAGAACTGATTTTACTTGAGATCATTTACAAAAATTCTACAACGTAAAAATATAAGATATGGTCCGATCAGGCATGAAAGTGTCTGCGTATCTGCACTAAGTTTTAATAACTTTTTAAGCTAAAGAATAACACTTTAAGCTATGGGATTTCATCCAGCAGATCAACAACAGTAATGGGAATAACTATGGTTCTTACGGATAGAAACTTTAACACTTCATTCTTTGAAGTAGCAGGAGGTGGTGACCCAATATTGTACCAACATCTTTTCTCTAGCTTAGTATTTGAATATCCTTTTATATTACAAAACCTTAAACTTCCCGGGTTTGATTTTCTAAACTTTATATGACAAAACCCTGAAATTCCCGGAGCTACTTGAGTATTACAGAGTTCAAGTCCATTCCCAGGTTGAAATACACCTAAAGAGCTGAGGGGTGTACATGTTAAATGGCGTGCCTCTAGAAGTTCGATGACTATAGGTGAACAGTTAACTCATTTACAGGCGGAGCAGGATGAAGTCGAGGATAGTTATATAGGTTTACCTCGGCTTACTCACTATCAAGAGAGGAGGCTTGATGCTCTTAAGCGAGAAATAAGCCAAACAAGAAGTATGCAACATATTCAACCGCAAACACAGCCGCAAATACAGCCGCAAATACAGCCGCAAATACAGCCGCAAATACAGCCGCAAATACAGCCGCAAATACAGCCGCAAGTACAGCCGCAAATACAGCCGCAAATACAGCCGCAAATACAGCCGCAAGTACAGCCGCAAACACAGCCGCAAACACAGCCGCAAACACAGAGACCCTCCCATCCGATGTCTATTGAATCGATACTTAATCCCCTAACGGTAGGTGGTTTTGTAACTACTAGTCGTTTAACAGTGTATTCATTTGTTAGAAGTATGATAATGAATTTAAGACCATTCTTCAGTGCAATAATGCCTTTAGTCTTATCTGCTTTAGTTATTATTAGTACACCTTTCATTATAGAGATTTATACTATGTTAATTAATATAGTAAGTGAACATATTATGTTAACTATTAGTATGTTATTTTCAGTTCTATACTTTTTAATTAGATTATTACTTATGATACGTAGAGCTAAAAACTCTGCTGTTCTATATGATAGATTCTTTAATTTTGCAGCTAATCATTATTCATCTGGAATACTATACTTTTTTATTTTGTTACTAAGTGTAGGATTAGTCTACTGTTGTGTTTGTGATTGCAATTGTGTTTGTGATTGCAATTGTGTTTGTGATTGCAATTGTGTTTGTGATTGCAATTGTGTTTGTGATTGCAATTGTGTTTGTGATTGCAATTGTGTTTGTGATTGCAATTGTGTTTGTGATTGCAATTGTGTTTGTGATTGCAATTGTGTTTGTGATTGCAATTGTGTTTGTGGTTGCAATTGTGTTTGTGGTTGCAATTGTGTTTGTGGTTGCACTATTAGTTGTGATGCACCTAGAGCTTGAGGATTCTATTTTCAAGATAGTGCAGTATCATTTAATAGTTGTTTTTGTTTTTCTGCATTTTATGAGAAATACAATACTCATTTGCCAAATAATAAAATTCCTTCAGAAAACTTTTTAACTTGATTAGTAGGTTTCACTTAATTTTTTTTTCTTTTGCTCATGATTGGTTGTGGATTTGTTTTTTTTGGATTTGTTTTTTTTGGATTTGTTTTTTTTGGATTTGTTTTTTTTGGATTTGTTTTTTTTGGATTTGTTTTTTTTGGATTTGTTTTTTTTTTTCTTACTTTTAGTTTAATATATCATGATATATTAAACTAAAAGTTAGTAATTTCATAGAAATTACTAGAAAAAAAAAAGGTCGCAAAAGAAAAAAAAAATAAGGAGAAGGTTTTTTTATAGTAAACTATAGAGGAGATTTGTCATTTGTTATTACACAAGCTACAATTGATAAACAAGTTTTAGAATTTATACAAGAAATTCTTGGATTTGGTAGAGTTATTCCTCAATCGGCTATAACTAGTAGATATGTAACACAAAATAAGAAAGAAATAGACATTATAATTAGTTTATTTAATGGTAATCTTGTTTTACTTTTTTTTTCTAGTAATTTCATAGAAATTACGTCGAAAAAAAAAAGCAAAAAGACAAGAAACATTTGATCTTTTCGTTAAAGGGTTTAATAAATGAGTTACTAAAGGTAGAATACTATTAGAACCTATAGCAATTTATAATAGACCCGTTCTACCTACTTTAAACGATGCATGATTTGCAGGATTTACTTTATTTTTTTTTTTCTTTTGCTTATGATTCGTTGTTGATTTGTTTTTTTTTTTCGACGTAATTTCTATGAAATTACTAGAAAAAAAAAAGAAAGCAAAAGAAAAAAAAATCAGGAGAAGGTTGTTTTACTTGTTCAATTGGTGAAAAAAGAGGATTTAGTTTCAACTTTAATATTTCTCAAAAGTGAGAAATAAATCTAACAGTATTAGAGCATTTCAAAGTATTCTTTAAAAATGGTATTGTTTCTAGACATTCAGAAGATAATACTTATGAATTTAGATTAGATGGAGTAAACAATTGTAAAAATGTCTTTTCTTATTTTGATAAATATACATTATATACTAAAAAGTCTTTATCCTATAGATTATGAAAAGATATTCATAATGGTATTGTTAAAGATCATTTAGATGAGTCAAAAAGACGAGAAATGATTGAAAGAACTAAGAGGATAAATAAATAAAATGATATTCATTTAAAATACTAGGGAAAATAAGTAAAGGTTTAACGTGAAAATTATGAAACTATAAATACAGATGTAAAAAGATATAAAAAGTGAAATAGTGAATATCTTATAAGAATATACCTTAAACTTAGTTAATATAAAGTATTACTTGCAACTCTTAAATTTAGAGGTTATATAATTTTATATTAAACTTTTAATGTCTTTTATAAGGAAAAGTAAAAAAATTATTAGCGATGCTAGTGCTATTACGGTCAATAAGTTTCTCATTTAAAGACCGTCGGTTATTTAAGTCACCGCTACTGACTGGTTCACTGGCGGGTATCTGAAATGATGCTTAATGTACAGTCGGTTTCTTCTATCATAGATGTATGATACATAAGCCCGGAGGTTAGACTACCGGTACCTGAATTTAATAAAAAGACTTTTTTAAAAAATAAGTTAAATTTGAAGAAACGGATTCTTCGGTCAAAAATGGCCCTTTTTAGAGGAAATTCTAAATTCGAATTGCGCTGTATGCTGGAACCATCTAGAATCGACCGCTGGAGTTGATCCATCCATTAATGGGATGGCGGAGTCTAAGGGTACTAATATTGTAAGTCTAGGCTTAAGCTTAGCCGTATTGGTAAAAAACCCTTGCATCCGTAAGTGGAATCAGCCGGTAACCAATGATAGAAGTTATTCTTCTCATCTAGTAGGAACCTCAGAGACTACACGCGCAACATCCTTTGGTTCAAATGAAACACGTTTCAATCAATGGTTAGCTGGTCTTATTGATGGTGACGGAAGTTTGCAAGTTAGCAAAGCAGGATATTCTAGTTGTGAAATAACTGTAGCTCTTGCTGATGAACGTATGCTGCGTATTATCCAGAACAAACTAGGGGGTTCTATTAAACCTCGTAGCGGTGTTCAAGCTATTCGTTGACGTTTACACAATCGTTCAGCTATGTTAGAATTGATAAATCGTATAAATGGCTACATTAGACACAGTAGTCGATTTGTTCAACTAAATCGTGTATGTGCTTTACTAGGTGTGAAACTTTTAACCCCTGATAATTTACACAATAAGCATGGTTGGTTTGCTGGGTTTTTCTTTATTTTTTTTTCTTTTGTTATTGTTTTTAGATTAGATTTAAACAAAAGAAAAAAAAAAATTAGCGGACGGTACTATAGGTTATTATTTTAAAGGTAATAATAATCAACCTCAGTTAACTTTAAGTGTAACAAACAAACTATATGTTGAAGTAGTCCATTTTATGACTTATTTTGGTGGAGCTATTTATTTTGATAAAGCACAAAATGGGTACTACAAATGAAGTATTCAATCAGAGGCTGATTTTTCAGCTTTCCTTGACTACACTAGAGTTTGTCCGCCTCAATCTATTAAACGTAATCGTTTATTTTTGATTAACGAGTATTATCGTCTTGTGGCAATAAAAGCACACATAGCACCAGAGGGTTCAGTACTACACAAAGCTTGAATGAATTTTAATCGTAAATGGAAATAGTTGTGGCCAAAGTGATGATGATATAGTCCAGTAACTTTTTTAAGGAGTTATTGCATCCAGAGGTTACGAATGTAGGCCTCTTAACGTTGCTGTATGCTGGGACCCCTTCGCTATATAGTTCTAAATACTCCTCCTTATATGGCACAGTAAAAAAGTTAGAACAATGAAGGAAATCAGCCGGTAACATTTTATATATAAAAAATGGAACCTCAGAGGCTCTACGCGACGGAGTTGTAGTAAATTTAGAAAATGTTAAACGTGTATCAGATCACGTTCCTAAACATTTGAAGCCTCTAAATAATGAACTATTAGGTTATTATCTAGCAGGATTAATAGACGGGGATGGTCATTTTAGTAAAGCTCAACAATTAGTTATAACTTTTAGTTCTCCAGATGCATTTCTAGCCTATTACTTGAAAGGAAGATTAGGTTACGGTAATGTAAGAAAAGTAAAGGACAAAAACGCATACCTTTTAATTGTATCTAATGAAAAGGGTATGTTAAATATAATTCACTTGATAAATGGTAAATTAAGAACAGAACACAGATTTAACCAAGTAGTTAATAATGTATTAAGTCATACTAAGTATGCAGATCAAAATATTCATTTTACTATAGATTCAAGTAAAAATTTTGATAACCACTGATTAGCAGGTTTTTCTGATGCATCACACACAACATTTGAAATTCAACTATTAACTTGTAAAAAACAACCCCTAACTCCATCCTCGCCAGGGGCGAGTGGGGTAAAGGGATGAGATGGAAATAAAACATCTGTTCCTAAAGCTTTACTTGAAACTAATTTAGTAGTTTGAGGTAAAAATTTACCCTCTTCAGTAGGATTAGGTCGATTTACCAAACAAGAAAGTAATATGATTCGAATTCCTGCTTATGAGCAAAGTGTTATAACAGGGTTAATGTTGTCAGATGGGTGATTAACTTTTGGTTCAAAAACTAGTAAATCAGCACGATTAGGGTTTAAACAATCTTTATCCCATTCGGGTTATTTTTGATTTGTATTTACTCTGTTGTCTCATTATTGTAGCTCTATTCCTAATCTAATAACCAGTACTAGAAAAGGAACTAAGACATATGCTTTTCAGATTTTAACTAGATCATTACCTTGTTTTAATGAGTTTTATTCTCTTTATTATCCTAATGGAATCAAAACAATTCCTGCGGATATTTTTAATTTATTGACTCCTGTTGCTTTGGCTCACTGAGAAAGTGGGGATGGGGCTAAAAATCGGCACGGTTTGACCATAAGTACTGAATCTTTTTATGTTAATGATACAGTTAGATTGCTTAATGTTCTTACGGTTAAATATAGATTAGATTGTAGTATACGTAAACATTCTATTGGCTATAATATTTATATAAAAGAAAAATCTATGCCTATACTACGAACATTAATAGAACCGCATATGCATAGTTCGATGTTATATAAATTAAGGATTGATCCTGACCTAAAAGAAAGTAATCGGGTTAATGCCTCCAAAGACATACTGAGGAAAAAAATTAGTCAACTAGCTAATCATTATGTCAGTTCTCAAGAAAAAGTAGTTGATAAGAGTAATAGCGAGCTTCGTGTGGAAATAAAGTTAAATTTTAAAATTGTAGAGAGCGGTGAGATTCGGGGTGAAAATAAAGATAGTGTTCTATTATTAATAAAAGAATTTTTAGGTGGTTACATTTCTTATAATAAAGAGAACAATGAGTATACTTATTCTTCAAGTAGTTATGGTTCAGCTAGAAAAGTTATTAAATATTTTGATCTATATCACTTACAATCCCGTAAACATATCCGATTCTTAAGATGAAGAAAATCTTATATCCATGCGTCAAAAGGGAATTATTTAGGTATACATAAGTACTATAAAGTATTAGGTTCTTAAGTTTTCTTTCCTTCTAATGTCAACCATTAAGCTTAGTATTGCGTTTACTTACTGCGATGTCTCTTTACAAGATTACAAGATTACGAAATTTAAATATTCCAATTGGTTAGGTGATAAAGTAATGTTGACTAAGCATAGGGCAGAGTAAGCAAGGGTGCGATGTAGAAGGTAATACAATCATATTATAAAATTATCCTCATAAACATTATTGTTTTAATGGTTATAAGTTAGCCAACCTTTAATAAAGCGGTTACAATTAACTAGGTAAGCACAATATTATTAATAGAGAAGAGCGGAGAAGGATGTACATTAATAATAATATTCATATAAAGCCGCAGTTACCTTCGGTTATTTTAGGCAATAGAAAACTAAAATAGACAATAGTGCGGATGCTAGCGGAGCTGGCCTTCAGGCCGGTAATTTTTTTTTGGATTCAATGATAAATGAATCAAAAAAAATCACCAGCCATCAGGCTAGTTTTCAAATAAAAATTATTAAACGTATTACCAGAAATAAACCGGAAATAAGATTAAATTTTCAAATAGCCCTTCGTTCGCCTAATTTTTTTTCTAGTAATTTCATTGAAATTACGTCGAAAAAAAATAAGAGCGAACTGGGCTGCTGCGCTGATCAAAAAAGTGATTTATTGTTAAATATAATAAAAGAATACTTAGGTGGAAACATTGGATATAGGAAGTCTCAAAATACCTATTATTACAGTTCTACTAGTTTCGGTTCTGCTAAAAGGGTTATAGAATATTTTGATCGATATCACTTACAATCTAGAAAGCATATAAGCTATTTAAGATGAAGAAAGGTATATAGATTAATACAAGACAAACAACACTTAACAGATAAAGGGCTATCCAAAATACTAATCATTAAATCTTTAATAAACCGTCATGAAGAAAATACTACAACTTAAGATAAAGTCCTAACAAGAATATAAAAGTTTTTGAGTATTAATGAGAAAAGACTGTTATAATACACAGCTATTCCTTTAATCAAAATATTGTTACATTTTAATTATTCCAGGTTTTGGTATAATTAGTACTACAATTTCAGCTAACTCTAACAAGAGCGTGTTCGGATACCTTGGTATGGTCAAAAATAGGCCCATGCTAACTAATAGTTGCATGAATATCCGTTATATGCTGGGAACTTCTAACACCTTAAATACTAGTAATAAGAATGTTTTTAGTAAAAAAGTTAAGGATATTACAATGAGTAATCAGCAGGTTACTGAAAAAAAGACATTCTCAAACTTAACACATATTTGAAATAGTCTTAATTTATTAAGCAACCTCAGAGACTTTACACGGATAACTCCTGCAAAGGGGTTAAGAGATAGTCCTCTATATTTGAACAATATTATATCAACAAAATTAAATTTAATAAATGTATATAAAGTATTAAAAAGAAAATTATCTATAAATCATTTAGAAAATAAACTTGATCCTAATTGGGTTACAGGGTTTGTGGACGCTGAAGGTTGTTTTAGTGTAGTAATAGAAATATCGGAAATTTTTAAAAGAAAAGTAAGAATCTCATTTGAAATAAATCTTCATGAAAAAGATAAAGATATTTTATATAAGATTCAGTCTTTTTTTGGTGTGGGTGCTGTATATATTAGATCAACTAAGAAATTAGCTGTATATAGAGTTACTAATGTTAATTTTATAAAAGATTTTATAATTCCACACTTTACAAAATACCCTTTAATAAGTAAAAAAAGGATAGACTTTTTATTATGGTCTAAAGTAGTGGAAATTATTTTAAGTAAAGATCATTTAACTGAAAAAGGCTTTTTAAAGATCCTTTCTTATTATGCTTCCATAAACAGAGGAGTGTCAAAAAAAGTTTTAAAGTATTACCCTAATATAATATCCGCAGATAAACCTGTTATAAATTTACCTGAAAATTTAAATCCTCAATGAGTGTCAGGATTTGTAGCAGGTGATGGAGGGTTTTCTATTTATGTTAGACCTGCTAAAACAGATTCTTTATCACAAGTTGTGTCTTGTAGATTTCATATAGCTCAGCATAGCAAAGATTTAGAGCTTATGAAAATATTTATTAAATTTTTTGACTGTGGTACTGTGGTATCAAGATCTAATTTAAATACACCTAGATGCGATTTTATAGTACAAGATATTCCTTCTTTATTATATAAAATATTACCTCATTTTGACACCTTCCCTCTTTTAAACCTAAAACAAGAGGATTATATTTGTTTTAAAAAATGCATGACTATTATAAAGCTAAAAGAACATTTAACTACAGAAGGTTTAAATACAATTAAGAAATTAAATTTCGAGATGAATTGTAATAGATATAAATAGTTTTCTTGCTCTCTCGCTTAGAGCTAAAATAATACACCTAGGGTACTATAAACCTTCTTTATTTATATACATAAAAAATATAGCTACGCCATGTGTTCTATTGGTATCTTAGGATTTGTAGTTTGAAGTCAATGGCTGGCTTTCCTTATAGGTGACTATAAGGTAATAAATTTCGCTATATGATTCTGGAACAGCTTAGTGCCTATAAGTACTTTTAATAGTGAAAATCTTATAGGCTATGCTCAATCAGCAGGTAATTTTAGTTTTGTGTCATCTTCTTTTTTAGTAGCGAAGGATACAAAAACGGACAAAAGCTCCTCAGAGACTACACGCGAAACATCTTTTAATTTTGATGAATATAGAAAAATATCAGATAAAAATTCTGATCAAGTATCTGACAATTGGTTAACTTGGTTTATTGGGTTTTCTGAAGGTGATGGTGCTTTTCTTACAGGAAAAGACAAACGTCTTGTATTTGTACTAACTCAAAAAGAAACTGCTATACTAAATCATGTGCATGAAACATTAGGTATTGGTAGGGTTAGAACATACGGTAATTTTAGTCGTTATCGTGTTGATGATAAAAAAGGTATACTTGTTCTAATTGCTTTATTTAATGGTAACTTGGTTTTAGATAAAAGAAAAGTCCAAGTAAAAAGATGATTAGATACTGTTAATATAGAAGAAAAAAATAACAATGTTCTTCCCATACTAAATAATAGTTGACTGTCAGGATTTATAGATGCAGAAGGTTGTTTTAATGTTACACTTTTTAAAAGAAAATCTATGGCTTTAGGCTATCAAGTTAAACTAAGATTTATGATTGACCAAAAAGATAGCTTGGATAATATGCTCTTTATAAAGGACCAGTTAAATCTGTTTTTAACTAACAGAAAGCTTAAAAAAGGTACTATTGGTACTATGCATAGAATAGAAAGCAATTCATTTGTTAAGGTCCCACTTATAATTGAATATATCTATAGATTTAGATTAAAAACTAAAAAACAAGAGTCATTTGACAAATGAGTAACAGTTTATGAGTTAGTAAAAAACAAGGCTCACCTTACAGAACAAGGACTTAATGAAATAAGAAAACTAAGTAAAGAGGTCAATATAATCACTAGTATTACAAAAAAAATTGGTGATAAACTTAATTAAAAGATGAAGATATAGTCCACAGTAAAAAAGGGTTTAACCCATTTTATTTACTTAGCAGCATGTGTCGGGTATCTCCTCTAATGTGGAATTAGTAAGTAAAAACTTGTCATGTAATAATACATTATCCTTTTATAAATTTAATACTTTATATAAAGATAAATACAATTCTACACTTGATCCTAATTGGTTAGGTTGTAGGATTTGCGGGACTCTTATTTAAGTATCAATAAAGGTAAACCTAACCTGGTTTAACTAGGCGTTATATGATGTTTTTTTTTACTGCAGCACAAGATGAGTTGACCCAGATATATGTTGCTTGTGAATAATTTATTACCTTGTTATTCCTTGTCCTTAAATAAACTTAATACTTTAAGCAGAAATGTCCAAAAATTTTTATCAAATAAACTACCAAGTCAAATCCTTTTTTACAAAATAAATCATTCAAAAAGAGAATTTTCTTCTCTTATAAAAGCGAATAAGTGCCCTAAACAAGAGGGTTGTATAAGGTCTCTTTTGAATCCTTGATGAGTAACAGGATTCGTAGATGGTGAAGGGTGTTTCACTCTTAGCGTTGTTCAAAATAAAAGTACATTAAAATGGATAGTTCAATTATCTTTTCAAATAGCTGTACATAAAAAAGATTTATATCTTTTAAAGCATATTAATAATTTCTTCGGCGTAGGAACTATAACAAAACAAAGATCAGAATCAATTAATTATCGAGTTCGATCAGTAAAAGATTTAGCTATAATAATTTCTCATTTTGAGAAATATCCACTCCTTACACATAAATATTTAGATTATAAATTATTTAAAAAAGTGGTTGAATTAATACAGTCGAAAGAACATCTAACTACAGAAGGATTACAAAAAATTGTAGCAATTAAAGCATCAATGAACACGGGTTTATCTGGGATGTTGAAAACAGCATTTTCGGATATAACTACAACTCATCGGCCTTTATTAGCTGGTACACAAAAAATTGTAGATTTGAACTGATTAGCCGGGTTCACATCCGCTGAGGGTTCTTTCATGGTAAAGATTGCTATTTCCTCTAGTCATCGTTTAGGGTTTCAAGTTAAATTAGTTTTTGCACTAACTCAACATATTCGGGATGAGCTATTAATGAGAAGTCTAACTTCTTACTTAGATTGTGGATTACTTAGAGAAAGAAAAGGTGGTAAGGCGGCTGATTATCAAGTTGAGAAACTTTCAGATCTGGCTGATAAGATTCTTCCCTTCTTTTATAAATATCCTATTCTAGGAATCAAATATAAGGATTTCGAAGCTTTTTGCAAAGTCGTTGAATTAATGAAAAATAAAGCTCATCTGACTGAACAAGGTCTTTATAAAATCCGTAAAATAAAAGCCAGTATGAATAGAGGAAGATAAGAGGGGTCAAGCATTTATCCTTTTACTTTTACCTAGCGTTGATTTGTAAGATTTGCCTTTCTTTTTTTTTTTAATTACGGAATCTACGATTTGACCAGTCAAATCCGTTATTCGTAGATTAAAAAAAAAGATAGGGGATGGTTATTTAGGAATAAATGAAGGTAAACCTGTTTTTGTTCTTACACAAAAAGAATCCAAAATACTTTATGAAATAATGGATATCTTAAAATTTGGACATGTAAAAGAGTTTGATGGGTTTTATAGATACATAGTTAGAGAACAATCTAATGTGTTTTTATTATTCCATTTATTTAATGGTAATCTACATTTGATACCTAGAATTGAACAATTAAAAGAATGATCCACACAATGAAATAGCAAAGTTAATAATAAGTATAACCAACTAAAACCAATAACTAACCCTTTTAAACTATCACTAGATAATAGTTGATTATCAGGGTTTTTCTTTTTTTTTCTAGTAATTTCATAGAAATTACGTCGAAAAAAAAAACAGGATGCTGAAGGTTGTTTTAATGTTTATGTAGCTAAAAACAACAAAGATGTTCTTTTAAGATTTATTGTTGATCAAAAAGAAGGAGCCTTATTTTTTAATGATTTAAAAAATATACTTACTTATGGTTCAATATATAACCGAAAGAATCGTAACTTTAGATATGCGGTGACTAATTTAAATAGTTTATCAATAATGGTTAATTATTTTAATCAATTCATATTAAGAACAAAGAAACAATTAGCCTTCGGTAAATGAGTAGTTATTTATAATTGTGTTTTAAACAAAGAACATAAAACCCCAGAGGGTTTTGAAAAAATAAAAGTATTAAGTAAAATGATTAATAAGGATAATGATTAACAAAATACAAGGTTATAATTTTGCTGAGCATTGTTCTCTGAATAGGTGCTGTGGGACAATCCCACCTAGTCGTTATTAACCGTGGTAACGTCAAAGCGAAACACGTGATATATTCTTAAAAATATTGTTAGAATATATATAACGGCCGGACATGGTGAAAACGGTTAACGACCCCCTGGTTGAAGACCGTCGGTGGCTAAGGAACATCGCTACAGACTGGTTCACCTACGTAGAGCTGAAATGCTCGCGAATGTACAGTCGGAACTTAGAATTAGCCTAATAAGGCTGATGGATGTGAAGGGTACCTTAGATAAGGAAGTGCACAGAGCACTAGAAAACATCTGTGGGCCAAGCCCACTTAATATAAGTTTGCACATGTATACTGTAGGACTAGACGTGGATAAACTTGTGTTCACGGAAAAAATCTTGCTATATGCTGGAAACTCCTACTTATATAGTCCACTCGTATTTATTACGCTCGGAACAATCTATTTATTTTTCCTACTTAGGAAATTAGGACAATCAGCAGGAAACTTTGGTTTTAGTACAAAAGCTACGGCAGTTGCTAAAAATACTTATAATAAATTTACAGATTTACCTTTAATCTCTATACATGTACCTAACCACAAAACCATTCTTACAGATAGTGAGTTCGGTTATTTTTTAGCTGGGTTGATAGAAGGAGACGGTTGATTCGGTAATAAACAATTGTATATAATTTTCGCTGAAGAAGATACTTCATTAGCTTATTACATAAAAAAAAGAATCGGTTATGGTAATGTTTACAAAATAAAAGAAAAGAAAGCGGTCAGATATGTTTGTAAAAATAAAGAAGGTTTATCTATTATATTATCGCTTATTAACGGAAAACTGGTAAGTAGTTACAAATATGATCAATTACTTAAACATGGTTATAATGAAATTTTTAATATTACTTTAAGTTTACCGTTAAAAACCTTAAGTTTAGATAATTACTGATTAGCTGGTTTTACTCAAGCGGACGGTTGTTTTCATATTAGCGTTGTTAATAGTAAAACACATAAAACAGGTTACAGTGTTAGATTAGAATACTCACTAAAACAAAATGATGAACTACCTTTAAAATTATTGTTTGATAATTTGAAAATGGGTAATGTTTCTCAATATAGTTCTGGTATTTGGTGTTACAAAAGTTCAGGATTTAAAACAGCAGCGTGTTTAATTAACTATTTCGACAAATTTAATCTGTTCGCAGGTAAATACAAAAATTATCTAAAATTTAGAAAAGTTTACATTATGATAACTGAAGGTAAACATTTGGAAGAAGAAGGTATAAAAAAAATACAGAGAAAGAGTAAATCTATGACAGCTACGCATACGCAGAGTTCTTGCTCTGGTATTTTTACTTATCTTTGTAGTTTTATTCTTTTGCATCTTATTATTGATTATACTACTGTCCTACTTTCTTCAGACTTTGGTCTGACGTTCATGGTAACTCCTTGCGTATCTTCCTTAAATTTTGTTTGACCTAAAGGTTGTCTACCTGTTAAAACATATGACAATACTGACACTCAAAAATTAGATATTTTGAAAGATAATAGAGAAAAATCCGGAATATATCTTTGAGAAAATAAAATCAATGGTAATGTTTATGTAGGTTCATCCACAAACTTAACCGTAAGGTTAATCAAATATTTTAATCATCTGCTTAAATATTCTAATATGAATATATGTAAGGCTTTGCTTAAATATGGTTATTCTAATTTTTCTTTACATATTCTTGAGTATTGTGAATCGGATAAGTGTTTTCCTGCTTTTTTTTTAATTTATATAAATTAAAAAAAAAGCAGGGGGAACAATCTTATATTGACCTTTTAAAACCTAAATATAATATCTTACGGACTGCTGGCTCAAGTTTAGGTTATAAACATTCAGAAGAAGCCACAGCTAAAATCGTGGCGTCTAAAAAAGACAAAGCCCATTCTGCTGAGTGAATAGCTAATTTTGTTGCTGCAGTTAAAGGTAGAAAAAGTCCCATGGAAGGTAAAAAACATTCCGAGGAAACTTTAATCAAAATGTCCGATGCTAAAAAAAGGGAAAATCATCCTATATATGGAAAAGTTAGACCATTTATAGCTGGGAGTCCCGCTCAAGATATAATAGTTAAAAATGTTTTAACCAATAAAAGTACTACCTATACGTCTATTAGTGAAGCTGCAGCAGCCTTGGGTATTAAACAATCTACTATTTCTTCGTACTTAAGCAGAAACCAACAAACTCCCTATAAAGGGCAATTTGTATTTATTAAAGCGTAACGTATTTAAATGATAAATATATTTAGCTTATAATAAGCTAAATATTAAAAAACTGTAAACTAAAAAAATTTTTATAAGTATTGCAACCAAAGGATCCTCAGAGACAAGCACGCAAGAGGTTTAATGTTATATTAAATCAAGATACTGTCCACACGAAAAAAACTTTTTCGTTTGCTTTTTGACAAGAGCATACTTCACAGCTGCTACTTTAATTATTGCAGTTCCTACTGGTATTAAAATATTCTCTTGATTAGCAACTTGTTATGGTGGTTCTTTACACTTTATACCATCATTACTATTTGCATTAGGTTTTGTATTTATGTTTACAATTGGAGGGTTATATATAAACCTGATAGCTCTCCCTCTATTTTTAGATTTGACTACTATATGCTGGGAACTTCTGACAATTATGATACTAGAGTTTTATTGAATCTCAGTTATAAAGCATAATTTTGAACAATCAGCAGGAAACCAACGGATATTTTACAACCATATTAATATAGAACCTATTAACTCGGGGCGGTTTCGCCACTATAATCTGTTGGGTTCCTCAGAGACTACACGTAGCACTCGGAGTTCATTCCGGGAAAATATAGTCCAAATGAAAAAATGTTCATTAATCTTTCATTCCCTAATCTCTGTTACCGCACAACCTTCGTTAGGATACACAGTCATAACTCGATCTTACTCTTCTTTCAGTAATAACCAGGATAAGAAGATAGGGAACCAAGATAATCTTCTAAATATAAAGGCTGTAAAATTTTATAATAACTTAAAGGAAGATAGACTTAATATACTAAAAGAACAAATAGATAAATCCGGTGTTTACAGTTTAATAAACAAGGTAAATGGGCATTCGTACGTTGGTAGTTCTATTAAATTAGCTTCCAGAATGAGAAATTATCTTAATAAGGCTTTTTTAAAAAGTAAACTAAATGCTAATATGCCTATTACCAGATCTTTACTTAAGTACGATTATTCCCATTTTTCTCTCTTAATTTTAGAGTATGTTGAAGCCGAATTTTTAACTTCTAGAGAAACTTTTTATATCGCAAATTTTATACCTTATTACAATGTTTTAAAGCAAGGTTTTTCTTATTTAGGTAATATACATACTGAAGTAACCAAAGAGTTACTCTCTGAATTAGCTAAGAATAGAACACTTAGTGATGAAACTAAAGGGTTAATAGTAAGGTCTGTAACAGGTGAAAACAACCCTTTTTATAACAAAAGTCATTCTATGGAAAGTAAGATAAGAATTATAGAAGCTAAATCAGCTTACTCTGTTTATGTATACAATTCATTTAAACAGTTATTAGTTATTTTCCCTTCAGTTAAAACTTTAGCTAAATGAATTAAATCTAATGATTCCACATTGGTTGATGTAATAAAAGAACACACAATATTTAGAGGAGAATGGTACCTAGTTAATATGCCTTATAATATTTCAGATACACCTTTAATTTCTCATTGACACTCAAAAGAATGTGAACAATTAGTAGAAGAAATGAATAAGAGTAGTCATATTAAAAAAGCAGTATTTGTATATGATATAAATAAAAATTTTATGGGTAAATATGATGGTGTAATGGATGCTCAAAGAGCATTAAAGGTATCACATAGTACTATTAAAAATTACGCTAAAGTAGGTGGTACTTATAAAGAGTATATATTTAGTTATGAAAGATTAGTGGATTAATGAATATTTTTTTTTCATATCCTCACATCCTTTTGGGATTATTGATATAGTGTACGAGATAAATGTATCAATAAGTGGTTGTTTTTTACTCTTTTATCCAGAGATTTCATGAATCCAAGATTCAGACATTATGCTTTTCTCGTCTATTTTACCAGTCGTCTCTAGTAACAAACACATACAATCTGTTTTAGATAGGGTTAAACCTAAAGTTTTAAAGGTATATGAAAATTTTTATGCTGATAGGAAAATCCTGAACAGAGATTTTAAAGGTGATTATAATAGCTACGTATATATACTCGTTAACAAATTAAATGGAAAAATATATGTCGGAAGCTCTAGAAAGATCACAAACAGGGTTAGAAATTACCTTTCTCCAGGACACTTATCAGCTCATAAAAGACCAATTTCTAGTGCAATAATAAAGTACGGATGGATAAATTTTGCTTTTATTGTTTTAGAACAAGTAGATACTAGTCTCTATAATCTAGAAGATCGTGATACATACTGAAAAAAACATCTAAACCCAGATTATAATGTATTTAAAGAGGGTACGAGAAATGTAGGAACAAGTCATTCTGACGAAACAAAATTAGCTATGTCTATGAAGATGTCCAGAGGCTCTATCTATATTTATAATGAGTCTAAGCAACTTTTAGCTATAGCGCCTTCTATGATCTCACTAGCTTTATCATTAGGAAGTAAAAGTATTAGTGTTTCTATTAAAAGGGCTATTAGTCAAGGGTTATTGTTTAGATCTTCTTGATACTTGACTCGTGAACCTATTAACGTAAACGATAAACCTGTAATAGAAGTGGGTACCGAAGATTATAAAATTTTGATAGAAAAAATGATTCGTCAAAAACATCTTTTAAAAGCTATATTTGTATTTAAAGATGGTGAATTTATACGTAAATTTGACGGTGTAATGTCTGCGGCCAAGGAATTAAAAGTGAGTCATAATACGATAAAAGAATGTAGTGAAAAAAACACTATGTACAAAGGTTACAGATTTAGTTATCATAGAATTTAAGATTATCTAAATCTTTTGTGGTTTACTTAATGTGTCAGGTGTAGTTTTAGCGAACGCGTCTCTTGATATTGCCTTCCACGATACTTGAGTCTTTAAGTTAAGTATGCTAATACCTAGTTTATTTGTTATGGCCAAGACAGGGTTTGAGGGTACGCCTAACTTTTTTTTTTACATATATCATGATATATTAAAAAAAAAAGTAATAAATTCTAGTCTTAGTTATAATAATAATTGCAGTTATAATGATTTATCTGATAACAATAACTATAAAGAATATATAAAAATGTTTTGAGTAGGGCTAATGGACGGAGATGGAAGTATTCAAGTAAACCATTGGCGTAAACAATCTCTACAATACAGACTAGTTATTAAATTATCTAACCTTAAATCTAATTATAATATGTTGGTTGAGGTTGCTAAAGTAGTAGGTGGAACTGTTAGGATTACCGGTAAAAAGGCGGATGTAATTTGAGTTGTAAATAAAAAGGAAGAAATTATGGAAGTAATCAAAATTTTTGATACTTATCCTCCTTTAACTTCAAAAAAAATCTGTCAACTTGCATTCTTAAAAACATGTTTAACTGAAACTTCGGTAGAAAAATACTTATTCACAAGAGATACTAAATTTAAAGAGCAATCTGCTATTATAAACGCTAATTTTAAGGTACCTACTTATTTTAAAGCTTGATTATCTGGTTTTATAGAAGCGGAAGGTTGTTTTTCCACCCGCGGAGCGGGGGCACATTCTTTCTCAATAGGACAAAATGACGACGTTTATTTAATAGACGCTATAAAACAGTATTTTGAAATATCAAATAAAGTTCGTAACCTTTACGGTAACTTCTATTTTATAGAGGTATACAAGAAAGAGGTATTAGCGAAAATAGTGGCACATTGTACTAACTATCCTTTGTTGGGAGAAAAGTTAGAGTCTTTAAAAAAATTTAGAGCTTGCTGTGTTCTTTAGTAGGTGTCGTGTTGTCTTGTCACCATGAAAAATTACATACGTTTTTCGGTAAAATTATTCATTTTGCTAACGGTGAAGTCTATGCCTCAATTGGCCATTTAAAAAAATCATGATTTAAACAGATTTGACTTACTTTTATCTACATATCTACCAGCTATTTTTATTAATGATTATGGTCGTAATTATATATATGAATTAAATATTAACAACTAGAGAAAATAAGGGGCTATTTTTCAATTCTGCATTAAAGACTAGATCGTATTCTGATGATAAAAAAAGTAACTCTTTCCCTTACTTTTTGTTGTTTTTTTTCTTTTCCTCATCGGTTGTAGTGGATTTAGGCAAAAGAAAACAAAAACAAACAAAAAGTTAGGGGACCCTTCCGGGACAGGGTCCCTAATCCCCCGTAGGGAGATAGAGGGAAAAGGATTAGATCCTCATTGAGTAACTGGATTAGTAGATGCTGAAGGTTCTTTTATTATTTTTATAAAATTAAATCCAAATAACAGTAAGAATCTAGTACGACAAATACAACTGTCTTTTGAAATATCTTTTCATATTAAAGATATAGAATTACTCTATAAATTAAAATCCTTTTTTGGAGAAGCTGGTACGATTTTTATTCCATCAACTAGAAAAGATGCTAGATTAAAAATAACAGGATTGAACGAAATATTTAATTTTGTAATTCCTCATTTTAAACAGTACCCTTTACATGGTATGAAAAAAATAGATTATGATCTATGGTCTGAATGTGCAGAATTGTTACAAAGTAAACAACATTTACAAGAGAAAGGGTTAAATTAAATATTATCCATTAAATCCGTACTTAATAATGGATTATCTGATAAATTAAAAGCTCTTTTCCCTTCTGTAATAACTATAGATAGACCTGTTTTGGAGGTTGTCAATATTCCATTAAATCCTAATTATGTCAGTGGGTTTACCGAAGGAGACGGTTGCTTCACTGTAAATATTTCTTCTAAAACTAAGCAAGTTATTGCTTATTATATTATTGAGCTACATAAAAGGGAAGTTACTTTATTATCAAGCTTACAAAAATTTTTTGGAGGGGCGGGTACTACAAATCTCGCATTAAGTAGAAATACGGCTCGATTTACTATAAGTAGAAAATCCGACTTGATAAATAAGGTATTGCCTCATTTTGATGCACATAAATTGCAAGGTAATAAGCTTAAAAATTATCTAATCTTTAGAGAAATTGTTCTATTACTTGATTCTAAAGCGCATTTAACTCAAGAGGGGTTTAATAAAATAAAACTTCTTAAAGAGGGTTTAAATAAATAAATGTAGATAATTTATTAGGAGTAAAATATATAAAGATGATTAAATGGCGTATATATAATTTACTTATTATTTTAAGGCGGATAATAAGAAAGAGTATACTAGATAATACCGTGGAAACCAAAGATAATTTATTAATTTCTATATTTTGGGTATTTTCTAAGGTTTGTCCTTATGTGTTTTCCTGCTTTTTTTTAATTTATATAAATTAAAAAAAAAGCTGGGCGGAAAATATAAGGGTCTCCCCATGTAAGGTAATACCGTGGAAACCAAAGTGAATTAATTTATTCTCGAGTAGGATCCGTAGAGACTAAACGTGACAGTCGAAAGTTTATTAAGTTAAATAATTAGATAAGTTATAGTCCGATCCACTGCGTGAGCAGTGTTGTATGTAAATAAATGTGCAACTTAATTGACCTACTACGTAGTTGCTCAACTGGGCCTTAATAATGAATATTATTTCGCATTTGACTATATGCTGGAAACTATGTTTTTAGTGCCTCTCTTACTATTTATGTTATATTATTATCTTTTAAAAATAGATGCGGATAGAAGAAATCTTCTAAACATAAGTAGTCAAAATGGGGATGTATCTGCAACATCTAACACATGTTCAAACATACAATCAGCAGAAAACTGTAAAGAATTCTCAGAGACTATACGTCAAATATCTTATGACAATAACGGAGAAAATTCATCATTTTTTAAATGATTTGCCGGTATTGTAGACGGAGATGGTAATTTCGATTTAAGAAATATAAACAACTAATTGGTACTTAAAGCTATTAGAATTAAACTACATGACAGAGATGTCAGAATATTAACTTACATTCAAAACACTTTGCATATGGGTAGAATTAGGGCGGATAAAAATAAACCTCATTCTATTTGAATAGTTAGTACAAAAGAAGAAATGTAATTTTTAATTAAGAAATTAAATGGATTAGTTAGACTTAAAGTAGATAGTTTTAAAAAATCCTGCGAATATCTAAATGTAGAGTATGTAGAAGCTAATTATAATATTAGCGAAAATGACCCTTATTTAGCAGGATTAGTTGACACAGATGGTTCTATTGTGTATAATTATGCTGGTAATAGAATAGAGTGTAACTTAGAATTTGAAAAGAATAAATTTACTAGCAAACTTAATTTAGATAATGTTATACCTCATTATAAACCATCTGTTGCTTTTAGAGAATCACATAAGTCTATAACATTTAAATATCAATCAGTTAAAGGTATGGTTTTTCTATATGATTATTTTATGCAAAATAGGTTATATTCTGACTTTAAATTTTATAGAGTTTCAAAGATAAAACGATTTATAGAAGTTAGAGATTATAAGAATGAAGCTAAAAACAGTATAGAATTTAAAATATATTCAGATTTTATACTGGACTGAATTCAATATAGAAACCCGCTTTGACACAAAGTACCATTTGTCTCCAAAATTAGATAATGATATAGTCCACTAAGTAATTCGTATTATTTTTGCATTGCCATGCCCTCACTCACCTTACATTGGTGGTGGTGGTTGGGCCGTTAGAAAAAATTTTTAATAAAACTTTTGAGTATACTGTACATAATAAAGCTTACCCTAGGTCAACTCTAAAAACTGCGGAGTCCGGGTTGATACGAAAAACTTATTTGAAATATAAACCTGTTTGCATTATTTCTTCTAAAGCTTATTATTCTACTTTACCTAAATCAGATTTAGCTGTTTTCCCTACGGATACTTCAGTTACCTATGAAAACCCTTTAAAAAGTAGACACGATATTTGTTTTAACTATAAAAATTTTAGAGGGTGTTATCTATGGACTTCAAAAACTACAGGTAAACAATACATAGGTAGTTCTATAAATTTAAGTCTAAGACTTACTGAATATTTTAGAAAAAGCTATCTAACTTTGCAAAGCGGGAGAGGTAGTATAATTTGTAGAGCTATACTTAAATATGGTCAGGATGACTTTTATTTATCTATTCTTACTTTAGGCTCTTTAGAAGATAAAGATACTAAATATTCTTCAAATAATCTTCCAGATTTTGTTGTACTAGAACAAAGTTATCTAGATAACTATAAAATGGAATATAATGTTAATAGGGTAGCTAGTACTAAATATGAATCTTTATATGTTTCTGTTAATAAAGGTGAGACAAATCCTTCATACAGTTTAATAGGTGAAGAAGCTTTTGTATGAAACAGAAATCACTCTGCAGAATTAAAAGCTCATTGATCTAGGTCAAGAGGTAAAATTACTTATTATATTTATTCTAAAGATAGTTTTGAACTAGACACTATTTTCCTTAGTTCAAATAAACTGGCTGCTTTTTTAAAAGTTCATGCAGTAATTGTTAAACAAATGACAGAGCTGATAGAATCTTCAGAACATTCTGCTATAAGATGTGAAGATTATATTATATCACTAAAGCCTTTAAATTGTAAAAATTTAGCGAATAATTTGGATGTCTTGTTGAATTTTGAGATCAATTCAAGTAAAACACGTGACAGAAAACTAGCAGCAGAGGAATTGAAAAAAGGTAGAAAAGGTTTAACTATTTATGGATTTAATCCAGAAACCCATGAATATAAAATTTGACCTTCTAAGGGAGAATGTTTAGAAGAATTAACCGGGTATTATTATACAAACGTTAGAACTATTAACAGAAGAATAGATAAAGATTTAAAGTATAAAGGTTATTATTTACAAACTAAGCCTTTTAAGGAAAATACTTAGAAATGTAGTCATAAGCAATAAAGCTTTTTTGAATAATATAATTTGTTTACGAAACCTTTAGACTACATTTTTTTGGCCCATAAAGAATCTTTATACAAAAAAGGATTATTACTAAATATTTTCATTTCGTGTAGCGCGTGTTAAAGATATATACGTTTAACATGGAAGCATTTCCACTACGTTTTAAGTATGGGTGCTGTATTTGCCTTATTTAGTGGATGATACTTCTGAATTCCTAAAATTTTAGGATTAGATTATAACTTACTTTACTCTAAAGCTCATTTCTGAGTTTTATTCACTGGGGTTAGGTTAAATGGAAGAGGTTTTGAGCTTAAAAACGCATGTAATAGAAATATTTCAAATGGGAGTCCTAATAATGGTAGTTCACCAAATAATTTAGTCATCTATTTTAAAGACCTTAAGGAAAGTAAAAGAAAAATTTACAAAGAGCTAAAAAACAAATCTGGAGTATACTTATTTATCAATGACGTAACCAATGATTTGTATGTAGGTAGTAGTATTAATTTATCTAAAAGGATGGTTAGTCATTTTTATTACGCAAATTCTGATAAAATTGGTACAACAATACTCATAAGAGCAATGAAGAAATATGGACTTAATAACTTTTCTTTAGGTATTTTGGAGTTTTGTGAAAAAGACGCAATAGAATGTGTAAAATTAGAACAAAAGTGAATCGATCATTACGAGCCAAGTTATAACATATTAAAGATTGCAGGAAGCTCTTTCGGATTTACTCATAGTATTGATACCATAAATAAGTTAAAGGAAACTTTGAGAAAAGAGAATCATCCTAAGTTTGGATATACTACTTCAGATGAGACCAAAAATGCTATTAGCGAAGGTATAAAGGAATTTTATTTAAAAAATGATAATGCCTTTAAAGGTTTAAAAGGTAAATTATCTCCTCAGTATGGTATAGGAGGAGCCCTAGTTTTTTGTTATAATGAAAAGAATGAGGAATTAATATTCCCTTCTATAAATGCTGCTAGACAACATTTTAAAGTAAGATGGACATTAATTAAAAAGAACTTAGACACAAATAAATATACATCCATAAATGACGAAAATTGAATCTTACAATCTTTACCGCGTAATGAAACTCAAAATTAATAAATTAGCCCCTATCAATCTTTCTATATGCTGGGAACTCTCACAAGGCTTAAGTACCAATCAGTAGATGGTTTAAAAATCTTAAGTATATCTAGATAATCAGCAGGAAACCAAAAGAATTGTAATTATGAGTAGGATCCTCAGAGACTACACGAAAGAAACATTAAACTATTGGTTTAATGTTATGATATAGTCCACAGTTACTGTGTAATTTAACTTTCTTCCCTCGATGTTGGGGGGCCATATAAGTAATTATGTGGTATAGGATATAATATCCTTAAATTTGGCTATATGCTGGAAAGTTCTTATAGCTTTTCATACCATTTTTTTAATGGTAAAAATTGTAAAGATTGAACAATCAGCAAGGAAGTTCTTTATTATATAAATAACCCTTCAACGATCACACGCCGAATATCCTTATAGTGTTAAGTATAAAACATTATTTTATGTATAGGATAATGATATGATCTTAACAATAGTGACTAATAAGTATTGATAATTTATCTAGACTAGGTTTACCTAAAAAATTTTTACCTAGCATATATAGCTTGAGTCCTAAGGAAAAAAATTTGGGTTCATTTAAACGCCATTACTCTACTAACTCTAGTAACTTATTTGGAGTAGAAAACAATAAGCCTATTATTTTTGATTCTCTTGAACAAGGATGTGAAGAAATTAAATACAAATTTATAGGAGTTTCAGGAGTTTATAAATTAACTAATAAAAATGATTTAACTAGATTTTATATAGGTAGCTCTAATAATTTATCTAGAAGAATGGAAGAGTATAATAAATTAACTAAAGGTTTACGAACTCCTCATTCATTGGGTGAATTAGAGATATCTAAAACTTCGTCTTCAGAGTGAAATTTAGAATTCATATATCTTACTTCTCCTCAATTGTCATTAGTTTATGAACAATATGCAATAATTATGTTTAAACCAACAATTAATAGTAATTTAAAAGTTATTCCACGAATAAATCCTCAATGGGGAAATCATTTAGATCATGCTATTTTTGTTATAGAAAAATTATTATCTTTGTTTACTGTAGGTTCTGATGGTTATAATAGATTATATGTATTTCTACAAACTTTCAAAACAGCTAATAATTTGAAATTTGAACAGGAAGATATAGATAATTAATATTTTTGTTTCTTAGTATTTGTTTATGATATAAGTTCACCTAGTAAAAAGCCTATTATTTATTCTTCCATTAATAGAACTTTAAAAGCGTTACAGATTAGTCATAGCACTTTATTATATCATATTAATAACAATTATATTTATAATTCAAAATTCATCTTATCTTTTGAGCCAGTAATTACAGGTGATTTTGAAAAATACACAGAAAAGCCTGTAGGAGATAATCAATTAAGAAAACATGTTGCAGTTTATAATCTAGACAATGAATTAGTTACAGAGTTTAAATCAGGTAGAGAAATGGCTAAATATTTTCAAATTGACGGTAAAATAGCAAGAGCTGCCATTGCCAATTCCTTTTATAGATCTCTTTGTTGTTTGTTTCTTAAATGATTAAATATATTTTTAAGAGAACTAAAGATGAGATTTATTTCTTAGGTTTACTGTCTATATTTTTATTTCGGGACACTGTTTAGATAAATTATTTATGCTTATTAGTTTCAATATATGCAGCTGTACAGAATATTCAACAAAAGTTGAATATTAGGAAAATTTTATAATATCTTTATTAAGTCTTTAACTGGAATTATTAGAAATTCAATTAAAGCCTCTAAACTGTTATATAATCAAGTTCGTTATTACTCAAGCTTTGCTAATTTAAACCATAATGATAATCATTTGGACCCTAACTTCATTACGGGGTTTTTCTTTTTTTTTTCTAGTAATTTCATAGAAATTACGTCGAAAAAAAAAACAGGATGCAGAAGGATCCTTTATGCTTTCTATTCTATCATCCAAAGAAAGACATATTGGATGAAGTGTAGGAGTTAGATTTGAAATTACTTTACATGCGAAAGATGAGGAATTATTAAATCAAATTCATGCGTATTTTAAAGGTGCAGGTTTAGTTACCAAATTTGGTGTAGATAAAGTAACATATAGAGTTAATAATCTAAACCAAATGATTGATATTATAATTCCTCACTTTCAACAATATCCTTTAAACACCAATAAAAAAGCAGACTTTGAATTATTCTCAAGAGCTGTAGAACTTATGAGTAGTAAAGAGCATTTAACTCAGGTAGGGTTAGAAAAATTAGTAGCTATAAAAGCTTCGATGAATTTAGGTTTATCTGATAGCTTAAAAGTTGCTTTCCCTCTATGTAAACCTGTTTCTAGACCTATTTATGCTTTGCAGCCATTGTGCCCTCAATGAGTTGCTGGTTTTACAAGTGGTGAAGGTTATTTTGGTGTAAAATTGTTATCTAGTAATACTATTAAAACTGGTAAACAAGTACGTTTAATATTCCAAATAACTCAACACACTCCCCAGCGGCCCCCGGTCCCAGGAACCGGAGGGTCTTGGGCCGAGAGGGGTGATGAATTTTTAATGAAAAGTTTCATGAATTATTTTGAATGTGGAAAATATTATTCTGCTCAAAGAGCAGAATATGGTGATTTAATCGTTATTAAACTTTCTGATCACATAAATAAAATTATCCCTTTCTTTTTAAAAAATAAAATCTTAGGTGAGAAATCGAAAGATTTCAATAATTGGTGTAAAGTAGTAGAGATAGTAAAAACCAAAGAACATTTAACAGAAAAAGGACTAGCTAAAATAATTAAAATTAGAAGTTCAATGAACAAAGAGAGACTTTAAAATATTCTATTCCAGGACTTTTTACTAATCCCTTGCGGGATTCCCCTTAGGGAATCCTAAAGGGATTCCCCTTTTTTTTTTCGACGTAATTTCTATGAAATTACTAGAAAAAAAAATAAGGGGAATAGCAAAAGAAGTATCTTTTAGAAAAACAATTTATGTATTTGATAGTAGTACACATCAATTAATTGACAAAATTAATGGTGTGTCAAAAGCGTTAAAATATGCTAAAATTAACTATTATACATTGAAAAGTTTAATTGAAAATGGAAATTCTTTTAAAGGTAAAATATATAGCTATAAAGATAAATTATAAATTTTTCAATACGTACGCATATATGTTATATGCAACATTTCTTAGGTCATATTAATGTAGGCCCTTTATGATTGATAAATGATATTTGCACAACACTGTATGCTAGAAACTCTATTTGGTACTACGGACTATAATAGACAATTAGCAGGAAACCTAAGAGTTAATATATCTATCTTTTAACTTAAGTGGGATCCTCAGAGACTATACGTGTTGCAACTTAAAAGTTGAAGAAATAGTCCTTTAACATAGTGATATGTTAAATTACATCTTGCTACTAGTATTTTATTTTTTTATTAATTATGATTACCTCAGTTATAATAATAAAATGTATCTAAAAAGCTTTTGTGATGAAGCTTCATCTGAAACTTCAAATCAATCTAGTAATTCAGAAATAAATAGTAATTCTGAATCTGTACAAAACCCTAATTTTGGGACTGAACAAGATCCAGATGATGATGATTTTGTTAAAAAAACAGTAAATAATAATAACTTAACGACTATTGAACATAAACATAAATTTAACCAACAACATAAATTAAATTTAGCTAATTTAAAATCTTCTACAGTTTCTCCGGTATATAATCTTTTAAATGACAGAGAAACAATTTTAAGAGAATTTTTAAATAAAAGTGGTATATATCTTATTCATAACAACGTAAACGGTAAACAATACGTAGGTAGTGGTACGGATTTAGCAAAAAGACTTGCTACTTACTATTTCCCTTCTCGTTTGGTTGATAATCGTTATATTTCTAATTCTATCTTAAAATATGGACACGGTAATTTTTCTGTAGTTATTTTATATGTTTTAGGTAATACTGATATATCTATAAAGAAAGATATTATTAGTAAAGAACAAAAGTATATTGATTTATATTTACCAGTTCTTAATTTAAATCCTATTGCTGGATCAAGTATGGGTTTCAATCATTCAGAAGAATCTAAAAGACTTATGTCTGAGTTTCGTAAAGGTAAACCTTTATCTGAAAAGACTAAGAAAAGATTAAGTCTTTTATTTTCAGGTGAATTAAATCCTTTCTGATCTAAACACCACACTCCTGCTACTTTAGAGAAAATGAGTAAATCTAAATTAGGTGCCTTAAATCCTATGTTTAATAAGGAAAAGTCCGAGGAATTTGTTGCACATATGTATAAAGATAGAAAAGGTTCTAATAATCCTATGTTTGGTAAAACTAAGTCTGAAGAAACCTTAGCGAAAATAAGAAAAAAGGTTTATGTTTATGATAGTAACAAACAATTTATTAAATGTTATGATAGTATAAAATTTGCTGTAAATGATTTACACATAGCTTTTGAAACAATTAAAAAATATTTAGATACAGATAAAACATATAAAGATAAATACTTCTATTCTGAACTGCAATAAATTTATTTATTTAGTAGCAAGAAGTATGAAAAAGTTACAATCTGTTTTATTTTATCTGTTTTACATGCTTTTGGTATTTGTACTTTTGAGCTATTCAGCCTCACTTAATAAATCTTTAGTAGCACAAGATAGCAAAAATATATCTGACACTTCAGATGTTAGTCACAGTACACAAGGAGATCCGTCTCCTAATAAAGATCCAAAAAGTAATAAACCAAATAAATCTGATGAATACTCTAAGAGTTTAGTTAAATCCCCTGTTTACCCTCATACACCAGTAAAAGTGTATCTTAATGCCGGCGTCTCTAAGTCTGATATATATAAAGACTTAAAAGATGTATCTATAATCTATATGTGATTTAATAAGATAACAGGTAGAGTTTATATTGGAAGTGCTGTAAACGGATCTAGACGTTTAAGTACTTATTTTCAGCCTTCTATTCTAAGAAAAAATAGTTTAATCTATAAAAGTATATTAAAATATGGACATGATAACTTTTCTGTGACTATTTTAGAGATTTGTGGAAAAACGTCTACTGTCACTAAAGATCATATACTAGATAGAGAAAAATTTTACTTAGATTGGGCTTTAAAAACTTATGGTTTGGCTGTTTTAAATATGCTTAACACACCTGGGTCCAGTATGGGTTACAAACACACGGAGGAAAATTTATTAAAAATGAGTGAATTAAAAAAAGGTGAAAGGAATCCTATGTATAATAAGATTAAATCTGATGCCTTTATAGCTCAACAAAGTAGAGATAAATATGGTGAAAATAACCCAATGTTTGGTAAGGCTAAGTCTGAACAAACTTTAGCTAAATTAAGAAAAATGATTTTTGTGTATGATGTTACACAAGATTATAAATTATTAGGGGTGTATCCTACTGTTGTGTGTACTCGTTTATTTAAATTGTGTAACAATACCTTAAGAAAAAGGATAAATAATAAAGAAATACATAATGGTAAATATTTATTTTCAAAAAATCCTTACAACTCTGATGAAGTATAGTTATTTGGTTAATATAGTATCTAATCACGATACTATTGTAAAATTTATAATGTAGATATTATATCTACATTATATTGACAGATTGTAGAATAAAGCTACAAGGAATTGAGTGTAGTTCCCCCTTATAAAATAATAAAGATAAGGTGCTTAAGAGGATGAATTTCAAGAAAAACTGTAAAGTCAACTTGAAGCGAAGCTTATTTTTAAAGTATATAAATTTATATAATTAATAATAAGAACGTTCAACGACTAGAGGGAAAGTCTTTATGACAACAACCCTCCACGAGTATCCTCCGTCAAATAAACTTTAATGACATATTAAAGCAAGACGATGACATAGTCTGAACCCATATGAGAATATGGGAGTTAAAGGGTAAATCCTTTAACGTAACATAATTGGCCACGTAGAATTAGCGATTATCCTGATGCTTTTACAGGTTGAAACTTTATTAGTAGTATCGGTTCTATAATTTCTGTAGCTGCTACAGCATTATTCTTACATATTGTATACTTACAACTTGTTAAAGGTAAAGCTATCTTTGGATACCCTTGAGCCGTTCCTCAATTATTTAGTGATTACTTACGTATACTTAAAGATAAATGTGCTCCAGGATTAGAATGAGCATTACATAGCCCACCTAAACCTCACGCATTTACTAGCTTACCATTACAAAGTAGTGGTATATTAAGTTCTCTTTTTCTAGGTATAAGCTTTTTATTTACTATATCAAACGAATTTATATGTGATGCACCTAGAGCTTGAGGACTTTACTTCCAAGATAGTGCTAGCCCACAAATGGAGGCTTTAGTAGAATTACATGACAATATTATGTATTACTTAGTTGCTATTTTATTTAGTGTAGGTTGAATACAAGGAGCTATTATTAGAAATTTTGATAGTTCTAAATCACCTATAAGTAACAAATATCTTAACCACGGTATTAATGTGCCTACTCAAAAGTACTCAAAATTTAGTGCTATAAACCCCTTAAACCATAAATTCTTATCTCCTGTACGGACTTATTCTACTTCAACTAATAAAGAGCAAGATCAATATAATACCAAACTGTCAAATGTGAATAAAGATAGTATTAACCCTTTAGTTTACGTAAATGCTTATTCTATGAAAAAGGCTATTTTAAAAGAAAACACAGGTAAGTCTGGTATTTACATGTGAACTAATTTACTTACAGGTGATATGTATATAGGACAATCTATAGATCTGTCCAAAAGATTTAGAAAATATTTTACAATTAGCTATATAAAAAGTAGAAAAGAACTTATTATAAGTAGGGCTTTAATTAAATACGGATATGATCATTTTTCTGTATCCATATTGGAATATTGTGATAGATGTGACTTAACTGCGAGAGAGCAACACTACCTAGACAAATTCAATCCCCAGTATAATATTTTAAAAATAGCAGGTAGTTCTTTAGGTTTTAAACAATCAGAGGAAACCAGATTAAAAATAAGTAAAGCATTGAAAGGTATTTATACTGGAGACAAATCTGCTCTATTTGGTCGTTTCCACACAGAAGAGACTAAGAAATTAATGAGTTTAAGTAAAGCAGGTGAAAACAACCCTGTATATGGAAAAACCCACCATGAGGATACTAAAGAGCTTATGAGACAAAGAGCTTTAAATAGAAAACATTCATGTGAAACTAAAGATAAAATGAGTAAAACACATGGAAATCCTGTTAATATTTATGAAAAATCTTCTTCAAAAGGGTTTGAATTAATAGGTAGTTTAGTTTCTTATTTTTTTTTTCTTTTGCTCATGATTGGTTGTGGATTTATTTTTTTTTTTCGACGTAATTTCTATGAAATTACTAGAAAAAAAAAAGGTCGCAAAAGAAAAAAAAAATTAAGAAAAGCTGCGAATTTTTTAGGTATGAATAGAAGTATAACAATAAAATATATGCAATCTGGGGCAATATTTAAAGACAGATATAAATTTTCAAATAAAATTTATAATCATAGATGTTTTTCAACTAAAAATAATACTTTCCAAACCAGTGCTAAAATACAACAAATGCCTCAGAATACATCTTTAGTTGTTTGAGGTCAAAATTTATCAGCAACCGTTAAAGAAAGATTTTCTCGAACTGAGTTAGCAATGGTGAAATTACCTATTAATATACGTGGTGTAATTGTGGGTTTAATACTTTCTGATGGCTGGTTAAGATTCGCTTACAAAAGATCTACAAATGCTCTTTTAGGGTTTAAACAATCTTCAATTCATTCTGAATATGTTTGATTTGTATTTAACTCATTATCTCATTATTGTAGTAGTTATCCATGTTTAAAAAGTAATGGTATAAAAGGAAACGGGTATTATGCTTTAGAATTTAGTACTCGTACAATGCCTTGTTTTACAGAACTTTATGATTTATTTTATCCCAATGGAGTCAAAATAATTCCAGAAGATATATATAATTTGTTTACCCCAGTAGCATTAGCTCATCTAATAATGGGAGACGGGTCTGTTAGACCCCATGGTTTAATTATTTGTACTGATAGTTATTCTCTAAAAGATGTAGTTAGATTAATGAATGTTTTAATTATAAAGTATAGATTAAAATGTACATTAAGGTCTTATCCAAAAAATCAATATCGTATTTATATCAAACAATCTTCTATGCCTATATTACGTTTTATTGTGATTTCTTTCATGACTAAATCAATGTTTTATAAAATAAATCTGTAAATCATAAAAATTATTTTTATAAAAATAAGAGCTGCAAAATTCTTAGGTATCAGTGGTAGTACTGTTATTAGGTATATGCAGTCAGGGGCTATATTTAAAGACAGATATAAGTTTTCATCGGCTCCGCTTAAAAAAAAAGAAATTTTACAAATTTCTTTTTTTTTTACTCAGTCTTCATTTCTTATTTTTTTTTTTCTAGTAATTTCATAGAAATTACGTCGAAAAAAAAACGAAATTACGACGCCGAGGCTAAATAAATTTTAAATAACTATGAGTAAAAATTCGCTATATGCTGGAAACTTCTAAAGCCTTAGATACTATATTTTATATATGTGATAGCTCTACCTACAAGGACCTCTATGTTAGACTTCAGTTTACATACGGAGGTAGGATGTAACAATGAATAATCAGCAGGAAACCCATTTTATAAAAAAAAGGGGATCCTCAGAGACTATACGCGTAACTGGGTAAAGACCCAGAAGATTTAGTCCAAAAAACAAAATGTTTACACAGGCATTACTGTCAACGTCGATGGGACGGAAAATATCCGTTATAAAATCTTTAACATTCAAGAGGTATTATAGCAATTCACATAAGCTTAATAATAATAACAATTTAAATAACAATGATAATGATAATCTAAAAAATAAGAATAATGATAATAAAGAGTCTGAAGGTAATCATTTTAGTATTAGCAATCCATTATGTCAAAATAGCATAGTTTATGTTGACATGGAGTCTAATAAAAAAAGAATTTTAGAGGAAAATAAAGGTAAAACTGGAATTTATATGATTACTAACACAAAAACTAAAGATTTTTATATAGGACAATCAAAAAATATTTATAATAGATTTCTGAATTATTATAACCCTGCCTACCTTAAAAGAGCTCCTAATTCTATAATAGGTAAAGCCATTCTAAAGTATGGTTACTCTAATTTTACTCTTACTATTTTAGAATATTGCGATAAAGCAAATTTAACTGCTAGAGAGCAGTACTATTTAGATAATTTAAAGCCTGTATATAATATCTTAAAAATTGCTGGAGCATACTCTGTTGATTTTAGTCATACTGAAGAGACTATAAACCAAATAAGAAAATCTTTAAAGGGCGTATATGTCGGAGAAAAATCTTACTGATATGGTAAAAAATTTACAAGCGAAACGAAAGCACTTATGAGCTTAAAAAAAGCTAAAGAAAACAATCCTTTATTTGGGAAAAAACATAGTGAAGAAACTAAAGAATTCATGAGAGAAAAAGCTTTAGGTAGAAAACACTCTGAAGATACCAAATTATTAATGAGCTCTAAGCATGGAAATTCGGTGAATATCTATGAAAAATCTTCTTCAAAAGGGTTTGAATTAATAGGTAGTTTTGTATCAGCTAGAAAAGCAGGTAAATTTTTAGAAATTAGTGGTAGTACGGTTGTAAGATATATGAAATCTGGAGAAATATTTAAAGATAGATATAAATTTTCTCCCCGATAGAATTCTTACTAATTCCAGTTCGCACCCTATTAACTTACGGAGGGTGGTAAGGTTAATAGTGTCCAATGTAAATCATGGGTTAAAAATTGTTATTATTAGGCTTAATAAATTTGTAAAAATAAAATACCAAATGAACAACACCCGGTGTTATAAAAAATGATCCAATGTGTGAAACAATGCAAATGTTCAAGCCAAGTCGACATTAATCGAATTAATCTGAACTATTACACCTATCTATTAAAGCTTTTAGTTGGGTGAAACTGCCAAATTCCGGGGAAGTCTTAGTAATTTCTTATACCAAGCTTTAGTCGAAACGCTAAAGTGGCTGAACTAATTACTCAGAGATGGTAATAAGTAAGAAAGATTTCATTTTTGAAATGGAGATAATCGCGGATCTAAATCAATTAGGTAATTATTTACCACATTGTAAAAGAGCAACGAGTAGATGGTAGTTGATGCGTTAATCATTTAATGCATTTAAGGTGTACTCTATGGAATAAATATGATTTCAGAATAGAAATATATTGAAAAAAAATACTTTTAATTCAGTTTGGTCCCCCACCTTCGGTAAGGGATCTAAAACAAAAATTAGATCTTACTCTACTTTAACTAAGTCTAACACTTTAACAAATAAAGTGAGTAATAATAAATCTGATCTTCATCCTTGATTTGTAACAGGACTTGTAGATGCTGAAGGTTCATTTACTGTTAGTGTATTAAAAAGTTCTTTTACTAAAACTGGTTGAGGTGTTAATGCTAGATTTAAAATTACTGCACATATAACAGATTTAGATCTAATGTTAAATTTAAAAAATTTTTTTGGAGAAGATATAGGAAAACTGGTAATTTTTAAAGATACTTGTACTTACCGTGTAGATAAGTTAAAGGATATTTTGAATGTAGTTATACCCCATTTTGATAAATATCCACTTTTTACACAAAAGTTAGCAGATTATAAGTTATTTAAAGAAATAGTTAATTTAATGTTAAATAAAGAACATTTAACATTAGATGGCTTAAAAAAAGTTTTATCCTTAAAAGCTTCATTAAATTTAGGTTTATCTGAAGAATTAAAGGTTAAATTTTCAAATATAGAAGCTGTAAAAAGACCTTTAGTATTGGATAAAGATGTTCCTTCACCTTTTTGAGTGGCAGGGTTTACTACGGGTGATGGAAGTTTTTATTTAAGTATTAGGGCAAGTAAATTAAATGAAATTCCTCGAATAGACATAGGGTTTACAATAACTCAACATTCGAGAGATATGCTTTTATTACAAAAACTTGAAACTTTTTTTAACTGTGGTAGAATAAAAAAAGATTCTAGACATGATGTACATTATTTTGTAGTTACTAATGTTAAGGATATTACAAATAAGATTATACCTTTTTTTAAAAAGTATTATACTAAAGGTGTTAAATCTTTAAATTTCGCAGATTGATGTGAGGTAGCTGAAATAATTAGATCTAAGGCTCATCTTTCTGATGAAGGGGTAGAACAAATTCGTAATATTCAAAGTAGAATGAATAGTAAAAGATCCGAATTTAATGATTAAAATAGGTAGTTGTACATATTTTATTATAGTGCATACATTATAACTTAACATGAATTAAAGAGATTTATGTTCATTATGTAACTTTTAACATTGTGGTAGAATCTACCATTGTATAGTTATGTTGTTCTTTATTAGCTATAATAATATAGTTAGTTTGTTGTAAAAGTTAAATGATTATAATTTAATTTATTAGCAATTCTGTTTTATAATATTTCCATGGCACTAATCTTAGTATTAATAGCTTTCCCTTCTTTTAAATTATTATATTTAATGGATGAAGTTACAGATCCTTCATTATCTGTATTAGCAGAGGGTTTCTTTAACGGTGGCCCTAAATCGTTTATATTAAATTAAATAGAAGATTCCTATTATTTAGCTTTGCTATTTGTAGGTCAAAGAAAGAATAATATAAATAAGTCTAAAATGTATTTTCATACTAGAGTAAGAGCTGCTTCTAGAATAGGCCCTCATAATCAAGATGTTATCTCTGTTGTAATCGGTTCACTTTTAGGGGATTGCTATGCTAACAGTAGATCTGTAGAAGGTACAAGACTTTGCTATAGACAAAGTATAATTCATAAAGATTATCTCTTTTGATTATATAAATTTTATTATGATAGAGGTTATTGTTCTAGTTTAGAACCTAGAATGCATACTATTACTTTAAAAAAGGGTGAAAAAAAAACAGAACTTTTTAGGTATGAATTTAATACTTTTACTTTTAGAAGCTTTAACTGGATTCATAAAATGTTTTACAAAAAAGGAAAAAAGTATATACATCCTAAAATAGAAAATTATTTAACTCCCTTAGCTTTAGCAATCTGAATAATGGACGACGGAGGTTGAACTAAATATGGTGTAAGAATAGCTACAAATGATTTTGAACTTAGAGAAGTAGAATTTCTTATTAAAGTTCTTAAAAATAAGTTTAATCTCGATTGTACAATTCAATATTTAAAAGATATAGATAGATATTCTATTTATATTAAAAGTTCATCTATCCTAACTTTAAGGGAATGAATAGTACCTTATTTACATACCTCTATGCTTTATAAAGTAGGTTTATAAACAATTAGATTTTTTATATTATGAAAGTTCTTCTAACCCCCCCCCCTTACATATATTCGATAGTCAAGAAATATATTATTTCTAAGAATTTGACAAAATTCTTTTAAAAAAGTTTTATACTTTTTCTGGCGACATGAGTGAAAACAGTTAACATATTATTATTATAATGAATATCTAGATAATAATACAAGACTGTCGGTAAATAGTTTATTTACTTTTTTATTTATCGCAACAGACTGGGTCACTTGTGGGTGTCAATTATTTGATGCTTAATGTACAGTCCATAAGATTTTAATTAAAATCTGCACCAATTAGGGTTCTCAGGGTTTAACGTTTATATACTTCAAAGGATATTTTGGAGGTTTGAGCGTATAAACCCTTTAAATAAAGAGCATTATTATGCGTATTCTATACCTATGCGTGCTTCATATATTCACAATAAATCTTTGATAAGGCTTAACTCTAAACAATGTTGTTATTATACAACTGTTGCAAGATCTCTTAATTCGTCTAGTGAGGATGCGCCAGGTAGCGCAAAAACACAAATTTCAGCTCCTGCCTTGAATCCTTTATTCGTTACAGGGTTTACTGATGCGGAGGGGTCTTTTATGGTTAGTTTTACTAAATCATCAGAATCCCGGCATGGTTTTAGAATACGTGCTATTTTTCAAATTCAGCTACATAAAAAAGATCTGGAGCTTTTGAAAACTATTCAGGCTTTTTTTCAGGGAATAGGTTATATCTCTAGCTCAAAGGAATTTGTGTCATTTAGAGCGCGTTCTCTAGATGATCTTCAAGTTATAATAGCTCATTTTGATAAATTCCCACTTAAAACTAAAAAACAAGCTGATTTTGAACTATTTAAATGGGTTGTTAAAAAACTTTCACTTAAAGAACACTTAAGTTTAAAAGGTTTTAAAGAGATTGTTAGCATAAGAGCTTCTATGAATTTAGGTTTGACTGATGCTTTAAATAAAGCTTTCCCAGAAGTTAGTCCTGTTCCCAGACCTACAGTAAAAGATGAAAAGGTAATAAACCCGGATTGACTTGCAGGATTTGTTACAGGTGAGGGTTGTTTTTTCATAAACATTTCAACATCTGCCTCTAATAAAATAGGTTTTCAAGTTTTCTTTTTATTTGCTTTAACTCAACACACTAGGGATAAATCTTTATTGGAAGCAATTAAAGATTATTTAGATTGTGGGGCAGTTAAAGAAAGTTCTAGTAGAATGAATGTTTTAACTCTTAAAGTTGTTAAATTTAATGATATATCTGAAAAAATTGTACCGCTTTTTAATCAGTACAAGATTTTAGGTGTAAAATCTGAAGATTTTAATTCTTGATGTCAAGCTATAGAACTAGTAAAAGATAAAAACCATTTAACTTCTAAAGGGTTAGAGGAAATTAGACAAATTAAATCTGGAATGAATACAGGAAGACCAGTAAGCCCTGAAAAGACTGTAATTGTGAGTCTAAGCAGTTAATTAGATTTATGTGAATATATATTATAATTATAATAGGAGGAGTTAGGTGAAATTCTAAACTTAAATAGTAGTTTATTAATTATCTTCCAAGTATTATAATTAAAAATTAAAAAATAATTAAACTTTGCACCAATGATATTGATCCTACGAATATCCAGATTTCTTAAATAGTGATGGAGATTTTGTTGAGTTTGATTCTTACTTAGTACCTGAATCTGATTTAGAAGATGGAGCGTTAAGAATGTTAGAAGTAGATAACAGAGTGAAAAGGTCTTAAGCAAGCCTTACTGACTCTCAAGTAGCCAAACTCCGGGTAAATCCTAAGAGCTCAGAATACTAACCTTTTAACCTAAAAGGGTAAAAGGGGCCAAACTAATTACTTGGGTATAGTAACAAGTTCTGAGATTTAACGAAAGTTTGAATGGAAGTTCGCGGATCTAAATCACCTCTTTTTCGGTATAGGTCCCCCCAAAAAAAAGGGGGGGGCCAAACAGTTGGTTGCTTAATATGGCGGCTTTACCGTAGTATAGCTTCCTTATGATTAATGTGTAAAAGAGCAACGAGTAGACGGCTACTCGCCATATATTAGGTTAAACCTCGATTACCTCAGAAAGTGAGGGTAGATATATGGTGTAAGGTATACTCTAATAGCCAATTACTTTTTATCTCTTGTGGTTTATAAGATAATACTTATTTGTGGGAGGTTTTTTCCCCCAGGGTAAAGATTCGCCCCGAGAGATAAACTGAATAAAATCGTAAACGAGGCGTTATGTCTTTAGCTTATACCTAAAAGTCGGAAAATCGACTAATGGTAAAAGAAGATTAAAGCATGTAAGTGTTCTTGGGTTAATATATGTTAGACCTAATAATATTTTTCAAATAAAAAATATTGGGTCTTTCATCCCAGAGGGACTTAGACCTAATATTAGAAAAAGGGTCAAACATTCTTTGAATGCTTTAGGTATAAGAGAATATAGCGCGCCTCGTGTCGGTCCTAAACCATCTAAGTTAAGTCCGTGATTTATCACAGGTTTCACAGATGCAGAGGGTTGTTTTTCTATCTCAATATATAAAGATTCTACACGTCCGATAGGCTGAAGAGTCTGTGCAGAATTTCTAATTGGGCTTCATAAAAGAGACGAAAGGCTTTTAAGAGAAATTCAAGCATATTTAGGTGGTATTGGGCGTATAGGTAAATTTGCTAAAGATGCCTATGCTTTAAGAGTAAATACTATAGGTCAAATGATAAAAATAATTGAACATTTTGACAAATACCCTTTAATTTCTAAAAAACATGCTGATTATATTCTCTGAAGAGAGGTAATTATGGTGATGCAGCGAAAAGAGCATATAACTCCAAAAGGGCTTTTAACTGTTCTTAGTTTGAGAGCTTCTTTGAATTTAGGCTTATCAGAGAGTTTAAAGATAGCTTTCCCGGATATCATCCCCGCCATCAGACCTAAAGTTGAAAATATAACTATTCCAGATGGTGAATGACTAGCTGGGTTTACATCAGGTGAAGGTTGTTTTTTTGTTTTTGTAAGTAAATCTTTAACGCATTCATTAGGTTTCCGAGTTCAATTAGTATTCCAAATAACTCAACACTCTCCCCAGCGGCCCCCGGTCCCAGGAACCGGAGGGTCTTGGGCCGAGAGGGGTGATGAGAAATTAATGGCAAGTTTAATCTCTCATTTAGGTTGCGGTAGATTAGTAACTAGTTCTGATAATAAAGTGCAGTTTAGAGTAGAAAAATTTACGGATATTTATGAAAAAATCCTTCCATTTTTTTACGATTATAATATTAGAGGGGTAAAACTGGAGGATTTTAAGGATTGATCTACGGTTGCTAAATTCATGCGAGATGGGGAGCACTTAACTACAGATGGACTTAATAAAATTGTAAAAATAAAAGCGGGTATGAACAAAGGGAGAGCTTAATTTTGCATCTTAACTTGAATCCTTTTTTCTTTAGTCTATCGGTATCGAGAATCTGAAAGATAGAAAAATTAAATTATCGGAAACGAGGCGTTATATTCTCAGCTTATTCCTAAGGGTTAAAATATTCATTCAAATATTAATATACTCTCCTACGTATCCCCTACGGGGATTAGGAAAAAGAGAACTAAGACGTGTTATCCTTCCTGAAATTACACACACTAGATTTATTCTTACTGCTGCAGATGAACTGAGTACCTTTAGCAAGTAACTCTTAACGTCTATACACTATCAAATTCCGGGGACACCCTAAAGACCTTTTAACTAAACGTTTCTCTCAAAAGGTTAAACGTGGCTATGTTAATGACCATAGGTATAGTAATATCAAAAGGTATATACGAAAGTTAAATGGGTAATCGTGGATCTAAATCACCTAGTTACCTTATTTGGTAACCCTACAATCTTGTAATTCACGCTACAGCAGCAAAGAAAGATTGCTAGGCTACATCATTATAGTGCAGTAGGTTGTAAAAGAGCAACGAGTAGACGGTAGTGGTCTATAATAGTAAAAAAGGGTTACACTCAACTATTCTAGATTAAGGTATACTCTAGTCGACCTGAAAATAGGTCGTTGGGTTTATAGCTATACCTAAAATCTAAATATTTTAATAATTTCTTAATAAACGCAATGGAGTAATTCTTATATTATTTGGCGGTGGTACATATGGGTAGAGATTTTTAAATGAAACCAGATTATTAGATCATGGTAAAGTAAGCTCTCGGTTAAATGTTCTTTTGCCTTCCTAGTGGTAAATAAATACTCTGGATACCCTGGACCACGTAATCTAGTTTCTGTCCTTAAATACAGAATTCTGTTTAGAAGAACAAGAACTCTACCAAGTATGTATGGTTGTAGGTTTTATTCGGAAAATAACCACAATCGTATCACAAGTGAAGTAATTAATAAAGTACTAGCTAATCAAGGTGTTTCTATTACACAAAAGGAACTGAATGTATTGTTAAATATTAAGGGTGTAACTTTTGACTTACCCTTCGATAGTCAAACATTACCAGCTTTATTTGGTTTAGTAGGTAAACCTAAAAGCAGAAGACCTAAAGCCGGTATATATATTTTTACACACTTAGCTACTGGTAGAAAATATGTGGGGTCAAGTAATAGTCTTTCAAGAAGATTAGAACAATATTTTAACCCTAACCCTTTATTTTATAAGGAATATGGTTTATTACTTCCTTTGATTAAAAAAGAAGGGTTTTCTGCTTTTAATCTGGAAATATTTGTTATGCCGGAGGAATTAAGCTCAGATTATAACTTTTTGTTTTTGGAGCAATATCACTTATTAGATAGTAATTTTAACTTAAATACTCAAAGAGTTGTTAATTTTAGAGTTAATCAAGGAAATACTGTTTATCTATATGATTTTGAGGGTAAGATTTTATATTACACTGCAACTTCTTTAAATGGATTGAAAGCTCACTTAGGTGTACATCATTCTACTGTTACAAAATGTATAAAAACCGGATCACTTTATCTAGATTATTTCATAATTACAGATCAACTAAAACCAGATGCAAAAAAAGCTGGTTTATCTTTAGAAGAGTTATCTAATTTTATTTCGGACAAAAGATCTTTATTTCTAAAGAAAGATTTTTCTTTGAAAAACAGTAAATCAATCTATATTAAACAAGATGTTACAGGAGTAACACACAATTTTCCTAGCATAACATCATTAGTTAAATACTTTGATAGTATAAATATTAAGGCTAACCGTAATAAGATAGCTAGTTGTTTAAATACCAACGAATCTTATTTAGGTTACACTTACTATACTGATACAACCTAAATATTACCAAACTATAAATATTTGGTGATTACTAGCCCATAAATAATAAAGTTCCAACAAAGTGTTATAAGAACAAAATATTTAGATCATGGAAAAGTAAACTCTCGGTTATCCACTCATTTGCTATTCCAGCATTAGGAGTTAAATGTGACGCATAAAAAAATAATGTTTGTAGGCTATTCATTATATGTGCAAAAGAGCCAAACTTCCGGGGAAGCCCTAAAGCTTTAGTAACCAAGGTAATTAAGGAAACTTTTTTGCTGGCCTGATTAATGACTCAGGGTACGGTAATATCACTAAAGATGATGGTAACTGAAATGGGTGATCGCGGATCTAAATCAGATAAGGCTTGCTTGCTTATCTGTAAAAGAGCAACGAGTAGACGGTTCTTCAATCAAGTTTATAGATCCGTCTATTTTTTTTTGATTGTAAGGTGTACTCTAGTCGCCGGGAAACCGGTTCTAGGATAAAATAAACTAAATAGCATTTACTATTTATAAATAACCCTAGATTAAAGTTACTACAACGGCCTGACCTTACTAGGTTAAGTTGTAATACGGATTAAAAAAAATAAAGAAGAGTATTATAATATGAACCTTTTTTTTATTATTATTTAAATTGTTCCAACAAGTGTTTTCATGAAAACTCTATCCTCTAAAAATAAAATACGACTACAAAAACTTAGAATTTACAAATAGAACTAGTTTAATAGGTTTTAATACGCGTCCAAATGTTAATTTATTCAACAAGAAATGTTCGGGTAAATTAAATTGTTTATCTAGATTTGAATCAGGATTAACTCAATCTAATAAAGATTATCGTCCTAATACTATAGCTTTAGAACATATAAACAAGGGTGATCCTATAACTAGCCAAGTTATTAATAGTGTGTTGCTTAATCAAAAGGTCTCTATAACTCAACAAGAGTTAGATGAGCTTTTATCTCTTCCTAATGTTAATTTTGACTTACCTCTTACAGATCAAACATACCCTGCTTTATTGGGATTCATTGGAAAACCAGGTTCTAAGCGTAGTAAAGCAGGAATATATGTTTTTTCTCACAAGTATTCAGATAAAAATTATGTAGGATCAAGTAACGATTTAGCAAGAAGATTCAAGCAATACTTTGAAAAGAATGCGCTATTTTCTAACAAAGATACAGGAATGTTGTTACCTATGTTAGAAAAGGAAAACTTAAAAGCGTTTACTAACTTTTTTTTTACATATATATGTAAAAAAAAAGTAAGAAGTAACAGTTATACCTTCTTCTTTTTCTAATTATGCTCATTGTTTCTTAGAACAATATTTCTTACTAGATAAAAGATTTAATCTTAATACTCACAAGATAGTAAATTTCAGAGTTAATCAAGGATTTAAAATTTATTTATACGATAAGGATTGCAAAACTTTATATTATTCTAGTAATTCATTAAATGCTTTTTGTGCTGACCTGGGTATACACCACTCTTCTTATAAAAAACACGTAGCTAATAATGAACCTTATTTAGGCTATTTCCGTATATCTAATTACCTAATTCCAGAGGCAGTACCTGCAGATTTAACGGTAATCCAGGTACGTGAATTTATAAATAAACAAAGAAAGGATAGTTTAAATAAATTACATATATCTTATGGTAGTGTAGTAGAGGTATTAGATATAGATACAAACACTATTACAACAATAGATTCAGTAGCAAAAGCAGCATCTAAATTTGGTGTTAGCAGAGCTACAATAAGAAGTTATATATCTAGCGAAAAACCTTACAAAAATCGTTACAAATTTAAGTTTATTACCTCGTAGAGTGATGGTGGCGATTTTAGGTCGAAGTTGTAGAACGACCCAGGTAGATTAAATCAATTTTCTGTTTTAATTAACAGATTAGGAACATTCTATGGTCTGAACCATGGCCAAAACTGTAGTGAACCTACGGTTATAAATCATCAAATTGACGGGAAACCCCTAAAGGAATCTTAACTAAGTAAGTATGGTAACATAACTTATGGCACAGGTAATGACTCGTGGTACAGTAAGATCAAGATTTATTATTCAATGGGCAATCCGCAGCCAAGTACCAAGTATAAAATTTTTGGTATGCAGTTCATCGACTAAACGGTGGTTGGTGTTATTAGTAATAATAACGCTTAAGATATAGTCAGCCCCCTCCTGAAAAGGTGCAGAAAAATATAAGTATTTTTTATATTTTTTGTTAAATAGATATATTCATTTGGTTGATTATATTTAGGGATTTCTACGATAGTTTGCTAAACTATTTTAATGTAAAAATAAATATTTATATAAAAAAGTAAAGCACTTGTCATTATTGTAGTGTTTGCATTGTACAATTAGTAGAAGTGTTTTTAATAAGCACTACACATTTGATAAACGTATTGGTTCAATAGCTGTTATATCTCTAACTATCCCTGCGGGATGGTCCCCTAGTTTTTTTTTAGTAATTTCTCCAAGAAATTACGTCAAAAAAAACAAAAGGGGGCCGGACCAAAGGGTCAGTCCCCTTTTGGGGATTAGAAATTATAGTGTAACTAGATCTTTTAATTCAATAAGACCTTTGGCAAATAATCCAGAGTCTTTAGCGTTAGAGCATATCAATAGTGAAAAACCAACTAATTCATCCATTATTAATAAAATATTATTAAATCAAAATTTATCCATTACTGACTCTAAATTAGAAGAATTATTAAAAGTTAAAGGTGTTGAATGGGATCTTCCTATAACTACGCCGGAAAATAAACAACTTTTAGCTGAGTTAACAGGTAAATCTAAATATAAAGGTTTCTCGGGTGTATATATCTTTATACATAAAAATACAGGCCATAAATACGTAGGTTCATCTAATTTATTAAGACGTAGAATGGATTATTATTTTAAAGGTGATTTCCCTTTAAGTGGTAAATTTTTACCTTTACTTCACAAAGAAGGGCTAAGAGCTTTTAAATTAATAATTTTTAAATTAGATTGTACTATATTTAGTTATAAAGACTGTTTAATCTTAGAACAGTATTATTTATTAAATAAAGAATTTAACTTGAATACATTAAGAGTTGTTAACGCAGGATCTTCAAAAGGTGATCCTGTATATGTTTATGATTTAACTTGTAGTACTCTTTATTATCATGCGAAATCTAAGATTGAACTAAAAAGAGTCTTAAAAATACACACTGAAACTAGTAAAAAGTTTGTAGATTCTAAAAAACCATATCTTAATAAATTCTTACTATTAAGCTATTATATACCTACTGCTTTAACAAGCAATATTTCGGTGAATAAATATGTAGAGATTATGCAAAAAGAAAGACAAGATATGTATATATTAGGAACTCGTAGAAGTATACCAGTAGAATTAGAAATTAAAGAAGGAAATGCCTTTGTAAATTCAGATTCTATAGGCCAAACTTTAAATTTCGATTCGTTAACATCTTGTATTGAATACTTAAGAGAATTAGGTTTAACGATTAAAAGAGCCACTCTTACTAAATATATAAAAAATGAAAAAGTGTTTCATAATTTCTTATGTAAATATTCAGATAATATTTTACCGGATCATTTTTCAGAAGTAGGATTAATCATTGATGAATATAAAAAATTAAAAGTAGATGCAGACTTAGATACCTTAAAAGTGAATAGAAAAAATAAACCTATATTAGTAAAAGGAGAAAATTTTGAGAAAGAATTTCAAAGTATTACGGATACAATTAAATACTTTGGTACTTTAAATATCAAATTAGATAGAAAAGCTCTTTATCTTCATTTAAAAGACGGTAAAAAATATAAAAACTATTCTTTTTCTCGTAAATAACTAAATAATAGTTAAAAAATAACATACTTTCTTTGACTGGTGTAGTAATAAGTATTATTCAATTACATTAAATAAACGTAGAAATAACCCGCAATGTTCAGAAATTTGTGGTATCTTACACAGTTCTATGCCTATCGTTGTAGAATCTGTATCTCTAGAGAAATTCTTATCTTGATTACAAGAACAATAGTAGGATAAAATTTATCTAAGAACTCTCTACAGATTTTTATAAAATAATGGTTATTTTACCGTTAACTTGTTATGAAAGGTAACACCTTTACCAAATAGTATAACAAATCCCAGTAAATAAGTTTATATTAACTGGAAAATTGCAGTTACGTAATGTAAAAAGCAATTAGGGGAGAAGATTAATCTATGATTTACTTATGATTAGTAAAGCCCCACAAAAAAAAAGAGAAAAGAGCTCATGGAAGAGAACATTTGTTTTACATGTGGAAAGTTAAGTGTTCAAACCACTTATTTTTTTTTAACTTTTTGCGAATGATAAGTATATAATAAGTAGATGAAAAGAAAGAAACATTATAAAACCTTAAAAATACTCTATGTAGAATATAAGCAGGGAACAGAGAGAAAAGGGGAAATTTTATTCTAATGGGTATTCAAAATAGGTTAAAATAGTATAAAAAATAATAGAAGGGAATTAGCCGAATTACTGGTTTAATTATAAGGTAAAGTAATTTATTTCATAGAAAGTACGTCGAAAAAAAAAAATAAAAGGGATAGTAATTTCGAAGACTCGAAACTACGTCGAAAAAAAATACATGCAAAGGTAAAACCCCTCTTGGGACTAGATATTTTATTATATTATTAGTAGCCTTTATAGCTCAATGGTAGAGCGGAATACTGTTAATATTCTGATAAATGTTCGATTCATTTTAAAGGCTTGCATTCTTTATAAAAGATTTATGTCTACTATTTTTGCAGTTTAAGTGAATTCCAACAGCCTTTTGGTTTAATAATTTAATTTCCTTACTTTTTGTTTTCTTTTCCTCATCGGTTGTAGTGGATTTAGGCAAAAGAAAACAAAAAGTTCGCCGGAGGTATAATTCTATTTCAACCATTGTTACAAATAATTATAGAGCAGCCTAAAGTTTTATAGTTAGATGAATAGTTCACCTATACAACTTTTTCCAGAATAATTTAAGGGTAATGTTTACTACCTTTTCACCAAAAAAGCGAGATGGTGTAAAAGGGGAGTTCGAATCTCTCTATTCTGACTATGTTACTAAATTCATTAATATTATTACTTTTATCTAATGCTATTACTTCAAGACGAGACAAATCTATCCTTTATTCAAGAGCAACTATTACTATCTTACTTATTTCAGCTTTTATAGCTTATGATAATTTAAATCTTTTATTTTTGGCAAAAGGTATAGGAATCTTCGGTGGATTATTCCATACGACAGCTACTACGAATTTTTTCCACCTTTTTATCTTTTTAATAACTAGCGTTGTCTTATTATTAACTTCATTTTACCCTAGAAAGGTTTGATTAAAAGAGTATAGTTCCCCGGCTAGTTACCTTTTTACAAAAATAATTTATTACGGTACATTACTTTTAAATAAAATGGGAGAGCAGTTTAAAATTATAGAATACTCATTAATTATCTTATTTATTGTTACAGGTAGTGTTTTTTTAATTTCTACTAGTGATTTAGTATCCATATTCCTATCCATAGAATTACAAAGTTATGGACGTGCGCCGAGCGAGGCGTATGTTGATGAGGTATGATTCATAGTAAACATCATACTATCAGGTATATTTGGCCCTATATGCATAGGATACCTGCCACGGGTAATCGTGTGAGTACCCGCTAAGAACGATACTCATTTCATAGCAGATTACAAATGCACAAGTAGGAATGGACTGCCCCAATCCGATACTTGTGTAAGTGGGGATAGTCATGGGCAGGTTAACGAACTTGAAACGTACAAAGTGGCCCAGCTTGGCCTGAATGTTCCAAGCAGAATACAGCAGCATTTATTTGGGAACCCTAATGTCTTACGAAGTAGTCCATATTCGTATGATTGCCAAAAACCCAAAGCTTACATCAATATAGATGGAAAACGTGCGCAAGACCCTAAAACTATCACATGAAACACATACATATCGCAACCTCGGGATCTAACCGCCTATGAATACAACTTGTATTTAATGCGGGGACGGAGCTTTCATAGTAGTACTACGTTTACGAAGGAAAGCAGTCGGAAATCGTTAATTGACCTTACACATGACTCTAGCTTAAAGGACAACAAATCTCTTAATCCTGCAAAGGACAGCGAAATGATAAAGTCTGCTAGTTCGTGAGCAAAAGATCAACTAAACAAATATGTGAATAAAAATTATGAATACAACGGAATAATAAACATGCTTGCCAACCCCTTATTTCTTTGCGCATGTTACAATGAGATAAAGAGTAAGCCGGGTAATATGTCCAAAGGTACCTCCGAGGAGACACTTGACGGAATTAATATGCAGTGGTTTGAGAAAACGGGCCAGATGATAAAATCTGGTGAATTCCGCTTTACCCCTACCCGAAGAGTAATGATTCCTAAACCTGGTAAATCCGAAATGAGACCCCTTAGTGTAGGTAGCCCTAGAGAAAAGATTGTTCAAAAGGCCCTTACAGTCATTCTGGAAGCTATATGAGATAGTAGATTCTCAAATAACTCTTATGGGTTCAGACCCAACAAATCACTACACCAGGCTCTTTACCAACTTTATCGAAATGGATCAACCTTTCAATGGGTAATCCAGGGTGATATTTCGAAATGTTTCGACAAAATACCTCACCATATCATAATGGAACGTATAAGTAACACTGTTAAATGTGACAAGACGTTACAGCTAATTAGAAAATCGCTCACTGCTGGTTATATCGACCCTATGAACGGGACTCATGTTCGACCTACTGAAGGTACTCCCCAAGGAAGCGTCCTTAGTCCTCTACTAGCAAACATCGTACTAAACGAACTTGACCATTGTGTAGCAAAAATGAAATCTTCATTCGAGATAGGAAAGAAAAGGGCTAGAAATCCAGAATATGATAAGTTAACTTCCAGAATCCAACATTTACAGAAGACCCAACCAGGATCTGATGAGATAAAGGCACTGGCTGTACAAAGAAGACAACTTACTAGCTCACTACCTATCGACCCCAATTATAAAAGAATGATGTATCTAAGATACGCGGACGACTTCGTAATACTAATCAGCGGAAATATCAACGATGCTAAACACATTAAAAATAGAATAGCTGACATCATAGATAAGAAGTGCGGACTAGAGCTACACAAGGATAAAACCTTAATAACCGCTGTGAAAGAAGGTTTCCAATTCTTAGGAGCCAGATGCGTTACCGCCTCCGCTATTAAAGCAGGACTTTCCAAAAGTGAAAAAGGTAATCCTTCAAGATACAGAATGAGGATGAGAATCGAAATACCAATTAACCAACTGTTGAATAAGTTAAAGAATAATAAATTTACTAAAATTGACTCCAACGGTCTGCCTCAAGCCACTGCTAGAAGGGATTTAGTAAACTTTACGCATTTCGAAATAATTAGTTTCTATAACCAAAGAATTAAAGGGTTACTAGCCTTCTACACCTTTGCTGTTAACCTGACAAGCCTCCGGAAAGTAATTATGTTCCTCCAACTATCATGTGCCCTAACTTTAGCTCTTAAATACAAATTAAGAACAAAGAAGCAGGTATTTAATAAGTTTGGAAAGTCATTAGAAGATCCGGAGACAGGAGCGGAACTAAAGATACCTACAACACTAAAGGTTCAACACAAATACCATGGTACACTACTTACCGATCACACAGATGCGAACTTGAAAACATCCTGATTCAAAAAGGTTACTAAATCATAAGTGCGCGATATGTCAAACATCCTCACTAGTCGAGATGCACCACATTCGTAAAGTTAAAGATGTTAGACACAAGATCAGAACTGGTAATAGTACATACGCACAATGAGAAGGAGCATATAAAAGAAAACAAATTCCTCTATGCGCGTATCACCATGACCTCTTACACAAAGGGGACCTTAACTATTCAGACATGACTAAAATTCATAACTACTCATATTAAAATAAAACACACATACTTGGCAGATACCGATGGAGAGCCGTATGATGGGAAACTATCACGTACGGTTCGGAGGGCAGGGTACCCAATCCACTGACCCTACTGTATTTATTATCAACTATCTATAGAGATTCAGAACCCGCTACATCGGGTGGTCTTATGTATTTTTTACTAGGGGGACTATCATCCTGTTTTATACTATTAGGGACAGCGTTACTTTATGCAAATTCTGGTACCACAAATTTAGACAGCTTATATATCATAACTAGCATATCTAATGTAAGTAAAGACAACCTTACCGGATTACTTTATTGATATAATTCTTACTATATACACATAAGTTTATTATTTATAGCTGTAGGATTTTTATTTAAAGTTTCCGCTGCACCATTCCACTTCTGAAGCCCTGACGGATGATACGGAAAATCATCACCAAAAATACTTACATCGTGTATTCGGGGCAAATTGCCAAATTCCGGGAAAGCCCTAGAACTTAAGATACCAAGCCATAATCGAAAGGTTATAGGTGGATGAACTAATCCCTCATGTACGGTAACAAGTCTTAAGACATTTGAAAAAATAGGGGGTAATCGCGGATCTAAATTAGTAACTGGATTATCGTTATATTTTTTTATTTTTATCACCCTAATTATTTATTTATCTGTGGTGCACTTTCATTTTTTACTTTACTTAAACTATAGTTTATTGACAATACTTTATTTATCAAACTTTTATTTTTATCACCGGCTCCGCTTAAAAAAAAAAGAACTATGCAATTGTTCTTTTTTTTTTACTCAGCCTTCCAACCTACGGTTGGACTTACTTTTTTTTAATATATCATAATATATTAAAAAAAAGTTAGCCGAGGCTAAATTTATCTTCTACTTTGGGTTTATTAATTCACGATAAACCCTACATAACAGCTTTACTTAGTGAAAAACACCTTTTTTATAAAAGTAGTTTTATGAAATGATCCTTAAATAAAGGATCTCGTAGCTATTCTACTAATTCTTCACCGACTACACCGCATTTTCAACCAGTAAGTGTTTATTTAAATGCTGATCAAGATAAGATCCTAATATTAAAAGAAAACAAAGGAAAGTGTGGGGTGTATCTAATTTTTTTTTTCTTTTGCGACCTTTTTTTTTCTAGTAATTTCTATGAAATTACTAACTTTTAGTTTAATATATCATGATATATTAAACTAAAAGTAAGAAAAAAAAAACATGGTCAGTTGTAAGTTTTAGCAAAAGAAAAAAAAAATAAGAACAAACTTAATAAATGGGAAAAGCTATGTTGGTAGTAGTATTAGTTTACATAGAAGATTTAAATATTATTTTAAAATTTTTTATTTAGAGTCAGGGATAAAAAATAGAAAGAGTTTGATTTACAGTAGTTTATTGAAGTATGGTTATTCTAACTTTAAATTGGAAATCTTAGAACATTGCGCTCCTTCCGAAGCCATATCAAGAGAGCAATACTATCTTGATTTATTAAAACCAGCATATAATATATTACTTATAGCTGGTTCTCGGTTAGGTTCCAAACATTCTGAAGAAACAAAAGCTAAAATATCTGCTTCGGCAGTAGGTAACCAATATTGTGCAGGAAGTAAAGGACGTAAACGAGCAGAAGGGACAGGAAGCCCTAGTGTACCAATAGAAGTACTTGATATGAAAACTGGATTAAAAAATACATATTCTTCCATGAGTGAAGTAGGGAAAGCCTTATGTGTACCCGCAGGAAGTATTAGAATGTTTTTTTCTATCCTTTGGGGATGGACCCCTAGTTTTTTTTAGTAATTTCTCCAAGAAATTACGTCAAAAAAAACTAAGGGGACTAGAAAAACCCAGAACCTTTATAAAGGGAGATATAAATTAAAAAAATTCACATAAAAAAAGATAATCTTGGCTATAAAAGAGCAACGAGTATACGGCAATTGATACGATTTATCGTATTTAAGATGTACTCTATTAGGTTTCGAGAGAAATCGTTTAATAAAAATCCCTTCTAACCAAATTATGCCAATACGAAATTATACAGTTAGTAATAACCCTAATCCGGATACATCTATTATTATGCTTCCTTGATTTGTAACAGGGTTCACCTTATTTTTTTTTTTCTTTTGCGACCTTTTTTTTCTAGTAATTTCTATGAAATTACTAACTTTTAGTTTAATATATCATGATATATTAAACTAAAAGTAAGAAAAAAAAACAAATCAACTATTAAACACTGCAAAAGAAAAAAAATTAGCAGAAGGATGTTTCACTATTATCGCTTATTTTTTTCGACGTAATATCTGAGATATTACTAGAAAAAAATTCCTCGGCGTCTTCTTTTCGAAGAAAAGAAGACTGAGGCTGCTGCGCTGAGGAAAGCACCTAGAACTAACAGAGGTTGAAAGATCGAAGCCAATTTTATTATAAATCTCCACAAAAAAGACGTTAAAATCTTAAAACAAATTAAAGAATTTTTTGGTGGGTAAATTTTTTTCTAGCAATTTAAAAAAATTGCGTCGAAAAAAATTAAGGACGAGTAAGTAAAGAGAGAAACGGTTGTTGTGATTATACGGTAAGTTTTTTAGATCAAATTGCATCCGTTATTCTTCCTCATTTCGATAAATACCCCAGTTTTTTTTAGTAATTTAGAATAAATTACGTCAAAAAAAACAGATCACTCAAAAGCTTGCGGACTATATACTTTTTAAAGAAGTTGTTCTTATGATGAAGCGAGGTGAACATTTAACCGTTTCAGGTTTAGAAGCTATTATGAATAGACGAGCTTCTATGAACAGAGGGTTAACTCCAGCATTGAAATAAGCTTTCCCTGAACATGTCCCTGTGGAAAGACCTATAATCGATGCAACTAAGGTCTTTCCAATTGACCCTTACTGATTGGCTGGATTCGCCTCTGGAGATGGTACTTTTGCAATCAAGTTGAGAGTTAATGATTCTTTTGCAGGAGGTCGTGTTGAATTGGTCTTTGCTTTAACTCAACACTCTCGAGACCTTCCTCTTATGAAGTATTTCGTTGAATATTTAGCCCTTACTTTTTTTTTAATCTACGATTTGACTAGTCAAATCGTAGATTCCGTAATTAAAAAAAAAGTAAGGGCTGGATGTGGAAAATGTTATACTTTTAAGAATCATGCAGAATATATATGTCGTAATTTCAGTGAGATACAGGAAAAAATTTTACCCTTTTTCATTAAATATCCTATTATTGGAGTTAAAGCACAAGATTTTTCTGACTGAGAGAAGGCTCTTAAAATTATGAATTCTAAAGCTCATCTAACTAAACCCGGATTTGAACAAACTAAACTTATTAAGGCTGGAATGAATAAAGGTCGAAATAATGTTTAATCGTTTTATAATATTAATTGAACTACACCGGAAAAAATTTTTTACTCTATACCTTAAATGTATATAAATTATGGTTTTTCTTCTTATTTACTTATCTGTATAAAGTTTGGCATATTTGTATGATAAATTTTATTTTTAAGGATGTATACGATGCAATTCCTACAGTTGTTACCACTTTTGTAGCTATCATTGCCAAAATTTCTATCTTTATTTTCTTATTAGAATTAGTTCATTATACTAGTAAACCAATACTGGACCTAGATTTTTCTTGAACTACAAGCTTATTATTTAGTTCTCTTTTATCCTTAGTTGTAGGAACCGTGGTGGGGTTAACACAATCTAGGATAAAAAGACTTTTTGCGTTTAGTACAATATCACACGTAGGATTTATACTATTAGGTTTAAGTATACACACTGTGGAGTCAACACAGGCCTTTATGTTTTATTTAATTCAATATTCAATCTCGAATTTAAATGCTTTTATGCTAATATTAACAATAGGTTACTCTCTATATTGTTATGTAGATAATACTGAATCTACAAAGACTATTGGAAAACAAGAAGATACTAATGAAAACAATGAAAATTTAAGTGATATTAAAAATTCTCCTATTCAGCTTATTGATCCGTTGAAAGGGTCTATTGGAAAACAAGAAGATATTAATGAAAAGAGTGAAAATTTAAGTGGTATTAAAAATTCTCCTATTCAGCTTATTGATCCGTTGAAAGGGTCTATTGGAAAACAAGAAGATACTAATGAAAACAGTGAAAATTTAAGTGGTATTAAAAATTCTCCTATTCAGCTTATTGATCCGTTGAAAGGGTCTATTGGAAAACAAGAAGATATTAATGAAAACAATGAAAATTTAAGTGATGTTAATAATTCTCCTATTCAGCTTATTGATCAGTTGAAAGGGTATTATTATATAAATCCTATAATAGCCTTAAGTTTAGGTATAACTTTATTCTCTTTTGCAGGAATACCACCTTTAATAGGGTTCTTTGGTAAACAGATGGTTTTAAGTGCAGCTATTGATAACGGGTATATCTTTATGGCCTTAGTTGCTATATTAACAAGTGTTATAAGTGCAGTATATTATTTAGCTATAATAAAACAAATCTTTTTTGATAGACCAGATTACCTTATAAACGAGGAACTAAAGGATTTTAATGCAGATGGTTTAATAACTGAAAAAAATTCTATAGTTAAAAAAGTTAATATTAAAATAAACAACATTGTTATATCAAGCTCGTTAAGTTTATCTATTTCAGTTATTACATTAGTTATAACACTATTTATTTTTATACCAGAAGAATTATTAAGTTTAGCTAATATATTAGCATTAATACTTTTTAATGTATAAATGACAAGTACAACTTTTTTTATTATCTTTATACCTATATTAGCTATCATATTATTAGCTGTTAATTTAATCTTAGCACCTCATAATCCTTTAATTTGAATTAGGAAATCAAACATTAGGGAAAAACTACCAAACTCCGGGTAATCCCTAAAGCTTCTGATACCAAGCTATAGTTGAAAGGCTATAAGTGGATGAACTAATTACTCATGTATGGTAACAATTCAGAAGATATCTGAAAAGATAATGGGTCATCGCGGATCTAAATCAGAGTTTAAATTAGTAGATAAGAGAAATCTTATGTTAAACTCTGTAAAAGAGCAACGAGTAGACGGTAGTTTATGTGGTAATATTTTACCACATATAAGATGTACTCTAGCGGGTTTCGAAAGAAACTATAAAGTCAAAATCCTTTCTAACCTTATAAATTACACTACCTTTTTCTCACTTATTTTTTTTCTTTTGCGACCTTTTTTTTTTCTAGTAATTTCTATGAAATTACTAACTTTTAGTTTAATATATCATGATATATTAAACTAAAAGTAAGAAAAAAAAAACAAATCCACAACTAATCATGAGCAAAAAAAAATTAAACAAAGCAGAGAGGGTAAACACCTTTCAGCTGCGAAATTATTCTAATCTCCCATCTACATTAAACTTAAATCCTTATTATATTTCTGGGTTTACTTTATTTTTTTTCTTTTGCGACCTTTTTTTTTTCTAGTAATTTCTATGAAATTACTAACTTTTAGTTTAATATATCATGATATATTAAACTAAAAGTAAGAAAAAAAAACAAATCCACAACGAATCGTGAGCAAAAGAAAAAAAAAATAAGGTGAAGGCTGTTTTATTTTAACTATAATAAAAGATTAAATTTATAAATTAGGTTGACGTGCAGCTTGTAGATTCGTTATAAGTTTAAATAAAAAAGACTTAAAAATACTAAATGGTCTTAAGGATTTTTTTGGTGTAGGTAACATATCGTTTAGGGGGGAAAATGCAGTTCAATATCGTGTTGAATCTTTAAAAGATTTAGCTATTATAATGAATCATTTCGATAAATACCCCTTAATAACTGTTTGGACCCCCTCTCTCTTTCAGAGAGAGGGGGGCCTAAAAAACAAGCGGATTATAAATTATATTAATCCGCTTATTATTTAATTAAAAATAAAAGTCATCTGACAAATAAAGGAATCTTAGAACTTGTAGCTTTAAAAGCTGTATTAAATAGAGGTTTAAGCAAAGACTTATGTGAAACTTTTACTGATATAGTTCCCGCTTTAAGACCTGAAGTACTAGTATCTAAAGTTGTAGATCCTTTCTGATTAGTAGGGTTTACTTTATTTTTTTTTCTTTTGCTCATGATTGGTTGTGGATTTATTTTTTTTTTTCGACGTAATTTCTATGAAATTACTAGAAAAAAAAAAGGTCGAAAAAAAAATCCGCAGAAGGTTGTTTCAGCGTTATTATATTTAAATCTTTAACCTTTAAATTAGGAGAGGCTATTAAATTAAGCTTTATTTTAACTCAGAGTAATAGAGATAAAGATTTAATGAATTACCTAATTGAATATTTAGCCCTTACTTTTTTTTTAATCTACGAATTACGGATTTGACTAGTCAAATCGTAGATTCCGTAATTAAAAAAAAAGTAAGGGCTGGGTGTGGGAATATAACTTAAGTTAATAGAGGAACAATTGATTTTAAGATAACCAAATTTTCTAGTATAAGAGATACTATTATCCCATTTTTTGAAAAATATCCTTTACAAAGTAGTAAAAATAAAAATTTTTTATATTTTAGTGAGGTGGTAAAATTAGTGGACAATAAAGCTCATTTAACTGAAGAAGGGTTAAATCGAATTCGTATGATTAAAATAAATAATGATTAATAAAGAATAGCGTAATAAAATTTCGTTGTAATTATATAAGCATGGTAAATTTGACTAGCGTATCAAGAAAAAGATAGCGTTTTCGAATGTGGTTTCCACTCATTTTTAGGGCAAAATAGAACACAGTTTAGTGTTTCATTTTTCATATTTGGATTACTGTTCTTACTTTTCGATCTAGAAATCTTACTTGTATACCCTTATAGTGTAAGTAGTTATACTAATGACATTTATGGTTTAGTTATTATGATGGTATTTTTTGTACTATTGACTTTAGGGTTTATATTTGAATTAGGTAAAAATGCACTAACTATAGATAGTAGACAAACTACTTCATATAGTAATGGGAAAACATCTACACCTCATTTATTTTTGAGTGAAAATGAAGATTAAAAAGCAACTAGTATTGCGTCACCAATTAATTAAGAGGAATTATTACATAAAAAATATAACACTTGAAAACACACAGACAGAAATTGCTTGCTAAATTTAAATGTAACTTGATTACATGGTTTATTGTAAAATTTCCTAAAGTTTTACTTATATTTATTATCGGATTTACAACTAGATTTATTATTAATTATTACTTAGGTTTAATGTTTTTTTTGGATTATATGAATTTAAGATCTAATTTTTATTCTTTAAATTTTAGTTGATTTATAGTCTATTTTAATAGAATTGAATTTAATATTAACAGGTTTAAATTAATTATCCATAGGGATAATATTACATATAATAATATACTATCTGCTATTAGGTGTATGATAGATGGTATCATAAATAGTAATGATAGAAATAAAACTACTATGCTTTGAGAAGGGGTTTCACCTCTAGATAATCATTCAAAGATGCAGGCTTCGCCCATGAATGTGCGTGAACTGGCAGCTGTTCCAGGTAGTAGTCCTGCATTAATTATAGGGTCACCTGATATTAAACCTAACGGTAAATACGACACTCCACCAATGGTTTATATTCCAGGAGGTAAGAATCAACCTTATGGTTGATTGTTATCAAAAGCTCTTGAAGATCATGCTCTGAGAGAGCATCATACAGATAGTAAGGGTAATTCAGCTACTTTACAATGACAGACTCACATCTTCGATGAGGATGCTAACAAATTCCTTGAAGATTTTTTTAGACATAAACACCATAATAGAACGAGAAATCAATTATTAAACTCAACTCCTGTTAGAAGAGAGTTGGCTAATCTATAGATAGGAGGTAATAACAGCCTTTAAAATTTAGTTTAGTTTTATATTTAGGTTTAATTTTTATAGTTAGGTTTCATTTATAAGGTTAGATATATTAAAGCGCGGTAGTCATGGACTATATACATTATAAATTATACAAACAATTGTAAAAGAAATGGTGAGGGAGGGCTTGGGGTCTTTATCTATCCTTTTTGGTAATTTATCTATCCTTTTACTGCACTTTATATATCATTTTTGGCTAACATAATAAAATTATAAAAAATAATAAAAAGTTATAAAAATTCCTGTGGAGGTATGAATATATCTTTTTATACTGTAAGTTCCAAGATTATTATATCTAATAGTGGAAGGTTATACGGTTAAGGGCGTCTTTCACTTTTTTTCCCTTTTGTTCTACTCCCGCTCTTATATTTTTCGACGTAATTTCAATTGAAATTACTAGAAAAATATTACCCCCATCTTTTAAAAGATGGAGGGTAATTATAAAAAAAAATGAATTAACAAAAATTAATTGATTTATTAAAATAAAATTTGGTTATATGGGATTTTAAGGATAAAGAAAACTTTATACAAAGGCTTATAGATACTTATATTTTAGACGATAAAAAGCAGTTAGAGGAATGAAAGATTCTTAGAAATTCATTTCATTCTTTAGTTAAAAGAGATGCTGCTTTTTCAACAATAATTGATTTTGAGTGGTATTATGTTGTATGGGAAACAACGTAATGTTGTTTATACTTCCTCTATTGTTGTTAATAGAAAATTTTTAAATTATGGATTTAAGAACATTAATCAGATAAGTCGTAGTATGGTAATGTATTTTTATACGGAAAAAGTTCTTATAATTAGAATTGTAAGAAATAGATAGTATCCTACGGAAGGGTATTTCCTAGATTTAGAGGGAAAGAAACACGCTTATAGACTTATACAATATAAGGAATTTTTCACAAAGGATGTGATGCATAATTAATTTTTAATTAAAAAAGAGGGATGAAAAATATACTTAATTGCTGAGGGGGTTGGATTACCAATAATAAAAGTTTTATTTAAAACTTTGGGGATCGTAATTAGTGGTGGGATAAATAATTTAAAAGGAACTCTTTCACCCAACTCAATATAATTTAAGTAGACTAAAGAGGTGTATATTTAATATTGATGCATATAAGATTATAACAAAATCTTTTTATAATGATGATAAGTTTTTGAATAAGCCTTTTTTTGATCTTACAGAAAAAAAATAGGATTTTGTTTTTTAAACCAATAATTCTCGATGAAACTAGTGAGTTTTGTTTTATTTGTGCATATCTTTCAATATTTAAATATTTAAAAAGTGAAATGAATGTAAAATCAATGGAAAAAGATATTAAAAATTAAAATAAATTTTTTAAAGTAAATCCAAGTAAATTTGTAATAGTTAATAATAGAAATCTCAATACTTTTAATAGTGTTGGTGTATCTAGAAGAGGTATTCATGATTAAAATCTTTTGATTATAAAAATATAAGATTTTATAATACAACTAGCTATAGACTTAAAGAGACAGTTGTAGAAAATAGTAATACAGTTAACTTGACAAAGAACAGTACACTTTTGATTAATCATGATGATGTAAATAAAGATCTTTTATCTGAACATAAAAACATAGTATTACATTATACTCTCATTATTTTATATGTTTTTACTCTAAGAGAAGTAACAATTAAAAAAAATCGCTAGTGTTAGGAGTTAGCCTAGAAGAGCTATGCGGAATGTTTTGGTTGTGGTTTTGTTTTTTTTTTCTTACTTTTAGTTTAATATATCATGATATATTAAACTAAAAGTTAGTAATTTCTATGAAATTACTAGAAAAAAAAAAGAAAAAAAGACGTATTATGAACTTATTATTATATATCATGTTAAACTTAAATAGAAGTAATTTTCAAGCACATCCTTTTCATTTAGTATCTCCTTCTCCATGACCTTTATATACATCAATTAGCTTATTAAGCCTTACTACATCTGCAGTTTTATCATTTCATGGATTTGCTTATGCAGAATACAATTTAATGATGAGTTTAATATCATTAGTATTAGCTATGTCATTCTGATGAAGAGATGTAATAGCAGAGGGTAAACTGAACCTAGTCCCCTGCTTTTATTTTTTTCGACGTAATTTCGTTTTTTTTTTCGACGTAATTTCTATGAAATTACTAGAAAAAAAAAAAGAAATTACTAGAAAAAATTTAAGAGGGCTAGGAGGTAAAACACTGTTTAATTATAATTTGAATATAGCCAAAGCTATTCCTGTTGAGGATCTAAAAAAATATCTTAATGATTATAAAGCTAAGAATAATATTGAAGTGTTTAAAAATAATAACAACTTAGGTCACTATTTAGCAGGTTTATTGGAGGGAGATGGTCATATATCTCTTCCGTCTTTAGGTGTTACAACGTTAAATAGAGTCTTAAATCCTAGAATAGTATTTACTTCACATATTAATAATTTGGGTATGTATGCCTTTATTCAATCAGAATTAGGTAACATAGGACGTTTCCAAGCTTCAGGTAATAACGCTATTCGTTATATTATAGGGGATATAAAAGGTATTATGTTTTTTATTAATTTAATGCACGGTAAACTTAGAACACCTAAAAATATAAGGTTTAATGATTTAATTAAATTTATGAATGCTAAATATTCTTTGGATACACCAGAAAGTTTATTAGATAACTCTAATCTTTTAGATAATAGTTGATTTACAGGTTTTACGGAGTCTGACGGACATTTTGGAATTAAACATCTAGAAAGAAAACCTAAATCAGATACTCGTAAAAGATCTGTTAGTGAAAGTGTTACTCTTAAATTTATATTGAATCAGCGTTTATTTGATAAACCGACATCTTCTTCTATGAAACCTTTTATGGAAGATTTAGCCTTATTTTTATCTTGTAATCTTAAAAGTTATACTAATAATACAAACTCAGAAATATTAACTGTAAGTGTATCATCTTTAGAAAGTGTAAAATTTCTTGTTAATTATTTTAATAAATATCCGTTAATAGGGGATAAATTAAATGATTTTAAGAAATGAGAAATAGTTTATAATATGCTTATCAAAAAAGAACATCTTACCGATGAAGGAAGATTAAAAATTAGATCTTTAATAGCCTCCGGCTTGCCCCCTTCAGCAAGTCGGCAGGCAAAGCCCGCCACCTAAATTTTATTTTTGTTGACGTAATTTCTTTTTTTTTCTAGTTATTTCATAGAAATTACTAACTTTTAGTTTAATATATCATGATATATTAAACTAAAAGTAAGAAAAAAAAAACAAACGAAATCACTAAAAAAAATAAGGGCTATGAAAATTATAAAAAAACAGTATTTACTTATTATGTGCCCTCTTTAAATTTTACTGTATGCTGAAAGTTTCTATCAGAAAATAATAGAATAATCAGCAGGAAACCAAAAGATGGATAAATATCTTAGTAGAATCCTCAGAGACTACACGTAAAAGGTTAATACGTTAATTGTAATATAATTAACCTATTAACTATGATATAGTCCAATCCACGTGGAGACACGTTGGGTAATTTACACATATATAGGTCACCATACGAAAAATAAACGTGGATTAAAGCTAACTTCATTTACATCACATGTAAAGGATACTTGTCTTTATAAAGGATTACCTTTAAAAGAAAGACTGGTTAAATTAACAGTTAGAACTTTTCACACCGATACAACAAATCAATTGGGTTATTACATGGCAGGATTCATCGAAGGAGATGGATCTATTATACTTAGACAGGGTGAAAGAGAAAAGATTTCTCCCAAAATCGTTTTTACTTTTGGTAAAAATGAGATTCCTATGTATGAAAAATTACAGAAAATATTAAACACTGGGACTATATATTCTGAAAAAACAGGAGTATGTAGATATAGTATTACCAATGCCGATGCGGTTATTAATACTATTAACCTTGTTAATGGTAAATTCCGTACTCCTAAGATACTAGCTTTATATAAAGCTATAGATAATCTTAATAAATGGCGAAACACTAATCTAGTTAAATTGCCTTTAGATAATAGTAGTCTAGATTCTAATGCTTGATTCGCTGGTTTCATTGATACAGATGGGCATTTCTCTATTAAATTAACAGGTGAGTACGGATCGGATGAGACTGTTACGCGAGGAAGGGTACAATGTGTGTTCTCTTTAAATCAAATTGAATTAAATAGAGTAACAAAGGAATCCAATGTTCCTTTTATGACACTATTGGCCAATTTCTTTCAAGTTAATTTAAATTATAAAGTAGAAAATTCTCCACTTTTTAAAGAACCAGATAAAAAAGTTGTGTTTTTTGCTCAATCTGACAGAAAACATTACATTATAACTAGCTATTTAGCGAAATTTCCTCTAATGTCCAGTAAGTATCTTAATTATTAATCTTTTTACCAAGGATTAAGCTTTTTAGGTAAAAGGTTAACAAGGGAAGAAATACTTAAAATAAGAGCGATTAAAAGTTCTATGAATAAAAGTCGTACTTATTATAATTGAGATCATCTTAATGGGTTTTATTATTAAGGATTTTTAGTATTAGTGTTATTTCCCCGCCATTTACCCGTTTAATCTATATTTAACTTAATTTATTATACAAAAATTAAGTGAATAAAAGTATAAGATAAAATTTGTTTATGTTTTATTTTTCTAGATTGGTGTCCACTAGTCTTTTTGTATACCATCAACAAACCGTTGAAGGTATTTTTATGTGTAAGAATTTTTAATCTATCATATTAAGATACGAGTAGAGGTCAAACCTTACCGTTCCTCTTTCTGGAGACTAGTACATATAACGTAAATTAAATACGACATATATAGGTCATCACACCCTAGCTGTCCAAAGAGGGTTAAATCTTGGTGTTGGTTTATTTATAGTATCTGAAGCTTTATTTTTCTTAGCTATATTCTGAGCATTTTTCCATAAACTAAGCACTTTGTGGATAGGAGCCAAATTCCGGGAAAATCCTAAAGCTCTAATAACTAATCTTCATAAGGAAACTTATAAAGTGGCCCCATTAATGCCTGAGGGTACAGTAACATCATTAGAGATTCTTGATACAAATCAAGGAATGGACAATCGCGGATCTAAATCAGATAGTCTTATATCTGTAAAAGAGCAACGAGTAGACGGTTCCTCAGTATTTTTTAAATACTGTAAGGTATACTCTAGGTGCCTGAGAAATTGGGTTTTTATACAAATAATAAAATATGTGAATACTCTTTTTGAATCTATACAAAGATTCTATACTAAAATTTCTTATTCTAATTCCCAAATAGATTTATCTTCTACCCTTTGGGAATGGTCCCCTAGTTTTTTTTTAGTAATTTCTCCAAGAAATTACGTAAAAAAAAAAAAAAGGGCCAGACCTAAAGGTCAGTCCCCCTCGGGTACTAGTAAAGCAATGTCTTCTAACTTTAATTATGCTTCTACTAATGGCTTAAATCCTTATTATGTTACTGGTTTTACTGACGGGGAAGGATGTTTTTATGTAGGTGTTAGTTCTAACCCTAGATATAAAATGGCCTATAGAGTAAAAGCTGTTTTTCATATTGGTGTACACATAAGGGATCTTGCCTTATTAGAACAAATTCAATTGTTTTTTGGTGTAGGTACAATATCTAAATTAGGAGTGGAATCTGTTCAATTTAGAGTATCTGGTTTTGAAAACTTAAAAGTTATTATGAATCATTTTGATAAATACCCTTTATTAACCAATAAACAATCTGACTATCTACTTTTTAAGCAAGTAGTAAATGATATGGAACAAGGAAGACATTTAACTGTAGAAGGTTTAAATAAAGTCATGTCAATTAAAGCTGTTATGAACAATAAAGGAATGTCAGACAGCTTAAATCTAGCTTTCCCTGATATAGAGCCTATTTTAAGACCAGATATTAAAGATAGAAATATAAAAAGTCTACACTGGTTAGCTGGTTTCACTGATGCTGAAGGATGTTTCTTTATAGCATTAAAAAAATCTCCAGAATCTAAGTTAGGGGAAACTGTATGATTGAGGTTTATTTTAACTCAACATGTTAGAGATGAAGAGTTCCTAAAAAGTTTAATTTCAACTTTAAATTGTGGTAGATATATACCTAAATCAGGTTATGGTGAATTTATAGTTGAAAAATTTACAGATGTTTTTGATAAAGTGATACCCATTTTTGAAAAATTTAAATTACATGGTGTAAAATCCAAGAATTATGAGGATTTCAAAAAAGCGGCTTTGCTTATTAAAAATAAACAACACTTAACTCGAGAGGGACTAGATCAAATTAAGAAGATAAAAGGAAGTATGAATAAAAATAGAAAATATTCACATAGTTTTGTATAAAATTAAAAATTTAAAAACTTATCATGTTCTTTTCTTATTTTTTTTTCTTTTGCGACCTTTTTTTTCTAGTAATTTCTATGAAATTACTAACTTTTAGTTTAATATATCATGATATATTAAACTAAAAGTAAGAAAAAAAAACAAATCCACAACCAATCATGAGCAAAAGAAAAAAAAATTAAACAAAGCAACAAATAGTTTTTTAAAACGAGTGCTCTTTCACCTGCAGTAAGATTGGAAGGTGAAAGAGCAGTAAAGCATTTAATGAAAGATCTCAGGCCCGCAGAAAAAGATTTTAATAAAGTAGCTACTCTTTCATCATTATGTGAACGAAGAGAAGGAAATACGGCTACAAAAGAAATGGAGGATTTTTATGAATGACTTAGAGGATTTGTAGACGCAGAGGGTTATTTTTCTATCACATCAAACCGAAATGCTTATACATTTACATTTGGAATAGGGTTGCATATTGATGATTTAGATGTTTTAAAATACATTCAAAAAACCTTGCAAGTCGGTACCGTGTTTATGAAACCTAAAGTGGCTGAGTTAGTAGTTAGACGGTTAGATGAACTTAAAGTGATTATTGAAATTTTTGATAAAACTCCTCTTAACTCTAGTAAACATTTGAACTTCTTGAGCTTTAAACAAGCTTTTGAAATTTATACATTAAATGCTGTATCACTTGAAGATAAAAGCCAGTCAAGATTACAGATCGAAGAAATTAAAAACACAATGAATAATAGTAGAACAGATTTTTCTCAACCTAATCGTAAATTTCATATGACACCAAACTGATTACTAGGGTTTATAGAAGGAGATGGGTGTTTTAACATTTATTCTACGAAAACCAAAAACTCAAATATTAGTTTTGCTTTTAGACTGCTTATATGTCAATCAGGGGTAGATTTAGCTTTATTACTAGCAGTTAAAAATTATATTAACAGTTTAGCTGTTTCATCCTCTAACACGTTTCACCAAACCGTTAGCATAGATATTCCAGACAAAGAAGGGTTACAACGTGATTATGTAGGTTTGTATTCATCTACAAATAAAAGTATTGTTAAACTAAATGAAAAATACAACTTAACTGTGGGAAATAAGGATTTCATTATAGAAATTTTGTTACCTTTTTTTGATAGTCTTACCTTCCATACTAAGAAGGAATTAGATTATAAAGATTGAAAAAATATTCTTCTTTTGAGAGAGAAAGGATTCCATTACACTCCGGAAGGTTTAGAGTTAATACAGTCAACTTTAAAACAAATGAATAGGAATAGACTATCAACATATGAGAAGAGTACCTTACTGGACAGAAATATTTTATTATCTAAAACAAATGAATTGCTTAGTAGACCATCCAACTTTGAATCAAGAGATGGAAAAATATACATTAAATCTACAGGGGGTTATTATTATAATAATGCTAAACCTCTTAGTATTTTCATGTTAGATGAAAAGGATTCAGTTGTTAAAACTTGGCTTTCTTTAACTTCTTGCGCAGAGGGGTTAGGGTTATCCAAAAGCGGTATACAGAAAAGGCTAAAAAATCAAACTCGTTTTGATTTTAAAGGAAAAATCGTATACTTAATTAAAAACGATGAGTTTTCTGCTAAACAATCTACCCCTTAATTTCCTCTCCCTAACTTTTTTTTTAATCTACGAATTACGGATTTGACTAGTCAAATCGTAGATTCCGTAATTAAAAAAAAGTCAGAAAATGCAACCCTGCGTATGTATTACGCTTTTATAAAAATCCGAAAATTCGAAAATCTTGTTATTTAAAGACGGGTAACCAAGTCAGCCTTTGTAAGGCGTAGATACTTTTGTTAAATGTTATTCTCGAATAATAAAAACGCCAATAGTTTTTTAAAAACGAGTGCTCTTTCACCAGCCGTCGAGCTAGGTGCAACATGACCTCCTTTAGGAATTGAAGCTATTGATCCTTTTGAATTACCATTAATAAATACAGTTTATCGTGTAATTATCTTATGTGCGGATAATGTAGCTGTGTTGGTGAAAACCCAACTCTGCGAGCTTAACTTAACTCTTAATTATAACTATATCGACCTACCTACTTTACTATCTTTACCTTTGTTGATAACTGGGTCTTCTCGTGTAGGTCTCTCTTAATCCAAGAGATTAAAGAAATTGGTGGGTAAGTATTCTTTAAATAGCGCTTGTCTTGATGAATTTTATAGATGATTCGCAGGATTCTCAGATGCTGAAGGTAGTTTCACGATAAGTCCTATACTAAACAGAAAAACAAATAAGATAGAAGTTTTTTCTTTTAAATTTACGATAGGACTACACAAAGACGATCTAGGAATTTTAAATATTATTCAAAGTAAATTACGTATGGGTAAGATTTATTCATACACTGATAAGTATATATTTGTTGTAACAAAAATGGAGGATTTTAAGAATTTAATCTCTATTTTTAGCAAATACAAATTAAACACTAGTAAGTATTTGGATTTTTCAGATTTTAACTTAGCTTTTACTTTATATCAAAAAAGAGAAAAGTTGACAGATGCATTAATATCTAAGTTATTGGAATTAAAAAATAACATGAATACTAAGCGTATTCATTTTAATATGCCAGAAAACCATATCTTAATCACAAAAAGTTGATTAGTAGGTTTTATAGAGGGTGATGGTTCATTTAGTATAGAAAGAGCCACTTTTAAACCTGTTCTTTCTATTAGATTATCCAAAACACAACTTCCTTTATTAGTAAAAATAAAAGAATTTTTAGAAAATTATTTAGGTTTTGATTCATATTCTATGTATAAGATAAAAAATACTTCCATTCTTTCAATAATATCGGAAAAAGTTAGAGACAAAGGTAAATCTATACCTTTAGCAGCATTAATGATTAAAAATACACATGTTTTAAATAACTATTTAATACCTTTTCTTCACTCAGAAAAATTTATGACTAAAAAAGGTGAAGATTTTTTAGATTTTAAAATCATATGTAAGACTATTTATAATGGTGCCCACAGTATAGAGGAAATAGCCGCATTGGTACTTAAATTATCTTATACCATGAACAACTATCGGTTATCAACATTCCAAGGTACAGTAAATTACTTAAGTAAGGATGAAATGGATAGGCTGATGAATGCAAAACCTACCATTGAACACCTTAAAGATGGTCGTCAGATAGACCTTATTACAAAGAAAGTAGTACGCAGTCGTTCAAGTAGTTGTATATATGAAATAATTAAACCTTCAGGAGAGGTACTATTAATGCCTAATTTGGCTGAATCTGCTCTAATGTTAGATACAAGTTTTAAAACTTTAAAAAGACATTTAGAGGTCTTAGGTAATAATTCCGATAATTCTAAAATAGTATTTAAGGGCTATATTGTGAGAAGAATCCCAGTGTTTTATCCTATTGCTTCTGAGTAAATTAAATCATTTCCTATGTTGGAGGAAGGATATTATATATGAATAAATATTTTATAGAGTTAAAAAAGGAGCTGAGAAAAGGTTACAACCGAATCAGTTCTGTGCTAGTAGAAAAATTAGGTGGAAACGGTTAAGGTATCCTAAACCAAGACCGTCGGCAGTTGTAAATGTCGCTACAGATTGGTTCACCGGGGCTGGGCTGAAATGCCCGTCCAAATGTACAATCGGACTTTAAGACGAGTGTGATATCGTTAGAAGTTAGGATGAACCATGCACACACAGCGGTTTCGCCATTTACACGGTGGTTATATACTTCTTATTATAGTATTCCTATGTTAAATAAACTAGTTTTGTATTTTTTATAATACTATTTACCATAAATAAATAGAAAGTAATGTCTGTTAATTACTTTTTAGGTTCATTTTAATGAATTAAAAATGCAAAAAGAGTCTAACTTCCAAAGGGATACGGTAAGGTTACGCCTTTCATAAAATTAAAGTTGGCTTTTATTGGCTTCAGGGTTTACTGTTACATATGCACATCATTTTTTAATTAATGGAAAAAGAGGTAAAGCTTTATATGGTCTATTATTTACTATTATATTAGCAACTATATTCACAGCACTACAAGGTGTTGAATATTCAGTATCATCATTCACTATTTCAGATGGAGCTTTTGGATCATGTTTTTACTTTGGAACAGGGTTAATTCTAGCTCCTATTTTAAAAAATATTTTTATGAAAATTAAAATATCTAACTATTCAACGGTTAAAGCTCAAGATAAGAGCTCTAACACCATAAGTTCTACTAGTAATTTAAATCCTAATTGAGTTACAGGATTTTGTGATGCTGAATCTAGCTTTTCTGTTAGAATAGCTAAAGATGAAAGAAGGTTTAAATCTTTACGTATAGCACCCATTTTTACTATAGAACTACATGAAAAAGATTTTGATCTACTTAAACAAATAAATGCTTTTTTCACAGTAGGTACTATAATAAAAAGAGTTAAAAATGGTAATCCTAGCGTAATATATTCGGTTCAATCCATTAAAGCACTAAAAGATGTAATAATACCTCATTTTAACAAATATAATCTATTTACACAAAAGAGAGAAGATTTCCGTATGTTTTCTTTAGTAGTAGATATGCTTTACAATGGTGAACATAAAACTGAAGAAGGTTTAAACAAAATTTTATCTTACAAAGCCTCTATAAGTAAAGGTTTATCAAATTCATTCTTAGATATGTTTCCTAATATTATACCTGCGGCAAGAAACCTAATATTACCTACCAAAGATTTTAATCCATTTTGAGTAGCGGGGTTTGTTGACGGTGAAGGTTGTTTTTATGTAAAAACATCCAAGATTCATTCAGGGTATAAAGTAAGTCCGTATTTTTATATAGCACTACATATACGTGATATAGATTTACTAGAAAATTTGAAAATTTATTTAAATTGTGGTTTAGTAGAAACTGTTAAAACTAGACCAACTCAATCTAGTTATGTAGTATATAAATATAATGAAATTACTAATAAAATTATACCTTTTTTTGAAAAATACTCTTTAAGAGGAATTAAATTACTGGATTTTTATGATTTCAAAAAAGTAGTTAATATTGTAGGAGAAATTAACAAGTACGATGAACATAGTGCTACATTAAAAGAAATTTTAGAAATTAAAAGAAATATGAATAGAAATAGATAAATTAAATTCATAAAAATATTCATTAAAATAGAAAATGGGGTAAATAGCATGAAACTCCATCATTATTATAAGGCGCTGCCAATAAGATAATATGGACAATGTGCGGCGAAGCATGTATTTAATAAATTTTTAAAAATAAAGTTACACAAATAATAATCTTTATTTTGAGGGATACATGAAGCCTCAACGACTAGTAGATGAGTACTTAATTTACAATAATTCTACCACGAACACCCCACATTTATAATAGTATAATTAAATATTTTATAAATGAAGACATAGTCTGAACCATTCTGATAAAGAATGGATATAAGAGATAAAGAGCTCTTATGATAACAAAATTGTCCACGGATTCATAACAGCAGTCCCTCCCAATTCTTTTATGTCATTGGATAATCAATTTAGTGTAAAAAACAATTCAGTTCTTACTTTAGAATCAAATAAAAATTTAATTCATTTAGATAAGAATTTTATTGATTGATTAGTAGGATTTACCTTTATTTTTTTTTTCTTTTGCTTAAATCAACTATAAAACACTGCAAAAGAAAAAAAAAATTAGCTGAGGGTAATTTTAATATTAGTTTAAAAGGTTTACAAGGTAATAAATATAATTACTTAAATTTAACTTACCAAATTACTCTGCATATAAATGATTTATATGTTTTAGAATATATTAGAAAGAGATTAAATTGTGGAAGTATTTCTAAATCAGGTGATAAATGTAATTATTTTGTAAATGATCAAAAATCACTAATATATGTTATAGTACCTATATTTAATTATAGAGAGTTAAAGAGTTCTAAATTCTTTCAATATTTGAATTTTAAAAAAGCAGTTCATTTATTAATAGATAAAAACCATTTAACTCTTAAAGGTAGAATAGATATCTTACAATACTATCATGATATGAAACTTATAAATCAAAACTCTAAAGCTAGAGATAATATGATTATAGATGAGTACTGATTAATAGGATTCACAGAAGGAGATGCGACATTTAGTTCAAATAAATTAAAACCAAAAATAAAATATGAATCAAAGGATCCATAATAAAGTAAATACTTTACCTAAGAGAAATCCCGGTCGAGTTTATACAACAAAAATGAATTATTCCTCTCTAGCTACTAATCCCTTACAAATAAAACTAAATCCTAATTTTATAACAGGGTTTGTTGATGGCGAGGGTTGCTTTTCAATAGCTATTACAAAAAACTCAGATCTTAAAACAGGTTGAAGAGTACAAGCTATATTTTCAATTCATCTTCATAAAAAAGATCGAGATATCTTGGAGGGAATCAAATCTTATTTTGGAAGTGTAGAAATCCTTACTACACCCGAAAAAAACAGTGTTCAGTTTCGTGTAAGTTCTTTACAAGGTTTAATTAAAATAGTGGATCATTTTAATAAGTATCCTTTAATTACAAAAAAATTCGCTGATTTTAAACTTTTTGAAATGGTTGTTTTAATGATGGTTCGTAAAGAACATTTAACAATACAAGGATTACAAAAAATAATTAATATGAGAGCTACACTTAATTGAGGGCTAACAGATGAATTAAAGAAAGCTTTTCCTGACACTACTCCCGTTATAAGGCCTTTAGTTGAACAACCCCAAAATTTAGATCATGATTGAATAGCTGGATTTGTATCCGGTGAGGGCTGTTTCATGATTAAAATTAAACCATCTATAACAAAATTAGGTGAGACTATTCATTTAGAATTTCAAATAACTCAAAATAACCGAGATGAACTATTAATGAAAAAACTCGCTTCTTATTTCAAAGCTGGAAAATGCTATGATACAGGTAAAGCAATTGATTTCAGAGTTGCAAAATTATCTGATATTACTGAAATAATTCTTCCGTTTTTCGATAAATATAAAATCCAAGGAGTAAAATCTATAGATTTTAAAGATTTTAAACGAGTAGCCGAACTAATGAAAAATGGGGATCATTTGACTTCTGAAGGTTTAGAAAAGATTCGTTTAATCAAAGCTACTATTAATAGGGGAAGAGAATAAATCCAGTTGTTTAGTTGCTCAAAAAAAACAAAAATAAACAACTGGCTGGGAATTAGAATTATTTAAAAGTATTTTAAATTACTTAAACCATGGTAATTTATATACATCCGATAGAAAGTCAGCTGGTTCTGTTAAATTAGAAATGAATTCTTTTAATATATTAATGAACTGAATAATACCTATTTTTTCTAAAGGTATGTTGACTAAAAAATCTTTAGACTTTGAAGATTGATCTATTATAGTTAAAATTACTTATTATCGGTACCATACTTTAGATGAAGGTAAAGAATTAATTCATCTCATTAAATCTAATATGAATAATTTTAGATTAAATCCTAATTTTCTTACAAACTATGATCAAAATAAAGCGTTAATCGAGGAAAAGTTAAATTATCTATTATCGTTGCCAAGCCCTTATGAAGTAAAAGAGGGAATTTTATTTTTAAGAGGTACTGATAAATTAGTGTCGAAACCTTTTTTAAAATAAAAGTAGAAAATACTAATGGTAAGATACAATATTTTACTAGTATATCAGAGTGTAGCTTAAATCTTAACATACCTAGTAAAATAATTAAAAATTGTTTATTATCAGGTCTTCACCATAAAAATTACACGATTAAATTTGATACCATTATTGAATAGAGTTGACAGAAAACAGGATAAATTGCATGGAACTCCTACTTCACCATTCATATGTGTTTATGTAGGACAATATGCAGCCAAGCATATATTTAATAAAATTAAAAGGAATATATGAAGGTTCAACGACTAGTAGGTGAGTACTTTATTTACACAAAGCCTACCACGAAATCCTGCAATCATTTATTGATTGATGACATAGTCTGAACCCTTTTGAAAAGAAAGGGAGGTAAGGGATAAGGAGCCCTTACGATAACAATTATTGTACATTCATCTTCCTATTGGGACAGGAAAAGTAGTGTAAAAAAATGTATTAGTTCTAGATCTTTTTTTACTTCTCGTAATGACAAAAAAAGCTTACTACCTTTAGGCCCACAAATATTTCAATTAGATCCTTGGTTTATAACAGGATTTGTCGATGCAGAAGGTTGTTTTTCTATTAGAGTTAGAAAATCTAAATCTAAAAAAACTCTAGTGCCTTGAAATGTAGAATATATCTTTTCAATTCATCTTCATTCTCGAGATTTGCCGCTTTTAAAAGAAATTCAAGCTTATTTTGGAGGTATTGGAAGAATAACAGAGGGAAAAAATAACTGTGGGTACTACGTATCTTCTATAGAAGAGTTAACTACTGTTATTATACCTCACTTTATTAAATATCCTCTAATTACTCAAAAGCTTGCAGATTTCCTTCTCTTTAAATCCGTTGTAAATATGGTTAATGCCAAGGAACATTTAACAATGAAAGGGTTACAGGCAATTGTGTCTATTAAAGCTTCTATTAATCTCGGTTTAAACGATGAACTAAAGGCTGCCTTCCCTGATACTGTGCCAACATTAAGACCTTTAGTTGAAAGTATGCAAATTCTTTCTAAAGCTAAGTCTTCGGCCAATTATGAAATACCTCTTACAACGCCAGGTAGCACCCAATGGATGAAAGTTGGACAGTGAGTGGCGGGTTTAGTTTCTTATTTTTTTTTCTTTTGCTCATGATTGGTTGTGGATTTATTTTTTTTTTTCGACGTAATTTCTATGAAATTACTAGAAAAAAAAAGGTCGCAAAAGAAAAAAAAATTAAGTAAAGCCAGTACTCGCTTTGAGAATAAAAGATATTATTCTACTAATATAAGACAGGATGAGACATCTTTAGTTTTATGAGGGACTAACCTTTCTTTAACTGTAAGAGAACGTTTTACTATTTCTGAGTTATCTATAGTTAAATTACCTTGACAAATCCAAAGTATTATGGTAGGAATACTTCTTTCAGATGCATGACTTAAAACCTCTAAAAGAAGTAAAAATGCTTATTTGGGGTTTTCTCAGTCACAAATGAATTCTAAGTATCTTTGATCTGTTTTCTTTTCTCTATCTCATTACTGTTCTTCTTATCCTAAAATAAAAGTTAAAAATCGTTTAGGAACAAACACAATAGAGTCACAATTTGAGACTCGCTCAATGCCATGTATTACTGAACTTTATTTATTATTTAATCCTGAAAAAATAAAAGTAATACCTCAAGATATATATAATTTGTTCACACCTATAGCCCTAGCGCATCTTATTATGGGAGATGGGTCTAAACAACGTCATGGACTAATTATTTGTACAGACTCTTATAAATTAGTTGACGTAGTTAGTTTAATGAATGTTTTAAGGATTAGATATAGATTAGATTGTACAATGCGAGTTCATAACAAAAACTATCCTCGTATTTATATAAATCAAAGTTCTATGGCATTGTTGGTTAAGATTATTTCTCCTTATATGCATTATTCTATGCTTTATAAATTAAATTCTTGACTCAATAAACCAAGAGATCGTCATGAGATAGAAGTATTTGATGTGGAAAATAACACTACAACAATTTATTCCTCTATTAGTGAGGGAGCTACAAAATTAAATATACCTAAATCTGCCATTATAAATTATTTTAGTAGAAACCAAGATAAACCTTATAAAGGTAAGTATAGATTTAATAAACCATAGATTAGTAGTCAACAGGTTTATATTTAATTTCGGTTGCGATTACTGAAAACAAATCTTCTTCAAAATTTTACTTAAGATTGGTCTTTAGTATATCTCAACATAGTAGGGATTCATCACTAATTAGTAGTTTCGTGGATTTTTTTGGTTGCGGTGCATATCGTTCAACCTCTGCAAACCAAACTACGGTATATTTTGAATGTATGAATTTTGCAGGTAATTATGAAAAAATCATGCCGTTTTTCCGTGAATTCAACATAAGAGGTGTAAAATCCAAAGATTTTGATGCTTGATGTAAAGCAGCCAAAATCATAAAAGCCAAGGATCATTTAACCAAAGAAGGATTTGACTTGGTTTGCCAAATAAAATCTAATATGAATAAAGGGATATAGTGAGTATTTTAAGGGTTTGACACCTTTTCTTTTACCCTTTGCAGTAAGCAGAGGGTGGAATTACGGACTCTTACATGCCCTATTGCTTTTTATTTAGTTTAATTAATTAAATCAAACAGCAGAATGAAACAGGCAAAAAATGTGGCAAGAGGGATATAAAAGTATAATAACTCCCTTTTGGTACTTGTACTTTTTAAGAAGTAAATTTTAATTATAAGCTAATACTAAACCGCCAAACTCCGGGGAAACCCTAAAGACAATAATACCACCTTATATATAGTGAAAAGTCTAATAATAAGTACCATTACTAATCATAATGGGTGAGGTAATAATTTATTTGTATTAAGGAAACTTAAATGGGCTATCGCGGAACTAACCTTTATTAATATCTTAATAAGGAAAAGCGCATCGAGTAGATGGCGGTTGTTATAGAAGGAGACAGATCTTAAAAATTTTGACCCTATATTCTCTTCTGTAATTAAGGTGTATTCAGTCTTCCATAGAAATATGGAAATAACTTTACGTCCTAGCTAAGTCGGAGTTATAAGGTTTGCGAGTTAGTACATACATATGTATTAACTATAAAAGTTAAACACATATAACTCGTTCGATATGCTAAAGTAAAGATAGACGCGGTAATGATTGGATCTAAAAAAAAAATAGGCAGGCAATGTTGTTGAGATTACAGTATAGGTGGTAGTGGTTATATATTTATGCTTTTAAAGGTAGTAGGTAAACTACCTAAATTTGGAAAAATTTCTGGTTATAGGTATCGTTCAAGTCAAGTATTGTTCCCTTCAAGAGGCGTTGCCCGAGAAGCAGGATTACGGGTGTTGCCTTTCACCATAGAGTCCTTTAATAAAAGGTTTTATACTTCAACAAGCTCCTGCTTTGCAGATGGTCGTAAGTCTGCAGATTTTTGATATAAAGTGAATTCTAAGAAGATAGTTAATGAAATGAACCCTCATTATTTGGTAGAAAGGTTTTTTCAAAACCATCGTGACAGGGAATTAGCTAAATCAAATATTCATTTGGATCTTATAAATCGTATCATGAGCCTTCATCTTCCTGGTTTTTCCTTAACACTCGAGAACTTCAATCTTTTAAAAAGCATTGAACCCCAAAGAATTGATTACCCTTTCGAGTTACATTTACCTGAACTAATAGGGAAACCTTCCAAAAAAGGTGAAGGTAAAGCAGGAGTTTACCTATTTACAAATAAAATTAACGGCGATCGTTATGTTGGTTCCTCTATAAATTTAGCTATGCGTTTAAAAAGGGGTTATTTTGGAAAGTTACCAATTGTAGGTCAAAGAAAAATAGAAGTATCTATTAGAGAACACGGATTAGCTAATTTTCATCTTGACGCCTTTTTAATCCCTAGCGAAGCTAGTATTAATAGTTCGGGTGCTTTAGATAAAAAAACTTTGCAGAATTTAGTCTTATCTCTAGAACAAATGCTGATTTTGGAGATAAACCCTGAGCTTAACGAAATAAAGATTGCTGGTTCTAGTCCCGGTGTTCTTACTTCTAAAAATCTGAGAAATTCTTATCTTTATGATGAGCAAAATAAAGAGCTTATCTATGTCGTAAGTGGACGAAAAAATCTAGAGGGTATTTTTGGTTGAAAAGAGGGTGCTTCTAAGCGTTATTTAGCATACAAAAATAAATTATACTTAAATCGATTTTTTATTGCCGACGATGTATTAAGCGGGGAAGAATATACGACAAATATAATAAGTTTATCTGAGTTGGAGGCATACCTAGAAAAGATAAGGTTGGGCCGAAAAGCTTACTTAGCTAAAGTAGTACCTAGTAGGGAAGAAACCAATTTGAAATTCTGCAAAAAGGTAGAATTAAGCCATATAGTGACTAAGGAAACTTGAATTTTTGACTCTCTAACTAAAGTTACACAGTTTATCGGTGAATATGACCCTAAGTTCCGTAAGGTCGCCAAGGCAACTCTTTCACATAATGCAAGGACAGGTATCCCTTATAAAGGTATATTTAAACTTAGATATATTAACTAGGTTGTTGTTTCTTAGATGTGATAAGGAGTACTAGAGTAGCCTACGTTTAGAGAGCGAAGCAGATATAGCATAACCGTACGTACCACCTATATGATAACGTATTTTAGTATTGCCGGCCATTTCAAGTAATTTCAAATAATTTTTAGCGACTATTTTTTTTAGCTTTTTTTTAGGTTTACTTCTAAGTAAAAGCTAAAAGCTAGTCATTCATCGTTTTTTAAGGTTTACGTTTAACGAGCACTTTATTTTATAGCTCACCTTTCACGTTTTAGACTAAATAATCATTTGAAATAGGCCTTGGGATAAAGGTCCCTCTACAGCTCAACTGTAGAGAAAATAGGATTAATTTCAAGAAAGACTTATAAGTCAACTTGAAGCGAAGCTTGTTAACCAATAATAAGAACGTTCAACGACTAGAAGTTAGTATTAAACTACTTCCTCGAGTATCCTACGTTTTAATTTTAAGCTTAAGATAAATATTCATGTGGTGATTCTTACTAACTATCCCACCTTAAGTTACTCTTTTATATTACATGTATATAAAAGTAAAATAGAACGATGACATAGTCTGAACCCTATTGTGAAATAGGGAAGAAAGTTTAAATTCGAGGCCAGCACTCTTAAGGTTAACTAGGGTTATGCAGGTTTTATTCTAAACCCCCTAGCTTTAACTTACTAAAAAGTAATAAATTATTGCTGCTTCGTGTTAAACTTTCATTAACAAAATTGCAGCATTTTTAGTTGTTGGTTTATGACGTGTATTAGCATACCATTTAAATACAAAGTGTTTAATAAAACCCTTAAGACTACGTTTTAATACAAAACGTATAGGATTTAAACAAACATATCGTTTATATTCAACTAAAACTAGAACTTCTAACTTGCCTCTAAAGAATGAAAAAAATTATTTAGATCCTTGGTTCGTAACTGGGTTTACTGATGCTGAAGGTTGTTTTATGATTAGTATAAGAGAAAATCCTGCTAGTAAGTTAGGTTGATCGGTGGTGGTTTGTTTTCAAATTTCACTACATGTTAAAGATAGGGCAATACTAAATTCTATAGAAGCGTTTTTTGGAGGAATCGGATTAAATAAGCAAGGTAAAAATAAATGAACTTTTGTGGTTTTTTCTTTAAATGATCTTCAGAAAATCATTGAACACTTTGATAATTACCCCTTGATTACCCAAAAATACGGTGACTATTTATTATTTCGTGAAGCAGTTATCTTGATACTTAGAAAAGAACATTTAATTTTGGCAGGTTTAGAAAAAATAGTAGCAATTAAAGCATCAATGAACCTAGGGTTGTCCAAAAAATTGGAACAGGCATTTCCTAATATAATCCCTAAAATTAGACCTCTTATCTGTACAACAGAAATACCAAACCCTTTCTGGGTAGCAGGTTTTACTTCGGGAGAAGGATGTTTTTTCTTTAATATTGGTAAAGATACCAAGAGTAAATTAGGATATAGAGTGAGGGTTGGATTTCAATTAACTCAACATGTTAGGGATAGGCAGATGCTTACTCTTTTAGAAAAATACTTTGGTTGTGGTAAGTATTACCTTTCCAAAGACCATCGGCATGGTGATTATTTAGTTTCTGACGTCTCTGCCCTTGCTAACTATATTATACCTTTTTTCTCACAATATGAAATAGTAGGTATAAAAGAAAAAGATTATCTTTGTTGAAGTAAAACTATTCATTTAATTATAGCCAAAAAACATTTGACTCCTGAAGGTTTAGACCAAATACGTAAAATTAGAGAAAATATGAATACAAAGAGAGTTTTAGTGGATTCAGAGTCAGCTACCTTGGAAGTAGGCAAAAACATAATTCCAAAAGTCGACACCACTAAAAGGGCACGAGTTAAACCTATAAGTGTACAAGAGGTTAAATCAGGTAAAACCTTTAATTTTAATAGTGTTAGAGAGGCATACCTTGGTTTACAAGATAAAGTACCTATGACTACTATTAATAGGTATTTAGATACCGGTAAACCAGTAAGGGGTTATATCTTTTTTAATCTAAACTAAAAAAGTGAATTTTGTTTGTTCTATTTGCAGGTTCGTACAAGGGGTCTCGAAAAGGAAGAGTTCGTTAAATTCGGGTTATTATATTTGTAGGGCTGTGTGAGCAGACAGCTTGAAGGTGGTTTACCGCCAAACTCCGGGAACCCCCTAATAGCCTTGTTAACCAAACATTGGGTGAAAAGTCTCAATGCGGCTTGCAGTAATGTGTAAGGTAAGGTAATATTAACAAGGATATCTTGAAAAAGTAATGGGCAATCGCGGATCTAACATTGGGAAACCAGTAAAAGAGCAACGAGCATATGGTGATACTCTGAAATGAGTAAGATGTGCTCTAGTTGCCCTTGAAAAAGGGCGCCAACTTATAACAAGCTATGGTACTACGGTAACGTCGCTTTTGAGACTATCTTAAGTAAGGTCGAAGTATAAGATTGGCTTAATAATATACGTCAGCTCAGCCTAATGCATTGTTTTTATAGGCAAAGGCTAAAGACATAAAAACGCTAACAAATAACCATCACCTTGGGTTGGAAGCAGGAATTTTATACTGACATTTTGTTGATGTTGTATGATTATTCTTATTTGTATCCATATATTATTGAGGATCCTAAACTTTCATAGTTTTTTACAATAAACATGTTATGGAAATTGTTCCCTTGTGTTTAAAATACATGTGGCAAAACTATAACAAATCCCAGTAGATAAATATTTTTATTTGCTGGAAGATTGCAAGATAGATTTATATTTATATAGCAATTGGGGAGAAGATGAACTTAGGTTTAGTAAAGCCCTTATATCTTCCCCCTTATTTTTTTTTCTTTTGCTCATGATTGGTTGTGGATTTATTTTTTTTTTTCGACGTAATTTCTATGAAATTACTAGAAAAAAAAAGGTCGCAAAAGAAAAAAAAATTAAGGGGGGGGGGAGGAATAATAAAAAGATAATGAAAGGGATTAACTCTATTAGGAGAGCATTCGGGTTTTCTTTTTAGTTTATAAAAAGAAGAAGGTTAAGTGCTCAAGTCACTTATTTCTCATAATTTAGTTAAGTATATGTACTCATTCTAAAATATATTTAAGATCCTATTTAATATAACAAAATTATAGCAATGTATTAAGAATGTAAAAAGTTTTTAATTAAACTTATAACTTTCATTGCTTTGCCCTAATTTATACCAATAATTCATAATAACATTCTATGTTAAACATATTCAAAAATAAACAAATAAATTTTTACGATAAATCATTAAATACTAACTATATTATAGAAAAAAATCATAAAATACAAAGTAATTCTGAAAGAGATGAATATAATAAGATTATATTTCATTCGTCTTCTAGTAAAGAATGATTAAGTAGTGTATACTCTTACAATAAATCCTACTTAAAATCATTAATAAGTAAGGATGCAGTATTAAATACATTACTTAGAAGTTATTGTAATATGTTACAAGATAAAATAAAAATTCTTTTTAAACGTAGACGTGATAACAAAATTCGTTATTCAGCAAATAAAATATATGCAAGTAGAGCTGAGCTAAAACATACTAACACTAAACTTTTTATTACGTTGTATTTATACAATAAACAAAAATCATCTATTGAATGGTATATATTAAAAATTCTTGTACTTGTAAAATATAGAAAATTAATACTTTATCGAGATAAAATATTTTTGGATGGAGGTCTAATAGCCAAGGGATCTAAAATATTTTCGGAATATCTTACACCTAAAAGATTAGAAGACTTTAGATTATTTTTGGCTGAAAAACAGAAGGTTGGTGGAAAAAAAATCTTTTTAGAGGATCGTTCAGAAAAATTTTCTATACATACAAGATTAGAAAGCATTAGATGATTTAATAAAAGTAAAGTGAAAACAGGATTTGTACCAAACCATAAAAACAGAATACCTTCTTTATTAAAGAATAACTTTTTCATATTTAGAAAATGAAAGATGGCTTTCTTTAAAACAAATAACAACTTAATAAGATACTTCCTAGTAAATTTAAGAAGAAAATACCTTAAATTAAGTAATATACCTAGTTATAACATTAGACTTTTAAAAAAATTAGTTAGATTACAAAAAATATTATTTAATTCATTAAAATTACTTAATTTTAATAAATCTAAATTTAATTGTTTAAATCTAAACTTAAGAAATTTTGGTTTAATTAGTTTAATTGAAAAATTGTATGATAAAAAGGTAGAAATTAACTTAGTTGAATTAAAATCTATTCATTTAAACAGTGACGTTTTTTCATCAGCAGTAGCTCTAAAATTAAGAGATAGGAAAAATAAAGCTGTAAGAGTTTTAAGAAAAGCTATATTACAAATGGTAAGAGTACCTGATTTACATACACTTATAACATTCGATGATAATATTGAAGCAATGAATAAAAACAATATTATTAATACTATAAAACAACAAGTAGTAAGTGGTGTAAGATTTGAAGCATCAGGTAGATTAACAAGACGTTTAACAGCTATGAGAGCAGTATTTAAGTATAGATATGCAGGTAGCTTAAAAAACATACGTTCCTCATTTAATAATAAATCATCTACTATGCTAAGAGGTTACGCTAAATCTAATGTACAGTATACTCTAATTAATTCTAAGACAAGAAATGGTACTTTTGGGTTAAAGGGTTGAGTAAGCAGTCATTAATTAATGCTAACTGTAGATTTTTCACATTTTATAGAACAATATATTTATTTAGTATTGTGTATATCTTTAATACCTACAGCTATATTAGTTGTATTTTTATCTAGTCCCTTATAGGTAGAAAAAAGAACATGTTCTTTTTCAACCCTGCTTTTATTTTTTTTTCGACGTAGTTTCGTTTACGAAATTACTAGAAAAAAAATAAGGGACAAGCCCTAATTTTTTGGACGTTATTTCTCTTTTTTTTTCTAGTAATTTCATAGAAATTACTAAAAGTAAGAAAAAAAAACAAACGAAATAACTAAAAAAAAATAAGAGGGCTAGTAGTAGTTATAAAATATAAAAGTATAAAATAACTACTTCTATGCCGAAAAAAAGAATAGACCGCAACATATATGCATTATCTATTTGAAGGCATACAATGTATTTCCATTATATATTATTTTATAATCATAAGTTTAGTTTCTTTTCTATTATAGGATCTATGTTAATGTTGTACTTACAATATATAGAAAAATTTTTAGAAAAGTTACTTAAAAAAAAAATATAAAAAAGCTATACTATAATAAATTATACGCATCAAAAAAAATGTTTTTGTTAGATTATATTTAAAATATTACACTTTTAAATTTATAAAAATATATCTATTTATTAACATATATTTGTTTAATTTATAATAAAGGTATATTACAAGGCATTATTTCAAAACTATATAATATACATGGGACTAGTATAATAAATGCAATAACTATAGGTAATAATACAGTTCAACAATAAGACATAAGTTGGTCATAACGTATTCTAGGGAAAGAAGCTCTAGCTCATATAAAAACAAATACCATTATACAAGCTTTAAGACCTATTACCACACCACTTATAGTTGTTCCTATTACTGAATTGTAATTATCAAAGTCAATTACATTAAAATTAGTTTCATTTTCTGTTAGATACATATAACTATCTCCTGCAATAAATTGCAGTAAATAAAAGTAAGGATATAGATAATAGTTAAAGTCAAACAGATAACCACCTAAAAATAAAATACTATTTAAAATACAAATTAGAATTATACTAGCATATTCAGCTAAAAAGAAAAATACAAAAATAACAGCGGAATGCTCTGTCATAAACCCACTAACTAGTTCTGATTCCAATTAAAAAAAAACTAAATACACATTAATCTTCTATAGGTTTAAACCGATAAGTGTTATTATACACAAGACCCGAGTTTAAATATTTACCCACTGTAACCTTAGAAATATTTAAGTGTTTAGCTAACTCTACATTATTTTTAAACTTTGAAATTAAATTGCCATCTAGATCATATAAACCTACACCTAAAGGGTATTTACTCTTTCTTTCACTTATTATAGATCTAGTTACTTCACTGTGTTTTCTTCCAAACATTGGATTTAACTCACCAGGTTTACTGATTAAAGCAAGCGCTTTTTTAGTATGAGTTTTACCAAACATAGGGTGATTTGTCTTATTTATATAATACTCTGTCATCTTTAGTCTAGCTTCTTCAGTATGTTTATAACCTAATGAGCTTGTAGCATTACCCTTAAAATTATTACCCTTAAAATTATAAAGAGTATCAAAATTAAATTTTTTGATATAACTGGTTTCCAAGTCAGTTAAAGCTTTAGAACTTATAATTTTACTTTCATATGTAAAATATTCATATATATAAAAATGAAATTTATCTAAGCCATACTTAACAAATGATTCTTGTAAAGCAACGTTAGACTTTTTATTGTTCAGATGTTCATTAAGCCTTAAATAAAAGTCTTTGGCACTTCCGATGTACTGATTACCATTTTCAGTGTTAATAAAAGAATAAATACCTGCTTTGCCTTTTAATAATTTTCTATAAGATGTAATGCAATATTTATTATCTAAATCATCAATAATTAAAATAGGAACAGGATATAGATCAAATGATGGAGGATTTGAATTTGAAGTAGAATAATGTCTACGGCTAGCTACCGTTCAAACTTTTTGCTTAGGTTTGATAATATAAGCTACATGTGTTATGTTACTTGCCTCTAAGGTAAGCACAGTAGGATTCATGTTTAAATTTAATTTCAATTTTTATTAATTTTGTATTTTCATACAAAATTGGACTATATCTTATTTAACATAAATACTTACATTAAATGACCACGCGTAGTCTCTGAGGACTATAACATACTATATTTGTTAAATTTCCTGCTGATTGTCCCTTTTTTTATTAATTAATAGAAAAGGTCGAAAAAGGGGGTTTTCAGCATATGGTGATCTTTAAAGAGACCAAATCAGTAGCCTCAGCTAAGTCAGCTTTATACTATCTAAGCACTCACCGAATGTGTTCCATGTGTCGTAAATATAGATATAATTATATCTATATTTCTCACTTAACTTTCTTTGGTGTATTTATTCATTTTACTTTGTATACTTTTAATATTATTAAATTGTTCTTCAGTCCATTGCCGGGCAGGTTTGTTTTGAATTATGCTAGCAGCTTCAACAAAAGATAAAAAATCTAAAGATTTAGCGCTTTGGAGAGGATATTTTTGGAAAAAAGGTATAACTATATTATTCAATAACTCAAATTTATTTAACTTGTAATCAACAGTATCAGTGTTTCTTTTATTAACACTACCACAACCTAAATAAGTGACTATTCTTTCCATTAGCAAAGTGTCTCGGTTATGTTGAGTTATTTGAAAATGTAATCATACCTTGTAACTAGTAAGTAGTTCAGAATCTCCAGCAGACTTTTTCTCTACTGTAACAACGTTAAAACTACCTTCCCCATCTACAAATCCTACTAACCATTCAGGGTGAATTTCTACCTCCGGTACTTCTGGTCTCGAAACGGGTACAAGACTTGGGTACAATCCTTTCAATTCTTCAGATATACCCTTATTCAAGTTATATCTAAGATTCATAACCTTAATGAACCCATTTTCACTTAAAGGAGATTCATCTTTTAGCCCTTACTTTTTTTTTAATCTACGATTTGACTAGTCAAATCCGTAGATTAAAAAAAAAAGTTAAGCTACAAGTAGCTGGGGGCTGCGAAGCTGAATAAAAAGAATTTGTCTAAATAACTCAAAATCAGCATAATTTTTAGTTAGTAAAGGATATGTTTCAAAATGGGGCATTACCTTCTCTATTAGATCACTAAGCTTTCTAACAGTAAACTTAGCAAAATTTTTCTCGAAACTTATTGTACCTGCACCCCCCAAAATACTCCTGGATACGGTATAAAACGCATAAGTCACGAACATTCAATTTAATTTGAAAAAAAGGCTGTAATTTTCAACCTAATGTGTACCCTTTGGCTTTAGAAATCTTAATACCGAAACATCCCTCACCATCTGTGAAACCTGTTATTCACTGAGGATGGAGCATATTATTGGTAGTTGTGATACTATACCCTGTTCGGACTGCTTTAAGATTTTCCGTCAGTAGATTTGGTATTACTCTAGGTTGCAACCCATAAAAGAAACTAATAATATAAAAAATGTTCGAAATATACTTATATATATTGATGAACATAAAATTTGTAATTTGAATAAATTTGGCTGTAATATAATGACTAGCTAAGACTGTGGGTTTTTTTGGATTAGCCTCTGCAAGGTCGAATGGAGCACGGTTGGTTTCTGCTATAGATCCTATGAAAAATACAATGAATATAGGAAATAAAGGTACCGCATATCAAATAGCTCTTTGAGCCTCTATAATAACAGTTATGTCTAAACTACCTGCTAATAATACTACTAAAAGTATAGCAGAACTTAAAATTAATTCATAACTAATTAATTGAGCTGTACTTCTTAAAGACCCTAAGAATGCATATTTAGAATTAGCTGACCCAGTGTTGTTAACGCAAAAGCTCTTTATCTCTTACATCCATCTCTCACAAGATGGCTCAGACTATTTCATAGTCTTGTTTATGTATATATTTCATAATTAAGCTAGTAGGTTAGGTTATAAGCCTTCTATGCTAAATATACAAAAAAGAATGGAACTGTGACAAAGTTTTTACGTTTAATATATATATTTATCTATTCAAGTTTATCCTCAGAGTTTTGTGGAGAACTGAAGATAAGAAATCCTTTGTATATTTCAGAAGAATCCAAATATTTATTCAATACAGTCATGTGAATCTTGAGAACACGAATAGCTTCCCGTTTAGTTTTAAATGGTTGATGGGGTATTAAATTTAAAACTCCGTGCTCATCCAATCTATACACCCATATCTCCGTACGAGCATAGTGAGCTCTATTTATGTTTTTCAAGAGATCACTTTTTAGAATTGAATCTATTTCTTTTGTAAAAAAATATACAAGAATTTTATTTTGAGAACTAGCTAATTTCGTGTCCAAATGCCTAGTAATGGTACGATAATTAACTTTGAAATGATTAGCAGCTGAAAGTAAACTAGAAAACGGTGAATTATTAACTAATTCAAGTGTTTTAGCATTATATGCTCAAACTTTTATTTTATTACCCAGTTCTAGTGTATGTGAAGATTCAATAAGATTTTTCACTTCTTTAGCTTCAAGTGGTCTACTAAATAAATAAGTACCTTTCACTCCTTCTGTTTTTCAAGTATCTATAAAATAGGTTATTACATTACGACTAATACCTACAGAAACGGATGCTTGGGTTTTATTACTTTTTTTTTACTATATTTATATAGTAAAAAAAAAAGTTAGGGAAGGGGCTACCTTTTATTAATTCTAGGGTTTTGGCATTGTAAACTCAAACCTGTTTAGCTATATTACTATTAAGATTTAGATCACTAGATGCAGTCTTAAATAAATTAAATGTTAATTCAAAATCTATAATAGGTTTCGAGTAGTATAGCTTATTTCTAAACGGTACATTAGTATCCCTAAACATTCCTAAAGTACCTCTAGCAATCTTTTCACTACTGCTAGCTTCCGTGATACTACTATATTTAACACATACTTCATCTATATATGTTTCATAGACCTCATACATATAAACAGGGATAGGTTGACCAGAAACATAAGAATGAGGAGTAGATTTAAGAGCGGCTAATTTACTAGTTAAACTTGAATAAATAGCAGATTCGGTAAATTTCGAAGAAAAAGTAGTATTCAATAAAGGTAAGTATTTCTGAAGGTAGTAATTCTCTCTTGCTCCCTGTTCTTCAGAAGAACAAACCTCTAAAATAGAAATGTTAAAATGTTCCCAACCAACTAGCTTCAAAAAGACATGTAGTTTGCTATTAGAATTAGCTAAAAGATGATTACTAAATCTTCTTTTAAACATAGTTGTTCTACCAATGTAATAAATAAAAGGGTTATACTTATATTCTATGATGTAAATACAGCCTTTATGTCCTCACTCTTTTAAAAACTCAGATTTTTTATTCTTGTCTAAACAATGGTGACAAGTTGCTAAAATTAAATCACGATCAAAAGGTATTACTGGAGCCTCTCTATCCTTGTATAGTTCTCTAATGTATATTGAGTGTAAACCTTGTAAATCTTTGGTAATGTCATTCTCAGTAACCAGAGTAGTGTAATATTTTCTAATGTCTAATTTAGTTCGTGTTTGAAAATACAAGAAAACACTACTGCTATAAATATAATCACAATCAGGACTAATTTCCGCTATATATAAAAAAAGTAAAAAACAAAGTCAGGCCATAAACAATTGTAAGCTTTTATTTGAAAAAAAAAGTTTTGATAATAAAATCAAAAATAAAACAAGACTTCGGGCGCTCGTGGTAAAATTATTGTATTTCTTATATACTCATCTACTAGTCGTTGAACGTTCATGCTTAAAATAAAAGGACTTTGTTATAAAGTACACTAAGGACTTTATAGGAAAGTACACTCTTATGCACCATATTCCCACTCCGAGGAGGAAAAATATAACCCTATGGTGTGCTAAGAAAATAAATACATGTTTCGCTTCGAGTTGACTTAAAGTAAGTCTTTCTCGAAATTCGCCCGATTTGCAACAACACCCTCACGGGTGTGTGGGACTAATTTAATTTTTGAAATAAGCATCTTAGTAGATATCACATAGTTATTAACTCGATGTCACATCATAATCTTATTGATATCACATTATAATTAACACGATATTTACATTTGATAACTTAAGCCATAATTAGTAATTTTGTCTAACTTATGCTTAGTTTATAATAATTAAGCTAGAGTATAGATATTAGTCAAATTTGTTCTTTACTTTATATTTTCTAATCTAATACATATCTAATTTAGAATTAAAGATGAATAAAGAGTTACCTAATCAAATCTAAAATATTATTCGGATTTGTGTTTATGTTTATAATAGAATCCCATAATTTTAATTCTAACACAGGCTTTGTGTTATCTAATTAGTTACTATTTTTTAAATTCGAACTTAGGCTAAGTGTTTAATAATATAATCCTAACAATGACGAGGAGATGTATAGAAAAGCATATCTCTGTAAACTTGGGAAGTATTTAGGTATTTATTTAACACAGTAACATGGATTCCTATTTCTTTAATGACCTCTCGTTTAGTTCTAAAAGGTTTATTAGAAACCAATGATAATGTACCTTCGGAATCAACTTTATACACCCAGATTTCGGTACGCATATATCTGTTTACACCTAGTTCATTCTTTTTAAGTTCAGTAATTAGTTTGGAGTCGATCTCTTTTTTAAAGAAATAAACCGTTATTTTATTTTGAGTTGTAGCTAATTTAGTATCTAAATGTCTAGCTATAGTTCTATAATTAACATTAAAATAATTCGCTGCATCGAGCAGACTAGGGAAAGGAGAATTATTAATTAACTCAAAAGTATTTGCTAAATAAGCCCAAACGAGAATTTTATTACCAAGTTGTAGATCTTCAGAGGCTAACTTAAGCTTTTCAATCTCTTCTTGATTAAGAGGTTTAGAATAGATATACCTACCTGTAACCCCTTCAGGTTTACCTTTATCTAAAAAGTAATCTATAACATTCCTACCGATACCTAAGGCTTTAGATGTGATATTTTTTGAAAAGAAAGGGCTACCTGTTACCAACTCTAATGTTTTTGCATCATAACATCAAAGCTTAGTAGGTAAAACTCTATTAACTAAACCTTTTGGTGTATTTAGTTTAGATACTTCAAATGCTCGGTTAAAATCTATTATAGGTTCAGTAAAGAATAATTTACCTCTATATGGAACGGAAGTATTTCTATATTGAATTATGCTAGCGATATTAATTCCAAGTGTAGCACAAGTCTTTTGCATACTTTCAAAAAGGACGAAATCTTTACTTATTCTTTTATCATCTATATTATAAACATAAAGAGGTATGTTTTTAGTTGAAGGTAATATATGCTTGCTACTCAATTCATCTAACTTGTTTTTTAAGGTAACATTTATAGCAACCTCAGTTATAGATGAAGAAAACACAGAGTTTAATAAAGGTAAAAACTTTTGCAAGTAATAGTTCTCTCTTAAACCTTGTTTATCTGGTGCACACTCCTCAACTATAGATATATTAAAATGCTCTCAACCTACCCCTTTTAAAAACAAGTGTAATTTGTTACCCGATTCGGCTTTAAGATGATTGTGAAATCTTCTTTTAAATAAAGTAGTTCTACCAATATAATACACTAAAGGATCATATTTGTATTCAATAAGATAAATACAAGGTTTGGAACCTCACCTTTTCAAGAATTCATTTTTTATATCTTTATCATAGCAATTGTAAAGAGTGTCTAATATTAAATTTCTATCAAAAGGTATAACAGGTGCAGATCTATCTTTATAAAGCTCTTTAATTAATGAATCGTGTAAGGATTTTATATAATCTAAACCTTTTGGGCTCTCAAGATCACCCTTATAATTTGTATGTTTAAACCGTATTAGATGGTTTTTATAGTAGCTATAGCCTTTTTTATTTAGGCTACTTGCTAAAAGTAAAGATTCGTAGCAATAAAGATTATTATTTAACAGCTCGTAATCTAAACAAAAGGCTAAAATATTAAAGCTGTATATAGAAAGTAATAAAAGCAGAACAAATATAAAAACAATAGATCTAATAGCTAACTTAGTAAAGTATAAATATTTGAACATCTTAGCATAGTTAGGGATTCTAACATTTAAATTAAATAGGCGGCATCCAGCCAGCAAAATTCCATATGTGGCTAATGAAGACACAGCCAACATATATAATATACCCAGATTATAGTCTAGTAACACTAAACCAGGACCATACAAAAAAAGTTTTAGTTAAAAAAAATAACTTACTTCTCCCCCTGTTCATTCCCCCTTGAATTTCAATTATTTTTAAGGCACCTTCTTCTAATTTATGTTCTTTTTTATTTACTATGTCCGAAACTAAGCATCAATCATTGAAATCTAGGGATTTAACACCTAGTATCGGATTTTTAATAAAGAAAGGTATAATTATTTCATTAACGACAGAAAATTTTGTAACTTTAAAATCAATTGTATTTTCTTTTTTTCTTAAATAACAATATCCACAATTAAAATATTCTTTAATTGCAGTTAATAATACCTCATCTTTTTCATGCTGAGTAATTTTAAATAATAAAGATTTAAAGATACCTTTGTCCAGCTTTTTTTTTTATTTATATAAATAAAAAAAAAAAAGCTGGAAACAGAAAAATTACCTTCTAAAACTTTTACACCTTTTTTATACCATTGTTAACTATACCTACTTTATAATACATACTAGGAGTAAGGTACGGTAAAACTATTTCTATTACTTTATCAACCGAATGTCTAGAAATATATATTCTGTAGCCTTTACCATTACTTGCTTTATGAAGAGTACATTTTAATCCATAACGTATAATTAACACATTCATTAACCTTACTACATCCTGAATAGCATATGAGTCGGTACAAAGATAAATTCCCTTACTTTTAAATCCTCCATCCCCTAGAATAAGGTGGGCAAAAGCTACAGGCGTTAACAATTCATAAATATTCTTTGGAATTACTTTAACTCCATTGACATAAAAAATATCATATAACTCAGTAAAACAAGGCAATGAACGGGTTACAAATTCTAAACCATAGGTTTACCTGCTCTTATACCTTTCTTTAATATAGGTGTATTATTACAATAATGAGATAAATAAGAAAATACAAATCAAACATAATCAGAATGGGCTAAAGACTGTTTTAAACCTACAAGGGTACTCTTACTGGTTTTAGAGGCGAATCTTAGTCAACCGTCAGATAGAATTAATCCAATAATAACGCTTTTTTGAAAGTTAGGTAATTGAATCACGTACTTGCTTTGTAAATCTACCCATACCTACTGTAGATGTTAAATTAGTTCCTCAAACTACCAAGGAAGTAACCTGCTTTATTTCATTAGCAGGTAAACTTAAATAATTCTTAGTAATTTTAGAGCTAAATTATTTAATGTAGGTTTTCTTTAATAAAGCATACGCATTAATTCTAAATGTGTGACTAGGTGTACCAAACAGAGGGATGGACAAGTTTCCTTTTGTAAAGGAGAAACTACGACTTTCCCTTAAACAATTCCTAGAACCAGCTATTCACTGTGAATGTGGTATTACACAGGTTTCTCTTAAAGGACGGGGAACTGGAACAGTTTCGGGGAACATTAATTCTTTTGATAAACCAAAGTTTAAGGTTGCTTTTATATTAATAATCTTTTGTAAACCTTGTAAAGTCAAATATTCTTTCAATTGAATAATAGATAGAATTTGTTTAAATAATCTCCTCTTTTTCGAGATATCTGTTTTTTTTGACGTAATTTATTCTAAATTACTAAAAAAAAACTGGGATATTTATCAAAAAAAAATAGAATGAATTCTATTAGCTCACTTAATTTTTTGACTCTAAAGGCACAAGAAGACTGGTTACTACTTACAGTACCAATTCCACCTAAACTATGTTGGATTCTTAATAAAAGCGGATAATCTCTAATATGTAGTTTAATTTGAAAAATTGGTTGAACTTCTCAACCAAATTTATAAGAGGAACTTTTTAAGACACTGCAAGAAAAACAACCTTCACCTTCTTTTTTTTTCTTTTGCAGTGTTTAATAGTTGATTTGTTTTTTTTTCTTACTTTTAGTTTAATATATCATGATATATTAAACTAAAAGTTAGTAATTTCATAGAAATTACTAGAAAAAAAAAGGTCGCAAAAGAAAAAAAAAATAAAGCTAAACCCTGTAATAAATCAAGGATCGATTTGTAGATCGTTAATTTAATGTTTATTATTACTTAATGTAGCATAATAACGACGAGTATTAACGTTTAAAGAATTAAAACCAATTAATGGTGAATCGTAGAAAATTTTTCTACACAAAAACCATAGCTTATTACTAAGCTCATTAGAATACATCTTAAATATATTACAAACATCCACCCCGGATGTTTGAGGGGTGGATTCTCCTAGCTGTGGATATTGTAAATATCTATAGACGTTTACTCGTTGCTCTTTTACAACTGCAGAATAATATCTTACAACTGATTTAGATCCGCGATTGCCCATTCCTATTACTAGACCCTAGTTCACTTATTTATGCTACTAAGTTTTGCATAATTAAGCATACGGAGTAAGCATATGTAGGTTATTCTTTATAGCCTACATAGACTAGGAAACCTAAAAAGTAACTAGAATCATCTGGCTTATTACCTTACCTGAGTAATTATTTCAGCCACTTTCAAACTTTCGTTTGAAGTTTGGTACCAGAAGCTTTAGGGGTTCCCCGGAATTTGTCTATATTACCCTATAGTCCTAAGATATAACAGTTCCCCTGCATATGTTATAATGGTATACGTGTCAGTGTATAATCTATACTATTTTTGTAGCTAATTGGTAATCTCTTAGATATTCTACTGTTTACAGTTACAGAAGTAACTCCAAAATAGTCTGCACACGTTTCAGAGCTTTTAAAGATGATACGTTCACCATTTAATTTATCAGCAGCGATGTAAAAAGATTGTCCACTTACTAATTTTGTTGTATTAGTAGCGTGTACACGTAGCCCATCCGCTCCTTTAATATAAACATCATCCATATCTAATACTTCATCTATTAAACTTCGAGCCAATTCTTCTGCTCTACCCTCTTTAAAGGTTGTAAGACGGTGTAAATTCATACCATTACTTATTTTAATGATAAGTTCTCTACCTTTTTCCGTAGTATGTTTACCTTTGTAAATTAAAGAAGTAATGAAGGCTCAATCTAAGAAACCCTTGTACTTTTTTGTTGCAAAAGTAAGACCCGATAAAAAGGGTATTAGTTTATCCACAAGGAATCCTGTTTGTGTAACTACTAGTTCAATAAATGGTTTAGAATTTCCTCTTTCCTTACGGCTGTATACTCCGATTACCTTTCTAATACTATCTTGGTAATCTAGTGGTAATTTAAGAATATCCTCCCTAATTAGATGAGAAATTAAAAAATCTTTTATTGCTTTAAGCAAAGGAGCTTGAGCAGAAGTAAGGCAAAGATAGAAAGTAGTATTAAGAGTGTTAGATTTAGATATAGAGAATGAACCTTCCCCTTCAATAAGTCCTAAAAGTCAATAAGGAGTTATATTTATTTTATGTGCTAAAGGCATTTCAAAATCTATTCTCTTAGCCTTCATACTATTTTTTAATCCTAGTATTAACTCATGTTTTTTATGCATTAATAGCCCTTCGTTAAGTTTTATATTTATCCCTTCTCTAAATGCTAAGTAATCTAAGTATTTTACCCCATTCAAAGGAAAATTATCCAACAGAGGTATCAATTTAGTTCTAATGTCATTAAGCTTATTTATTTCAAATTTAGCTGATCCTGATTTATGACTGGTAGAAATAATACCACAATTCAACTAATCCTTAATAAACTTCAATGTTTCTATATCATCCAAATGTAGGTGCATACTAAATCTAAACGCAATAACAGAGTTTTGAGTAATAGAAATATAAAAATACCCCTCACCATCAATAAATCCTGTAAACCATTGACTAAACTCAGAATCTGTCATATTTCTAGTCATAATTTGGTTACTATCTTTTGATAAAGATGTTATAGGGTAAATACCTGAGCAGAGAACCAGAGAAGCTTCATCACAGTAAAGCAGATCTAAGTAACTGTTAAACAACATAAAAACCAATACAACTATAGTTAATAGAGTTGTACTATTCAAAAAAACATTTAGAGTGCTAGCCTTATATATCACACTTATGAAGAGAAATACCAAAATACATATACATAATTAAATTTTTTCTATTAATACAGGGGAAATTGAACCTGTTATACCTTCTGTTAGTAAAGGTACTACTGCATATCCAAGTAATGAGAAGATTAAAGTTATAACCGGACCAAGGAAGAATAATACTATATTGGCTTGTGTAGGAGAAACATACTCTTTTAATAAAAGTTTAAGAGCATCAGCAAATGCTTGAAGTAGACCATATCAACCCGTAAGGTTAGGTCCCAATCTTCTTTGCATACTAGCCATTGTTTTTCTCTCAGCTATAGTTACAAAAGCTACTGTTAGTAAAACAGGTACAGTAACAGCCAATACTTCAAGAACAGAAATAATCGTTGGAAAATATAACATTTTAAATTAAAAAAATGATCTTAAAATTACATATAGTTAAAAGTATATTTTAATGAATCATGTTAATTATCTATTTACTATGCATAGATTATATATTTTATAATTAAAGGTAAACGTGTTTTTTATAATGTATAACCATATATATATATATATATATGCCCGATACATTACTATAATGTTCCATGCTTGTTAACCTATTTTAATATCCATTTGCATTAAACTTACCCCCTTTATTAAAGTAAGTATATAGTTATATAATAAGTTAAGAGAAATAAGTGATTTGAACAGTTAACCTGCCTCGTATATGACGGATGCTCTCCTAATAGAGTTAATCCCTTTCAGTCTTTTTATTTTTCCTCCCCCCTTAATTTTTTTTTCTTTTGCGACCTTTTTTTTTTCTAGTAATTTCATAGAAATTACGTCGAAAAAAAAAAAATAAATCCACAACCAATCATGAGCAAAAGAAAAAAAAATAAGGGGGAAGATAAAAGGGCTTTATTAAACATCTGTTTATCTTCTCCCCTAATTGCCGTTTACAATAGGTAACTGCAATTTTCCAGCTAGCTCTAAAGATAGATCGACTGGGATTTGTTATGTGATTAGCTAATATAGTCTTATAACATAACAAGTTTATGGTCATTTAACCGTTATTATACTATTCTGTGCATAATCGTTAAAGAAATATTATATTTTCAGCAGCTACCATACCACTAACTAAGTTAAGATATCAGGTCTTTAGCAATATCCATAGTTTGAACAAGAGTTTCTCCACCTTCAGCTACTAGATTTACAGCTTGTTCTTTAATGGTATTAATAACACCAGCATCATGATCTGTAACATTTGCTTGTTTTAGCTCTGAGTCTGCTAATTTATCTATACCTTTTTTCAATTTAGTCATCTCTTTTGTTTTCTGTTGTATCAGTTCAGCTACCTTGTGAATATCTTCAGTTCCTGCCTCTCTTTGCATACCCTCAATACCAGGTATACGATCAACATATCTTTCCAAACCTGCAAGTGCTTCTCTTAGAGTCACAGAACTTTGTAAACTATCACCTATCAAGGTAATAGATTTTTCTTTACTTTGAAACAATGCTAAGGATAAAGAGATAAGTAATACTAATATAACATTAGAACTATTAATATATGAATTGAATAAAAGATAGAAGATTAATCCTATTAAGATATATAATGCATAAGATGTAATAACACCAGTATTTAATCTAGCAATATTATTACTTATATTCAATAGTCCTTTCTCTAGCCCGTAAGGTCCTAAATACTCTACGGATCCTTTATCTATCACTTTAGTAGTTTGTCCACCAAGTTTTAGTATAATACCAGTAATGTATCTGTTATAAAATAGCTCTATTAAGAAACGTTGATTAAAGAAACTAAATATATTGTAACCTACTCTAGATAATTTAAAGTAAATTAGTATAGTAGATAAATATTCAGACAACACTATAGCAATTACACTTAATGAAATAGTGAACTTTAAAGGTAATAATTTAAATAGAGTTGGTACTCCGAATTCAGTATCTAACATTATTTCGTGAGAAGGATGTATAAATAAAGCATTATCTGAAAAGAATCCTGAACCCAACCCTATAAACATATCTTTTGTTACAAATCCAAAGAATATTGAGAATACTGCTAAAATCATTAACATGGCTATCAGATTTATCATACAAATATATGTATACAGGTAATATTAATAAAAAGTAGTTGAATCTATTTTAGAAAATTCTTTTAGTATTCATACCACTTTTTATTAATGTAATTTTAGCCAACCCTTTCTCAGTTAAATGCTCTTTTTCTTGGATTAATGATCCTATTTTAGAAAAATCAGAGAAATCTAAAGCTTTAATTCCGTGTATAGGATATTTTAAGAAAAATGGTATAATTTTTTGTTCTATATCAGAAAACTTCGTAACAGTATAGTTACCTTCCTTTCTAGTAGAGCTAGGATAATATGTACCACAATCTAAGAACTCGCAAAATAACTGTAATAAAGCAGCATCCCTAGAATGTTGAGTTACGGAAAAGATTAAGATAACTTGTTTTCCAACTTTTGTCTTAGAATTTATGATATTAACAAAGAAATTACCTTCAGCACTAACAAATCCTGAAAATCAATTAGGATCTATTATTTTTTTTTTATTAGGGTCCCCTTTTTTGAAAAAAAAGGGGGAGCAAATAGGGTTTAAAGGTCTATCTACTATAGCTAATCTAGTCCCCTGTGGGTTATTATCATGCTGTGTTATAAGTTCGTGAGAACTAGGGAAAGCCCTTTGTAATTCCTCTGATAAACCTAAATTCATGGCAGCTTTTATGCTAACAATATCTGTCAAACCTTCTAACGTCAAATGTTTTTTACATTTAACTAATTCAAAAGCAGCTTTAAATAATTGAAAATTCGACCATTTATCTGTAATTAAAGCAAAATTATTAAAATGGTCTACAATTATTTGTAAATCCTTTATAGATGAAACTCTAAATTGAACTCCATCATTACCATGAGAGGAAATACTTCCTATACCCATAAAGAATGCTTGAATGGATTCTAATAAATACCGGTCTTTTTTATGTATTTTTATACCAAATTGCAAGTTTACAATTCAACCAGTATTCATCTTAGAAGATTTATTAAGACTAATTGAAAAATAGCTTTCTCCATCCGAGAAACCTGTAACAAAATAGGGGTGCAAAGTCGGTTTTTTTATTGAAATAGAAGAAAAACCTCTTTTTAAACTTCTACTAAAACCTGTATATATATATGCTAAGAAGGGATTCTGATTTGATAATATCTTTCGATATCCATTAGAGTATATCTTAAACACAAGAGAATTTCTCTTGTATCAACTACCATCTACTCGTTTATCTTTAACAGTAGAAGGTTTGTGGCTTGTGGGTTTATTTAAACCTACTACTGGTTTAGATCCGCGATTACCCATTTCTCTTTCGACAGAAAAAAAACCGTGTTTTTTTTCAGCCCACCTCTCCCCTTTAACTAAGGGGAGAGGAAGGGTCATATTCTGACTTGTTACTATCTCTGAGTAATTACTTCAGCCACTCATATATTTTCATATATGGTTTAGTATCAGAATCTTTAGGGCTTCCCCGGAATTTGATAGTTTTACCCACGAAAGTGATTTCCCAGATCACACAGCAGGTAAGCTCATAAAGATATCACCTTCATGTGCATTTTTATAATTGATTAAAGGTCCATTAGGATTCGTTAAGAATGTTAAATACAACACTTTTACAGAATATAATGTAGTAAACATTGCTCCTATAGTAGCTATTATATATACAACAGTACCAGAGAAATAATACTGACCATAAGCAGACTCAAGAATAAAATCTTTTGAATAGAACCCTGTCATGAATGGGAAAGCTACTAAACTTAAAGAAGCTATAAGCATAACTGAATAAGTAAGTGGTAAAAATGGTCTTAATCCACCATATCTTCTAAACGGTTGTTGTTAATTTGTAAGTATTATATATTTATTAATTTCATTTATTTAATTTACTTTTTAAGTAATTTATTTAATCCAAGATTTCAGGAGTCATTTCTTTATTTTCAAGTAACTTTACGATCTCACATCAGATCGTAAAATTATAAAGCTTAAATCCCTTTAGAGGGTAGCTACTAAAATGATCCATCAAATCACAAAAACCACTTGATTTAAATATTTTTAATTCCGCAGAGTTATTTGTATCTGATTCATATATTGATCCTATTTCTTTAAAAAATTTATTTATCCTTATTAGTAAAGGTTTATCTTTCTGATTTAATCCTATACTAAACACAGGTCTCACTCTAAGGGTGTTTTTTTTAGTATTTACATAAAAAGACCCTTCACCTCCAATAAACCCTGATACTCAAAAAGGATTTAATTTACTATTAGAGATTTCAACTAGAGGTCTTTTTATAGAATTTATATTAGGAAACAATAATTTTAATTTATCAGATTCTCCGTAATTCATAGCAGTTTTATATGATAAGATTTTTTCTAGACCTTGGGTAATTAAATGGTTTTTACTTAACATTAACTTTACACATTCTTTTCATAAAGCAAAATCTATTTGTTTAGCACTTTGTAAAGGGTATTCATCGAAAAAACTAGTGATATTGTTTATGTCATTTATACCATGTACTGAATATCTTGCAACCTTACTAGTAGAAGTAATTGAACCAATACCTCCAAAAAAAGCTTGTATACTATGTAACATACTAATATCTTTTATGTTAACTTCTATTATAAATCTAGCCTGTACTTGATATCCCACTAGATTACTAGAACTTTTAGTAATGTTTATGTTGAAACAACCTTCAGCATCCACAAACCCAGTAACATATCAAGGGTTTAATGAATTATTTTCCGAAGAAAAGTGTTTTACAAACTTTTTACTAAAACCTTTATGTCTAAAACTAAATAAATTATAAAAATCTCTGAAATGAATTAGTATTGAAAGTAATGTATTTATAATAACCAACAAATATAAAATTCTTATAAAAATTAACAAACTATCCCACAACTTAATAATATCTCATCGTATTAAACAGAATAAGATAATTATCATGTTTTCAAACTTTCGTAAGGGGCCAGACTCTATCTTAATTCTACTCTCATGAGCAACTTACTCAATTTAAATCATAGGTTCGTTAGACCTGAGTAGACACTACTACCGTATAGTCGTTGAACTTTTATCCTTAAAATTTATATGAAAAACACTTGTTTTATAACCATATAAAAAATTTTTAAGGAACTTAGTACCGCGAAGATCCATTGCTCTTTCGATTATCTTAAAGGTTTTTACATCGAACACCGCTAAAGATAATTCCCTAAAAAAAAAATCTCCGATATATAGTTTCTGCACGGTGTTCATAGAGAAATGATTAATAACTCGTACTTTCAAAAGTTACCTTTTTACTCGCTGTACTTTAAGCTTTAGGAATTGCCCGGTGTTAGGTAGTATTAGATCCATAAAGATATTTTATGTGTTGATCTTGATTATCAGCTACAGCATGAATTACTGCTCCAGCACCTAAGAATAATAATGCTTTATAGACTTAAAATCTCTACCCACGCACCATCACTTCGTACGATGTTGCGGGGTCGCCCTAGGGCGAAGATTTAGGGTTATCAGGTAAATTAGCAAGCTGTTCTTTATTGAGTAGGAATGTTGCACCTACTTTATTTACAGCCTCAGGAAAATGATCCCTAAAGATGTCTTCATTTATATATTTAATACCACCCTTTGTAATAGTGTTGTTATTTCTATTACGCCTAACTGTTCCCCGATCACCTGCCTGAGAATTATTTGCAAAATACTCTGCCAAACCTGTTAAAGTATTAACTGCAAATAAACCTGAGGCTTGTTTGGTTAATCCTGGTAAATAATCAGGATGTTTACAAATATAAAAATTACCTAACTCAGTGCTAATACCACCTGGTTTAACCAAATTAAAATATCTACCTATTCTATTATCAAGATAACTTCTCTGTTGCTTTAGAGATAGTTTTTCCAAATCGGTAAGACCTGAATTTGGGTTCAAGTTCATTCATAATTCACGTTGATTTTTATAAACACCAAAAACTTCCAAAGTATCTATATTTATAGCATATAATTTACCTGGAATTAAATCATATAAAGATTTATCTTTTAATTCAACTAAAGAATATCGATCTTTAGGTTTTAGTTGAGAACTGATTTGAACAAATCTAAAAGATGTACCTTTTTCTTTTAAATATATAACTAATTTTTCTCCATTATCTTTTGTTATTTGGACACCTTGGTGTCAATTCATATTATTTCTAACCGCACCTACTGATATCTTTAATTGGTCTGCTAATGAATTATAAGAATTAGCCTCCGCTAATAGTATAGTAGCTTCTTTATCTAATCAAGCTTGATATACATGAGTTTGATCTAAACTTAATGACAATTCATTAGCTTCAAAAGCAAAATTAAAAAATATAATATCTTTTATGTTTTGTTCATCCTTAATATTCAAATAGGGTTTATAATTCGTATAGATACATTGTTCTAATATACGACTAAGATAGGAAGGTAACGTTAATTAGTCTATAATCACCCTACCCTTATTCATACCGACTTTAATCTGACGAATCTGATCTATACCTTCGGGGTTTCGATGTTTATTTTCTCTCATAAGATCGGCAACTCTACAGAAATCTTTAAAATCTTCCGATTTTACCCCTAAAATGCAATATTCTTTGAAGAACGGAATGATTTTATCTGTAAGGTCTGAAAATCTATCTACACTGAAATCAACCGCTAGTCCTCCAGTTCTTTCTAAACATGACCCGCAACGGAAGTATTCTGTTAAACTTTTCATCAACTGTGCGTCACGAGAATGTTGACTAATAATAAATCTTAATCGGATTATTTGTTTAAGTTCACTTTTAGACTTAGTAATATTAACAAAGAAACAACCCTCCGCCGATGTAAAGCCGGCTAACCAGTAGGGATCAGGTCTTTTTGTGGGCACTCCCTCGGTAACTAAACACCTCTTAACAGGAACTATGTCAAGGAAAGCTTCTTTTAGTTTATCCGAAAGACCTAGATTCATTGCGGCTTTAATCGCGACAATTCTTCTTAATCCCTCTTCAGTTAAATGTTCTTTCCGGTCTATAATCATTAATGCCTGACGCCATAGCAAGTAGTCGTAACGTTTGTTAGTAATAAGGGGGTATTTATCGAAATGCTTTAGAATAACCTTCGATCCTTGGATGGATCTTACACGAAATTTAACCGCATTAGAACCAGAGTCCGAGATATCTCCTACACCAAAGTAGCTTTGGAGATGTTCCAATATTATACGGTCTTTTTTATGTAAACCAATGGAAAAATCCAGACCCAGTGATCAACCTAAAAGGTTACTAGAGGATCTTATACATTGCACCCCAAAAGAGCCCTCCCCATCAATGAAACCTGTTATCCATCTTGGATTTTCTGATGACAATCCTCCGCCCTTACTGGAATAATTCCTAAAGTTGCGCATATTTTTTTGTTTCTGTCCTGTATTTATAAATGATCAACGTGAAGTGAATGAAAATATATGATAGACATTTTCTGTTAAATAATTATATTTATATGATAAAGCTTAAGTATTTTTATTTTTGCTTTAACTGGTTATACAATTATTAAAAAGGTATATATTTTAACTCAGATGTTACGCATTTTTAAAGTATATTGATATAATTTTTATAATTTGTTCAAAACATAAGTGTTTACATAAATAAGGATTATATTATAGAATGCTAATATACCCTTTAACAAGTTAAATTTTATTCCTATTCAATTATACTAATTTTACACTGTTGTCGGAGCATATTTTTTTTTTCAAGTTTGGCTGGCTACACCAGCCCATTAAAGTATTAACAGCCAAAATCTAAAGCTTTATTGCTTTGTCCAGATCCTTGTAGTATTTTTACACCCCCCCCCCTGACTTAAAGGGAAAGCATAATTAATACTGTATCATTCTTGAACTATGTTATCATATGAAATTATAGGTGCTCATTTAATAGATGTTACACCCCCGTTGGCCATTACTCAATCATGTAAAAGAGATCTTAAACGATTTCCATTAAAACTGTTCATATGGTCATTAAGACGATTTCGGAAAGATATAGCCGAACCTATTCCATATTTTCCAGTTGTTTTGTGCACAAAACAATAAATACCTGAACAATCCCCATCTATTACTTTTTGCTTTTCAATGGGTAAATCATACATAATGTTAGGTTTTATGGTGTTTAGACTTAACTGCATATTAAATCTAAATAATTTATTAAAATTGTGACTTAAAAAGTCAAATAGTAAATTATCTCCTTTAAAACTAGAATTATTATTTTCAGGTAAAAGATTAATCATATTAATTAAATCATGTGAAGCTTTTATACCTCTTGATGTTAAGAATAAAGGTAATTTTAGTTTATTTTGATCATGTATTTGATAAATAACTTTACTTAGTAATACTCCACCTCTAGACTTGTCATTAAGTATTGTATGAAAAGAACAATGGATATTAGATTTAAAATCATGATTTTTACCCTTTTCCTTAGCCCCTTCGGGACAATAAAGCGATTGATGTCCAACGGTTTTGATTATTGGTGTTGTTAATAATGAACTTGAACTAAATAATAAATTATCTATAGAATATTCAAATATACTATAAAAATATAAATTATTTAAAATATCTTCTGCAACTAGTGAAAAATTATATATAATATAGGCGTTTATTTAACTTTAATTACTAAAATATTCTCTACGCTTTGAATAGCTATGATTTATTTCTCTTACGGTAACCTGTAGGTTACCGTAAAGAACCCTGCTTTTTAGGCAGTAAGAGAATATAGTGTAATTACCTACAATATATCACTATATTGATTAGACCATACCATAATACCAATAAGAATTAGTTTAAGAATTAACGCACAATTATCATTTCATCAACAATTGTTACGATTATCTACAAAACTCTATCCCTCTATATAATAGGAATACCTGAAAGAATACTGACAACATTCCATAGAGGATGAGCACTTCATAGCAGTATTTAAACCAAAACTTCTGATATTTTTGACGTCTGGTCGTTGAAGATTTTATGTATTTACTTTATACATAACTTTCCTGCTGATTGTCTCTAAAATAAGATTACACACCTTATTGGATAAGACAGGTAAAAAATTTGGAGATGTTCCAGCAATTTGTCAAATTTTACACGCGCCCTATAATTTAACGCATGATTAACTAAATGGAATAATGCCACGTTATAAGAAGATAAACCTACAGCTATAACCATCATTCCAAGCTGGCTCATTGTAGAATAAGCAATAACTTTTTTAATATCTTGTTGGAATAAACCAATTAGAGAACTAAATACTGTTGTAATAGCACCTAATCATAGACATAACATTAAAACTGTTGAACTGTATTCAATTACAGGAGATGAACGCATTAATAAATACACACCAGCTGTACATTTGTGTTGGCTATCCTTAACTATAAGGAATAGCGCGCCATGTCTTTAGACATGGATCGGACCATATCTTTAACTTATAAATTTATTGATGTCTTTCGTTAAAAGATCTATTTTATTTAGTCCTTCTAACGTAAGATGTTTCTTATTTAATACCATATCATGTATTTTACATCATTTAGTAAATGAAAGAGATTTTTTAGTTTTTAATTTGTATCTAGAAAAGTAATTTATAATAACCTTAAGTTTAGTGAAGGATGAACAATGAAAAGTTCAACCATTTCAACTTTTGTCATACTTAACATTTTTTAAATCTAAAGAATCAGTATTTAAAAATATATCACGAAGTGTTTTAATTATATCAAATTCTTTTTGAGAAACTTGAAAGGTTAAATGCGGAGCTCTTCTAAGTTTGGATGTAGAACAACTCTTAACTCTACCATAAAAACAACCTTCTGCGTCTACAAAACCAGATATTCAACCTGAATGTAAACTAGGTTTAACTAACTTATCTTTAAAAGGAATCTCCATATTATATTGTTTGTTAAATGTAGTTAATCATACTTTAAATTGTTCTTTTTTATAATGAGTGCATAAATTTCCATTAAATATATGAATTAATCTAGCAAAATTTTCTTTTGAAGAAACATAAAAAACTCCTACATTTCTATTTTCCTCCTTCCTCATTAAAATTTTACCAAAACCTAGTTCTTTTTTTATATAATAAAGAACTTGTATATCCGAAATACTTTGAGTAATATCAAAATAGATTTTATCTTTAGATACAATAAAAGAACCATCTCCCTCTGTAAAACCTATGAATCATTCTAAAAACTGTCTGTTAACTTTTTTTTTATGTTCAGGTATTAAATTAGAATATTCATTAAATTCATAAGTTATATCACGTGTAGCCTCTGAGGATCCTTCGTCGGACGACGAAGTTTCCTGCTGATTAACCCCTTTTAGTTTTTTTTTATAAATTAATAAAAAAAAGGTCGAAAAACCTCTTCTAAAACACAAGATTTTCTTATTTATCTTATATAAGGGTAAACTTACAATATAAATAAACTTGATGTAAGGTGATCCCAGCATATAGTGATATCATAATTGATTAATTCATTAATCAACGGCTACATTCTTTGTTAAATAGTCAAGTAAATAAATTACAATATACGTTAAATCATCTAGTCATCTTTAAAATTTTCTTCCTGTATTCATTCCATCCACTAAATCTTTTAATTTCTTCAAACCCTCAGGAGTTAAATGTGCCTTGTCTTTTAACAAAAAAACACCTTTACAAAAGTCTAAAAAATCTTCATATTTTGCTCCATATATAGTATGGGTTTGAAATAAGGGTATAATTATTGTAATTAAATCTTTTAAATTTGCTACAGATATTGTGTATCTATCTCTGTCCCCACTAGGTTTTACAATAGTACCACAACCCATAGATTCTATAATTCTATTTAAAACAATTAAATCACGTTCATGTTGAGTAATACGGAATTGAGGCTGACAGGTAAATCCTAATGTCATTCTGGCTTGTTTAATATAATTTAAACCAAATGTACCATCTGCTTGTGCAAAACCTACTATTCAATTAGGATCTAATTTATCTTTTGGAGAAACAAACACTGGTTTATTTATAGGAACAATATTCGGATAATTGTCTAATAAACTAGAAGATAACCCTTTAGGGAACACAGATTTTATGGATAATATCTTTCTAAACCCTTCAGGAGTTAAATGCTCTTTTTTCTTAATAATATCTAATACTTCACATCATAATCTAAAATGAACATCTTTAGTGGTTTGAAGAGGGTATTTTTCAAAATGTTCCCTAACCACATTTAAAGATTTTATAGATGATATTTCATAAATATGCATATTTCCTGATTTACTAATAGACCCTTCTCCATTAAAATATTCCTTTATTCTCTCTAAAAGAATTAAATTTAAAGAATTTTGTTCAGCTCCAATAGAGTATACTATACTTGATTGATACCCTATTGGGCTATTTAACAATTTACGTATACGTATAGAAAAACTACCTTCTCCGTCAGTATAACCTGTTACGAATAAAGGATGTAATTTATTACTTGACTTTGTACTAAAAAATTTTTTTGTAACCATGGTTGCCGTTTTCGTAACCTTTACCCTTGGTATATATTAGATTAAAATATTACACATTAAGGGAAAGCTGGTTATATACAATAAAAGTAAATTTATTAAGAATTGTTATTATTATTTACTTTTACCACCTGTCTCCAGGCTGCTAGAGTATACCTTAACTGAGAAAACTCAGGCTCTACCGTCTACTCGTTGCTCTTTTCCTACGATATATTTATATCGTAAGGTTAGATCCGCGATTGTCCTTTCTTTTCATCATTTAGTGGTTGTTACTATACCCTAATCATTACAGTAGGCCATACTTAAACTTTTCATTAAGTACTTAGTACACTAAACATCGGAGTTCCCCGGAGTTTGGCAGAATGATTCGCCTATTATTAGTTGCTTACACTATACTCAGCGTGTATTAATGCACTAACTGGAGTAGGCAAAATTAGCCTACCTTCGGAATAAATAAAGCTCTGGAAGGGGTACCCCCTTGAGCTGTCATACCGTACATCTTTAAATTAGGAAGTTATTGTTTTAAAATACTCGATTATAATTCATATTGTCTACCAACATTTTTAATTTCTTCAACCCTCCAGCTGTTAAATGTTCTTTATTTTTAAGGATTAGTACCCCTTTATTAAAATCCTGGAAATCCAATTGTTTAGCCCCATAAACCGGGTAATCTTTAAAGAAACTGGTTATAGAACTTGAGCCTTTCGTAACACTAAAGGTTCACTCCTTTCTAGAAGTATTAGTATTTCTAACACTACCACAACCCAATAAGTCTGAGATTCTGTTTAAAACTAAGAGATCTCTTTCATGTTGAGTTATACGGAAACTAGCTTGTCCCGTGAACCCTAGAGCCATTTTCGGAGCTTTATAGTAGCTTAAACCAAAAGATCCGTCTGCTTGTGTGAAACCAGCAACTCAATGTCCATTTAAAGGATCAGAACTGGCTACAAACTCAGGTTTCTCTATGGCTTTAACTTCAGGGAAGGCTGTTTTCAAGCTTTCACTTAAACCATTAGGGAATACGGATTTAACTGCAAGAATTTCTAATAAACCGGATTTAACTATATGTTCCTTATTCTCAATCATTTTTAAGATTTGAGCTCAAAGTTTGAAATGAACATCTTTAGTTGTTTGAAGGGGATAATTAATAAAATGGTTATGGATTATTCTTAAATCTTTTTTATTTCGAACTGTATAGGAATATGTACTATTATGTGATGTTATAGAACCAATTCCTCCGAAAAACATTTGAACAGCCTCTAATAACAATAAGTTAGGAGTATTAACTCCGGCAACTATTTTAAACTCTGGGCTTACAGAAAACCCTAATAGATAAGAGGGGTCTTTACGAATAGTAATATATAAAGATCCGTCTCCGTCTGTTAACCCGGTAATAAACCAAGGGTCCAATAAGTTAGTGCCGGAAGTTGTTGTTGTCCGAATAGTTGAGTATTGTCTAATATTAGTATTAAAACGACTACCATTAAATTTAGCTGTACGATAGGATTTATTCTCCCCAGGTGTAGGCAAATTGGTTGATTTATGCTATATGTAGATCAATGTCTACACTAATACGGCACAAATACTCAACAACTCACGTTATTGTTCGGACTATATCATCAATTACATTATTTGTTTAAGAATTTAATTTTATCTTTTATGATTTCTATACCTGATTCAGTTAAATGTTTTTTATCTTTAACCAGATGATATACTTTTAACCATCTCAAGTATGAAACATGTTTTTTAGTTTTAAGAGGATAATTGTGTAAATAATTTAATATTTTTTTAAGTTTACCAAAATTAACTACAGTATTATAATCATCATAGCTTTTTATATGTGTTACATAACCATCTATTAGGTTAGCAAGGAGTTTACTAAATTCCACATCATCTTTTTGAGAGATTACGTATCTTACAGTAACTATATGTTTACCTGTTTTACTTAAATAGGCAGAACTAGTGAAACATCCTTCTGCATCTGTAAATCCAGATAATCATGCATTACATAGATTTACTTTTTCATTTGATTCTATATGTATAATATTCGTTTTATATTTTAAATTAAAAGCTTCTAATCATGATTTAAACTGAGATTTTTTATTTTTAGTTATTAAGTTACCATTGAATATCTTTATTATTTTTAAAAGATTATCTTTATCTCTAACTCTATACTGATGAGTTTTGTTTAATTTGCTTTGTACTGTTACGGATCCAAAGCCTAATTCTTTTTTAATGTAGAATAGTACTTGTGCATCTACGCTAGATTGTGTTACTTTAAACACTAAATAACCTCTTTTGTCTACACTAAATACTCCATCTCCTTCAGCAAATCCTATTAACCACCATTCAAAAATTTTTTTATCATCTAATGTAATTGCTTCACGTGTAGTCTCTGAAGAGCCCAAATTATTCATGCGGTTTCCTGCGGATTGTCCCTCATTCTGGATTTTTCCGAAGCTTACAAAGTAAACAGTGGACCATAATATAAAAACGGGATGTTCCCGCATATAGTGAAGTTTAAGGAAGGCCCTACTAGATTCGTTGCTTAATTCTTTAAAAGAATCTTTACTTATATTATTATTTATAACATTACCATCGGTAATGTTATTGTCTAATTTGGCAAAGAATGTTGTTTATCATTGTCATATTTTTTTAATCCTAATTTATAAAGCATTTCAGGTATAACATACGATTGAACTAAAGATATTAAAGTGTCCATACTTAATTTACTTATATTAATACGTCATTTTATAGCGCCATCCGGGTTAGTTCGTTTATTTATAGTAGCTTTAATATAAAATTTTTGTTCTAATATATCAATTAATCTTAGTACTTCTTCTTTAGTGAAATTATCTGTACATAGTTTAGTACTACCATTAGTAAAATAAGCATCTCCCATGATTCAGTGAGCTAATCCAATTGGAGTTAATAAATCTTCAATATTATTAGGTAAAACTTTTATGTATTTACCTTCTATTTCTTTATATCAAAGTGTATGTAAATTAGTTATAGCCGGTAAACGTTTAGTTGAAAATCAATACTGAAGAGGTTGTTGACCTTTAACAGCACTAGGTCAAGGAGTAGGATTAGATGTAGTACAAATAGGACCTAATACATTAAATTTTAAATAATTAACATAATGTAAAATTGTAGCTGCAAATGTAAACTCCAATCTACCATTAATTAAAGGTTTATTGATAGGATCGCAAGAAATATGTCCATCTCCTAATAATTCTCCAGTAATTACCTCTCAAACTGTATTAGGTATTAAAAATTTAAATAATTCTTCTTTAGAAAGTTCAATGGAACTAAATATTAATTTATTATTTAAGATTTTTTCACTGTCTAAATAAGATCTAACAGTACTACGAGAAATTTGTAAAGTTTTAGCACACTCCATTTTTGTTTTAAAAGGAGCATAGTTAACTAAACAATTTTCTACTTGAGCTTTTTCATCTAAATTAGTTAGATTATATACTCATATTAAAGATTTTCTGTTTGTATTAATACCTCTTTAATTTGCTTTAAATAGACTGTAATTCAATTTTGCCTTATCATAGTAATATGTATTATATATAATAATATTAGAATATTTATGTAATATTCTTATGTAAATATCTTGAATTAAGCTTACAATATCTTTTCTACCCTCCCAAAGCTCACGGCATATGTATTGATTAAGAATAAAAAAAAAATACTTCGTATATACCTGTCAAACTTATAGAGCTTCCGACTGTACATTCAGCAGCATTTCAGCCACCCCGTGGTGACCCAGTCTGTAGCGATACATTAAAATACCGACGGTCTTGACTACGAAACATCTTGACCGTTTTCACCTCAGTAGCGTTTAAGTCCAAAAGTTTTTGGATTTTCCATACATCTTTAAAGTATATTTGGTTTAATCCTTGCTATACTTTTAATATGGTTCTATAGTCAAACCTTACCATAAATATATTTAAATATTTACTGTTCAAATAGTTACTAACAATAGTTAATAAAATTTACTCATCGGTTTAGATTTTTCGATATGGTATAAATATAACAAATTAATCATTAGACTCTATTTTCTTTATATAAACAAGTATATTATTGAATTCCATAGCCTTATTTTCAGTAATTTTTTTCATAATAGTTTTACGAGAAATACCTAAAAAATCTGAACAGCTAGAAACAGAATCAAAAGAATTAAGTATTAATCCTTTTTCATCTATAATAGCCAACTTAATTTTGATTGAACTTGATTTATATTTATTTAAAGATTTTATTCAAACTTTACCTTTTATAATTTCATAATTTGAAGGACCAGTCAACAGTTTATCAATCTCTTTTTGTAATAATAAACTATCAGTGACATTATTATTTGAAGATAGTCTATTATTATTCATTTGATTATATATTTGACCTAGAATTTTTAATCCTTCTTTGGTATGATGTAAACCTAAATCTTTAAGGTTTAATACTTGTTTTCAATCTTTATAATCTAATTCTTTTTTACTTAATCAAATCATGGAATCAAAAAAAGGTATAATCACCTTAGCTATGTATATTTGATTTTTTATTGTTATATTAACCATACCAAAAGAGGAATTTTTATATGGTTTTTGTAAATAAAGGTTTTCTTCTAATATTTCACTATCATGCGATTTTAAGGCTAATTTTTTTAAATAATTTTTTATTTCCGTCATTAACATTAAATCCTTAGAGGATTGAGATATATCAAATCTTAATTTAAATTCATTATTTCTTACTAAATTAAAAGATCCGTCACCTTCAACAAAACCTAATAATCAATAATTTGTTATTCGTATATTATGAAATTCATAAAACTTAAAATCGTTTCTCTTACTATTCATACTATTTTTTAAAAATTCAATTCTTTTATTGAAAACTAATGAACTTTCATTATTACATAAATCTTTTTTTAAATAAATCTCAAATGCTTCTTTAAAAGATAAAAAATTAAGATGTTTAGTAGAATTAAGAGGATTTTTGTCAAAAATATCTAAAATTTTTTTAATATCTTCTTTATTAACTATCACAAGAGTAGCCTCATTTTTAGAAGTATAAACCTTACCTAGTTCTAAAGAATTTTGTATATAATTTAACACATTTTGATCATCTATATGTAATTTAATTTGAAAATAAAAACTAAAATATTTACTGTTATTTCTACCTATATAAAAACAACCTTCCGCATCAGTGAAACCTCTAAATCACTCTATAAAATCTTCACGGTTCATTTTTTTTTAATTTCTATCCGTGAAAGTACTATATTGTCTATATAATAGTTCTGATATTGTAATTACATCTTTTTTATACGTATGAAGTGTTTTTATTGTACTATTAATTCTTCTATTAAAATATTGCTTCTTAAAGCTATTAATATCTAAATAAGATAGAATATAATCTTTATAAGCGAATATTAATTGACCATTTGCGACTTTTAAGGGTATCGCCATAGGTAGTCATAGGTGAAGTCCTATTTGAGAACTTTTAGCCATAGCTCCAATTAATAAACATACACCTACAATAGTAATAACATTTTCATTCATGTATGCAGCTAATGAGAATACAGTTGCGTAATCTAAATTCAAATTACTTATAGCCTTTCAGCTATAATTGGACTGTATCTTCACCCTTTTATATTTAGCTTTATTTTCTGATTTTTTTTTCGAGTAATTTCATAGAAATTACGTCGAAAAAAAAATACGAAATTAACAAAAAGGGTGTATAACGCGCAGTCTCTGAGGATCCTCGATATATAGTATGTATATATTTAATGTTTCCTGCTGATTGTCCATTTTCACTTATTAAACAATAAGATCTATTCATTTTAATGTTTATGGTCTGTGTACGCATCTAAAAAGGATGTTTTCACAATATCCTATAAAATGACTTTAGGGGTTTCCAGCGATACAGTTATATAATAAGGGTAATATTTCTACTGCCCACGGCAATTTATTTAAAATGTAAAGAATCTAAATGTGAAAAATTAAATTGTTTCCTTTTACTATTAAAATTATTTTTTATAATTTTTATCTTATCTAACTTCTCTTTAGTTAGACCTCCTTTATTAAGATCTTGAACCATACATCAGTCTTTATATGCTAGATACTTAGAAGAACGTAATGGGAAGTTATCGAAATATTTACGAACGATTTCATGACTTCTGGAGTTATGAGCCACCGCCATAAAAGCATAAAAGACTTTATCTTCTCTTTCTCGAGTTCTAGTGTAGAGATTAACAGTAAAAAAGGCAGATATTTTAGTTAAAATATTAAAATAACTAGCACCTCCATTATTTTCAGCAACTTCCCTAGAATAATTTTGTTTAACTTCTATACGAAAAAAAGTTTGAACACTTGTTCTTAAAAAGACTCCATTTTTCTTTCTATCATACACTGTTATAGCAAAATTACCGTCAGCGTCTGTAAACCCTGCCAATCAACTATTACTATCTAAAGAGGATAAATCTAAACCTAGACAAGGTATAGTAGTATTATCTTTTTCATTTATTCAACAAATAGCTCTATGCAAAGCTTCTATTTTTGGTGTACGCATACAAGAAGCCATAACAGATTGTTCATTATCATATAAAACTAGGGGACCCTAAAATAAAAAGAACATTACTCGGTTAGTATAAAATTTAACCATAAATATATATTTTGAGCTTGTACCAAATAAAATTTGAATAGGGTGGACTTAAGGACCTCTCCACCCTTACTCTACCTTTAGTTTCCCTTATTCCTCACATTACTTTATAAAGTCATAGCGGAGCTATGGCATACGACTCTTCTTAATACTAAAATAGAAATTATTTTCTTCTTAAATTCATCCTCTTGTTTATTTCTTTAATTTCCTCTAGACCTTTAGGGGTAAGATGAGTTTTATTTTTTATCATTTCAGCAACTTTGCATCAATCTGCAAAATCTAAACTTTTAATACCCATCATAGGATACTTTTTGAAAAATGGAATGAATCTAAGAGTCAAATTCTCAAAATGAGTTATTTTAAAGTCTACCGCTTGGCTACCTGGTCTAATATTAAGATTACCACAACCCAAATATTCAATAAAACTTTTCATTAGGACCTCATCTCGAGAATGTTGAGCAATTGAAAAACGCAAAACAACTTTTTCTCCTAATCGTGAAGTTAAAGATTTACTTAAAATAATAATAAAACTTCCCTCCGCATTTGTAAAACCCGAGAATCAATAAGGATCCTTTATTTCTTGATCTTTAAGTAAAGGTCTTTTTACTGGAAGGATATCGGGAAAAACAGACTTTAATTCATCAGATAGACCTTTATTCACTGTTGCCCTTATACTTATGAGTTTTTTTAAACCTTCGACCATTAAATGTTTTTTTGACTCAATTATATAAAACGCTCTTTTAAATAGTTCAAAATCTCCTCACTTTTGAGTTATTAGAGGATATTTATCAAAATGGTCTATAACTACCTTTATATTATTAATTCCTGTTACAGTAAAACAAACAGCATCTGGACCTTTGTCCTTTAGGTTTCCTACTCCCCATTTTAATTTAAATAATTCTAATAGAGCTCTATCTTTTTTGTGTATGTGAATTTGAAAATATAACTGAGCCGAATAACCTAAATTATATTTATTATTTTTAACTATAGATAATTGGAAACTTCCTTCACCATCCGCAAAACCAGTTAAAAATCAAGCTATATTATTTTCGTCATAATTTATTTTATCTATTTCTGTGCAATAGTGTCTAGATTTAAAAAGCAATTTAGAATAAGTGTGATACTTTTTTCTATTAATTAAATCTGAGGGAGGTAAATAAAAATTTAGATTTTTACGAATATCATATGCAGTGAATAAATTTTTCTTGTGTATATTTAAAGAAGGTAAAAAAGATTGAGCAAAATCACCTTTTTTGTTTCTATTTAGAAAAATTTCACGTCAAAGCTCATAATGTAAAGAAACTTTACCTAATAAAGGAAATTTGCTAAAATACTCTATAACCTTATTTTTACTGTTAGACCCATAAGCAATAATGGTAAATCTAGATTTTACATATGGTAAATGCATAATTCTAACCTCAAACTTAGTTTCTAAGTATTCGCTTATCTTACTATAAAGTGAAAAATAGTAAAACAATATCTCTGATTCTTTACCGGTTTTAATAACAATATTATCAGCTAGTTCAAATTTTAACGTAATTTTTAAATCATTATTATTTTTTTTCTGAGGAATCATATAAAAAAGGGAATGGTTTTGTGAAAAACCCGCCAATCAAGCATTACTATCAATACTTGACTCATCTAATGGTAATTTATTTATATTCGTATCACTATTATCGTTAAATCAATCTATAACACGAGATAATGCTTCTATTTTTGCTGTTCGTATGTGTCCATTTATTAAGTGAATTATCTTTAAAACTTCTTCTTTAGCTAAAATTTGTAATATGACATGACCTGCCTTTTCTCTATTAATAACTTTACCTACTTCTAATTCAGCAGATAATTTTTCAGCTAAAGGTTTATCATTTATATTAACATGTCATCATAATTTATCATACAAGTAAATGTTTTAAGATTAAATTTAACATATATTATTTATTAGGCGCGGGTTTACTCTTTTTTATTTGACTTTTTACCACTTTCCCTAGTTTTTCTAACCCTTACCAAGGTAAGGGGTAAGTAAATTTATATTATAGATTAATTAAGCAAAAACAAGGAGGTTGAAAATGAGGCAGGTACCTACTACTCCTCCTGTTAATAAGAAGGTAGCCCAGTACACAAGTACGTACCCACCTAAAAAAAGTATTAAAAGTAAGACTAAAAACCCAGAGCAACATAGAAAGAGCTCCCTACTCTACCCATCGTGATCTTTTTTTATTAGGCTTTACCTTACTAAATATTAGTAAGTCTTCTCCTAATTTCCTATAGTCTTTTATTATATCTGTGTCAACACAGCAAAGATAGCGTGCCAATAATAAAACTAAATACGGATAAATGATACTTCATCTGTTTATTGTTTTTCTTAGTAGACTATATAAAAAGCATTAAACCTTAATAGTAAAAAAGAAAAATAAAAAGTCCGCGTGCGCAGCAACTACTGCCGGAGAGGTGGGCGAGAGGAGCACACTCTATAATAATAAAAAATATAAAGATTAAATACTATACTTTATAAAAGTTAAATACAAAATTTTTAAGTAAAGATTCTTCCGGTGTTCATTCTTCCTTTTATTTCACGTATATGGTTTAACCCTTCAATAGTTAAATGTCTTTTTTCTTTCATAATTTCTGCAGCTAGACAAAAATCCTTAAAATCTTGGCTTTTTATTCCTTGGATAGGATGTTCTAGAAAGAATGGAATAACTTTATCTATCAGATCTGAAAATTTGGTAACCTGTAAATGAACCGAATCCGTAAGTACAGTAATTCTACCACAATGTAAATAAGCAGAAATACTTCTTATAAGCGACTCATCTCTGATATGTTGAGCAAGTTGAAATTGTAACATTACAGCTTCACCTGATTTTGTCTTAGATGGATAAATTTTTATATAGAAACAACTCTCACCTGACATAAAACCTGCTAACCAATTCGGATCAGATATTTTTTGGTCATTAAACTCTTTATTAACTGGAATTACATTAGGAAAGGCTACTTCCAACTTCTTAGATAAACCCAAGTTAAGAGATGCCTTTATCGAAACTAGTTTTTCTAACCCCTCCTGAGTTAAATGACCATTAGATTTAATTATTTCAAGTCCTTTTTTGAACATTAAAAAGTCTGAATTTTTTTTAGTTATTAAAGGGTATTTGTTCAAATGATTTTCTATAATAATCAAATCTTTTATTGACCCTACACTATACTGAATAGCCTCTGGCCCTTGATCATAAATCTTACCTACACCCAAATAATTTTGAATACTCTGTAAGATATATAAATCTTTTTTATGCAAACCTATTCTAAACCAAGGTTGAATACGTCAACCAACCTTAAGTTTATTGTTTCGAACAAAATTAAGCATAAAACAACCTTCGGCGTCTATGAAACCGGTAAGAAATCAGGGATTCAACTTAAAATTTTGTGTACCGTTTTGTTTAACTTTTGTAGTAAAGAATCTTATGTCTTTATTTACTTGATTAGAAGGGCTAAAAATCCGCGTTTTGATGGTACTATTACAAAATAACGGATTTTTCCTTGTTAAATTTCCCTTAAAGGACGGGGTGATATTAGTGCCTAACCACCCTTAGGTAAATAACCCATAATAACTTTAAAGAATTTTTATAAAGGTTATGATTTGATAATTACTTTCGTAATCCATTAGAATACACCTTAAATACAATATTTGATATTGTATCAACTACCGTCTACTCGTTGCTCTTTTACAATAACAGATTTCTTTATGAATTTTTAAACCGGCAATTGACTTAGATCCGCAATAACCTATTTCACTTTCGTTCATCTTAAGAGCTATTACCTTACATAGTTGATTAGACTATCCACAAGTAACCTTTCGGTTACTGTTTGGTGCCTTAAGCTTTAAGGGGTCCTCGGAGTTTGGTAGTTAAGCTCACACAGGTGATTTCCCAAGGTAAAACCTATCACCCAGAAAGCAATAAGAATTTTTGGTCTATAAATCACATTAGTCTTAGAGTCTGGGTTCTGAACACCAATGTACCCATCTCCTTCTATTAATCCAGCTAAGTAGGGTCCAAGTGAACAATTACTTGATACTTTACTTGTAGAATATTTTCTTATTGAATGGTGATAAATAGATCTATTCTTTTTAGGAGCGCAACCATAACTATTCTCACATTTAGAAACTTTACTTTTTTCTGTCTTACCAAACGCTCAAAGAATAGCAAACATACCTACAGTTAAAAAACAGTCACCTACTCTGTTAGTTAAAAATGCTGAAAGAGCACTTTGATTTGCTGCTATTCTAGAAAATCAGAAACATACTAAAAGATATGAACAAACTCCAACCAAATCTTAAGTTACGTATATTGAAATCTAAAATTTCAATTTATTAACTCCTGTACTTTAAAACCTATTAGGATTTACTTAAAGCCCTAGTATATTATAAATATAAAGATTCTGACTATGCATAAAGCACCATTTCAGGCACCCATCATTGTACTAGTCGATCGCGATCCAAAATATAACCGACGATCTATTAAATTTATTTAAAATTTATTTGATCGTTTTCAATGATGTAGCTAGTTATACATATTAAAATTCCGATTTTGATCATAAGAATTTTAATCTATTTATTCTCCTGTATAATACAGGTTTCATGTTTTATGAAACTATTTTGAATTTCTAAATATAATATTACTAACTATGACTAGTTATCTTACCCAAGTGAATATAATATGCTTATTATATATATAGCGTAGATTTTATAAATCTTATCTAATCTTATATAACATGCTTTCATGAATAAAAGGTCCCACAATATCTTTAAGTTTAGTTTTTTGTCTTACAGGGATGTAAATAACTCACTGATCTTTTTTCTTTTCTTCTAACCTAGTGGTTAAACCAAAATTTTCTAATAACACAAACTGAATATGTTTTACATCTTCTAGTTTAAATGCTCTAGTATGTAAGATAGTTTGATTATATACTGATATTCCACCATCATCCATAATAAAATGGGCTAAACCTCTAGCTGTCAACAACTCACCTAGATTTTTAGGTACTATTTTAACTTTATCCTTATAAAATAAATCGTGATAATAATTTAAACAAGGAAGAGCCATAGTAAAAAATCTAAGAGATTGAGTAACTAAACCTGAACGCTTATCGGGCTTTCTTGTTACAATACTAGGAGATTTTAAAACGACAGGTTCCATAAGCTTATATAAATAGTTTAAATATTCTTTCTTTTCAGGATAAGATTGCTCTATATACAATGTTGTGTTGTTAGTAAGTTTAGGCCTATGTAAATAACCGTCACCTAATATTAAACCAATGAGAGCTTCTTTTTGTTCTAAACTTAACTCATATGTTTTTCTTAATTTCCTTTTGGAATTCCTTAGATCGGCCAGATCTGGTAAAGTAGACATACCTCTTTTAAATGGAGGAGTACCAAATAAAGTTAATTTTAAAAGAGGCTTATTAAGAAGGTTATATTGTGAAGGTAGTATATGAGGCTTTACTATACTAGTAAAAGCATATCTAGAGGAATTTTTAACATATAGTGATCCGCAATTAAGATCACTATTTTTCTTAATCTCAGTTTCTATATTATAAATAATTTTTAAAACCTGAGATAAGTTCCTCAAACCTTTTTCATCGAAAAATGATAAAGATGTATTTGATCTAGTTTCGTTCATAAATATAGCTTTTTCTTCTGCCCATACAGACGATAAGAATAAAGTAGCTAATGCTAAAGGTGTAATGTATTCATGTAAATTATGTGGTACAATTTTTAGGTTGTTTCTATAAAATGAGTAGTATAATCAGTTAAAACTAGAAAAACTATAGCTTTTTAACACATAAAAAAACAACACTTTGTTTCCTTTACCTATAAATTTACATAATTTAGGTTTTTTATAACTACAATACCCAGCTTTGGCTAACGTTGAATAAAACCACATTATACTTTCTACATTATCACTATATTTTATAAATATAATCCGAACTCCACCATCTAATTCATCAGATCTTCTTTCCATGTAAGAGCTAGATAGTAAAGAACCCACTATTAAAGATATTATATTCAAGTTATGGGGACCTATTCTCTGATGGGATTTTAAATTTTTAGAAAAGAAAAATCTTTTTTGAACAGGAGTAACCAACATAAGCATAAAATTCAATTCACTATGGTTTGAATAACTTAGCCATTTAAGGCATTTTATAATTTTATTGGAATATTTATTTAAATATGGTTTCATAGAATTTGTTTTATTATTATTTATAAATGTGCAACTTGCTCGGGATACCAACGTAGAATAATTTCTACGCGAAGGAAGAGTAGTAGCTGCTAAAGTAACGCTTCTCCCTATTCTAGGCCCGCTCAATTGTTCTTTTTGGGAAAAGAGACTAGGTTTGACTTTTACATCACTATCCTTCACAGCAATGGTAGAGTTTAATCCTAATTTATACAGCATAGAAGGAATAAAATAAGGTTTAACAAGACCTACTAAAGTATCAATGGATTTTTTATGGATATATATCCTGTATACTCCATCTATACGTTTTTGTTTTGAGGCTGTAAGTCCAAATTTATTGATTAAAGTTTCCACCAATAATTCTACCTCTTTTGGAGTATAAGAATCTGTACAAAGAAATACTCCCCCTCTATTTTTTCTATAAAACCCGTCTCCCATCAGTCAATAAGCTAAGCCTATTTCTGTCAGTAATTCTCCAATGTTATTCGGAATTATTTTTACTTTATCCTTATAAAATATATTATGATAATAATTTAAACAAGGTAAATAACGAGTAAAAAAACGCATAGATTCTGACGTTTTGTTCGACCTTTTATCCACTCTAGTTACAATTTTGGGGGACATCGTTGTAATTGAATCAAATAACTCTCGTATATTATATATTAAATCTTGTTGACTAGGATAAGCATTATCAACTCATAAACTTGTATTAGATGTTTCCCCTGATCTTTGTAAATGACCATCTCCCAAAATTACTCCAACAAGTGCTTTTTGTTGAACTGGTGTTAATTCTTCTTTACACTTATTCGTTAATTCTATTTTAGATTTATTCGTCAATGCACTAGTAGAATAAGATCTATTATTCATTTTATTATTATCTGATGTGACCCAGATTTTTTTTTTTAATGTATAAGTTCTAATCGAAAAATAATGATTTACTCCAAAAAATCTATTAACATTATTATGGTTATTATTTTGAGTTTTAATTAATGATCATCTACTATTTGTATAAAATTCAAGGTTAAATCTAATACGTATATAAATAACAAAAAATACTAAAACCATAAATAAAATAAAAATTCTATAAAACATACTGGTTTTACCTTCTCACAGGTTTTCAGTTATAAACTATTACGAACTTTTTCTACTAGATATATAACCAATTAAATCCCTAATTTATATAACATTTCAGGTATAAAATACGGTTTTACCAATACTATCATTTTATCCATACTTCTTTTACTTATTCTAATCCTATAACTTTGAACACCAGTACTACTAATACGTTTATTCAAAGTAGCTTGGATTCCAAAGTTTTCCTGTAATGCATTTATTAAAAGTTCTTGTTCCTCCAGCTTTTTTTTTAATTTATATAAATTTAAAAAAAAGCAGCTGAAACTTTCAGTACATAACATAACAATACCTTGATATAAAAACCCATCTCCCATAATTAAGTGAGCTAACCCTCTCGGTGTTAATAATTCTTGTATATTTAAAGGAATAACTTTTTTATTATCTTTGTAAAATAAAGAATGGTATTCATTTAAGCAAGAAAATCTTAATGTTCTAACATATATAGATTTATATATTTTACCTGTTCTAGGGTCAGCTTTCCTTACAACTATTGCAGGTTTCATATCTATTAACTGGCTAAATAAAGTGTATAAACTAAATACATATGACTCTTGTTCAGGGTAAGTATGATCTATCCTAAGTCTTGTGTTATAAGTAGGTTTACCTTTCTCCAAAAAGCCATCTGCTAACATTATACCGATAATGGATTCTTTTTGCTCTTGTGTTAGCTCATACTCTTTTTTGTATTGTTTGGAGTATTTACTAGTTTCAGGGATTTTACTAGTTTCAGGGATTTTACTGTAAAATCTTTTAAATAAAGGATAAGTAATATAGTATATAGGAGAATAATAATATGGATTAAAAATATAGTAAAAAATGTGTATAATAACCAAATAAAATACATAATTCTGCAACAGTTTATAACAAAACCTTGGACTATATCTTTACCCCTAAATCCTATTTTATAGATATAGTAGGGTATTCCACGTGTAGTCTCTGAGGATCCCATCATTTCTAACTTTTTTTTATATTATTATATTTAAAAAAGTAAGGGATCCAACCCAAAGGTCGGATCTTACTAAGGCATTAGATACCTATAGGTTTCCTGCTGATCGTTATAAGCCAAAAGGCTTATACTTTCCAGCATATAGTGGAATAATAATATATGTACTTAAAGACATAAACGGCCAAGAAAAGACCTACAAACATTAATAAGTAGTTGTTTGCTGTAACTAATATAACCATCATAAATGTGAATAAGCTTAAATAGCTAAAGAATCTTTGGATATGCATAAAAATCAAATTTATCTTGCAATTGATTTATTAAGTGTTTTATATTAACAGTGGTTAATTATCTTCCCATTTTCTACCTGTGTTCATACCAGATTTTATCTTTCTAATAGAATTTATACCTTCAACCGTAAGATGATAACGATTAAGCATTAAACTATGGATCTTACATCAATCAAGATAATCATATAGTTTTATACCAATTATAGGGTTTTCATTAAAAAATGGTATTATTATATTGGTAATATCCTTAAAATCAACTATTGTTAAACTAACAGCAGATTTACCAGAATATTTATAAATATTTCCTGACCCTAAATAATGCACAATTTTTTGCATTAATACAATATCTCTACTGTGTTGAGTTATTCTAAATCTTAATTGTACTCGATAACCCAGTTTACTATTGGTTGATGGTATACGAACATCAAAGTTACCCTCAGCGCTAACAAAACCTGAAATTCAATGAGGGTTTAAAATTAGATTATCATAATTTATTATAGGTCTTTCAACTGGAATATATCCAGCAAACTCTAATTTTAACATGTCAGATAAACCTAAATTCATAGATGCTTTAATATTAACTATTTCTTTTAAACCTTCAACGGTAAGATGAGCTTTACTATTTACAAGTTCTACCGCTTTTTTAAATAATAAATAATCCGCAGCTTTTTGAGTGAATAACGGATATTTTTCTAAATGAAAAATTAGATTATTTAAATCTTTAATAGAATCTATTGAATAATTAACTACATCTCGGTTTCGAGCTAAATGAATAGAACCAATACCACCTAAGTGTTGTTGTAATAGACATAATAAATTAAGATCTTTTGTGTGTAGACCTATTTGAAATTTCAATTGAACACGTCAACCTAATGTACGAACTTTATTTTTGTCTATTATTACACTAAACGAACCTTCACCATCTATTAAACCTGATCAGACTCCAGGATTTACAATAGTAGAACTATAGGTAGAAAAATTTTTTAAATCGAATTGTTTAGATGGGTTTTTGATATAGGAGTTTCAACCTTGTTGCATATTGAAACCGAGCTTTATAGCTCTATTCCTTTCGGAACCCTTCAGAATACACCTTAAATTCATTAACTGTGAATTAATGAATCAACTGCCGTCTACTCGTTGCTCTTTTACAGATAAATTTTTATCTGATTTAGATCCGCGATTGTCCATTTTGTTTTCACGCATCTTAAGGGTTATTACCTTACCTGAGTAATTACTTCAGCCACCTATAACCTTTCGATTATGGCTTGGTACCTTAAGCTTTAGGAGTTCCCCGGTGTTTGACAGTTTATCCCCATAAACGCGCTTTCCCCTTACGCGCCTCCGAGGATCCTCACCCATATATCCTATAGAATAGATATGCACCAAAGAAGAAACAATTAAAACAGGTATAAGCATAGAACAACCTTAGTTAACCTGGCCTTAATGTCACCTCTATACAGAGGAATAGACATTAAGAGTATTTTTGATACTTAGGAGTTTATTACCTTTGTGGTAAGGCTATCCACTGTGCGTAGTGTTTTTTATGATAAATATTTCCTCCCTACGATCTCGCACTCGTTCTAAGGTCCGACTGTACATTCGGACAGACATTTCAGCCTAACCCCGGCGAACCAGTCTGTAGCGACATTTATTACTGCCGACGGTCTTTAAGTATATCCTTATTAACCGTTTTCACCCATTTATATAAGTATAGAATTGTTCGATAATAATCTTACTCAATTCCTATTAATTATACCTAGCCTGACTAACTTAGTTACACGGCTATTCATATTCCTTCGTTAATATAAAAATATATCCTTATATTAGTTCAACTATGATAGGTAGACAGCCATTATATTCATACAACGGCTGTATGTTTATTCCTTATCCCTATTATAAAGGCTGCTAGATGTATATTTGTGTATATCCTTACAATAGTCCACCGTCGCTCATTAAGTATGCAACTTTAATTGACAGCTAGTCATATTGTTTTGAGGAGACTAAAAAGAAAAATAAAGATAAATAATTACAAAAGATAAATAATTACAAAAGGGGCTAGATTAAGAAGTTAGGAGTACATCTAAGAAAAAACACATACTCTTTTAATTTTATGATTTTTAATTTCTATGAACTCCCCATTTAATTGTTCACTATCTAAGTATTTACTTAAAGTGTCAGGGTATAACCCTACAATTGCAGCAGCTTCGGTTAAAGAATTCGCCAATAAAACCGCACCATCTTGTTCACATATTTGATATATACAAGAAACTTGTCTTGGTAGTACTTTTTTAGTGTCACGATCTATAACTCTTCCATCTAAAAGACGTTCAACTGTAGATCCTGCATTTAATAGTTTTTCTATTTCTTCTTGAGTTAAAGCTACAGCTATACCTTTATAAGTTGACAATCTAAAATTATTCATAGTATTAGATAATTTTAATATTAAGGCTCTTATATCTTGTTTTCTGTGTGCCCCATCGTATATAGCTTTACAAATTATTTTAAAATCCTTAAAATCTATACCTTTCTTAGTTAAAAATTCCATATCCGCAAAAAAAGGTACCAAATAATTATTTAAAACATTAATGTTTTTTATAATAAGTGTTACGCTACTTTTGCTATTAGCATTTCTAGCCTTTACTTCAGCTACTGCTATGGTTGAGGAGTTTTTTAGTTTATAGAAGGAATATGAATCAAAACCTAGATTATTTTCTAAGAATTCCTTTATTTTCACAAATACCGGTAGTTGTACTCCGGAGACTTCAATGGCAAATACAGGAGTTAAACTATCTCTTTTTAAAAAAAAAGACCCATCTCCCTCAACGAACCCTAGCAGTCAACTTTTAGTTATTACGATTTCAGAATCATTTGGTCTATCAAAATTTATACGACTAGTATTCATTTTATTTTTTAATTCTAAAATTGTATCTTTTATCATATAAGGATTTAAATCTTCAGATCTATTCGAATAAAAATGGAAAGCTTTCTTAAAATCTAAATAATCTAGATATTTGGAAGTATTTAAGTTATATTTATCGAAGATTTCAATTAATAAAGCAATACCTTTTTTATCTGTAACACTAAATATACATTCATCTTTATAAATACGAACTCCTCCGATTCTTAATCTGTCTTTAATATCTCTTAAAACCTTTTCGTCATCTTTATGTAATGCTATTTTAAACATGAATGAAAAACTAGAAATAGTAAATTTATCTTTTTTTAAATGACTATTAATGGTAAAACTTCCTTCAGCGTCTGTGAATCCTACAAATCATTGCAGGAATTCAGGGTTAATAGCACCTATCTCCTGTTCGGTTTGCTTTATGTTATTAATAGTTGAATAATTAATTTTTTTACGGTTCGGGAAAGTGCTCGTAAAGGGGTATTTACATCTAAATCCTTTTAGTCCATATGAATTAGATGGACAGGGAAGATAAGCAGGGTTATTTTTAGTCTTATCTGACATAATTAACCTGCTTATTCAAAGAATAAACATATTCTTATACAGTTGGATTCAAACCAACACAGCTTCTATCTCTATTAAGATAGCCACGTAGCAAACTGTTAGTGAATCAAAATGAAATCCTCAGGATACATTTAATGATTCAGAATCAATTCATCTGAATACCTCTATGGATACAGGTATATTATTTAACCCAACTTCAAAGAAAGCCAAAGCAGCCAATATTGTTGTAGTAACAACAGCTGTACATGTAATTATTTGTGCTCCTGATACTCCGATTTTTCTACCAAAAAAACCAGAAGCTATTGATCCTAATAGTGGTAAAATTATTATAGCTAGATACATTATTTAAATTCAATTGTAATATTTCCTCTTCGTTTTCTCCCTTTTTCCATAGGAATTGTATTCCCTTAGGAAGGATAGGATATTACCATAATTTTTCTATTATGCCTGACTATACCTTAAGCAAATAATTATATAATTATATAATTATAAACCAACCTCCACTTAGTCGATGAACTGTTTATCAATATTTCTATACTGATACTTAGCTGCGGATTATCAATTTCATTTCTTCATACAAACCGTTTTTACCATACAACGAGTCATTACCTGTTCCATTAATCATATTACTATATTAATCTGGTAGATTTGTCTTTAAGATTTCCCCGCATTTTGAAGATTTCGCCTTAATGAGACTAGATAGAGGTTTGCTCTACCTTTTTTGACCTATTTTCTCTCAAACCCCTAATCACCTCCATGATTATTTTTAGTAGTAATCCCCATTTTGTTTTTTAATAACAAGATTTCTTTCAGACCATCTTTTTTTAAATGTTCTTTGTTTTTAACCATAAAAGCAGCTATTTTAAAATAACAATAATTTGAGTACTTTGATCCTGCAATACTATATTCTTCAAAAAATGGTATTACATGGTTAATTATATCATCAATTCTTGTAACTACAAACTCAGCTATTGAACGCTTTTCATATCTAACTACATATCCGCATTTAAAGAAGTCTACAAAACTCTCTAATAAATCTACATCTCTTAAATCTTGAGCAATAGAAAAACGTAATGAAGCATATTTATTGTCTGTTGTCTTAGATTTATTAATAGCAATAAAAAAATTAGATTCTCCAGTTGAAAATCCAGCTATTCACGGTTTAGAATGCACAAGTGTATTATAGTTATTTACTCTTTCTTCTCTTATAACAGGAATAGTTTCAGGAAAAGCCTTTTTTAATTGGTCAGATAAACCTCAATTCATAGATGCCCTTGTATGAATTATTTTTTGTATTCCCTCTAGATTAGTATGCTGTTTTTCTAACATTAAGCTAATAACATTTTTAAAAAGCATATAATCGGAATATTTTTTAGTTAATAAGGGATAATTATCAAAGTGCGGTATAATTACATTAGTTATATCCTTAATAGAATGAACCCTAAATTCCACTGTAGAATTATTATTGGGTTTGGATACAAGCCCTATACCTCCGAAATATTCCTGTATTTTCAATACTAAAGATCTATCTTTTTCATGCATCTTTAGTTGAATTCTGGCCTGCACATTTCATCCAGGTTTATATCTAGAATTCTTTAGCATTGCAATTAGAAAGGAACTGGAGAAGTGTGTTTTAGAGCTTGATCTACAAAGTAGCGAGTTTTAGAACTTCACATAAAAAGTAGTTATTTTTAGAATTGGAAATCTAACCTTTTATACTGAAAGTAATAAAACAACTCGAACAATGAAAACATAATAAGAAGATTAACTACTAACCTATGTTTTATTGAAAATGTATCTACCTTTATAGGGACTAATTTGATTTCTAATTAAATAACTAATAATAGAGGATTTAGGTAGATTTAATGCTTTAGCTGCTTCACCTATAGAGTTATAATCTGTTGTAATATTATGTTTAACATCCAATACTTCTATGACTAAATCTGGGTGTGTTAAGCCAAGATTTCAGTTTATATAACATAGTGTAATGCATGTAGGGAGAAACAATGTTAACTAGTGTTCCCATAGAATTTTGTCGTATGTATATTCGATATTGATCTTTTCTAGCAACACGTAAGGTACACTCTAATCTATATCTAATTATAAGTACATTTAATAAACGAACCGTGTCTTTTATTGAAAAAGAATCCGTACAAATAAGTAATCCGGATGATATGGCTACTCCGTCACCCATTATTAAATGCGCCAAGGCAACAGGAGTTAATAATTCATAAAAATTATGAGGGATTATTTTCACTCTCTTAGGGTAGAAGAGATAATACAAATTATTAATACAAGGCATTGCTCTAGTAAAAAATTGTAAACCTTTTACGGTTTACCGTAAAAACTTTAGAATTTAATCAAGTATTCTTTTCCTGTTCATACCTGCTTTAATTTGTGAAATTTGTTCTAAACCTTCCGGATTTAAATGACCTTTTTTATCCATTATCTCAGCTACTTTACAGAAATAATTAAAATCTTTTATTTTATCCCCTACCAACGAATATTTTTTAAAATAAGGAATAATTTTTGAAATTATATCTGAAAATTTATAGACTTGATACGTTACCAAAGTGAGTGTAGGATTCTGGTCTATTTTACCGCAGCCAAATCAAGTCACAAATTTGTTTATTAATTGCTTATCTCTAACATGTTGACCTACGACAAATTCTAATTGTACTTGATGTCCAACATTAAATTTAGAATTTTTTCCAAGTTTAATGAAGAAACATCCCTCTCCTGTTATAAAGCCGGTCATTCATTCCGGATGGGGAATTTCTGTATTTTCAACTAACGGTCTCGTAACAGGCACAATATCAGGAAATGCTAATTTCAATTCCTCATTTAAACCTAAATTGATAGAGGCTTTAATTGCTACTATTTTATCCATCCCCTTTTTAGTTAAATGTTCTTTATTGTTAAATAAATCCAAAGCCCTTTTAAATAAAAGGTAGTCAGCTCTCTTCTGAGTTATCTGTTTTTTTTGACGTAATTTATTCTAAATTACTAAAAAAAAACTGGGATATTTATCAAAATGATCCAAAATTACCTTTAATTCTTCTTTGGAGGTTACAGTATACTGAAGAGTAGTTTTTCCATGTTTAGCAAATCGACCTATCCCTCCGAAATAAGCTTGAATAGACTCCAATAGAAGTAAGTCTTTCTCATGAAGATTGATTAAGAATGCAAATTTAACCCTTCAACCTACACGGAGAGCTGTATTTTTTTCTACGAAAAGGGAGAAGCAACTCTCTGCATCCTGTTTTTTTTTTTCGACGTAATTTCTATGAAATTACTAGAAAAAAAAAGAAGAAACCTGTTACTATTCAGGGACTAAGCCTAGCTAAAGGTTTAACAAGATTTATGTTTTCCTCTCATTTAGTTACAGAGGTTGAAAAATAACGATTTGAGTATACTGCGTTGTTTTTACAACAACCGCTAACTATTTGCTTTAAAGAGTTATTTGGTTTACCTGCTCTAACACCGGTGGTTCTTTGAGGGCTACTACCGCAATAGTGAGATAACAGGTTAAATACAAATAAAACATAGCTTGCACGATCTGCAGATTGTTTGAATCCGATTCGAGCATTTTTACTATGTTTAGAAAAGATTATTCAACCGTCAGAGAGTATTAACCCTATTATAACTCCATATTGGTAAGGAGCAAAATGCACCATTTCTAATTGTTTATGGGAAAATCTTACACCCACTGTAGATGATAAATTTGTTCCTCAAACTGTTAAAGCTTTGCTTTCTTTTTTTAAGGAAGCATCCAAAATTCCAGTTATAAATAATGGATCTAAAGAATTTTTACAGTTAAGGGGTTTAGATGTAGAATAATTTCTTATTCCACTTGGAATGATATTAAGTGATTTAATGGGTGATTTAGCTTGACTAAAGGATAGATGGATTGATTTAAAAGAGATAAATCTTTAGTCTCCTCCACATCTGCTGCGCAAACTATTCTTCGCTGGACTCTACATATCTTCCTTTATTCATACCGATTTTAATAAGGCGTATTCGTTCTAAACCTTCGAGGGTCATATGTTCTTGGTTTTGAATCATATAAGCTATAAGACATCAATCTTTAAAATCCGCGGATTTTACACCAACAACCTCGTGTTTTAAGAAAAAAGGTATTATTGTGGACATATTATCTGCAAACTTGTGACATTTAAACGTTACTCAAGATGTACTTACATAAAGTTTACCACAACCAAAATAATCCTCAAAACTTTTTAATAATAGCTCATCTCTACTATGTTGACTTATACTAAATTCCAACATAACTTGAAAACCTACTTTGTACGTAGAGCTCTTTTTTATACCAACATAAAAACACCCTTCACCAGATACAAAACCAGCCATTCAATCCGGGTGAGGTATATTTTTATGTATATTACAGGGTCTATTATAAGGAATAGTTCCGGGAAAGGCTGCCTTCAAGTTATCAGACAAACCTTTATTTAAAGAGGCTTTAATCGCTACAATGTCTTTTACACCTTCAAGGGTTAGATGTTTCTTTTCCCGCATTACATCCATTATAACCGTTCTAAATAAAAGATAATCGGCTTTTTTATCCGTAACTAAAGGGTGCTTGTCAAAATGAGGGATGATTACTTCCACAATTTGTGCGAAGGAACCCACTCTGTATATAAGTTGTTCATGGGCTTTTTTAAAAATAGTACCATTACCTCCAAAATACCCTTGGATTTCTTGTAGTAATACTATATCCCTCTCATGGACATCGATTTGAAAACTAGGTTGAATTATTCAACCTGTACGACTTTTTTGGTCTTTTATAATGTTAAGACTAAAACAACCCTCCGCGTCTGTAAATCCTGTAATGAACAGAGGGTTTAACCCTCTTTTTGTGGAATAGAATCGAACATGCTTAGTGGCTCGTGTATTTATAAAGAAAGTTGTTCGTTGTAAACGTCTAGCGATATCCGTTCGAACGCGGCTAACCTGGGATAATGAGAGGTTATCGGTCAATACCGGAGTTTTTCCCGATTTTTTGAGAGAATCTTGACTAAATCTATAAACGGACGTAGTTTTAGTAGAAGGTTACGGTTACCATTTTACATGTACGTATTTGTGTCACATATAGGGCGCAAATGTTGAAACGCAGCTAGCGCTTCTGCGTATACTTCTTATGACAGTTTATCTACGTTACCTATAAAATAACCATAAACCTTGTAAATCTACCTTTCCCCCTTTAGGGGGAAATTAGGTGTTTTGTATATATCCCTGTACACCTATTAGCCTATCGGTTAGTTCCCCTCCTTAAAGGAGGGGGGGGACAAAAAGACTAATACTACGTTGCGACTGTACATTCGCGAGCATTTAAGCTCTACGTAGGTGAACCAGTCTGTAGCGATGTTTATAACCACCGACGGTCTTGACCTGGGTAGTTGTTAACCGTTTTCACCATGTCCGGTCTTTAGATATTTGTTTTTCGTTATAACGTTACAACAACATAAAGACTAGGTGGGATTCGCACCCACAGCTCCTTACCGTAAAAAGCTACTAAAATACCTAAACCTATCGCAGACTCTGCTCCGGCTATGGCAATAATATAAATAGCGTATGTTTGACCTAATATATCATCAAAACTAAGTGAACTAACCAATATTAAGAATGTAATAGCTAATAGCATTATTTCTATTGAAATAAGCATTAATATTATGTTTTTTCTGTTTAAAACAAAACCTAAAATTCCGATCGTAAATAAAATTAGTGATAAATTCATTGTAAAAAAAATAACATATTAATATAGGTATTCTAAAGTAATTTATAAGATCTTTACTTGTATTATGGTATTGAAAAGATCTTATTTTGCTATTAAACAAATAAGAATTATTCATGCATTAGATATACATACTTAATACATTATTATAGAATTTTATGGCTAATTAGCTATAACAACTCTGTAATACCGTATGTATTAAATAACCTGTTGCGTATAAAACGGATGCTCTACCAATTGAGCTCTTTTCTCTTTTTTTTTTGTAGGGCTTTAATAATCATAGGTAAATCATAGATTAATCTTCTCCCCTAATTGCCTTTTACATTACGTAACTGCAATTTTCCAGCTTAAATACAAAAGATTTATATTCCGGGATATGTTATACTATCTGGTAAGGTAATTACTTTTCATAACATGTTAATTGTACAAAACAATTATTTTAATAAAATCTAGAGTTATATAGAAAGGTTTTATCTTACTATTGTTCTTGTAATCAAGATAAGAATAGCACAAAATGATCTGTTTATAGAAGAGTACTAATTATTGTTTCATTTGTTTCCATTGTTAGATTATTTATCAGATCCTGAATCGGCTCCCTCATTATCTGATCCTGAACAGTATTCTCCACTATCCAATCCTGAAGAGGCTTCTCTATAATCCGATCCTGAATGGGATCCCCCATTATCGGATGAATCGTTCAAACTTTCATTGTTAGGTAAAACAGAATAATAAGTTGTCTGTGTAAGACAACTGTCATGCATCTTACAGTCACAATATACGCAAGCAACATCCGGATTATCATTCCTACAAAGATAACAATCATTATTTTGATTTGCTGCTGCAGAGAAAATTATAGAAGAACTTGCAAAAACACCAAATAAAGATGATCTTTCAAATACCCCATATAATGATAAAAATTCTCCTAACGACGACGAGGAAATGTAGTATTACCAGTTAAGCTATCCGTAAAAGTATAGGCAGCGTGTCTGTTAAACATTGTATCACAGCCACCACAAATAGCCCTACAGCATGCATCACATTTATAGTATTTAAAATCTATAAGTTTCTTACAGTTGTAACAAGGTTCACAACCTTTGTCATGGTTTCATACATTCCTAGGGTTTCAACCATGGTTCTTTCCAAGATACTCACAATGGTCAACTTGTCCATCATTTATATTATAGGTGTTGTAGCAATTAGATTTAAAGTGTTCCCATGGTTGGGGATTAGTAAAAAGTCCAGGTTGTATTTCACCTGAGCTATTCTTAAGGGGAACTGCACCAGGTAAATGGCTTTGAACAGAAACTGTACCAGCTGAAGGACCTGGTACTTGTCCAGCTGAAGGACCTGGTACTTGTCCAGCTGAAGGACCTGGTACTTGTCCAGCTGAAGGACCTGGTACTTGTCCAGCTGAAATATTAGGATTATCTCCTCCAGCTGAAATATTAGGATTATCTCCTCCAGAAGATAAAAAGACACTGTATTTCATTGGTGTGAGATCAGCATTCATTACAGTAGCATCCGTTAACAAACTTAATTCTTGTGAGCAATTATATCCCAGTTCATTATTTATAATATGATCTATTACTCAATATAAACAATATAATGAGTTAATTATATATAATGTTAAAAATATACCTAAGAATGAAATGGTAGCTAGTATTGTTCATAAAATAGTTTTACCTAATGAGATTAATTTTTCTTTATTGTAACTAATAAATTTAATAGTGATAGCCGTAAGTAATATTAAAACAGATAATGCAAAACAACCATGATAATAATAGTAACTATTATGTTTGAAGTATGATTCTCAAGCACTAGATGAGTCACAACTAACGACATTTGAATCAAATAGGTAAATTAAAGTTGAAACTGAATAATGGATAGCGTCTAATATTGGTGCAGGATATATACCAAATAATACAGTTGGTATAACTAATATTAATAAGATTGTAAATTCTCTTTTAGTTAAATCCGGTATACTAAAGGTAAACATTCTTGAATAAGATCCTCCAAAAGCTATTCTTTGATACATATATATAGTGTATGCTGCAGAGAAAATTATAGAAGAACTTGCAAAAACACCAAATAAAGATGATCTTTCAAATACCCCATATAATGATAAAAATTCTCCTATGAAATTTAAAGATAAAGGAGCTCCACAGTTAGCAAGACATAGTATGAAGAATAATATAGCAAATAATGGCATTACTTGAGTAACTCCTCTGTAGAAAGAAATAACTCTTGTAGAAGATCTGTCATATAATACACCTCCTGCACATATAAATAGACCTGGTGAAACTAGTCCATGAGCCAACCCTAAATTAATAGCACCTTCAATACCTTGTATACTGTTACTGAACACACCTAGAAGATAAACTGCAGCATGAGAAACAGAACTGTACGCAATAAGTTCTTTAATATCTATTGTTCTTAATGTACTAAGACTAGCGTATACTATAGTAATAACACCAATTAGGAAAATTATATAAGTATATTCCATATAAGCTTTAGGTAAAACAGGTAAAATTAGTCTCAGTATACCATATAAACTTAATTTAAGAACAATTGCTGCTAAAATGATACTTCCTCCTAAAGGTGATTCAACGTGAGCCTTTAAAAGTCATGTATTCAGGAAAATTGTAGGAGTTTTTACAGCAAAAGCTATAAAAATACCATAAAATAAGAAAAGTTGTGTTAAATAAAGGAAATTTCCTTTAAAAAGAGTATCAAAATCGGTAGTACTCATAATAGATGACATGGCTAATATAGACAATAGTAAAAATAATGATCCCAACAGTGTGTATAAGAATAAATAAAAACTAGCTTTTACTCTGTTGTCTGACCCAAATATACCTATCAATATAAATAACACGGTGATCAGATTTATCATACATATAAATAATTTAAGATGCGTCTACTTCGTAAAGTAACCCTACTCTTCATCGAACTGAGTCCGACCTCTGTTCATTTTAGCTTTAATTCTACGAATATCCTCTAACCCTTCAATTGTTAAGTGAGCCTTCTTTTCCATCAATTGGGCAACTTTTTTAAAATCTTGGTAATCCTCAGATTTTACACCTATAATTTTATATTTATCAAAAAAAGGGATAAGACATTCCATGAAATCTGAGAATTTCGTTACACGATACACAACGGCATTTTGAGAATGTTTATTTACTGAACCGTACCCTAATAAATTTTGTAAACTTGTAAGTAATTTAGAATCTCGAGAGTGTTGAGCTAAATCAAATTTTAATTGAACGGTTTCTCCTAAGTTTGTTTTACATTTATAAATGTAAACTTGAAAACAAGCTTTGGTTTTAATAAACCATTCGCAGTTTGTAATACATAGATGGGTGTAGAAAAGGAATAACAATAGAACGTAATAAAGTCATAGAACCTTCTCGTATGTATATCAAGTATTCAATTTTCTGATTTTGTCTTTTTAAATGAATTGTACATTCTAACCTGTATCTGATCATTAAAACATTCATTCATCTGACTACATCATTAACTGAAAAAGAGTTCGTACATAAAACAATACCGTGCCGTGCCGCTTGACCATCCCCCATAATAATATGAGCTAATGCTACTGGAGTTAATAGTTCATATATATTATAAGGTATTACTTTTATACCTTCAGGGTAAAATTCCCTTCTTAATTCCGTTATACATTCCATTGAACGAGTTTTAAATTGTATGGCATAGCTGAATTTTCCTTTATGTTTACGTTCTCTAAAAATAGGATAACTAGAACAATAATGGGATAATAAGCTAAATACAAATCAAGCATAGATAGAATTAGCTCCAGACTGTGAAAATCCTAACAAGGCATTTTTAGATGTACTATTCTCGAATATAATCCAACCATCCGATATAACCAATCCTACAATAACACTACGAATATATAAAGGTAATTTTACCAAAGATAACTGATAACGAGAAAAACGTACTCCTACAGTAGAAGAAAGGTTATTTCCTCATAAGACTACATTTGTGCTGCCCAAGCTAAGCGATTTTGCATCTTCTTTATGTCTACTTATAACAGAAAAAAATCTTTTCTTTTCAAACTCTGTTTTTATAGGGCTATGTCTTATATCAGAAACAAATCTTTTATTTATAAACTGTGTTTTTATAGGACTAGCAGAAAACCCTGCAAATCAATAAGGATTGTCTATGGCTATATCCTCAATTACAGGTCTTTCAACCGGGACAGTATTAGGGAAAGCTTTTTTTAAACTCTCTGTACCACCTAAATTTATTGAAGATCTAAAATTTACAATCTTTTGGATACCCTCCATAGTTAAATGTTCCTTATTAATCATCAACAATATAATTTCCTTGAATAAAATAAAATCGGCTCTCTTTTGAGTATTCAAAGGATATTTGTCAAAATGTGGTAATACAATATGAATTAAATCGTGGAGAGAGGCTATTCGATAATGAAGAGTGTCTTTACTTGCATAAGTAATGCTACCAACTCCACCAAAAAAAGCTTTAATTAGTTCTAAAACCATTCTGTCTTTTTTATGGATACAGATTGAAAATTTAGTTTCTACACTTCAACCTATTTTAGCTTTAGGGTTTTTACGAATTCTAACTATAAAACTTCCCTCTGCATCAGTAAAACCTGTAACAAAGTAAGGTTTTAGTAAGTAGTCACCTATTTGAGAATTAGCTACTCTATAATTAGCAGTAGAATATGATCTTAGATTATTTAATTGGTTAGAAGGAATTCTGATTGGATAGTTTCTTTTGAAACCCGTTAGAGTACATCTTAACATAGGTGAACTTAGCAAAGTTCCCATGCTACTACCATATACTCGTTGCTCTTTTACAGTATTTCCTAATACTGATTTAGATCCGCGATTGCCCATTTTGTTTTCACGCATCTTAAGGGTTGTTACCTTATCTGATAAATTACTTCAGCCACTTATATCCTTTCGGATATTGCTTGGTACCTTAAGCTTTAGGGGTTCCCCGGAATTTGGCTGTAAATCCCATCAGGAATATTTTCCAGATATTCAAACAGGAGGTAAAATTGACTCGAAGAAGATGTAAAAAAGTAAAATATCTAATACTAAGAAAACCGCTAATAATAAAGTTTCTAATAACAGTATTATAATAACATAAGATTCTACATCTTTTGTTATTGATTTTCAATTCGATACTAGTGAGATAGGAATAATAATAGTAGTTAATAAAATGAAATATATAGATAGACCGTCTACACCTAGATAGAAATCAAAATAACTTATTTCATGATATTCTTGTACAAATTGAAACTGATTTGTACTAAAATCAAATAAAATAAAGATAATTAATGAGATAAAGAAATTTAAGATAGATGTAGTTAACGCTATGAATTTTATATTTCTTAATGAAACTCCATTATCCCTATTAATTAATATTGCAAGTACACCTAATATAGGGGTTAAAAGTAAAGATGATAAAATCATCTATTAAAAAAAAAAGAACAAATTCCTCTAGATGGTATAGAATGATAATGTATCAGCTATACTTTAAATATTCACCATATGTATAGTAAGGTAATAAATTCTTGATAAATACATCTATATATAAAATAGATGTTCCAACTTTTGAGAATTCTTATCTAAGACTTGAACTTAGATTAGGGTATTAGGAATATCTTGTTTTGCCATTAAACTAATAAGAATTTTGTAATGTAATTATATAAAACGGCACATTACTATTATAGCATAATACTTTTTTATGAAGTTATATATTCACATCATTATTGTGCATGTAGATAAACTCGTTTACGAATAATTAATGATTATAAGTTTTCAATTTTTTTTTGTTTTAATGGGGCTTTAACATCTGTTTAGTCTTCTCCCCGTTATTGCTCTAGAAATAGTAATTACTAATGCAATTTTCCAGTAGATAAATATAATTTATCTACTGGGGTTTGTTATACTATTATGGATAAAAATGTAACTATCCTTTTGGGATGGTCACCAAAAGGGGGGGGCAGATATTTAAGTCAGTCCCTTCTGGGAGACTAAATAACAAATTTTTCCATTTTCATAACAAGTTAACGGTAATCTAACCACTATTTTCTAATTTTTTTTTCGACGTAATTTCTATGAAATTACTAGAAAAAAAAATAAGAAGCAGCCCCAGTCTTCAGGGCAAAGCCTAGAAGACGCGAGGGCTATTTAACTTCAAAGTTTATTTTTTGTGTCTTAAATCGACAAAAGTGTTTTCAAGAACAGTAACACCATACATTACAAAAGTAAAGTAAGAGAAGTATAATACGGTACTTATTTGTCCAAATTCAATAAATGGAGACTCTACGTGTTTAGCACCTAATTGCATTAAGATTAAGAAATTAGCAACAAATGCAAAGAATGCTGCTTTACTTAAAGGTCTAAATTGCATACCTCTCGATCTACTTACATCTGTAACAGGTAATAATAGTAATATAAGAATAGCTGCGAACATTGCTATAACTCCTAATAATTTGTTAGGAATTGATCTTAATATGGCATAGAAAGGAAGAAGATCATGTTTTTAACTACTGAAATCGTCTTAATTCAAGAAAATTCTTAATTCAAGGAAATTAAAGTAATGGGTTAGATACCTAGTTTATATAACATTTCTTTAATAAAGTAAGGTTTTACTAAATCTATCAATGTATCCATTGATTCTTTAAATATATAAATTCTAGGTTTCTTATCCCTGTTATAATGTATGGATGTTTTAAGATTGAATTTATCTTGTAATGTAAACATAAGTTTATCTACATCTGTAGTACTAAAAGCATAAACGCTTATATGTAACCCATCACCCTGTTTGGATGGAGATATGTGTTACACAATTTTTTTAAACACATATCTACCTTTAAAAGGGCTTTTTTGGTTACGCCTTAGATATATCCCAATCGATTGAGACTTTATATCTAAAGCTCTTCCTGCTGCACTAATAGAAGAATACCTAGTTACAGTTTTTAATTCTAAATCCGTAACATCTATTTCCACAGATGCCGGATGATCTAAATAATTGGAAGAATAGTTAGATACAGCTAATATAGATTATAGCTTATATATACCTTTTAAAAGTTTAGATTCTAAAATACATCGTTTTAAATAGTCTTTACTAGTATTAAGGCTTTGGGCAGCCTTTCTAATAGAATCATATTCTTCTGATGTATTGGTTACTATATTAGTAACCTTAACCTTAACAGATTTACTTAGGTTTAATTTTGCAAGATTTTCATGTACTTTCTCTAAGGACTCCTTACTATGTTTATAATGTAAAGAAGAATAAGCAATTTTTAGAACATTATACTCAGGTAAAAATTTATCCATATAATATTGCTCTCTTTCAATAAGATCTTTGACAGTACAATATTCAAGTATTTCTAATTTAAATTTTGAATATCCGTACTTTAAAAGGGCTTTATTGATAATCATAGCCTTTCGAGAAGAATGGGAAATAAAAGTAGTACTAAGATAATTTCTAAGTCTCTTTCCTAAATCTTTACTACTACCTATATAGGATTTATTTGTATCTAAGCTAGTTCAACGATAAATTCCCGTTTTACCATCATTCTCTAAAATAATTTGTTTTTTATTAGAGAGCACATCATTATAACAAGCAACAGGTATAAAAGTTAAACAGTTAAGATATTCAAGAAGATCAATATTCTGCTGTTAGACAGAGGAGCCGGAGTTTATAAAAAATACCTCCTCTCCAGATCTATTTAGCTTAAAAATAACAAAATTACCCTTGTAGCTACTTTATTTTCCTTGGTGACGCCACGACCCATTACCTAAAGGTATTGGTCTTCCTTGTTCTATTTTACTCTTAATTTTCGAAGTAAAGTTAAACATTCAGAAGGCTAACCCTCTAGGTGTTAACAATTCATATATGTTATTAGGTACAATTTTCACATTTAAATTATAAAAACAATCTTTATATACATTAAAACAAGGAAGTTGCATTGTCGTGAAAGATATAGCACTATAAGTTTTTTTAGTTCTATTATCTCTTACTATCTTAGATTGAGGAACATAAGCGTTAACACAAAAAGGTAAAAATATTTTAAATACATGATCAAAATATTCTTTATGTGTAACCGCTGTCTGTGCATATATTAATCTAGAGTTAGCAGTAGATGATCTACGAGAAATGTGGCCATCACCAAGTAATATACCTGTCAATATTTCTTCGACTTCCGTCGGTAATTTAATTAATGCTCTCTCACTAGGGGACAAACGTACAATCCCTTTAGTAGAACGAGCAGCAAATAATATTGGACTAGGTACAAATAATAAAGAATTAAGATCATTTTCATTGTTAAATACATAGAATTTCTTCTATGATAGGACTATATCTTCCATTTAAATTATTAAACTTTTGTTGGAATATTTTGATGAATAAATCATATACCTATAAGTATACTTAATTAAACCTTAATACAAGTTCTTTTAATTTAAATTGTCTCGCGTGTAGTCTCTGAGGATCCTACTAGGATATTTATCCGTCCTTTGGTTTCCTGCTGATTGTCCTAGTTTAATATAACTATACTTTAGTTACCCACACGTAGGATTTTCCAGCATTTAGCGAGATTTTAAAATAACATCTTCTTTAATATCATTCTGGAACGATAGCTGCAGGAGTTTGCATAGGATTTGCCACAACATAGTTTTCACTATCTCCTAATACATTAGGCATAAAGAACACAAATAAAGATAATACAAATATAAATGCAAATATTGTAATAAGATCTTTAAATATTAAATATGGAGCAAAAGGCATTCTATCATAGTTTCCTGATACACCTAAAGGATTTCCTGCGAAATATTTCGACTGTACATTAAGCATAAATTTTATATCTACACCCACCAGTGACCCAGTCTGTAGCGATCATACTTAAGTCATATATAGACTTTATATAACCGACGGTCTCTTAATTAAAATTTAACCGTTTTCACTAGTGTTGCCAAACCATACTACCCAATTAGTAGTAGTTATGATTTAAATATCCCGTCGGATATTTAGGGATTAAATACTTAACCCCACGACTACTTATATATTATAATCCTAATTTGTAAAGCATACTGGGTTCCATATGAGGGGTTAAGAGTTTTCTTAGTAAAGGCATATGTTCTACTTTAATAACTAATAGATAACTACTTTTAATTTGACTCGTGCTCCTGCGAGATTTATGGGCAAAGCCCCTACGTTCCGATCACAAAGTACTTTTAATATTAAATTTAGTTTCTAAAGCTAATGACAATAACCTTACCTCTTGTTTTGAAAAATTCTGGGTATGAATTAGAAGACTAGGGTAATGGAAAAAACCTTTGTCGCTAATTCAAACGGCTAAACTCAAAGGTGTCAATATATCCGCAATATTTACAGGTATTTTCTTTTGTTTTTTATGATTATAAAAGGATTTATATAACCAGATTAAACTTGTAAAACTATGCGTAACAAACCTATAATATATAGACTGGCAACTAGGACCACCATGTTTGCAAACAAAAGGCAAATTATTGGTACAATAGCCCCTTTTATTAAAAAACTCGTATAACCAAAACATATACTCCTTATATGCTTCACTTTTTTTGAATATAAATCTAACACCTCCACTTTTTTCCCGCTCTGCATGACTATTACCTAACAATGAACCTACCAATAGAGAGATAACATCTTCGTTATGTGGACCTATTCTTTTACCAGGTTTAAAATTAGGCAATATAAATGCTAGCTTTGCTTTAGGGGGTTCCCTTCTAGTACTTATAGAAGGTAGTCCTTTATGACTTTCGCTATCATTGTCACAAGGAGCTAAAGGTAGACGGGAATCACCTAAAGTTGGTGGGTTTTTATGTATAAATTTGGGGCCAGGAGGCTCTAAATTTTTACTCGCTACTAAATCTTGCTTCAGCCTTTTCTTTACAAATACTACATTACCATCTAATACTATGGGCATATTTTTCTGTAATCTGGTTGTAACTGTAAGTGGAGCTAGACCTAAAAATTTAGCGCACTCAGATATCGAACCAAATGTATTAACAACTAAACCATCTTTATTTTGGAGTTCTATTTTAATACTACCACTTCCTGTGTAATATTTATTTAAAGACTTTATGAAAATTCTTCCGTCTTTTTTTTCCTCAAGATTAGATGGTCCAGCTAATAATTTTACAATATCATCTTTAAGGGCATCAAGTTGAGGTTGACTCATTTTTGCTGCATTAGTAGATGATCGGTTAAGATTCATTTGACTAATTATAAGATTTATAATTGTTACACCTTTTTCAGTATAGTGTAAACCTAATTTTTTAAGTTGTAATATAGTTTTTCAATCATTATAGTCATTTTCTTTCTTACTACCCCAGGTTAAACTATCAAAGAAAGGAATTAACACTAAAGTTAAATAATCTGTACGGCTGATATGTAAACTAGTTATCTCACCTTTATTCCCTATTCTACTATCCAATGAAATTCTTACAGCTTCTTGCTCATTAGGTCAATTAAATCTAACAGCTAAAGACTGAAAAAATTTTTGTATAGCCCTCATTAAATCAGTATTGCTCTTCTGGGTTAATGAAAAAGTTACAGAGAAGGGAAAGATTTTTTGAACTGAAAAGCAACCTTCCCCTTCTGTGAATCCTAATACCCACTCAGGAGTTATACGTAATTTATGTGAGTTTGGCATTGTAAAATCAGTTCTAAGACTATTCATCCTAGCTTTAATTTTACTAATCTCTTCTTTGGTTAAGGCTGACTTAGATAGAACATAAAGCTCTAAGGCTTTTTTGAAATCTAAGTAGTTTAGGTATTTTGTAGAATTAAGGGGAAATTTTTCAAAAATCTCTATTAAAATTAGGAGCTCACTCTGTTTATTTACACGGAAAGATGCCATACCACTAGTATCTACTTTACCTATTCCTAGGTTTTTTTGTATGAAAAGAATAACCGGTAAGTCGTCTAGGTGTAAAGATATCTTAAACTCGAATTCTACTGCTCTTTCTCGTATTCTAAAAAAGAAACATGATTCCGCATCAGCTAACCCACAAAACCAATCGTAGAAATTATTTAGATTAGGATGTAGACGCGATTCTATTGGTAATGATACCCCTTTCGTAGAATAATTATGTCTACGAACATTTAAAGGAATAGTAGGTTTTAGATTAAGTATGAAAAGACAACTTTTTAAAAAACACAACTCGTTAATAATATCTGATTTATACGTATCTCATAAGACACATATGCTAAATAAAATAATAAAGATAGTAATTAATAATGTTACTTTATAATTATGAGTAAAGTATTTGCGGAAGTAGTTATTTGTAGTCGCTTGTATATTAGAGTAAAAATTGAATACCAACCCCGCGGTGTCGTGTAAAACGATTAAGTGCATTAGTGCTAAAGCAGCTAATACGAAAGGTAAAACGAAATGTAATGAGAAGAATCTATTTAATGTTGCATTGTTTACAGAGCATTTATGTTGGTAGTCACTATGTTATATATATCTAACACTCTCACTACTCGCAACAAATTTCTTTGTTGATCGGACTATATCTTGATCTTTTATCCTCTTTACTCTATGGATAGAGGAGAGAGGAATATACGCTTAAATATATTGGGTTTATTTAATATTTCGAAGGAACAAGTTTAGAATATCGAGGTACTGTACGTAACTCTTTTAATCATAATAAATATTGTAATCTTTTATTACCTAATAATTTTACAGGTGCTTTAGCTAAAAATTTAATTACATTTTCTATAGATCTTGCACTTGTAACTTTCAATTTAGAATTATTAGTTTTATCTAAATATACAGCAGTAGTAAAAGAGAAATATTTTTTTATTGCAGAAATTATAATATCCCCATTCGTTTGACTAATCTCAAAAGAAGCTATTTGATAACTATCGTTATTTTTATATGTACTAAAACAACCTTCAGCTTCTATGAATCCAACCAGCCAGGCAGAAAAATAAGATGCATTAGTAATAGTTTCAACTGTGTTCAAAGGTACAATGCTTCTAGAATAAAGTACTAAATCCTCATAATAAATGATTCCTGAAAGCAATGCTTCCTTAAATCTTAGATAGTCATACTGCTTATTAGAAAACATAGGATATTTATCAAATATAGGTAAAATTAAATTTTTTAGATGATCTTTATTTCTAATTCTTAAAGATACCATTTCAACTTCTTTCCTTTTTCGGAAACTTATAACACCTACACCCAATAAATTTTTAATCTTATATATTAATTGTACATCTCTAATGGATAATTCAATACCCACTTCATAAGTTAAATATTTTCCTTTTTTTGTGACGGTAAAAAACCCATCACCTTCAAATAAACCTACTAAATAAGCGTAGTAAAGATCCCCTGCGTGTAGTCTCTGAGAGGCTACTGAAGTATGTAAACTTCTCACCCCCACTGATTTTCTCCATGTTTTTGCAGTTTTCACGTGAATAATTGATGAAGTCGCACCCATCAAGAATAAATCGTATGCAAATCCTAAATTGGGAGAGTTTCCAGGATTGTTAAGCAGGGTTTTTAACACTATGTCACCATAGTGTGGTTCAACTGTTTTTAAACCTCCTCAAATGACGATGAATTTATAATGGATTTTTAATCTCCATTCTCATAAGCTTTAACTTATGTTTAGACTATATCTTAGACCAAACATTTTATTTGGTCCTGGGGTTCTCGTGTCGAGCTTATTGTTGGTATAACTCACTCATTAGTCGTTGAACGTTCTTGATTCATTCAATATGAAATACCGAATCAAGCTCCGCTGCAGATTGTATAATAAATAGGAGGATGTTTATTATATGTCTTTGCATTTCTCCCCATTTGCCTCTGAAACATTACTGCTTCAAGGAGCCCATTTATCACAAAATTTATGGCCGTCTCTTTTTAGTTTTTTTTTCTAGCCCCGAGGGGGGGGGGGCTGACCCTTTGGGAAGACCCCCGATGGGGCTCATCCCGGCAGGGATAGTAATTTCATAGAAATTACGTCGAAAAAAAAAGGAAAAGAGACAATAAACCGTATAAATCAGAAGATTATAAAACTGCCTCAGGAAAATTAAGACTATTATAACGTGTACTTGCACGTAAAGAATTTAACCATTTGATATATTGAATACCTAGATTCTATGTATATTTATTACATAACGGTCTTTAAAAGGTTTTGTATAGCCTTTATCTAATTGTAATTTTTCATATCTAATCAGAACATTAGCATAACTACCTATAGATTGGGCTGCTTTTCTTATTGAGTCATACTCACTAGTAATATTGGTTTCTAAATCAAGAACAGTTACTTTTATACCTTTTTTCTTAGCAAGCATATTTTTATTTAATTGAGTTAAATGCTCTTTTAATTTAGCTCTAGTAGCATCATCATGTGGTATACCTAGTCTGGCTATTCTTTGTTTGCTCTTTGTAGTAAGAGATGTCTTACGTCCAGTTAAAGCTAATACAATTTTAGCCTTTGTCTCTGCAGAATGTTTAGAACCCAACCGTGACCCTGCTATTTTTAAGATATTATATTCCGGGTTTAAAGAATCAATATAAAATTGTTCTCTTTTTATTGTATCTTTAATGTCACAATATTCGATAATCTCTAAACTAAACTCAGAATATCCATATTTTAAAAGAGATTTACAAATAATACTACTTTTGGCTTGACTAATAATTCAAGGGTACGAAAAATAGTTAGAAAAACGCCGTCCTAGATCTACTGCTGAACCAATGTAATACTTTCCTGATTCTTTATGTGTTCATCTATAAATACCCGATTTTTTTCTATTGTTCTTAATAGCTATAACTTTATCTTTATCTGCATTAATATACAACACTAAAGGAGTTAAATTTAAACAAATGTCATTTAAAATAGTATATCCTTCAGGATATATGCAATATATAATAATATAGATTAGATAAAGGATTCAGAAAATAACTTGATTACTGTATAAGAAACTGCTATGTAATATTTTTTTAGAATCTATCCGATGATGCTTTTTAATAGCATCTACCCAGGTTAAATATTCAATTAACCGACGCCCAACTAAAGGATGTAGACCAGAGAATGAAAAGAAATGGATAACTTTTTGTATATCAGACTTAGAACTAACACCAAATTGGTTATAAAGTCCTTTTTCTGTTTCTACTTTTCTATTTGTATCAAACACTAGTTTAAAAGCTTCAAATAAATTAATATGTATTCTTTGTTTTAACTGAAAACAACCGTCATTATTTGCTTTCACAAAAAATGAACCTTCGGACATTGCAAATCCCACGATTCAATTTCTAAAGAAAAGTAGTTTTGTATAATCCAGGGGTGTTTTTGGTAATTCAAAAGAAGCAGGAATATCTTTAGGAATTTTGTCAAAAGTTCTTATATCATTCTTTAAAATATACATAGCTAAATTAAACTGATCTGATCTAGTTTCAGTTAAAAAGAATATATTGTTATATAAAAACAATGGAAACACAATCTCTTGTAAATCTGTTCTATTAATAACTAACTTACAAGTAGGACTTCTATTATCACGATAAATATTTAATTTTCCTACTTTTAGTACTGAATTTATGTATTCCAGAGTAGAAAGATCTTCTAAGTGTAATGATATAACAAGTTTCATAGTTATAAATCCTTTAGTTGTTTTGGTTATTTGTATATACCCATCTCCATCAACTAGTCCGGCAAAAAAAGCCAAAAATGATGAAGGAATATTAAGGTATTCTTGGTTTTCTAGTCTAGAATTATTTTTTCCCTTCTTTAAAGCATTTTTGTGTACAGTACCTATTACAGGTAAACTACTTAAAATAATTGCTTCTGAATAAATTTCTGTTATTTCTTTTGACTCAACAATATCCACCCCAACTCAAGGGATGGCACTCATAAGGTTAGTAATACATATGTAAGCTATTTGTTTTACTAAATTTAACATTAGTAGCAAGATGTAAGAATATATAAGTATTTAGCAATTTATATACTAACATCCGCCCAGGGGAAATGCCCCATCAAATAAATATAAACACCAAATAAGTGCATCTATTAGTATTGGCACACATAATTTCATTATTTTGATACTTTATACACAAAAGGACAGTAAATCCGAATATAACACATATATATATAAACATCTATTTTAACGAGATGCTTCGCAGAAAGATTAAAAATGAATCCTTACTGCTTTATTAGAAAAATGAATAACATAGCATACTTAGCTAATGATACGCGCTTTATTCATATTAGATTTGATAAGGATAATCTTTTCTATTCCTTGTTTAGTTAAATGAGCTTTATTTTTCATTAACTCAGCTACAGATTTTCAACTCTCAAAATCTTGAACTTTAATCCCATGAATTGCGTATTTAGTGAAAAAAGGTATAATTATGTCATAATTATCTGAGAATTTATGAACATCAAAGTTAACTTCACCTCTAGCAGTTTCGGTTACAATACCACAGTTAAAATAAGATGCTATACGCTCCATCAAAAGTTTATCTCTAGAATGTTGACAAATATTAAATCTTAATTTAATACGAACACCAGAACTAAATTTATTATTTTTTTCTGTGTAAACAAAAAAACAACCGTCACCAGCTGTAAAACCAGCTAATCAGTGAGGTCTTATATCTTGTACTGCTGGTAATTCCACTAAAGGTCTAAAAACAGGAGTAGTATTAGGGAATTCAGCCAGTAATTCTTCAGAAAGTCCTTTATTAAGAGCAGCTTTTAAATTTATAATTTCTTGTAACCCTTTGTCAGTAAGATGTTGTTTTTTATCCATCAATAGAACAATACGTTTAAAAAGCTCATAATCTGCTTTTTTTTGAGTTTGCAAAGGATATTTATCTAAGTGTGTAATTATGTTATTAACAAGACTATTTACACTTTCTACTCTATAAGAAACCACATCACTACCAGATATTTTACCTACCCCTCCGAAATATGCTTGCAGAGCTTTTAAAAGATAAATATCTTTTCTATGGAGAGTAATTTTAAATACAGAGTTAATACATCATCTGTTTTTATAGTAAACTACCGTAGTAAATGAAGCTTCTGCATCTATAAACCCAGAGACAAAATCTGGGTTTAACTCTAAATTCGAACAATTATTGCCAGTAGAGTAATTTCGAATAAAAAGGGGTTTAAGGTTTTTAGCTTTATTTAAAATATTATATGTTTTTTTGTTATATTTGTATGTTTCGGTATTTCCCGTCTTCATGTGATTAAAAAGTATTTGAATAACTCTTATAATGGTTGCATCTTGTCCTACTAAAGGAATAGCACTCATAAGGTTAGTAAGACAAAATTCACAATTAGATGGTTGCTTTAACTAATTTTTAATAGCCCCGGTCGTCGCCGCTAGCGGCGACTGGGGCAACGGGCAGCCCAGTCCGCTTTTTTTAAAAAAAAGCGGACAGCCCGTAGGAGAAAAATTTGATTTAGAGTAAGCTTTTATTCTTTTTATGCGTTTAGCGACTACTAAACCTTCTTTATTTTTTACAGGTTTACCATCATTTAAACGAGCAGTTATAGTATTATTACTTACATGGAGAAATTTAGCACATGAAATTCCATTAGTAAAATAATTAAAAGAATTATTTAAGAAATAAGCTTTTATAATGTAAGTAGATCGAATGTATTTTTTTTCCGAAATTATCATTGCTCTACCCTCAGAATCAATATGTATTAAAGGTTCTGCTTTAATTAAAAGATCTAATTCTGATTTAACGATTTCATCCAATATGAAAGGGTTTAAGTTTGTAGATAATCTATTATTATTCATACAATCTCCCAGTTTTGTTATTAACTCTTTACCTTTTTCAGTTAAATGTTTACCCTCTAATAGTAAAAAAGCTATTGTTTTAAAATCTGAATAATCTTTAAATTTTTTAGTTCTAAATTCAAAACTGTCTAAGTAAGGAATCAATACATTATGAAAAAAATCAATTTGGTAGATTTCTAATATAGAAATAGGCCTAAAATCACTTTTTACTTTTTTATCGGAAATATTCATTAGTTTAGTAGTACTACCTAACATATAAGAGTGTTCGTCTAATAAACTTAAAATAAATTCACGTATTTTTTCTAAAACTTGTCTATTTACCGAAGTAGTGACAAGTGAAACACTCTTAAGAAGCAGCAGTAGTAATTTTATAAGTATTTTTATAAAGTTTTTTAGATTCTATGTATCTTTTTAATGTAAGAGGAGATATGTTTAGCGCTATAGCAGCTTTAAGGCGAGAAAGATAAGTTTCAGTTTTTCCTGTTTTTACGTTAGTTACATATGTAACTCATCCGTTACGAGCTAATGATGCTTCCCCTATTTTTAACTTAGCACTTTCAGAATGTTTGAAATTAGCTTTTAGTTTAGTATTACTAATTTTTAATCTAATCTCATCTGAAAGAGAGTTACCCATATTAGCTGTTCGGATTTTACATCTAGCTTCTTCAGAATGCTTACGCCCTATTCCTAATAACCTTAGTTTTTCTAGAGCTTCAGGTGTATGTTTATAGCCTAAAGGAGAACCCGCTACTTTTAGTATATTATACTTAGGTTTAAAAAAATCCATATAATACTGCTCTCTTTCTATAACACAATCACGATCGCAATATTCTAATATTTCTAGATTGAATTTGGAATGTCCATACTTAAGTAATGCTTTATATATGGACATGTTGTTTTTCATTAAATGTTTTAAATCATAATAATTAACTAATCTTTTACCTAAATCTATAGAACTACCTACATAACGAGCTCCGGATTCCTTATTCACTCAAGAATATACACCAGACTTACCTAGGTTATTTTTAACAATAATAGCTTTTTCCGTATAAGGGTTTGAATACACTAAACAAGGAACAAGTGTACTCAAAACAAGATCTGAGTTAGGCGTGTCTAATTTCCGATCTAAGATTTTATCTAATTCTCCATGGATGGTTTTATCATCCTTAGTTTTAATTAACTCTGCTACTTTTATAAATATATCTAAATCCAATCTTTTCATTCCCTGTAAAGGATATTTTTGAAAAAAGGTAAGAATAGTATTGAATATGTCTTCGAAATCAGTTACAGTAAATATTTTATTGAATGCCATATTTCTTTCGACTTTTGTTGTACCACAATTAAAGTATTTAATTATTAAAGCTATAAGTTCTTTATCGCTTTCGTGAAGAATAATTTGAAAATATAATTTAACTGTAAAAGGGGACTCTTGAACATCTATTCTAAAAGATCCCTTACCTTCTGTAAAACCTGCAATTCAATTAGGATCCATAAATTGTTCGGGCATAGATGAAGGTAAACTAGAACTGGAAATTACCATAGGTACAGTATTAGGGAAATTTTCGGCTAATACCCCCGTTAAACTATTACGCATACCAGCCTTAATTCTCAAGATTTCCTGGAAACCTTTTAACGTAAGATGTTCTTTCTTATGCATAATTAAAGCAACTCTCTTAAATAGTTCAAATTCTTCTCGCGTTTTAGCCAAAAAAGGATATTTATTAAAGTGCGGTAAGATTGTATTTATTATTTCGGATACAGATGTAATTTTTAATATACAGCCACTTTTTTCGTTTATTATAACACCAGTTCCTAAAGCCTCTTGGATTCTTACTAATAATTCCCTATCTTTAGTATCTACTTTTAGTTGAAATTTTATTTGTATATTTCAACCCAATTTAGCATTTTTACTACGAAGAAATAAAACAGAAAAACATTCTTCTCCTGCTGCATCTATAAACCCTGTTACATAATAAGGGTTTAAACTCTTAAATCCCATTTTTCTCATATTAGTATTCGCTTCCTTAGTATATATTCACGTATGAAGGTCTCTAGCTAAAGCATAAGTAACACATTATTAAAAATTAGTTAAAGTATTATCAGCTCTCTTAGGATATATAAGTGGTATATGCCCTGAGAAAAAAAAATGGATTGCTGCGTAATCTAATAAGGATAGAAAAGGGAAAAGTAGGGTTTATTTAAGTAAAATGACCCATCTTCTTCAGCTTCGCGGCCCCCAGCTACTTGTAGCTTAACTTTTTTTTTTAATCTACGGATTTGACTAGTCAAATCGTAGATTAAAAAAAAAGTAAGGGCTAAAAAACCTACCAAATAATTACCTGTAATTCTTATATTATGATTTGCAGGTAAAACAAAATTAACTCTATTAGAATTCATATTTTGTTTCAATTCAAGAATGTTTGAGTATATTTGTGGTATACTTAATTCATTAGATTTACGATTTTTAAATAAGAAAAATGCTTCTTTAAAATCTAAATAATCCAAGTATTTAGTAGTATTTAATGGAAATTTTTCAAACAAAGGTATTAATATTGTTTCAATATCACTTAATTGAGATATTGAAAATACTAAAGTGTTTCTCTCAGTATTTAATCTACCGCAAGCTAAAACATCTTTTATACGTTCTAAAATTTTTCTATCGTCTTTAGAAATTTTTATTAATCTTTTAATTATCTCTTCCATAATGCATTCCAGATTTTATAGATTCTATTTTATCTAGCCCTTCCACGGTTAAGTGAGCTTTATTCTTAATTAAATGTGCAACTTTGATAAAATCTAAGAAATTTAATTTTTTATTTCCTTGTAGAGAATAATTTTGAAAAAAAGGAATAATAATGTTAAAAACATCCTCAAATTTTCAAACTGCAAATACTTTACTATTATTATTAGTAATTAAGGTTCCACAATTAAAACTCATCAAAATTAAATTTAAAAGCTCTTTATCTTTTTCATGTTGAGTGATTTGAAATTTTAATTTTACAGCTTTACCTGTCTTACACTCTTCATGCTTCTGGATATGAATCATAAAAGAACCTTCACCCTCTGTAAATCCGGCTATTCAATATGGATTTAATACTTCAGGTAACGGCTTATTAAATTTAAAAAAAACTGGGGAAATATTAGGGAAACTTTCCGCTAAAACTTCCGTTAATCCATTACGCATAGCTGCTTTAATAGATAAGATTTGATAAAAACCTTTTTCTGTTAAGTGCTCTTTTTTATCCATAATTAAGGCAGCTTTTCTAAAAAGTTCATAATCTATAGATTTTTTCGACAATAAACAATATTTATCAAAAAAAGGTATTATTGTATGAATAATTTCTGATAAAGATCCCACGCTATATAAAATACTTTTATTACTACCGTCATATATAGTACCTACTCTTCCTAAAACTTCTCTTATATTAGTTAATAATTCTCTATCTTTTCTATGTAAATGTATCTCAAAAGTAAGATAAATGGATCAACCTAATTTCATCTTTTTATTTTTTTTTAATTTAATAGAAAAACACCCCTCAGCATCTACAAATCCTACAATATAATAAGGATTTAATTTAGGATCTTTTGATATTATAGCATTTGAAGAAAAAGGTGTTGCTCGAGAATTTGTATTCGCTTTTTGTACAGATATTCTATTATGAAAGTCTCTTGTAAACAACAAAGTAATACAAAGCAACCCATTTAAAAGTATCTTCTTTTTTTATACTGGGTTTAAAATCTAAAAACAACTTAAAGTCGTCTTAAAATAAGAACTAATGAAACTAGAAAAGTGTAAAGCAATTCTAAATACAAATTCAAAACCTCCTACTTCTCCTTTTTCATTTTTTCTAGTCCTTATTAAAAAATTAGATTCTGCTTCACAAAGGCCTATAAATCATTCTATAAAATTACTATCTATAGGTGATTTAGGTAATTCTTTTTTAACGCGACAATTTTAAATTATATTAAAATCTTTATTTTCTGCCTCTATTCATCCTAGCTTTTATTTCACATATCTCATCTAATCCCAAAGCAGTTAAATGCTTTTTTTGTTGAACTAAAGACGCCACTAGGCAAAAATCTTTAAAATCTTCATATTTAACTCCAAGTATAAGGTAATTCCGGAAGAATGGTATAATTTTACTCTCAACATCATTAAATTTTGTTACACGGAAAACAAAATTATTACCATCTTTAAAAACATTCCCACAATCAAAAAAATCTATAAAACTTCGCATTAATTTTTCATCTCTAGAGTGCTGAGTTAATTGAAAAACTAATTGAACTTTCATTTTTAATTTACTACTTTGAGATTTAGGTAAATTTACTAAAAAACAACCTTCAGCCGAAGAAAAACCTCTCATTCAATCCGGATAAATATTTGGTTCTAAAACGTTAGGGCGATCCTGGGGTATTATACCGGGGAATGCTGATTTCAATTCTGGAGAAATACCTAAATTCATTGAAGCTTTAATAGCTACAAGTTTTAGTAAACCTTGTTCGGTTAAATGTTCTTTATTACTCATAAGAAGAAATGCTTTTTTGAAAAGTACATAATCTGCATATTTATTAGTAATTAGAGGATATTTTTCTAAAAAATTCATTAATAGCTCTAAATCATTTAATGAACTAACTCTAAATTGAATTGATTGTGGACCATGCTTGGTAATATTACCTACTTGTAAGAAATCTTTTATTAATTCTAAAAGTCCTTTCTCTCGTTCATGTAAAGCAATTTTAAAAATAAGCTTAACTCTTCAACCAGTATGTAATGAACTATCCTTATAAATTGAAAGATTAAAACTACCTTCTCCGTCAATAAATCCAGAGATAGCTCAAGAATTAATAACCTTATTATGGTTAGGATCAGATGAAAAATTAGAATAATTACGAGGGGAATGGACACCTTTTGATAAATCATCCATCTTATCGTTTTTATTCTCATCCTGTTTCCCTTCATAGGGAAAATGAGTTGAAAAATAAATTTGATAACACTCTGATAAAAAAGGTGCGATTAAAAAAGTAATACTTTAAACCTTTGATTTGCAACCCAGCATCTATTAAAAAATTGGAAGATACTGATAAATTTATCTAAAGGTGGAGGCGCGACTCTCCTATCGCTAACTTTCGTTAACGGATCGGACTATATCTTCATCTTTTTAACAATATAATTACTTTTATAAAACTTATTTAAATGCTTTTACTTTTATTAAAAAAATGTACCACGTATAGTCTCTGAAGAACCAAAAGTTGAATTCGTTAAATACAGCTGCGCTATATTTAATATAGGTTCCTGCTGATTGTCTTTTAAGAGTTTCCAGCAATTAGTGGTATTTTACTACAGCTATTACTTCGCCTGTTTAACTGTAGCCAAATCTTCAATTTACTTATTCTAGTTTATTTAAACTCTTAGTGTTTAAATAAGTAAATCATGTACACCATACTTATCTTTATAAAGATAATTGTAATAAAATACAGTATAATGCCTTGTGTTTCAATATAAAACCTATATATACTGAAAAAAGATTCCGACTGTACATTAAGCAGCATTTCAGCTACCCACCTGTGAACCAGTCTGTAGCGATATTTTATTATACCGACGGTCTTTATACTAAACAAATATATTTGACCGTTTTCACAAGCATTGCTGCAAAATCATATTGGGTCCTTTTTTATTAAAAGGGGGACCTAATAAGTTTTAAATAAATATTGCCTTAAAAGATTCTGCAACTATATATAACTAATAAAAACATAACGAATTAAAATATAAACAAATAGGCTTTGCTTGTTTGTTTATAACTGTTTGGACCCCACTCTCTGAGAGGGGGGGGGCCTATTTGGACCCCCTCTCTCGAGGGGGGGGCCTAAAAAAAAAGTAATACAAACTTAAACACCTTCAAATACAACATGGTCCCTTATTTTACCAATCATCCTGTGCACCATCTCCAAAAACATGCATTTTATCTAAGTCCGTTTTCAAAAGCTATTTTTTCAGCAAAGCAGCCCCAGTCTTCTAATTTTTTTTTTCTTTTGCTCATTATTCGTTGTGGATTTGTTTTTTTTTCTTACTTTTAGTTTAATATATCATGATATATTAAACTAAAAGTTAGTAATTTCTATGAAATTACTAGAAAAAAAAAGGTCGCAAAAGAAAAAAAAATAACCAAAGCCCAGAAGACGCGACGGTTATTTTTCCCTTACAAAGAAGATGAAACGTATCATAGAAAGGACAACTCGTAATAAGGGTACTTATCTGATTACGGTACGAAGTCCGGATATCTCCGATCTAATGAGTCAGATATAACACTCCACCTAATGAGTCATATATAACACTCCACTTATCAAATCATTCAAGCTTATCAATCCTATCTGGTGATATGACCACCTGTGAATCGGCCACCAAGAAGAAGGTGATATATCCACCTTCCGTATTAGTCGGCCACCAAGAAGAAGGTGTATGGTGGGGAGGGGAGGGGTCACATAACTTTCCACCATTTGGATGTTGCGACCTTATCTTTAGCCAAGACGTTAAGACGTCCGTTCACCTAGATCGCCGATTGCTGTGTGTGATAGATAAAGTCTCACCAATCAAAACATACAAGCTTATCTTTTTTTTCCGAATGGATGACGTGTCTGTATTCCCGGATCACCGATGGATGTGAGTCACATAATCATGCACCAATAAGAGGTTTCAGTTTTATCTTATGTTGTTCAGATGACTTCTACTCATTTCAATGATTGGAAGATTCGTCTACTTGGCTGCATAGTTGCCTGCTTGGTACAACGGTTGCCTTCTTGGCACAGTGGCTATGTGCTTGGCACAGTTGCTATGTGCTTGGCCTTTTACAGTATAAGTACCACCCTTTTCACTCAACTAATTCGTGCTCACCTCACATACTTACACTTCAAAAATTCGTGTAAAATCAACCAAATACTCCTCAATGTCTTCTACTCTTTCCTCAACCCCTTCTTCTGTCGAAGTTTCGACAACTCAACCTGTTCACCAAAACCTCCCCAGGTTTTCTTCTGAACGTCTTATTTTTCGACCACTCTTTGAGTCGGATTTTGAAGCCTATCACCTCCTCCTGAAGCAACCTGAACCTATGCGTGGTTACGGCCTTGACGCAATGCCCGAAACGAACACAGCTCGACATTGGTTCAATCATTTACAAGACGAAAAAAGAGTCGGAATCTTTCTCAAAAATTCAGATGAAAGGGAGGGAGAACTTATCGGTGAGGGATTGGTCCTTAAAATGGACAAGCAATGGCCTAGAGTGCATTATGCGTTCAAAAAGGAGTACTGGGGTCATGGATACGCCACAGAGTTCCTGAAGGCATTTTTGTCCGTTTGGTGGGATCTGCCCCGTGAAAATACAAGCATCCTTGTTGAGGAAATCTCCCTCGATAGCCAGGAGAAACATAAGGCAACTGAGCGATTGTGTGCTGAAATTAAGATGGATAATAAAGCAAATCAAAAGGTGGTGGAAAAGGCAGGGTATAAGTTTTGTGGAGAAGTAAAAAACCAGGATAAGGAGATCTGTGCCTTTTGGCGTATCATCTGTCCGAAAAAGGAAGAAGCGGTTTCTTGATGTTAAGAATTTGTCCTGAACAGTGTTTTTTTTTTAGGAGTAATGGTTGTTTTAATGGAAGTTTACATATTGTCTGGTTAGAGTATTCAACATACTCTACTTTCTTTATGTTATTTAACCAAGAATGAAATTTAAATTTACCATCTTTTAGCCTTGCCTCATCTTTTAATTTAGTCCTGTTTTTGACTAGTTGTAAATATAAATCTAGTGGGATAAAATGGAATTTTTTTTACTAAGTTTTGTCTCATTCCGCACGGTTAAGTTGGTAAATGCTAACTTGTGTTTTTTGGCTTAGTTCCAAGTACATTAAAACAATTGATGTAATCCTATTTCAATATACACTTGCTATGAAATCAGCTTGCGCTAATTGTTTTTTTTTATTAGTTATACATTAGAGGCAAAAATTTACCTCATAGTGACATTTGCCCGTAGGGCAATACATACATACTTGCTTATTGTAAGAAAGAAGTATTTAATCTTGTGACCAAATATCAGGCTAAAAAGAAGATTCAAATTTATATCTTCCTTTATAAAGCTTGTCAGTATCTATCTTTTTAGATATAACGGAAGAAACATTAATATTACCAAGGGCTAAAGCTGCTTGAGTATATGAAGAGAAAGGAGAACCTACTACTAATTCACCATTATCATAAACATTCACACCGAATCCTGAGTGACCTTTTTTAGATACTTTAATAATATCGGATAGAGATTTATAAGATAACCCTGAAGATAAATCAAATACAGGAGGTTTGTTTAAGATTTCATAAATTTTTTGTAAGTTTGGAGCTTCCGATACCAAAGTGCTAGTTGTATATCGTTTATTAATATACTTATTTATTTCAATGAAACATTTTTTACCTTCAGGGTTTGTTGTATGCCCTAGAGCTTTAAGTTTTACTGCTAATTCTCATAATTGAAAATCTACACCTTTTCTAGTTTTAAATCTTAATGTTTTAAAAAAAGGTAAAATATAGTTATAAAGTTGAAGAATATTAGAAACTCTTAAAATACATGTAGTAGGACTATCTCTAGAGACTCCAGGAGTAGGTTTAGTGTTCAATTTATCTAATTTAGTCCCTATTTCTGGGCAATACGGTAACTTAATTAAAAATTCAGCCATTTCATATAAAAAGTGTATATTTTTAGAGTGCTGTTTAATCGAAAGAGTAGGAAGCATGTTAGGTATACAGAATGCACCATCCCCTTCTATAAATCCTATAAGTCTAGAAGGACTTAAAAATCTTTTAGGAAGATCATTCATGTCAAACTCCGATCTCTTACTATTCATAGTAGCTTTAATCTCTAATATTTGGTTTAATTCTTCTTTATTTAATTTTCTCTTTTCTTTATAAGATGTTTTTCTTATTTCAGCTGCTGCCTTAAAACATTGAAAATCTAAAAACTTAGAAGTTGTAAAATAATATTTTGAAAATAAAGGAATAAGTATTTCTAGTATATCTATAAACTTGGCTACTATATAATAAGATTCATGTTGGTTTTTTGAATCTACAATAACACCTACTTCTCGATTTACCAACCCACTTAACAAATTTTTTATGTATACTAAAGTTTGTCTATCATCTCAATGTAATTTTATTTTGAATGATAAAGCTCCTGTAGTAGATATATAAAACATGGATTCTGCCTCTGAAAATCCACTAAACCAATCTAATTCTAATTCTCTTTCCTTTAATCAAGTTTCTTCCGGCTGGTTAATATTAGTGTTTTGTTTCTGTAACACTTTATTTATAGATACAGACATAAGCTCAAGGCCTTCATGGTCACAGTCAGGTAATACATACAAACTTACTAATCATTAATATATCAACAATAAGCTAAAATAACTTTGAATTCGTATATTTTATTAGTTAAACACATCTAACTAAAAGTTTCGACTGTACATTAAGCAGCATTTCAGCCACCCATTAGTGACCCAGTCTGTAGCGACCATTTATATGGCCGACGGTCTTAAAGTTTATTAAGCTTCTTTAACCGTATTCACTAATATCGCCAAATAATATAAAATTTAATTCTATAACCCCGTCGGGCTATACCACTTTAATCTTTTTTTTTTTATAAAAATTGCAAAAAGATTTTTACTCATGGGACTATGATTTATATAAGAATATAAATATAAATTTTAAAATGTAATTTTTAAAGTATAGAAACAATTTTTAACGAAAAAGACCTATTTATTACGAGACATATCTTCTACTATTCATTGTCTTTTTACCAATTTCTTTTCTGTCTGTAATGCTCTCCTAATGGTTTTTTCATTACAGTTAATAGCTTTAGCTGCTTCTAAAATAGTAGGATATTGACCGTAAATAGTTCTATCTAAGTTGTACAACACAACAGGTCTTGTATTAACTATACACTTTATCTTAGTTTCATCTGACATAGGAGGTTTAAGTAAAGCTTTTTCTCTAATTCTTTCTATTGTTTCATGAGACAAATTTTTACCTTTATTTAATTTACCTATTTGTTCCCGTCTAGCATCACTATAAATATCTTTCATCTTTTGACGATCAATTTCAGTGTGTTTATATCCGAAACTAGAACCTGCTTCTGTTAAAATATTGTAATTAGGCACTAATAATTTTAAGTATTTATCTTCTAAATGCAACAATTCATGGTTATTTTCTTTGGTAACAATATTAGGATATAAATCTAATACAACAAAAGCAAAATTTTTCAAATCATACTTTTTAATGGCTAATTTAACTATTTTGCTACCCCTAAAATAAATAATATGGTTGCAGAATCTAGCATAAAATCTACCAGTTGAGGCAGAACCTATATAAAAATCTTTAGTTGTTTTATTAATTATCATATATACACCACTTAAACCTCTTGTATCCTTTAATATTTGTTTTCTAGTTTCTTCTAAATTTAAATTTTCATAGCAATACACAAGGTTTAAACCTAACTCATTAATAATTGTTTCTAGTCTTTCAGATAATATAGTACTATTTGAAGAACTACTTGTAGAATATCCTCTTTTTACTATACTTTTGTTAAATAGTCTTTTACTATTTACTTTAAAATTCATTACATTCTTTTTATTAAAATTTACACTTTCTTTATTACTTATATCAAACCATTTTGGGCTATGTTGGTAACCCAGGAAAGCTGTCTAAATTTCCACTAACTATCCTTTTATTTTATCTGAATAGCGCGCCTGTACTTTATCAAAATATTAGTCCCCGAGACACGCTAAATCTCTTTATAATATTTCTCATTTAAAGCCTTGTGTATAACAAATTTGTTATAGAAATTTCCGACTGTACATTAGATATCATTTCAGATACCCACAGGTGACCCAGTCTGTAGCGATCCTGTATAGAACCGACGGTCTTAACTTAGATATCAAGTCTTTAACCGTATTCACCCGCATAGCCAGATAACTAGTAGTTATCCTATACCCCTGTCAGGGTATACTATCTCACAGTAATATCTTATTACTAGTATATTTCTATATACATATTGCATATACTTTTATTAGAGACGGACTTTGATTTTTAATTTCATATTAAATGAAACCAATAAATTTATATTTCATCTGTTATATAAGGTTTAACTATTGCAACTAAATCAGTCATGCTTTCTTTTCAAAGACTTATTTTTCATGGATCTGGAAATCCTGTTTTTACAACAGTACATTTAAGATTATATTTATCTTTAAATATATCACATTAAAAAGTACATTCTTTAAAATTATTAGTTGCAATGTTTATACCTTGTTTTTCTTGTCTAGAACCATCTTGCGGGGTTTTACTGTAGAAAAACTATGTTAAAGTTATTTTGTACTTACCATATATCTCCTTACTAACTAGGTATTAATTCATTGTATTTCTAGATATCTTCATATTTAGAGATGCATCTCTAAATGAATTAAAAACTAATTTTTCATTTGTTTCTATATTAGTAAATACAACTTTTTTAGTTAAAACATTAAATTTAATCATACCTGCGGTAATTTTAGCTCTAACATCAGCAGGAAAAGGTGAAGCATTCAATTTTGCTATATTATTTTTGATTTTTATTAAATGTTCTGGAGTTTTAGTTTTCATACGTAATTTAGTTTTTTCTGAATCTTTAAATCCTAAGCTTGACCCCGCTCTGAGTAAAATATTATATTCAGGTTTTAAAAGATCTAAGTAGTATTGTTCTCTTTCAATCAAATTAGATATTTCACAATATTCTAGTATTTCAAGTTTAAATTTGGAATATCCATATTTTAAAAGAGCTCTATCTATACGCATATTACGTTTAGTATCGGCTATGTGGTTATAACTGTAATATTGGTAAAATCTTTTACTTAAATTAGCACTAGATCCTACATAGCTTTTACCGGTTTCTTTATTTATTCAACGATATATACCTGATTTACCCCTATTTTCTTTAACAGCCAATTCTTTATTAACGTCAGCATCATCATAAGTAGCAACTGTTTTAATTTGGTCATTATAGTTTTTATAACCACCTGTTGTATTTAAATGATTACTGTCTAATAAATAGTATAATTCAGGGTACATATAAGGATGAATAATTGAACGTAAAAGTGGTATAGATTCTACTTTAATACATATTTCCATCTTACCAGAATGATTTAATATCGTAGTATCAATACCATATTTATCTATTAATACGTTTTTTAATAAATTTAAATCATTAATGTCGTTAAATTTTGTACATAAAATTAACCCCTCTGATTTAAAAGATCCTATTTGCATGACAAGGTGAGCTAAACCTATAGGAGTTATATATTCTCCTATTCAGCTAGGTATAATTTTGGTTTTTTTTCCGTTTACGTCTTTATAAAAAGAATCATAAATTCACAATAATGAAGTAAAAGTATATAGAGTTAATCTGTAATTAAACCTATCTTCCAACTCTCTTGCACTATCTTTATCAGATTTCTTTACAAGATGAGGAGTGATATTAGAACAATAACCTAATTTATAAAAATATAAGGTAAGACTATGAATATAAGCAGTATTATTTATTCCTTGCTCAATACTAAATCTTACACTTGGAGATGTTTGACCCTTAATTTGGTCTGCTCACCAGTCACCAAGCATACCGCATATTATTATAGATAAAACCTCCTTATTATGTGGACCTATTCTATATAACGCTTTAGTTCTAGATTTACTGAAATAAGATGATGAGTTATATTGGACACATTTATTATGAGAAATTAACATTCAATTTGGCCACTTATCTTTAGCCATCATTAAGATAAAGATAACAGTACCAATAGTTCATACTAGAGTTCTAGGTGCTCTATATGATCCATAGTACATACCTCTACCTAATTCCGATAGGTAGATCTTCACAGATTTTCCCCCGGTAAGAACCGTACGTGCAACTTTCATCGCATACGGCTCAAGCTATCTAATGATAATATTATACGAGTTAAACTATCTCGTATAACTTAAAAGAGAACAATAACAAGTAAAATAAATGGTATTCACATGTTATACCGCGCAGGATGCGTGGTTAGTTACTTAGATAACCCATGTCAAAGTCTGCATCTTTTCAGATTAGGGATAACCCTTATCCACTCTATTACCGAGTGGCATTCGCTTTTTTGACTGTCTCATGCCCACAGGTCGATATACTCATTTCGATATGAATCTTATAAAGTACCACCTATAAAAGATAACATAGTTAAAGACATCTTTTTTATAATTGTTATTAAACATATAGGAGACCTTTGGGTTTACCAAGTTCCGATAACTACACCTAATATAATAAAGCCTTAGGCAGGTACTTTGATTCGTTGCATTTTCTTATAACAAATATTTTGTCTACAAGATAAAGGGTTACAATAACAATGCTATGTTTGTTAGCTATTGAGAATGAGTTACCCATCTGGTAGATATATCTTTATATGTGTTATAAGATAGACCCGGCTTCGGCCGCACACAACCTCACACTTTTACATATTATTTTCTATACTTTAATATTTTCTATACTTTAATATTTTCTATACTTTACATAGAAAAACGAACCGTCCACATACCTTCGCTTCCGCTTGCCTTAGCTTTTTTTCCTTACTATCAGAGCTTCACACCCCAGAATTACTTCTAACGCATGTCTGACTAGGAACACGAAGGGTCATTCGAGAAGGAATCTCACCTTATTGTAGTTATCGACTTCTTGTCGCACTGTGCAAGTAAACTATGAAGAAGAATGCCGAAGCAGTGTTACTATGTAAATAACGTATTAATCACCCGTTATTTACATCACGCATAATCTTTAACTCAGATTATGTCTTTGCCGATTTGTTTCACTTATAAAAACTTTTAAACTTAGTCCGAAATAATCTAATATTTGTGTGATAATGAACTAATTATATCATTTAAATTAACTATATAAAATATAGCAGAATTACGCTTTGAATAACTCACTACCCTTCCTACACCTAAAGTTCGGGATATTTCGTGTAAAATTTCTAGGTCATCTATACGTAAATACTATTTAAATCATAATCTTTGTCCAAACTCTTTATAAAATTTAATAACCCCCTATTTAGCCGGGTACAACCAGTATCACTTCTAAACATAGTAGGATATTCCCTTCTAACACCAATAGTTACTTTGCTGTAATATTTTAGTTCCTCCGTTAACCCATTTAACTGACTGAATCTTATACCAGTACTACGTATTGGTTGACCAGCTTTAGTTTCTAAAAAATCCGCTAATTTAGTAGTATCAGTACGACGAGTCGCAGGTAAAGTATCATTTGTTGGGGGGTTTTGAGGGTTTTCAAGCTCAATAAACGTATTCCTAATAGGATCAAAAAAAAATTACCATGATTACCCCCTGAGGAATAAACAGTATTATCTGTATACAAATAAAAAGCTGCTGAATAATTAGAATTAAAATCTATTAAAATATTACTTAAATCTCCATCAAGATAAAAACATATTATAAATAAAGTATAGAAATAATAGCAGATTGAAATAATAATATTCATGTAAAGCAGCCATGGTACAAATTTAAATATAAACAGAGTTAATGTAGATTTATTAGGTAAAAATCTTATTGTTGAATATCTGCTTACCATCTCTGAGTAATTAGTTCAGCCACAACTGGTTTTTCAACAACTGTTTGGTACCAGAAGCTTTAGGTATTACCCAGAATTTGATAGTTTCACCCACAATAGAGATATCCTACATCTCTTAGCAGGTAAGTTAAGTTTATAATATATTATAAATTGGGAGATACCGCTTTTTTCCAATATCTCCTTAACACAAGTTGCTAACCCCTTATTAGTAAGTAAGGGTGTCGACAACCACAAATGGGCTCCGCTCATAATCTAATAATGGATTAATCATTTATCAATTTCTAATCCCTAGACGCAATATCTATGGGTTTAGATGAAAATATAAAATTATTTTTATATAACCTACCTGTATCTATGTAACGATTACATGTATTACTACTAGGATTTAATCCTAACGCCTTATGCGCAGAACTATATGAAACAAAAGGAGAACCATTGATCATACCCTTATTTGTGTATATATATACAACTTTAGGGTTATCAGATCTATTCTGTATACTAAATTTCCGAACATTATCTGAGTGGGGTATATTAGATTTAACATCAAAAGGAGGATCTTTTTCAAAAATGATTTGAGATCTTTTAAAAATGTAATCCATAATTTCAGATATATTTAGATTTAACATCAAAAGGAGGATCTTTTTCAAAAATGATTTGAGATCTTTTAAAAATGTAATCCATAATTTCAGATATATTTTTAGTAGTATTTGTACTGTATCTTTTATTAAGAATCTCAGATATATCCAAAAACAGGGTTTTACCTTCAGGTAAATAGTAATAACCTTTTATTTTCAATAGAAGGGCTAATCTTCATAAATTAAAATCTATACCCTTTCGCGAATACATTTTAGAGGTATCCAATAAAGGTAAAAGGTAATAATAAAGAGAATCTACACTATTTACAACTAAAGATACTACATCTGTTCTAACATTCGTTGTACTTATAACATTCAAAGGTAATATTTTACTGTTTTGTAAAACGTTATTAGATAGTCCAGTTAAAAAGGTAGTTATAGCATTTAAACTTTCTTGACTTGCATTTTTTATTTTTTTTTTTCTAGTAATTTCATAGAAATTACGTCGAAAAAAAAAACGAGCCATTTGGAAATATAAAGCCGATCCTGTCTTAATACCAAACGTACCTTCACCTTCTATAAATCCTATGAATCAATTAGGGTTTATTATAATTTGAGATTTTGTAGTATTATATGTAAATATTTCTCTTTTAGAGTTCATAGTATTTTTAAGGGATACTATTTTGCTCATACCAGCATCAGATAATTGTTTATAATCTTTAAAAAAGACCGCTTGAGCAAAATTTTCAAAGTCTAATCTTTTACTAGTATGCAAAGGAAATGCATTAAATATAGGACTTATAAAATTTTTAATATCTTCGTAATTCTGTATAATATAAGAACAACGGTTTCTACTACTTTCTAATGTAACAGTACCTACATTTAAATTAGATTTAATTGTATTAAGAACTTCTACGTCATCAATGTGCAAAGATATTTTAAATCTAAATCTTACATACTGACGATTTATCGAAATTAAAAAGTAGGATTGTTTATAACTAATTGAAACAAAGGAGTTCAGAAGGGACTACCCTCCTAGTTTGTAATACATGCTGGGTATAAAATAGGGTTTAACTAACTTTTCTACTTTGTATAATGAATTCCGAGAAATATATATTCTATATCCATGTTTATTACTAGCTTTATGAAGAGTACATTTAAAATCATAACGTATGATTAATACATTCATTAATCGGACTGTATCTTGAATAGTATAAGAGTCAGTGCAAATATAAATACCTTTACTTTTAAATCCACCATCTCCCATGATAAGATGAGCTAGAGCAACTGGAGTTAAAAGATTATAAATATCTTTTGGTACTATTTTAACGTTATTTATATAGAATAATGGATATAATTCAGTGAAACATGGCAAACCTCGAGTAAAAAATCCTAAATTATAAAATACTTTTCCTGATCTTTTACTTTCTGCGTAATAAGGGTAACTACTACAATAATGAGATAATTCATTAAAAATAAATCATACATAAGATGCATTATTTATAGTTTGTTTAAACCCTAATCGTGCATTTTTATTTGTTTTACTCGCAAAGGTTAACCAACCATCTGATAATAATAATCCTATAACAATACTCTTATTATAATTCGGTAATTTTATAATAGAGCTAACTAACTTTGTATATTTACCAGTACCCACTTGAGACCTTAAATTTGTACCTCAAACTACTAAACTTAATTCGTTGTTAGTACTTGATTTATTAGTACTATATTTTCTTCGGCTAGTTGCATCTGTGAATCCTGAAAATCAGTATAAGAACTCACTGGGAACATTCTTCAATAGGTTGTCTTCAGTACGTACATTAGAATTTTTAATACAGTTAGTAGAAAAGTAACAAAATCCCGTTTTATTTTTATGACCCGATACGTAAGTAGGGAATAATATTATACCATTAAATAGGTATAATTGATTAATCTTTAACTATTGATCTTTCAATCAATATAGGGCCATATCATCATATTATAAATATGTCAACCGTATGGCCTCTGAGGACCCTACTCGTAATTTAATTACTTTGGTTTCCTGCTGGTTATCCATATATATCTTAAATATTTTTATTAACTTCGTAAGCGAAGTTTAATCTTTTAAGCTTTAGGAACTTCCAGCATATAGGTTGATTTAAAGAGCACATTGCGCTATGCTCAACACTATTAAATGCTTCTGCTACACTAGGGTTGTAATGCCGAACTCTGTGTATTTATGTTATTTTAAACTAGATAAATCTTTTATTAAAATTTCTAATTCTTCGTCTCTTTCATTTGTTTTAACCTGAGCAGTTAAAAGATTAACTGCTTTTAACCATGCTAAATATTGTAGATTCTTATGACCTTGTAAAGGATAATCTCTAAAGTGGGGTACTAAAGTACTAATAATATGATCTTTACCACTGAATCTAAATCTGCTAACTCCGCTAGTTTCAGTGTAAACTTTTCCTGTTTTAAAATAAGAAGCTATTAAATTTAATAAATGTAAATCTTGCGTTCTTTGACTAACTTCAAACACAAGAAAATAATCCTTAACAGGTTTGTCTGCTGAATTCACACGAGTTTTTGTAAAATAAGTAAATGAACCTTCACCAGCAGCGAACCCAGATATCCAGAAGGTATTTAGATTTTGCACCATATTTTCAGAACTAAAGTTATAAGATGTTTCAAACTCTACTTTAGGTAAAGGACCTAATAGAGCTAATTTAGCTAATAAAGAATCAGATAAAGGTTTATTCAATCTATTTATTAAAGAAGCTAATTTTAAAAAACCTGATATATTAGTATGAACTTTGTCGTTCATAAGATTAAAAATCTCACAGAAATATCTGAAATTAAGAGCTTTAGTACTTTGTAAAGGATATTTATTAAAATGATTAATAATTACGCTAAGTTCTGATCTGGATCTAACTCTAAACCGTGCATCTTTACCTACTACAGATACAGAACCGACAGAAAAAAAATTTTTAATAGCATTTAATAACTCTAAATCTCTAATATTTAAAGTTATAATAAAACAAGGCTCTATAGTTCAACCTATAGCAGCAGTTTTAGATTTAAATATAGACATTGTAAAGGAACCCTCTGCATCAGAGAATCCTGTAACCCATCAAGGGTTTAAAGGATACGTTTTAGGTAATATTTGTTCAGTAGTATTACTATATTTAGCTTGACCGGTAAAAACTTTACGACTAGAAATATGACTATAACGATCTTTTGAATAGTTATAACCACAAATAAGTAAATAAATTCATAATCTTAAAATAACAGCATATAAGTAAAAGCTTTTATTCTAATTTCTTTCAAAATGTATGGACTATATCTTCACATATGCAATATATGTGTCTTACGTTTAGTCTCTGAGGATCCCCTTTTTTTATAAAATGGGTTTCCTGCTGATTGTCCTATTATTGCATACTTGACGTTGATTAACGAAGTATATAAGGGTGTCCCAGCATATAGTAAGATTTTATAGCAACCCATTAATCAAATCTTTGGTTATACCAACTATTCCATAACCTCGGTTAGGTCACTAGAGATCTGATCCCTAACCTTAGCACGAAAAGGTATAATTTTACTTAAATAATATTACTCCCGACCTTACTTTTTATTTTTCAGCAAAGCAGCCCAGTCTCCATCTTCTACCCTGCGGTAAAAAAAGAAAAATTGCAAATTTCTTTTTTAACCATTAGGAACCTTAAGGGTAAAAAAAAGTAAAAGGGAAAGAAAATGAAGACGCCGAGGCTAAAAAAGAAGTTTTAAAACAAAGTTAAAAGCAAGTCGTCTTTCACTCTTTACTTTTTTGCGGTAGCTGCTTGTTAGTTTTAGGCTGTTGAAGTTTGCATGCAAGCCAACAACCCAAGAAGTAAGGCTTACAAAGTAGTCCTAAGATTTGTCGGACTAACTTAATACAATATTATTTAATAAAGTACAATAAGCTATTATAGAATAACTCCAAAGTTTGTTAGTCGCTTTAGCAACACATTACATTGTTTAATCTACATAACAGCCAGAAATCTTCTCTGTTATAAATTATTACTAAACTTTTTTAGCATTTAGAATTATTAAGTTTACTGCCATACGGTGTAGAATACAAATATCCTTAGTTATAAATAGTAGTAAATCAAACACCCTAGATTTGAGCTAAAAAGAGGGTAGTGAACAGGGACTGGTGAATCAGCCCCTAAGTAGTAGAGATCTATATAGAATAATAATAACCAACTTATTAAGTGTCTACCCTACCATCACATACCTTTTTAAACAAAAACACACCTTTCTTGGTTGAAATAGGCGTATTTCTATTAATTCATCTAGCTACTGATACTTTAGTTACCTCAAAATGTTTAGCACACTCTGCGTTTGATTTAAATTTTAAGGAATCCGTATTTTCCGGATGAATAGCTAAAACATAGGAATCTTGTTTATGCATTGTAATAGGTAGACCCTTATAGTTACTTTTTACATTTCATATTCCAGGTTGATCTGATTCAAAATAATTACTTTCACTATCTAAAAGTTCCCGTACTCGTTTATCAATTAATAAATCAGTAGGGTTTATTTTTTGCAGTGCCTGCTCTTTACTACTACCTAAGGATACACCAGGCTTTGATATGAGTTTAGCTACAGTCTCCTTACCTTGGGGTGTTATATGTTTCCCCTCGTAAACTAAAACATAAATAATTGATCAATTAATAAAGTCTAGGACTTTTATAGATAACCAAGGTAAATCCAATAAAAAAGATATAAAATTGTGAGCAGTCTTATTACTTTTACCGATGAACAATTCAGTATGTGGTTTGGCTTTTAATCTATTGGGTTTACAATCCGTTAAGGTAATAACCATCTTATCGTCATATTTTAATTGAAGATAGTTTTTAATACCCTCTAATACATATCGGTTAACTTCCGTTTGAGCTAATTTAAAGGCCACGCTAACACCGTTAACATAAAAGCAACCCTCACCTTCAATAAACCCTAGTAGTCACTCATTAGTAATAATGACTTTATGGTCTAAGGGTAATGTAAAATCAACTCTAGATTTATTTATACTATTCTTAATGCCTACTACTTTATCAAATATTGAAGCATAAACAGGACTTTCATATAAAAATATATTATTATCTCTGTTATCTAAGAAGTTATAATAAATACTACGCGCTTCAAGTCAAGCAAAAAAGTCCAATACTTTAGTAGTATTTAGCTTAAAAAAAGAACTAGACATCCTATCCAATAGTTTATCTGTATCTTCTCTGCTAGAAATAACAAGAAACGCGTCATTTTCATAAGTTTTTACTGAACCTATGTCACCTAGAAGATTTTGGATGTTGTATAAAACATTTGTATCCTTTACTGCTAAATGTAAAATAAAGGAGAAAGTAGCACTACGGTATTCTATTAATTCACCCGATGCCTTTTTCATTTTTCTAGAAGATGTTTTTATAGAGAAATAGCCCTCACCATCGGTAAAACCTCTGAACCACTCACAAAACTCATCTTTGGATTTAAAATTATTTAGTTTTAAAGAAAAAATTTTTTTTTTAAGTGTTGAGCAAGAAACCATACCGGCAGATAACTCAGTACAATAATTTATGATATCTCAAGGATATTCTACAGGAATGAACGTTAAATTGTTGTAGCATAAATTTATCGCTAAGGTAACTCCAGTCACTATCTGGATAACCAAACAAAAGGCTAATAAAGAACCAAAATTTCACATGTAACTTAAGTTAATAGGTTGTGGTGAATCAACTAAGTATGAATTCGCTAATCTTAAAATCGGATGACTTTTAAATAATCTCATTTATTTATTTTTTTTGCTTTAATCTTATTTTCATTTAGTAAATTATGTTAACAGTTACACTGCTTTATTACTATTTAACGGATTTATAATAAACCGTTAAATCTTTTATAAATTTCCTGTTATTATTTATATGCATAAGTATATAGATATATAGCTAATGCACTCTTATTAAGTTTTATATTTGCTAGTGGAAAGGGTAAAGTTTTATAGGTGAACTATTCATCTAACTATAAAACTTTAGGATCCTCTATAATTATTAAACTTTAGCATGCTCTATAACTATTAAACTTTATCATGCTCTATAACTATTAAACTTTATTAGAGAGAAATATATTTTTTGGCTATATCAATAATAAATTGATTAAGAAATTTGGTTTGGTTTTACATATGTAAAATTACCTTGTATATAAATGAGAAGTGTCAGCATCATTTGTGTAATGGATATTATAGGACTCTTATTCCGTAGGTTCTTAAAAAAGAGTAAATGATCAACATTTCTTTTTTATTTCAAATTTTGTTTCTAAAACGATCCTTACGAAACTTATTAGTTCTGATAAGGTAAAGTCTCACCTGATCTAATAGGGTCCTTAGGGTATCCCCTAAGCCTCCATGGAATGGTTTTCCAAGGAAATTTGAAGAGTTTCCCTATACTTTCCAATACTACTTTTCTTCAAGAACAAAATGAAAAGAACTTTTCATTTAACCTCCTATTCAACCAGGAAATCAAATTTTTTTAAACTGAAAATGAGTATTAATTTTTTTTAAACATGAATACTTTTAATATTTTTAATTACGATCTGGTTGTTTCTTTCTCTCGGCTATACTTCATTAATAGTAAGAAGATTTTTAAGGTTAAATTAGCGAAAAATTCTTTATTTACTCTTAATAATAAAAGCTTCTCTTCTTCTAAGGGTGCTTCTAATTATAAAGATCCTTTAGCTATTCCTAATGGTACTTTTCAGTATCTTCATAAAATTGATTACCCTAAACATTTACAATGAAAAGCGGATAAACCAATTATTAACTCATTAGGGAAGATTGGTTGATTTAGCGAAGAAAAATCTCTTAGTGAATATGGGGATTTTAACGCGAATGTGGCTCAACTTAAATCTTTATTAGAGAGTCTTAGTCCTCTTAATTCTTATTCTTTGGCTATTATGGTGGTTCAATCTAATGTTGAAGGAAATAAGAGTAATATTATGGTTAAAACTATTGATTCTCATTTCCTTGTTAATAATACCACAAACCCTGTTGTATTAATGCAACAAGTTTACTTACGTATTAGCGCTTTAGCAATTCAATATCATTTTCAAATTGGGGATAAAATTGTTTGTAAATATAAACCCCTTCATGTTAAAATAAATGATCCTAAATTTAAAGGGGGTAGAGTTGAGAATACTATATTCAAGCCTACTACTGCTAAACTAAATGTATTTAATACATTCTTATCTTCTAATTTTTTACCTCATACCATGAACCTTGCATTTTATGGTGTACTATGACAAAAAGAGGGAAATACTTTCTACTTTAAATATAATAAAAACATAATCAAATTAGAGGTATTGGAATTAAATTTACATCATAGAATCCACATCTTGCACGGTGAAGATTTGCATATTTTAAGCGTTGTTGAAGATTTAGCGATAGGAGAGAGTTTTATTAGAGGATTTGGTAACGAAAATGGTAGTAAAATTTATATAAGATACGATCTTAATTTCAACCTCTTAAATATCGAGTATACACCCAAAGTATCTTTTTTAACAAAAACACCTAAAGAATACAAACATAATAATAAGATCATGAGTTTTGATATCGAAGCATACAGAGACGATAAGGGGGTTTTCATTCCTTATGCTTGTGGGTTCTTTGACGGTAAAAATAAGATATTATACTATCTTACAGATTTCAGCAATCATACTGAAATGATTAGGAAATGTCTTAAAGATATGTTGGCTCCAAAATATCATAATTTTACAATATATGCACATAACTTGGGTAATTTTGATAGTACTTTTATTTATAAAATATTAGAAAAAGATTTTAAAATTTCAAAAATTATAGCTAAAGATAGTGGACTTATCTCTTTTAATGTTAGTCATAAAGTAGATAAAAAGAATATTAAAGTAAGATTTTCTGACTCTATTTGCTTACTTCCAGCATCACTTAGTGCACTAGGTAAATCTTTCGGAGTTGAAACCATTAAAGATATCTTTCCTTATGATTTTGTTAATGCAACAAATTTAAATTATGTAGGAAAACTCCCTGAGTTAAAATACTATGAACTAAAGGATGGGATGGTGTTTAAATATCAATTAATGGTGGATCAATATAATAATGATTGGTCTATGAGAGAAGAAACCCTCAAATATTTATCTAAAGATTTAATCTCATTACATCAAATCTTGGTTGAGATGGATAAAATTATATTCAGTAATTACAGAATTAATATTACTTCACATCCCACAATCGCATCTTTAGCTTTCGCAATACTAAGATCAAACTTCTTAAATGATAATAAACTACTCCCTAAATCAAAAGGGGAAGTAGAAAATGCTATTAGAAGTGCTTACTTTGGGGGACGTACCGAAGTTTTTAAACCTTTAGGGTATATGTTATATAGTTATGATTTCAATAGTCTATATCCTTATGCTATGCTGCAAGATATGCCAGTAGGTGAACCAACTTTTAGTCTTGTTAAAGACTTATCAAAGATATTTGGGTTTGTGAAGGTTAAAGTTACTTCCCCCGCGAATATATACATCCCGGTTTTACCTTGTAGGGTTAAAAGTAAAGGGGGTGATTATAAATTACTATTCCCTGTAGGTAGTTGAACAGGTTGATACTTTTCTGAAGAAGTTAAATTGGCCGTTAGATATGGATATAAAGTTGAAGTAATAGAATCTTATATATATCAACGTGGTATTAATGTATTTAAAGATTTTGTAGTACACATGGCTTCTATTAAAGATTCTTCTAGCGGTGCTATGAGAGATATACATAAACTTATATTAAATACCCCTTATGGTAGAATGGGTATGAATAATGATCGTGATGTTGTTAAAACAGTTACTAAAAAAGAGTTTGAGGCGTTAGAGCTGCGTTTTGATATAATTGTTTGTTTTGAATTGGATAATGATAAAGTCTATGTAAAACATAGTAAATATCCTAATCCTGTAAAGTGTGAACAAAGTAATATTAATTATGAGGAAGAAATGTTACGTATCCTTGATAGCGATATGGTAAACAATTCTCCCGCTATTGCGGCTGCTGTTGCTTCATGAGCCAGAATAATCATGTATCCTTGAATAACTAATAGCTATTACTCTGATACTGACTCAGTGTTTTTATCAGCCCCTTTAAATTCTTCAATGATTGGGAAAGGTTTAGGGAAGTTTAAACAAGAATACGGTGGTTTAATAAAAAAAGCTATTTTTCCAGCACCTAAACTTTACATTCTTGATACTATAGGTGGGTATATTACTAAATCTAAAGGTTATTCTGGAAAACTAACTATGTCAGATTATAGTGAATTATACAAGGGGGGACTGTAGAAGTTAAAAATAATCGTTGAAGACGTCAGCTAGAATCAGAAAAAGTTGCAATATTATTGCAGCAAGATTACACTATCAAAGCTGATTTTGATAAACGTAATAAATTATACTCAAAAGGGAAATGAGTAGACACCTCTCCTATATTTGTAAATAAATATTGTGAAGCTGTTCCTATGCATATTATTCCCTATACATATAAAAAATATTTGGTAAAGGTTGATTCTATATGTATTGTTCCTTGTGTAGACGCAAGAGTTAGTTCTATGGGTATTGTTCCTTATGTATATAGTAATAATACTACAGCTATGAATTTTTATATTAAACCTCTTACAGCTTTAGTTTGTTATGTCCCTCCTTGTCTTTCAAATTTGCAATTAGAGCATATTAAATATAGGGATACTGTTTATTTAAGTCTAATTACTCAATTTAATGGTTTAATAGACCATATTAATGCTTTATTTAGGGAAAGTAAAGGGATAAGAAATCTTCCTGATGATGATATTATATTTAAAGTAATAGATTTATATTTAAAAATCTCTTCAAATATGTCTGTTGTTTATTCTAATTTCTATCCTATTATTTTTAAAGATATGCTTGAGAAGAGCAGCTCTTCAAAGGATATTAAAGATAAGTATTTTAATATAATAATAACAATATTGGCTGTTGATCATAAAATTTCTTATATACTAGGAGATCTGTTGAGAATGAAAAAGGAGATGATTAGTCCTCCAAAAATAAGGAGTCAAGGTCGAAATGGTTCTAAATACTATTCATCTGTCTTAGATTGGTGTTAATCATTCAACCTATAAGGTTACTTTTCCTATCCTACTATAGTAACAACGACTGCTATCAAATGTAGTAGTTTATAATACTATGGTTAATATAAAAAAAAACAAACTATTAGGTTAGTTTTTTTTACACCAAGATAAACAAATCTTGGTTTTTTTTTATTCTAGTCCCCTCTCTCCATACCTAACTTTTTTCTTCATTATATTTGCTTCGCGAGAAAAGCGAGAGAGGGAATCTGGTCCCCAGACGTGGACGAGTCCCTTAATAATCCAGGGACTAGCTGTCAAAGCAAGCTTTGAAATATAAAACTAAAGGGATAAGGGCATTCCTTATTAAAAAAAAACTTTATATATTATTAATATATAAAGTAAAAAAAACGGTGTAAACCATTTTTTATTAGGTTATTAGTAATCAAGCTAAGATGAAGATTATTATTATGATATTGAAGAATGAAATTAAAGAAATGAAAATTAAGGTAATTATAGTAAATTAAAGAATTATCTCTTAGTTGATAAAATATTTTGATTCCAATAGTTGCGATCTAAGATTCATATCACCTAAATCAGGTTTAGCGGGTATATCGAAACAATACCCATTTTTATCTATAACTTTATTGTCCACTATTTTGTATACAGCTTCCATGTAATTTAGTATATGGAAATGGAACTTATCTATACAATCTTTATCCGCATAAATAGCGATAAAACTCTCTTTTACAAGATGACTTAATAACTCTGCATAGTTAGCGTGTACACCAAAACAATCATGTATCGTTACTATATTGAAATTAAACTCTTTATTTATTCTTTCAACTAATAGTACAATATTACTTGCATCCATAGAGTGTATAAAGTTAGGAATAAACGAGTTAACCTGTTTATGATTATTTATGTAACAATTGTTATTCCCATCTACCTCGACTCTTCTTAAAACAATTTTACGACGTCTACCATCAATAGAGCTAGTTATATCATATTTGGTAAACTTACCGTATCTTTGTGAAATCTGTACCCCATAGGGAGTTATTCATTGTATGCTTAATTCTAGATTATTCATCAAACTAACCATCTTGTGGAAATATTGCATAACATTATCTAAGGTAGGGTGTGATTTAAATAATGTAGTATAAATAATCTTACTTAGTTCGTGGATATCTTTATATGTTAAACTTACGTCCCCGTGAGTAGATATATCTTTAGCTCTATATATATAGTGATTTTTTACTAAGTCATACTTATAAAACTGTTCACTAAGTAGTTGATCTAATATACCTTTGACTGTAACACCGTAAGTGATAGTCATTATACCTCTTTTAATTAATTTTCTAGTTATGTTTAATTTAGAGAGATTATAAAACTCAGGATGTTCTTTTACAAGAGTAGCTATGGAATGTTTAATAGGCTGTATTAAATCAGAGTAAATATCTTCAGGCGCCTTATCGTCAGTAGAAGGGGAAATATTCACTCTTTCGGCCAAATTTATATCATTGGCTATAGCGCTCAAATGTTGGAGACCGTTACATGTAGCATCTAAAAGAATAGGAAGTCTAGATACGAAATAAGGATTTTTTGTATATTCCTTCAACTCAAGTGCACAAGCTAAGAATATTATAGGCTCCTCTGCAGATAATCAAAGATTATTTTCAGGTGTATTGATGATTTCGTTAAATCGTCTATCTACTCAATCCACTCTATCTTTGTTTGATTTTTTATCTAACCCGTAAGCATTAGCTGTATATATTTTTAGTGCATATAATCCTTTCTCATCTAGAGGCTGTCCCTCTGCAAATAGAAGTAAACCTCTAGCTAGTTCACCTCCTTGTATGTTCAATGCACAACTTGATGTATAAATTCTACCTCTTCAATCAATTGAAGTTGTAGTATAAAACTTATCAACGTTATTCATTAACCTAGCTATGTTTAAAATAGATATTTCATAAAAATGTTTACTGTTATAAACAGTTATTTCATTAACTTTAATGAAGTTTTTATCTTCCACATATTTACTTAAAAGCTCACTTTCCTCATGAGATTTGAAATGTATTAGTCTTTCGTTTCCTTTTACAAAATACTCTTTTTCCGTAATAATACTTAAGACTTTTTTGTTGATTGAATACTCAGTAGACCCCACCTTATTAACAGTATCAATAAGACTTTTATTAAACTTCATCTTTTTACCTAAAGGATTTTTATGTGACAGAGAGATCAAAGATTTGTACCTATACTCATTATTTGTCAAAGTACCTCCATATTCTATCACTTCACCTTTAGAATTTATTTTTCAAGGTACAGGGGGGACTAACATAGGTATTTCTTCACTTTCTAAATATGTTATATTATCTAACAATTTTTTGAAATCTTCTCTAGGTATAAGATACCGTCTATAAAGATCTTTTTTCTTGTAGACCTCCTTTAGTTCTACAAAGTTAGATCTATGGGTGAAAAACTGAATAAGGTCTACACCGAGTTTAATTAACTCATCTTCACTAAGAGATAAGTTCTTTAGTTTAATATAATCATTAAAACTTAATTCAGAGCTTATCTGACTAGTTTTCAAATCTCTTTTATACAATTCTAACCCAACTTCTCTTGATATTGCTTCACCTGTACTCAACATAAGGTTAGTTACAGGTTGCTTTTCCAAATCATTATACTTTACAACAAATGGTATTATTTTTCCCATAACAACAGAAAGAATTAAAGTTGAATCTATCTCTTTAAGAACTTTCGCATACGATTTGTGGTAAGAAAATGAAGCTTTATTTAACAAAGTTGAAAGATCTTCCTCTAAAGATTTAAGTTGTCTACTTATAATTCTTAACCCTATGTTATCCAATTCTACACTTCTTTTCTTTCCAATCAAGTTATAAAGCTCAATTCTTCAGAATTCTCTTAGAATTCCTTCAATCCTTTTTTGTTTTTCAAAATTTGATATCTCACAATTTAATAAAACATCATTAATTGCATTATAGCTAGGCGAGAACGTATTAACTAGATGTTTAGTATGTAAATTTCTAACAACCCTATTTTTATATGTGTTTAAGCTTATATTTTTATATGTGTTTATATTTTTATAAGTAGTTAAACTCCGCGTGGTATGATACTCTCTTTTATGACTATTACCATAAATATTTGTAGTTAGAGCTTTATATCAAGAACTTGCCTTATACCTATTCCCTCCAACACTTGGATTGTATTCTACTAAGCAAGTGTACGAATTAGGTGAGGATGAAGAAGGTGAAGATTTCTTACTCTTATCACTATAATCTATAGTGAAAGGATTTTGAATATAGCTAGTGCTAAAGCTGATATTGTTTTTACTACCATCCACAACAACGCTACCATCTGCCTTAAAAGTAACATCTTTTCTAGATCTATTATTTTTAGTAGTAGTATCTACTATAGGATAGATTCATTTTCGGTCAACATTATTAAATGCAATACAGTTTTGTAATGCAATAAGGTTACCGTTAAATAAAGCCAATAAATAAGCATAATGTCTAGCACCTAAATGAGAAGCAATATGCCTTTTAGAAGTAAACCCTCCACTCACTTTAACTCTTAACTCGTTTAAATCATTAACCAAGCATGCTCAAGGGAGATTTCGGAAAATATATAAATGATCATTTGCATTTTGCTCGAAATAAGTTGGTTTATTCTTAAATACATTTAAGAAATCACTATAGCTTATAGTAAAAACAATAATGCTAACCCCATTATGCGTAATACTAATGGGGTTAGTCTCTTTAAAATCCTCAGTGTTAATTACAGTAACTATCTTTATAGAATTAACATTCAAGCGTATAAGAGGAGATATTAAACCTTGACTAATAACACTAACATTTCTACAGAAGAAAGCAACTAAAGCATTTAAAGAATAATATTTCTCATCAACTCAAGTTCTTTTGTTGTGAACAGTGTAAGGGGTAAGCCGAGAGAAAGAAACAACCAGATCGTAATTAAAAATATTAAAAGTATTCATGTTTAAAAAAAATTAAATAAGTAAATAGGGAGTAAAAGGCAAAAGAAATATTTCCCGAACAAAAAGAGGTAACCTCCTCCAAAGGGGTAGATATATTCATAGAATTCATAGAAATCTCTGAATCTATCTATAGAGGCGCATAAAAAATGAGTGTATGCCATAACTCTACTACCCCCCCCCGCATCGGAAATAATATTATTAAACCAAAAGGCTTTTGATATCCGTTTAAACTTAAATAGAATAGTCATAAGGTGTTTTCTATAAAGAATGCAAGCCTTTAAAATGAATCGAACATTTATCAGAATATTAACAGTATTCCGCTCTACCATTGAGCTATAAAGGCTACTAAATAATAAAATATCTAGTCACCAACAGGGGCTTTATAATGTTTCTTCCTTTTCATATCCTTATTATATAATTATCATTCGCAAGAAGTTAAAAAATAAGTGGTTTGAACACTTAATATTCCACGTGTAAAACAAATGTTCTCTTCCATGAGCAAATTTCTTTTTTTTTTTGTGGGGCTTTACTAAACATTTGTTTATCTTCTCCCTACATTTCTCTATAAGTACAAATCTACTTTGCAATTTACCAGTAAATATTAAGTACCTATTTATAAGGATATGTTATACTATTTTGCTACACTAATTTAAATACTAGTGAGCCGTTTTCATAACAAGTTAACGGTAATCTAACCATAATTTTATAGTTCTCTTTTATCTTTAGTTGTAGTAACCGTGGTGGGATTAACACAATCTAGGATAAAAAGACTTTTTGCGTTTAGTACTACATAACACGTAGGATTTATACTATTAGGTTTAAGTATACACACTGTGGAGTCAACACAGGCCTTTATGTTTTATTTAATTCAATATTCAATCTCGAATTTAAATGTTTTTATGTTTATATTAACAATAGGTTACTCTCTATATTGTTATATAGATAACGCTAAGTCCATAGAGAATCTTGGAGAACAACAAGTGAGCTGTTTTCATAACAAGTTTACGATAATCTAACCATTATTTTAGATTTAACTTTTGTGTTATAATTAACAAACTGTAAGAAAATAATAAAAAAAAAATAAGTGATTTGAACACTTAAACCTTCGCGTGTAAAATTGGTTACGTAACATCCATACCTAACAGAATTATAATTCTTTTGCCAGCAAACTTATAGAATAAGACTATAAAATAGGAAGTCTTTTTTCCCGATCCATATTTGCCATTAATTCCTTTAATGGATGAATTCCTTTAATTCACCAATTATTCTGTCTATACTTAAATCACTGTGCCTGTTTTTAAAATTTACATAGTTTTTTTGTATAAAGAAATTTTCCAATAAGCGGGTAAATTCGTGCCCTTCTAAATCCTTATCTCTCTCTAATATTATATCATCTAAAAATATAAAAAAACAACGTAAAGAATAAGACTCTGATTCCTTAGCCATATATATAGGAAATTCAATGTTATTCTTTCTATTTTCTAACCCATTAATTAGAATTGTAACTTCATTTTTTGTTAAAGGTTCTCTAATTAACTTTATTAAACCATGATATATGTTATTTAACTTAGCAGATGATACAACTCAATAATCACCTATATAAAATAAGTCTGGTTTTTTGTCGACCAATAATCTTATATATTCAGTAAACGCATTTTCTTGGAAAGTGGGATCTTCTACAATTGCCCCTGAAAGGTTTTTGATATGAATGGTATCAAGTCTATAACTTTTAGTTGTGTAAGCAGGGTAAGCAAAATAAACCTTTCGCATTCTAGTTTTTAACTCTTCAATGAATATATTAATATTTTCTTTACTTAAAAGATTAGTGAATTTTTCTGGATATAATGGGGTTAATTTTCTTAATTCATAACACAGATTATTTACATTAGTATCTATAACAGGAGATTTTTTTCTAAATAAAGCAGGGTTTTCCGTCCATAGTCTAGTAAGCATAATAGTAAATTCGTTTTCCCTCCCTTTCTCTGAAAATACTCCACCTGAGTAACTAAGGTTAAGGTCATATAAGGTACATTTTATATTAAGATTAGGCGAGCTTGAATAATATTTATTTAAGTATACTCTTTGTTTACTTCTTAATCATTTAATTAAATCATTATTTCCTTTAGGTTCAAAAGATTTTAAAACCTCTTGCCCTTTTTGTGTTGAATCTCCTAAACTAACATAATTATTTGAATGATCACCATCGTCTAAATTAGAATTATCTAAATTATCACCATCATCTGAAGAACCATCCTCTGAATAATGATCCTCCGGGTAATCTAGATTACCTTCTAAGTAAAGTTTAGAAAATGGGTGAATATTTGTAGGCTCTATCCCATGTGATTTAATAATATCTAGATTCTTTTCATAAAAAGCTTGATATAACTTAACATACCCTCCATCTATATTATCTGAAATAGATAAATCACCAAATCCTACACCGTCTACAAGTGTCCTAACCATCGATTTATCCTCGACCCAATTACTATAGTGCTCAAATAGAACTGATCTACCAATAGTACAAATTTCATATAAGTATGAATCACGTTCACTGTCAAGTTTTTCAGGGTCAAAATCTAAAAAGAGATAGTTTTTATTTTGCAATTCAATCATTCTAATATCAAGACAAGGGTAGTTTGTAGATATATCTGTGCTACCACCAATATCTAGATTTTCAGAATCTAATGGTCTCTTAATTCCCCTATTTGAATTAGAGGGATGCAAGGATTGTCTTGAAGATTCACCTTGTTGAATATTATAGTCATAATTACGGAAACCTTTTTGCATAAACACCTGTAAATCATAACAATTGTTCATAGGATCAGTTAAGTGAAAGAGTTCTTTAGTTCTATCCACCGAAGGGTGGTAGAAAGAATGTATATTTTTAGGACATAGATCAAATGAATCTATATTTTTAGGACATAGATCAAATGAATTTTTTGAAAACTGTGTATTTAATAAAGAATTTATAAAGTTTAGATTAGTAGAAGCATTTTCATCTACTTTATTAACAAAGTTTAGATCACTACCGGGATTTTTATCAACTTTATTAGCAAAATTTAGATTAGTTCTGTTTAAATTAAATTCTTCAAGATGACCATTTTTAAAGCTAGTTTTAATGCTAACTATTTCATCCGCACATATTAAGTTAATTTTACATGTAAGATTTGTATAGTTAGAAACGAAACTAGAAATAAGATTACTAAGATATAAACTGTTATTTTTCAATAGTGCTTCTAGGTTTATAACATTACCTTTGTACGAATAAAAAAGTTCTACTTTGTTTTCTACCTTTGTAAATAGATCTATTATAGTGAATTTACTTATTTTAGTTAAAGGATAAATATTAATTTTATTTTTAATTATCCCATTATAAGATGATCTAAAAGGACTTGATAAATTATAATTATAATCATAACTTCTAAATGAGTTGAAGAATCTACCAATAATAGGAAACTTAGTTATAATATTATAAATACCTTCAGATAAACTTTGAGTACTATTCGTTATAATAGCTAAATTATGAACTAAGTAAACACGTGTAAGTAAATCATCTAGTTTTGTTAAACCTAAGAACATTATAAATTCTACATAAGGCATTACATAGTAATAGTTAATACAACCTAGTAAAATCATAAAAATAACGCTAGATAAACTTAAAGATAAGTTATCTAATTTAAATTCTTTAGTGATAGAACAGATAATGAATATTAGAACTAATCTAATATGAATTATTTTAGGAAAAAATGTATAAAGAAAGAGTGTAACAGAACTAGTATCAACTGTTATTCCTAAACCTAAAATGAACAAGAGCATATTTAGGGCAGAAATAGCTAATAACATAGTTAGTCCAATAATAAATAGCTTCTTTTTATTTTCAACAATAAATAGAAACTTATCCTTAATAGATATAGTTTTTCTACTATGTAGTAAACCAATTATAATCATACTTAAACCAATCATTATGTTAATACATAGGAATGTATCGTTAAAAACTGAGTCAGAAATAGTTTTATCAACTAGTAATAAATAATTTCCTGTGATTTGAGCTATCATATCACCGTTAAAATATGACTCCTTGTGATAAATATTATATGTGAGTGTTAGAATTATAATACCCTCTAAGGTAAACATTAAAAGTAACAAAAAGTGGGGTACACTTCATTTTAATGTTAGAGGTATATAGCAAAAATAAAAAATTACAGCTATAAGAGCTGAAATATGGAAAAAAATAGTAGTTTTTGAAAAAAAGGTAGATTTGTCTCGTCTTGAAGTAATAGCATTAGATAAAAGTAATAAAATAAATGAATTTCGCAACATAGTCAGAATAGAGAGATTCGAACTCCCCTTTTACACCATCCCGCTTTTTGGGTGAAAGGTAGTAAACATTACCTCTTAAATTATCCTAAGAAAAATAGTTTATAAAGTACAAACCTAACTATAAATTTAATAGAATTTTATATATAACTAGATTCTATTTTTTTTTTTATAAGATCTAAGGGACTCTAATCCTTATTTTACATCTTACCTCTTATTAACGGGATCGCTCTCCCGTATTAGCGCAGGCCAAACTTTAGAGGGCTCATCATGAAAGACAATAACGATAAGTAATGCTTATACTATATTTCGTATATTCTAGCAATACTATAGTCACCCGCTTCTACAGCGTTAACTAGGATATAAAATCAATAGACAGCCTTTCACTAACTTTAAAGTCTAACACTACATTACTATAGTTCACTTGTTAATAACTATACTTTCACCTCCCTATATAACTCCGGACCACTACACGGAGTTCTCAGAATCTTAACTGAGATCGGACTTATTCAAACCCAGAGATAGGAAAATATCGAGACTTTCTATTTTCCATTATTTACGATGCCGACGTCTATCCATTCCGAATCATCGGAGTTTGATACACTTCCCTATAACTAAATCTATAATAGATTTCCTATAAGACCTATCCAATGCGAATAATATGAAGAAATATGTTTATGAATTAAAAAACTTATAACTGAATAATTAGTCAATATTTTTCATACTTTTATAAAAAGGCGTTCTCTCGCCGTGTTCAAAAAGTAGAGATAATACCCAAGATAAACCCCTAAAACGAAAATCCGGATATTATCTCCATAAGAAGGAATTTTTATAACTAGTTTTCAGACCCTTACCCCCCCCCGCAGGTCTCTCGGGCAGGGATTCCTTCGGGGATAGTAATTGACTTATATAGTAAAAATACCTCTATATTTTTTAGATTTATTTTATATAAAAGTTATACTTATGACATGTTTTGTACATAAGTATAACATAGGGATGTGAAGGAGTTGAACCTTATATTTATGATCTGCAATCAAAATGCATAGCCGTATGCAACACACCCCTTTTTTTTTTTGTTTGTTTTTGTATAGGACTCTTTAAAAGGTCAAAAAGTCTAATTCTTTCCCCTTTTTTAATATATCATGATATATGTAAAAAAAAAAAAACAAAAAAATTATGTTAAAAAAAAAAAAAAATTAGGGAACCCCTTAAGGTTCCTAAAGGAACCCCGCAGGGATAGAAAAAAAGGTAATATACCTCTAATGTAATTCTAGTTCATCATCTATTTAATGATGAGTTATTACATAGGTTTTATCCTACTATTGTTCTTGTAATCAAGCTAAGAATTTATCTAAGGACCCAGATTCTACAACAATAGGCATAGAACTGTGTAAGATATTCGTTCTATAAGATTATAGAGAATTTTGTAAACCTTTTAACTACATACAATTATTGATTATCAGATGTACGCTTATTAGCAGGTGTACTAAAATTATCATTTGACATAGAACTGTCAATAAAGCTACGTTTAGTAGTACCAGATGAACCAGACATAGAAAAATCACCGTTAGCTAATTTTGTTTTTAGTATACTGTGCATTCTCATTTCACTAGATAGATTGGTATTACAATCATTTAGTGCAGAGATAGCTCCATTATATTCCCTCGTTCATTCCTCTTCATTACCGCTTTCTATATACATAGGTCTTCTAGATACTACTTCATCCAAATCTTGTCTAGCACCTTCAACTTGTTCCCTAAAGTAACTTAATTTACCTTCTATTTTAAAAATTCTTTCCTGTAATTTTGAACGCTCATCTGTAACTAAAGCACCAGAACTACCAGCTGGTCCAGAACTACCTATACCTGGTTCATTAGGAGCTTGCATAGGACTATACCCAGCAGGGTTAATACCAACAGGTAAAGAACCACTTCCAGCTGTGGGGTTAGAGACTGCCCTATTACCACCACAATGATACGTTAGGAAAGTATTTTCTTTAAGAAATTCATTAATTACAAAACGAATACCACCTAAAGAGCAAAAATAACTAAAGCTAGGGATTAAGTTATCTAGATTAGTAAAAACGTCGTATTCTAAAAAATTCAAAAGAATAAGTCTTACTACGTAGCCCAGCGCAGCAGTAATAATACTACTAAGTAAACCAATAAGAATGTTTCTATTAATAGTAAATATACCACTTTGCAATGGCATAGAAGAAAATGCGTGAGGTTTAGGTAAATTACGTGATTTTAATTGTCATATGACACTTTGAACAACGGGTATAAAAAATTTAGTTCCTACTGAGTATAAATATACAAATAGTGCATTTAGTAGATAGAATGCACAAATATCTTTAGCATTTGAAGATAAGAATCATCTTTCAAGTCAAACACTAAATCCTGATGTTTTTATCTTTAGGTTTTTGTATTTATCATTTTTAGATAATAGAACTTTGCTTGTAGAAAAGCTATTAAGTGAAGGAGAGCAAGGAGTCATACATATCTAAAAAAGTAAGTGTAGGTATATATTCTATTCATATAAAATACATTGCTAAAAAAAGTTTTTTTACTACACTTTTTATTTGAGAGTTCTTTTTATTTGAGAGTAAATTGTAATAAAAATCTATCCTTTAATAAACTAGATTATTTAATAACAATTTACTATAGTAAAAACTTCTAAATTTACGAGAGCCACACATGTTTATAAAATAAATAACTTTACTTCATAATTAAGCTAACGGTTGACTTATAAGGTCAAATGTAGTTCTATATTTTTTTATAGAACTATATTTTAATCTCATTATATATTTTTTTATAGTTTTATATAAAAGTTGGTTTATGATATGTTCAGTACTATATTTTAATAATAGTTTTATATAAAAGTTGGTTTATGATATGTTCTGTACATAAGTATAACATAGGGATGTGAAGGAGTTGAACCTTATATTTATGATCTGCAATCAAAATACATAGCCGTATGCAACACACCCCTTTTTTCTATTGTATAGGACTTTTTAAAAGGTCAAAAAGTCTAATTCTTTCCCTTTTACCTTTTTTTTAATATATAATGATATATGTAAAAAAAAGTTAGGGAACCCCTTAAGGTTCCTAAAGGAACCCCGCAGGGGTAGAAAAAAAGGTAATATACCTCTAATGTAATTCTAGTGCATCTTTAATGTATGAACAAGATAATACCACAAATACTTGTGATTGTATAAAGGCAATACCTAATTCTAATCCAGAGAATGCTATTATAAAGGCTAATGGTAGTAACCCTAGGATAAAGAAAATGATACCAGAGCTCATAATATTGTATGTAAATCCACTTAAGATATTTAAAAGCATGTGACCTGATAATCGTTCAACAAATTCATCCTAAAAATATGTTATTTCTTAATGTAAATTAAATTTATTGTTATATATTGCTTTTAACCTATCTCGTTACGTATCCGTATCTGTCTAAAATCCGCTACGTATATCTTAGTATTCTAATTTACAAATTTGAACAAATATTTACCTTTAAAAGGTTTAGTTCCATTATTTTTTTTCGACGTAATTTCAATAAAATTACTAGAAAAAAAATTAGGAGCAGGGTTCAGCCGCTACGCAGTAGCGGCGACCGAACCTATTTTCTTTTAAATATAAAGATATACTGGCTTGATAGAAAATATAATCTATTAACTGTACCCACTTTTTTCTCATGTCAGATAATTTAAATTCATTTAAAAAGGTAAATACCTCTAAACGGAGTAGTTCGTTTCCAACAGCTGAAAGCTGTTGAAATACTAGACTGAGATATTCCTATAGCTTCAGCTGCTGAACTAAGCGAAGAATATTTAATGACTTCATTTGTATTAATATTAGTAACTTCTATACCTTTACCTTCTCGTTTAACGGAGTCTAGCTTGGTGATAATGTACCCTTTAATGGTGTCAACTTGTCCATTTGAAAACGAAGACTCGTTATTTTTTAAACAATTTAAAAGTCGTTTATGAGATATACCCAAAAATTGGTATGCAGCTTTCATTGTAGAGAATTCTTTGGTAATACCTGAAACATTGTTAGTTAATAATACAGCCTGTCTTGAATTAGTTAGATTAGAGGAAGAAGAGGAATCTGAAATAGAAGTAGCTTTAGTAATGATATAGCCTTTGCATGGCTTATTATTAATTAAATACCTCTTAACAGTAGTCATATCAACACCTAAAAACTGAGCAGCCTGTATCATAGAAGTAAATTCTTCTCTCTTACCTGTTTCGAGATTAGAAAGAATTATCGGCACTCTAAATGGGTTATTTTTAGCCATATTTTCTAAATGGTCTTTAGATAATTTTCGGCCTAACATAACCTCTCTTTTTAACTTAAGGACTTCTTCTAATTCATTTCTACTTTTGGATGCAATACTCATAAGTTTAAGAGAGGCTTCAGTATGTTTGTACCCTAAATTAGAACCTGCTATTTTTAATAAATTGTATTCAGGGTTTAATTTATCTATATAGAATTGCTCTCTATCCAGTACTATTGAAATAGGACAATATTCTAAAATCTCTAACCTAAATCCCACATAACCATGTTAAGTGCCTTACAAATAAGAGATGCACCTCGCTGACTGCTTGATAAATAGCTATGATTAAAATAGCGTCTAAATCTATCATTCAGCTTAGAAGAAGAACCTACATAGCTTTTTCCAGAATCTTTATGAACTCAACGGTAAATACCTGATTTACCTTTATTTTGTTTAGCTATCAATCCTTTATGCATGCTTTAACTACTTCGTTCATTTCAGAACTAAGCTATAGTATAACGCCCCCTTTCGGATTATTTCATATACCAATTTAATGGTGGGCTATTGGAGTACACCTTACACTATCAAACTAGCCGCCATACGTTTCCTTGAAATCCCTTAATCCGCCTCTGGGGCTATCAGTGTTCCTTATCGGCTCTACGGGGTCCGGATCTTTAATCACCTCCTCAACGGGGGAAGACAACGTAATTTTATTCGGACGGTATTCGGATGAGGTACTTCCATTTGGCGCGGCTGCAATCCCTCGATAACCCTTCAAGACCCACCATCAGTGGCAGATATGCATTTAATTTCTCCCAACAGTCGGAGATTTCCAACTTTGGTATCTTATTTGCGAACACCCAAATCCAATTTTCCATACCACAACATTTGATAACGCACAGCCATCTACTCTCTGCTCTTTTACAGACCGCTACTTTATTAGTACTGTATTCTGATTTAGATCCGCGAAGGTCCATTCACTCTTGTTATTGGAGTAATGTTTAATCTTTTTACTTATATCCCTAGTGATTCATTAGGGCCCGCAGCCTCATTCATATAGCTCTTCTTATTCTATCTAGAGGAACCATATCTCTTTTCCCGGCCTACACTGCATTTGTCTAGGGAGCACAGCGTCGATAGCACTGGGAGCTCCTTCGCGAAAAGTTGTAGTCGAACCCTGGTAACGTACGGGCATATTCGCTGGTACTCCATTCTTCCCGAATTATCCATTTATAAATAGAACGATATATTCCCAAGCTAGCCACGCACACCGATATGCAAAGAAGTACTATTGAAACAGTGTTTCCAATATGACTGGTTAGTAATTAAACCTTTAGGAGTTGCCCGGAGTTTGGCTGTGTTAGAACATATAAACCTTGCTTAAGGGTTTTTTGCTCATCAGGATTAGTATAAATTAGAACAGGTTCAATTTCAGATGGAGTAGATATAGTACTTAAGCATCTTTTCCCTATAAAATGAGTATTACTTATAAAAGTGGATGTAAGACCCATTCGTATTTGACTATGAATTCTATGAAACCTTTTTGGAGTATAACTAATTGGTTTTAAACTTAATTTCTCTTCCATACCAGAAGGATAAGTTTTAATGAAAGATAAATTATTTAGCGAATTGTGAACAAATACACGAATCACAAATTTACCCTCAAGTTAATATAAAATTCTGAATAATTATACTTTATAATTGTAACGATTTATTGTTTTATTATTTTTTAATTTTACGAAAACCTAATGTCCTAGCAGCAGCGCCGATAGAAGAGTATATTGTAACCTCTTTAGTATCAATATTAGTAACCTCCACTTTCGTAGAAGTTTTTTGAATCTTTCCGTGCGTTAAATTTGTACTTTCACCCTTTGACTTTAAAAGTATATTTACCTAAAACAGGATTATCTTGTTTCAAATAAATGTAATTTTCAATATATCTCTTGTCAATATTTAAAGCCCGGGCTGCAGCTCTAATCGCATGATAACTAGTCGTAGTATTTGTTTCTAAATCAGTTACCTCAACTTCAATACCACTAGGTTGACTTTTAGATAATTTTGTTAAAAATTCCGGAATTTTTCATTTCTTAGTAGCAGCTATACGCATATTCTCTATTGTAGCTTCAGAATGTGTTCACCCAGATCCTCGTGAAGGGCTTCCAGGAGTTTTTAATATATTATACTCAGGAGAGTATATTTCAAAAAAATGTTTTTCTCTAGACATAAGACTATCTTTTTCACAAATATCTAAAATAGTCAAACTAAAGTTACTATAACCATACTTTATTAATGCAACGTTAATAGGCATACTATTTTCGTTTAGTAGTCTATTTACATTGTAATATTCCAATAGTCTACGCTTTAAAGCCATGGAACTTCCTACATATTTGTTACCATTTAATTTATTAGTCCACATATAAATTCCAGCCTTACCTTTTACATATTTAAGTATATCTAGTTTGTCTTTATCTGCTAATTTTTTTTTTCTTTTGCTAAAATTTATAGCTGACCATGTTTTTTTTTTCTTACTTTTAGTTTAATATATCATGATATATTAAACTAAAAGTTAGTAATTTCATAGAAATTACTAGAAAAAAAAAGGTCGCAAAAGAAAAAAAAATAAAGAGAAAACAATTACATTTGAAGAGTCTGTAGAGGAATCATTATTTTTTGAAGTTGAATATGCCCTTACGGTATTATATCTGAAGCTCTTCGTGGAGAAGGCGTAATTTTTAGATAGATAAGGTATATAACGCGATTTCGCGTTATTTAAGTAAAAACAATAAGATGTAACAGATTTTTTAGTAAAAATTTTATTAAAATACAATATAAATCGTACACAAATTTATCCTTTCTTTAAAGGTATATATAAACTTTGTACCTCTTAAAGGCGTTTATATAATTTATCCTTTCTTCAAAGTGTTACAATAAACTTTTCATATTACGAAATAATATAAAATGAGGATAGGCTATTGTGATATTTTTAATCTTAGGTTACTTAATTTCTCCTAAGAACCGGCTTTTCCGGCAACTAGAGTACACCTTACAGTCTTATTAATAACTGAAGAACCGTCTACTCGTTGCTCTTTTACAGATATTTACTTATCTGACTTAGATCCGCGATCACCCATTTCTATTACTAGAATCTCTAATGATGTTACTATACCCCCAGGCATTAATGGGGCCACTTTATAAGTTTCCTTATGAAGCTTAGTTATTAGAGCTTTAGGGCTTCCCCGGAATTTGGCTCTTTTACACAATAAGAATGAGGCACCTAATCTCTACTTTTTATGTTGGCTGCTAATCTTAATCCTAAAGATACATTTCTAGCTAAGTATGAACGGCTGTACGATTTGACCTGCGATTTACCCACACCTAGAGGAACACCTGCGTACACATTATAGTACATCTAATAATTAGCCTAATAAGGTTACATAGCGAATTTAAAATAATATTTAAACTAATTTAAAATAATATTTATTCTTAAAAGCATTAGTACGTTTCTTAGCTAAATATACTGAGATACTAGCCCTGTTAACACCTAATGCTTCAGCAGCTAAAGTCAACGAAGGGTATATAGTTACTTCATTTGTATCAACATCAGTAACCTTTAATTGGAGATATTTCCTGTTAACTTTAACATGACTATCCGTTATTTTGGAAATTGAGTACCCTTTTATACCTTCGCTCTCGGTGTTAGCTGAATTTTTAAAAAAGTATCAAAGTGCGGCCCTAGATATTTCCAAGTATTCGGCCGCTTCTGTCATAGAAGTAAATTCTTGGGAAACTCCTGTTAACTTATTCGTTAGACGGATAGGCTGTTGGTTAACAAGATTAGGAGACAATGGCTCAGATAAATTAATATTTTTGTCCTTTGAAGGGACTTTAGCAAAAGTATACCCCTTATAAGATAAATTATTTAATAAATATTTACTTACGGTTGTCCTAGATATATCCAGATATTTACCCGCATCTGTCATCGAAGAAAATTCTAAGGTGTCACCCGTTTCCGTGTTAGTTAACAGAACAGCCTGCTTTAATACATTACCTACACGCATTTTCTCCAAACGTTCGCTATCCAAAGTTTTACCTAATAGACTTTTTCTTTTAAGATAACGTGTTGATTCTGATACTATTTTATTTTTATTCGCTAGACTTATTCGAGCTTTAGCTGCTTCACTATGTCTGTAACCTAATGGAGATCCGGCTATTTTTAAAAGATTATATTCAGGGTTATAATTATCAAAGTAGAATTGCTCTCTAGTTAATAATTTATCGGCCGAGCAATATTCTAAAATCTCTAATCTAAATTTCGCATAACCATGTTTTAAAAGGGATTTGTAAATGGCCATGTTCCTTTTAGGATAAGAGATGTGATTATAATTAAAATATTGCTTGAACTACTACTCAGATTTTTAGCTGACCCTATGTAACTTTTTCCTGAGTCTATGTGTTCTCAACGATAGATACCTGACCGTCCTTTATTTTCATTAATAATAGATTCTTTTTCCTCATCTGAATTTATATAAACTCTAACAGGTACTGGTCTAGCCGATGTGGACATAGTTCTTTTATTGTTTAGAACACAAGTCCTAATTTCTATCGAAGCGGGATGAGTTAATAGCATACTTTTAGACCGGCTCTTAGTTGACCCAGAATGAGAATACATATGTGCCCGGCTGAGATCATGAGTAGTAGCAAAAAGGTTAAGTAAACAACCATAAATTCGTATATGTACTATGTACAATTTTTATGATTAGATCAAAACTAATACAGAAACTTTAATTTTGAGTAACTTATTTCTACTCAAAAACCACTTTCATGGCGACTAGAGTACACCTTACAAAATCTAAATCAATTGATTTTGAAGAACCGTCTACTCGTTGCTCTTTTACACATCAATCCTAAAAATTTCATTTTCAGATGATAGGTGTTTTAGATCCGCGATTACCCATTAAACCTATTGATTTATCTATTATCTTCTTACCATACATGCTTGATTAGAGCATCCGCACCGTATCCCTTTTAGGATTAATGTTTGGTAATAATAGCTTTAGGGCTTCCCCGGAGTTTGGCTCTTAGTCACAACAGAAGTTTACTAACTTCCTTTTATGAATTCTATTAATACCAGTAAAGGTAATAATCCTACCCCTAAAGGTGATTAAATCTCAGTGAGCTTACTTTTTTTTTTGTTAACTAATCCATAAAAAATATCCTCTTTTTATTGTTCATAAGTAATAAGAAATAAGTGATTTGAACACTTAACCTACCACGTGTTAAACGTATGCTCTACCAATTGAGCTAATTTCTTTTTGTTCTTTTTGGGCTTTACTAAACATATGTTTATCTTTTCCCTATAGCTGTATTAGCTATACTAGTATAACTAACATGCTATTTTCCCACTCAATAGTGTGGGGATATGTTATATTATTTTATAACACGTTAACTGTAATCTAACCCTTTTATTAAATTTTTTGGAGCTCCCGAAGGCGCTAAATAAATTTAATTAAGTATTTACCTTTATAGGGTTTTCCAGTATTTCTTTTAATATATGTAGCTATACTTTGAGGAAATACACCCAAAGTTTTAGCTGCAGAAGCAATATTAGGGTGTGTAGTGATAACTCCGTTACTTATATCTGTTAAAGACAAAGGTTTAAAACTTTTTAGTGTATAGTTCTTTAAATCTTTTAAGTCTTCTGCTGCTTCTACTATAAATCTACCTAAGATAGGTTTATCTGATTTTAATTGAATAGCACGGGAAATATGTCTTTTATCTATACCTAAAGCCCTTGCGGCTGAATTAATCGCATGGTAAGAAGTTTTAATATTCAGAGTTAAATCTGTAACAAATATTTTATGTCCCTCCTGACTTAATGAATGATTAATTAATGCTTGAGGGTCTTCATAATACTTTTTAAGAGATTTACTAATTTTATCCCGACTTTCCGTAGTATGTTCCAACTTCGGAGGTAAACCCGCTATTTGTACAATATTATATTCTGGTTTTAAAAGTTTTAAATAATAATTCTCCCTAGAAATAGAGTCCTCTTTTTTACAGAATTCCAAAATTTCTAAACTAAAATTAGAATAACCATATTTTAATAATGCAGCACTAATAACCATACTATTGTCTCTTAATAAAATATTAGTATTGAAGTATTCTAAAAATCTACGTCTAATATGTATAGAACTTCCGATATATCTTTGACCATTTAGATTATTAGTTCACATGTACACACCACTCTTGTCTTTTCCAGCCTTAAGAATCTCTAGTCTGTGAGTATCCGCATTAGAAAAACAAAAATCACCTTTTACATCATCTTCTGAAGAAGTAGAATATTTTCTAATCTGCACAAAATTAAATAAAAAGCTACTTTGTTTAATATGAATTTTACCCACAATAGAGCTATTTATGGCTCAAAAAAATAGATTTTTTTTATAATTGAATAATAATATGTATAATTGTTATTCATATTTAATGTAATTCCAAAGCATCTTTAATGTATGAACAAGATAATACCACAAACACTTGTGATTGTATAAAGGCAATACCTAATTCTAATCCAGAGAATGCTATTATAAAGGCTAATGGTAGTAACCCTAGGATAAAGAAAATGATACCAGAGCTCATAATATTGTATGTAAATCCACTTAAGATATTTAAAAGCATGTGACCTGATAATATGTTGGCTGCTAATCTTAATCCTAAAGACACATTCCTTGCTAAGTATGAGATGAATTCAATTAATACCAGTAAAGGTAATAATCCTAACGGGCACCCCGCTGGAACAAATAAAGAAAAGAATTTTAATCCATGTTCTTTGAATCCTAAAACTGTTGCACCTAATACAACAGTAAAACTAAGTGAGAATGTTAAGATAAAATGTGAGGTACTTGCGAAACTATAAGGAACCATTCCTATTAAGTTGTTTATTAAAATAAAAATAAATAATGCATACATAAATGGGAAGTAAGCTTGACCATTTTTGTTGTTAATTTGGTTTACAACAATACTGTGTATAGTTGCATATAATGTTTCTTGACTTAAAGATCATTTGTTTGGAGTAATTTTTGAGTGGTTAGTTGCTAAAATACTAAAATAGAAAGCTATGAAAGCAGCAATAGTCATATATAACCCTATGTTAGTTATAGATAGGTTCATATTTGCTAATAATGGTGTATCTATACTAAATAAGTTTCTTATTTCAAATTGGTCAAGAGGACTTAATATTGTTTGATATTTCAACATATATAATTATTATGTTTTACTATAAGTATAAAATGAGTTTTTTCCCCCCCCCCGCAAGCTTGCGGGGGGGGGGGAAATAATTGGGATAAGGTTTTTAAATATATTATTAAACAATTGAAAATCTTACTATTTAACAATTAAATCTTAAATATGTACTAGCCATAAAGTTAATCCTTATATTATATAATAGTATTATATAATACTGATCTATAAAGTAATAAGGTAAATTAGTAATACATTTCAGATCTAATAATAGATTACATATCAAAAAAACTTTATAATTTTACCCCGCAAGATTGGGGGGGGGGTGTTAGGGGAAATAATTTAATCCTATTTCGGATTATTATGATTCGAACATAACAGATCCTCTACCCGAAAGAGGCGCCTAACCAGCCTGGCTCTAACCCGTATATAAAATACAAAGTACTCTATTAATAAGGTAACTAAGAAAAAGAGTTTTAATAATTTTTTTTTATATAAAACACAAAGTACTCTATAAATAAGGTAACTAAGAAAAAGAGTTTTAATTAAAAAATAAAGTAGAATTCAATTTAATGTGTATTACTATTAATATCAATATCAATATAAAAATCAATCTCGTATATTATTGAGTATTATTAATTAAATAATACTATAAAATATATATAGAAAACTGATAACAAGTTATTAATTATTCATAAAGAAAAATAACTTGAAAAATACTTAATACCAAATTAATATAAAAATCAACCTTTTACCAACTATGTTTAAATTCATAACACAATTAAACTAAGATAAATATTTTTTGGGTGACATAATTATACTTTAAAAGGATTATCTGTACAACATCCTACTGTTTTACGCTCCTGATATGTTATATTTGCCTTTATATCTGCTAGAACTAGTAGCATAAGGTTTTTGAATATATCTTTTTATAATAAACAATCTAAGAAATATTACTTGGATACAAGTAAGCCAGTTCAAGTCTGTAAAATTTAACTAAAATAAAGATTAATTAAGGCTTTTTATTTCATAGTTATAATAAAAAACTAAAAGTTTTTATTATTTTAGTTTCTGTGAATTACCCAAGCTTTTACCTCACTTTTTAAAAAAAGCTATATTTAAATAACTGGACTTCCCTACTATTCTCCTAAAAATATTAAGTCTTATAAAATTAAGATGAATTACATTTGTATCACAAGTTTAAAAGTTTTTAATGCTTTTTTTTAGAACTAGTCCATTCTAAGTTTATAGTTATATATCCGTGTGGATTAAACAAACATCCATCCAAAAGTGAGTTTAGAATGCGGTCAAATTCCACTATATATGGAACGATTCGTATCAATACCATACCAGGAGTTTGTACATAAATTTGGTTATGTATTGTGACAAGGGGGGTAAACTTAATAGTAGTTAATTCACGTTCATCTCCTTTTCTTTAATCATAATAACATAATTTAATTAACAAAGTATTATGTAAGATGAGATTTAATTGTTTACGTAGTGTATAGGGTTTCTAAGGGTTTCTTTAATTACCCTAATTTTTTTTAGTAATTTCTCTTTTTTTTTCTAGTAATTTCATAGAAATAACTAGAAAAAAAAATAAGAAGACTGAGGCTGCTTCTAACTTTTTGTTTTCTTTTGCCTAAATCCACTACAAACCTTGAGCAAAAAAAGTAAGAGAAAAACCGCCAGATTCCAATAACCCTCCAAATTTTCACAAATAACGTACGTAACAAATAAAAATTCAAGAAACAAAGCTTACCACAAATCAAGTTCCCTTAATAAAATGATTCTAGTCCCCTCTCCGAGGGTCTTTGACCCTTGGGTTAATATTTAAATTTTTTTTTGCTTAAGTCACCAGCAAATATTGGCAAATTAAAAATTAAATTTTTAGGACAAACCCCGCCCCCTAATTTTTTTTGACGTAATTTCTCTTTTTTTTTCTAGTTATTTCATAGAAATTACTAACTTTTAGTTTAATATATCATGATATATTAAACTAAAAGTAAGAAAAAAAAAACAAACGAAATAACTAAAAAAAAATAAGGGACTAGTAATAGGACATATACAAAAATGGTATTTCTCCCTTTTTTATAAAAATAACCCAGCATCCCAAAATGACAAAAGCCAAGATGATATGAGATAGGGTACTCCCTAGACTAGCTTGCAGCGAAGAGGGTTTTGTTATGAGTCCCCTAATTGCTCTTACATTTGTGTAATGCTATTTTACATAAGCTGGAGTTAATTATACTATATTGTAACACAGTTACATTTTATAACAAGTTAATTGTAAAAAAAAATTATTAAAAGAAGTGTATCTTCGTGAAACGAAGATAACACAAAATATATGAAGTATTTTATGCGAGCCAGGAGAGAAATTTGAATTCCCACTATTAATGCATGAAATTAATGTTCTACCGATTGAACTATCCTGGCTTATTGTTGTATAATATACAACTAATATATTCCCTATCTAAACCATGTTGGTATAAGTATATTTTATAGCACATGTAATAGGTAAACTATATTAGTTTATAAACGTGTATAAACGTATATAAACACATATAAACATATATAGCACTTTAAATTACAAGCCTATATATAATATACTGGGAGGATACCCTGAATCGAACAGGGAACTTACTGTGCCACATACAGTTGTTCTGCCAATTGAACTATATCCACCTTTTTTATGTAGGGGTGATTCGAACACCCATAAGTAAATACCAAAAATTTATGACTTACCATTAGTCTACTACATATTAATAATGATCAACATATAAAAAAAAATGAATTAAAATATGTAAACTTTATAGAATAATACGTTACTATAATATTTATGGGTAATAAGACTCGAACTTATATGAATTAATTTCACCCCGTCCTAAGCGGGACCTGTCTACCAATTTCAGCATACCCATTTTTAGTGCTAAAAAATAGATTTATTCTAGGATACTGTGTAAATAAACCTTAAAATTTACAAATATTGTATAAGCAATACAAATATAACTTATATAAACACAATTTAAAAGTATAAACACAACTTAAAATAAGCTAATTCACCTTAAATGTATAAACACAACTTAAAATAAGTTAATTCACCTTAAATATATAACACTTTTTAAAATAACTAAATACACCTTAAATAACCTAAATTTAGTTGTATTTTCATTAAACATAACTATTAAATAAATAATTATTAAGCTGTATACCCTTTTTAATTTATCTTCTTTCAATAAACTAAATACTACTGTAAAAATAAGATGCTTTATATATGATTTGAACTTATAGCCTAAACATTTAATTTGTTAATGCATTTTATTAAAATTTAGTTCATTTAATTTATAACAAACTTATAAAATACATTACTATGTATTTATATATAAAAGATTAAAATTATAAATGACCGTATAAATATATTTACCCTTTTTGTAAATAAAAGTAACCTTTATGTGTTCAAGTTTAACGGTGTTCGCCTTATACACTTGTTTGTCGCACCGTGCTTAATCGGAAGATTATATAGTACCCCCAAAAAGAGGGGGATATATGGCTTTTGGCTATACATTTCTCCCAAGAAACAGGGTCACCCCCCTTCTTAAAGGGGACATGAAGAAGACGTTCAAGAGTTGGATGGAGATGGACTGGAAATAAGGAGAAAAGGCAAAACATATATTTATGGAAAGTTCTCAAATGTTCCATTATATGTATTGAGTTTGAGCATTCAACATACTCAAACCTGCCCAATCTTTATGTAATTTATGGCCGTCTTTATTTCCCTTATTTTTTTTTTCTTTTGCTCATGATTAGTTGTGGATTTGTTTTTTTTTTCTTACTTTTAGTTTAATATATCATGATATATTAAACTAAAAGTTAGTAATTTCATAGAAATTACTAGAAAAAAAAAAGGTCGCAAAAGAAAAAAAAAATTACGCAAGCTTGCGGGGGGGGGGGGGAAATTTTTGTGGAACTCATTTACAATTGCTGTTTGTTTTTTTTTCGTTTTTTTTTCTTACTTTTAGTTTAATATATCATGATATATTAAACTAAAAGTTAGTAATTTCTATGAAATTACTAGAAAAAAAAAAGAAAAAAAACTATAAAAATGCCTCCTAGTGTTTTCTTTAGAACATTCATTAATCATAAGATATTAGTAAAAAAATTAAAAATTATTAAATTAAAGGATAGGTCTGAAATGTATAATAAGACATAGATTAAAAAAACTTTATATCAATCTACTTACTTAAAAAATTTAACTTACTTAAATACATTTACCTTTTTAAGAGTATACTATATACATCTGCCATACACCTTAGAAAAACTTTTAAACTCTATACACTATTTAAATGAAAACTTCTTTTTTAAGTATGCTTTGTTATTAAAACTAAAATAACCTATAATACAATCTATTAATATATGCCCAAGACAAGATTTGAACTTATAACCTAAACACCTTCAAAGTTTCGCTCTACCAATTGAGCTACCTGGGCTTTTTTAATCTTGCATTTTAAAGTTACTCCTATTTATTTACAGCTAATATACTCCATCTGTTTGTTTTTTTTTCGTTTTTTTTTTCTTACTTTTAGTTTAATATATCATGATATATTAAACTAAAAGTTAGTAATTTCTATGAAATTACTAGAAAAAAAAAAGAAAAAAAAACTATTTTTAAACACAGCTCCGCTCTTTTTATACTTACGAATAGTTCATTCACTAATATTTAAGAAATTGGCAGCTTGTACATTAGAATTAAAAAGTTTTTCCTTACCTGTAAGCACCAGACTTACCTTTATTATCCTTTCAAATTTGTACCCTGTTATCTTCAATGTTATTATACATAAAGGAGTAATTTATAAAGCTTCATTTACCAAATGAAGATTTGAATATAAAAAAAAGGGAAATAAACTGAAAAATAAATAAACTATTAAAATGTAACATAAGATCGACATAATTTTTGAAATTCAATATAAAGTACAACCATTTTTTCAACATAATCTTTTGTATTATGACATAATAATGAGTGAATAATAATTTGAAATTTAATTTTAACGTTGGAGATATTAGGACTCGATCCTAAAATAACGATATGCAAAATCGCAGTTTTACCAATTAAACTATATCCCCTTAAGTTAATACATAAAAATAACTTATTAAGTAAGCCCAAGCGGGGATTGAACCCGCGCATTTAACAGTGAAAATGTTACGTCTTAACCACTTGACTATTGGGCCTTAGATTTTATATAAATGCTTAAAAACGCAAAATACAAGAATAAAAAAAAAAAGTATTTAAATACCATGTAAAAGTGACAATAATGTTAATTTATGTTTAATACTTACATCTTTAAGAATAAAAATTTATAAGTAAAAATTTTAGGTAAGCCTGCTTCGCTGGTTTACCTCTTACTTTTTTTTTCTTTTCCTCATCGGTTGTAGTGGATTTAGGCAAAAGAAAACAAAAAGTTAGAAGCAGCCTCAGTCTTCTTATTTTTTTTTCTAGTTATTTCATAGAAATTATGTCGAAAAAAAAACGAAAAGAAGACGCCGAGGAACTTTTTTTAATATATCATGATATATTAAAAAAAAAGTTCGCCGGTAAGCCTAGTTATAAAATATACCAATACATCCCCGAGGATCGGGGATGTCCCCAGCTCCCCCCCCCCCCGCAAGCTTGCGGGGGGGGGGAAGTGGGGTGGGAGAAAACCCCTTTAGGGACTAGTATTATAATTACATGGGAAAGAATGGTGAATTACTATCCCCAAAAGGATCCCTAAGGTATCCCAGCAAAGCAGCCCCAGTCTTCTTTTTTCATTTTGTTAGTATATCATACCATATGTAAAAAAAGAAGACTGGAGGGCGAATTTTTTTTGGACGTTATTTCGTTTGTTTTTTTTTCTTACTTTTAGTTTAATATATCATGATATATTAAACTAAAAGTTAGTAATTTCTATGAAATAACTAGAAAAAAAAAAAAGAGAAATTACTCAAAAAAATAAGGGTACACTCTGCTTTTACAAGGACTTGTGACCTTACCGTATAATTACAGAGTAGCGTTCACACCATCTTTCTAGACCGGTACAACCGACATAAGATAAACTAAAGCGAAAAGATATTACGCGACAAGAATCATATTAAGGGACAAGAAATCAAAAACCAAAATAACGTATGGGAGATTTTGAAGCTTATTTAGGACGCCACCTATCAACAATCTCCTACTAACCCACAGGGATACGCTCATGTGTTTCGTTTTTCTAAGATGTTGTTTATACTGGTCATGGTATGTTGGGAATTTGTAATAGCACAGCACCTGTATATATAAGTTACAGAATGTTCATGTGGAGGTTATTAACCTTTTCTATAAGGCCAGAATGACTTGAACACTCATCTGAGCTGTTATGAGCAGCTTGCTTTGCCTATTAAGCTATAGCCTTTAACTATGCGGACAGAGGACTTGCACCCCTATTTACTGGTCATGAGCCAGGTATGTTACTATTACATCAATCCGCATTAATCCTTTAAAATATCTAAATAGCCCAGTACGAGACTTGCACTCATATCTTCCGATTACAAAACGGGTGCATTACTATTATGCAAACCAGGCTAAATAAAGTATTTTTAATGATAAGTATGTTATTTAGTTAATGATGATAAATTAGTACTTTATACCTAAGAACATCAAAGCCCTTTCAGCCAAAGCCTATAATCCCTTAATCATATTGTTAGAACTAGAGTTAACTGTAGCAGCTACTTTTCTAGCACTAACCCTATGAAAAATTTGGATTCGTAATGTTATACTACGTTTCTAAGAGTATCCTAAGGTAAGCTTCGTGCCTAGATGCATTCAGCACTTATCTTAACTAACATAGCTTTCCTGCCATGCCTATACTATGTATAAATACTTGAGTATAAAAGTATTACCATCTATAGCTCAAATAGGTAATAAATTCACATGAATTTATCTATATTACTCTCCTTCTTCTGTAGATACCCATTTTCTACTTATTAAGGAGAACCTATTCTTGCCGTAATTTATCAGGTTAATATTAAGCGCATAAACAACAGGTAAACCATAGGTTACCATACCCAACTCCTTTCGTACGAAGGGGCTATCCTTATTTTACTCCAATTTCCTCTAGAAGATAGAAACCATACTGTCTCACGACGTATTTAACCCAGCTCGTGTAGCTCTTTAATCGACGAACAGTCGTACCCTTCATGATTCCTGCATTCATGTGGATGAGCTAAGCCGACATCGCTTACTAGCTCCATCCTATGAATATGAACATTATTTAACAAGATTAATTTTACAAAATTAAGTGAGAGTAGGCAGATATATTCCTTTCTCTTTTATAAATACATTTATCTTTTTTTTTTTGATTACATTGTATATAAAAACACAAAATACAAATCTACAATAGAAATTTTCTACGATATAGAGAATCAGAATTAGATAGATGGGTCTAAAACTTTAAATACTCCCCGATAAGGAGTCTCAGACTTTGATCTAAGATTAGCCCTTATAGAATCTTTAGGTAGATTTAGAGATTTTTCTGCTTTACTTATAGAATCAAAAATAGTTTCTTGATTTGTATGAATATTTAAGACACATATTCTTTTTGGATTTTTTTTGATAAAGATAGATTAGTCTTATGTTCTTCAGATAAATTTCTACCTCTCATCTTAGTGCTAATTTTATCTTTTGTCTCTTCAGAGAGAGGTTTAGATAATTTAGCTTCTACCATTTTTTCTCTAGCTTCTAAAGTATGAGTTTTTCCATAAAAATGGTTATCCTCATCAGAATATGTACCTTTTTTAGATATACTTATCTTTTCTTTTGTATCTTCACTGTGAGATATTCCAAGAGTAGACCCAGCTGTAATACAAAGATTATAAGTAGGTTTCAATAAATTAAAGTAATATTGTTCTCTATCAATAAGATTTTCCTTATCACAATACTCTAACACATATAAACTAAAGGCAGAATAACCTTCTTTTAAAAGAGCTCTATGTAGATACAGCCTAGATTCTTTAACAAGGTAATTTAAATTAAAATAAGAAGTAAAACGACGTTTTAGGTCGACAGAACTACCTATATAGAATTTTTTACTGTTATTATTCTTTCACATGTATATACCAGATTTATCTCTGTTTTCATTAAGTATTTCTAATTTTAGCAAATCAGCATTAGAGTAAAATTTTGTGAAGTTAAATTTAACATCTTTTTCTCTTTTTGTAGTATAAAAAGCTCTATTACGTAAGACGTCAAGAGATATAATATGTTTAAAGTCAGTATTGACTGTACGGTTTAAAATTTATTTCATCATTGTTTTTTAAAAATTAAGTATTCCTCTTAATCATTATTGTTAAATATAAGTTAAATTTTTTTACTTATTAATTAGAATCGACTTTCTATTATCCAATTTGGTTTTAAATTATCAGTATCATTTGTAAAAAATAACTTTTTACATGTTAAATTGTAAAACATCTTAATTAACTTCACTTCCAAAGTTAGAGTTGAACTAATTTAATCACGTTAAAACAAATAGCGACAAAGATTTACCCACATATAGTCAACAAACCGCTTAATTGCTATAAGTGAGCCACGTCTCATACGGAAAATATGATTAAATGAATAAATTGTAAATTAATACACTTTAAATAGGAAATTATCTAAAGAAGAAAAATTAAAAACTTTTACTCTTAAGTCACCTTAAGATTTAGACTATATCTTCACCCAGTCTTTCCGAGTAATAAGTGTGACTCTGGGTGTAACCGTGTAGTCGTTGAGGGGTTTAAATAATAAAAATTTAAACTTCCCTGCTGGTTGTTTTTATGTTTAAAAATGTCCCAGCATATAGGTTACTTCTAATCATCTCTCACGAAATGAAATCCCCGATGTCAAGGTGCCAAACTGCGCACTCAATTTGTACTCTCTGGCGCAATTAGCCTGTTATCCCCAGCGTAGCTTTTTCAATAATACAAGACCTTTCCTTACTGCGTCTTGCGGTCTTTATGCCCTGCTTACGCAACTGATAGACGTGTATGTCAAACAGTAAAGCAAGATTAAGCCATTAAACTTTGGAAGTATATATCAACATCATTTCTTATAGAGGTATTCTACAAAAAATAACTAATAGTGTTATAATTATATCTTTTTTACAATTAGATATCCATTATTAATACTATATATACACCTATTTTCCACATAGGTAAAATCTTACTTATATTAAATTGTTTTAGTTCTAACTTAAATAGAAATATAACTGAATTAGTTATAGATACTTTATAAAAGTAAATATAAAAAATTACAAACTAAAAATAGTAATTAAAAAAATTAAAATATACAAGGCAATTATTTAATAAAAGCCCTATATAATTTGCGTATAGCATATTACAAAAATAAATTTGGATACTCCCAGGTACTCTTTATGGGATCTGTGCCCCGCATAAACCATCTGCTAGCCATTGTCTCCTGAGCTTGATATAATCTCCCTCCTTTTATGGATTACATTCAGAGGTCAGTTACAATAATGTAACCTATTCTACTGATATAACAACCAGAGTAAAGGTGTTTCAATTTTGTCGTTCAACTACCTTATTCACTAAAACCTGTTAAATTATACCCTATAACTAGTAACAGTAAAGCTGCATGGGGTCTGTCGAGATAGGTCGTTTTATTACTAAAATTTCCCCCTCCAAGAACCGTACGTGCGACTTTCATCGCATACGGCTCAAGTATTTATTTGTGTTAATTAAAGAAATGTAAGATTATTGTGTTTGATTTAGGTTTATAAGATTTAACTTGTCTTTGGTACTAATGATATTAGTATCATACAATCTTCCTTTGTTCATACCTTTCTTGATAGCTATCATATGTTTAAGTCCATCCTCCTCTTTGTGGGTATTTTTAGCCTTTAACTCGTATAATGCTTTTCAATCCAAGTAATCCTTATGTTTAAGCGTGTACAATGGGTACTTTGCAAAAAACTCTATTAACTCAACACTACAATGTGTAACATATCTAGATACACCTCTAACCTTCTCAACTTGTTCTAGTTTAGAAATATCAAACTTAGGTTTTAAATAACCTTGTCCAAAATAAGATTTAATGGCTTCTAAAACTTTAACATCGTGAGTGTGTTGAGCTATTTCAAGTGTAATCGTAATACTTAATATATATTTGTCCCTGTTCTTATGATTACCTATTGTACATTGGAAGCATCCCTCACCATCTATAAATGCTTGGATTCATTCTGGACACAGAATTATTAGTTTATCATTTAGATATAATCATCTCTCTTTGAAAGATCTCTTACAATTCATTTTCTCTTTAATATCTAACACTTGTTTAATTTGTTTATCTTTATTATAATTAATAATGGCTTCTTTTCAATCTAAGAAGTCTAATTGTTTAGAACCCACTAAAGGGTACTTGTCAAAATGAGGTATAATAATATTTATAAGGTGTTCAATCTTGGAAACTGTAAATTTATAAGCAACTAATTGCCTATTATCTAAGTTTATATTACCAATTTTGAAATATGCCTGTAAATCTGTTAATATAGAAACAGAATGTTGTTTTTGAGTAACCTTAAAAGAAAAAGTAACTTTATTAGTAGATTTAGCGTAATTTATACTGAAACTACCTTCCGCGTCCGTAATACCAGTTACTCATCAAGGTGTTAATTGGTTTGTGATGTATAGTGTGTTTTGATTAGCTTTAATTTATATAAATTTATTTACTAAGCCACTACCACGTCCTTCAGGGCTACTCCAGGTTAGGGTGCTAGCCTTCTGAAGTCCCGAATCACATCACTAGATTTTGCTTATAAGCGTACGGGTGCTGAAAACCACATCGTAGTTTGTTGTAGCTTAAGTGTACGAGTCCACAACAAAAGACTTTTTAAAAAGAGCCGCTGTGACCAAAGAAACCTAGTGTAACCAACACAGAAAAAAACTGAACATTCACTTATTTTACTATTATAACTCACTCATTATTACTAATTAGATATTCAAATCTTACAGTAAATACCCGTCTCAAGTCAGCATGCTTTCACATTAATCTATTTCTTCTTTTATTATTATTTTATATTTTGCATTAAAAATTTTTGAGAAGAGATCTATCCTTACCATTACAGCAAGGCATTCGCTTTTTAAGACATCCTTTACCCACTAGTATATATTTAACCTCACGATTAAACTTCCTCCACTAACTTTTTAATATATAAAAAAAAAGTCAGGTGAAGGGTACTATTGGGCTTACCTAGTTTACTTTACAACACTTTAATTATTACCTTAGGATTCCACTATACGTATGTCGACAAAAGATCCATTAATAGAAAGACGAAAAACTTCCTATACAGTCGACAATATTCTATAAACCTTTAACTTGTTTCGGTCCTTTTTATAGAATTCCTAGATTACGCTTCAAACGTGAATTCAGCCGAAGTTTATCCATAGTAATATAGCTCACCTCCCTTTATAAAGGCAGGATAGTCTGAAACTAATTCATGGGCTTTACACAACAGAATTACTCCCGTTGCATACCATGTGAGCTCAGATAATGGATTATCAGGTGGGTTCTCACCACATTGTTATAAAGCACTTTGCTAGTCGCACTCTCGTCTATCTAGAGATAGGCAGTATCTTCACTGCCATTCCAGTTTCACTGAGCCAATCATTGAGACAGCTGTTGCATCGTGAGATCATTCATGCGCGACATCATTTAAATGCCAAGGTATTTCGCTACCTTAGGCTACCGACGTGGAAACCACTTTTTTTAGTCGGTCGGACTATATCTTCAATCTATAACTATTGTTTTTAGTTTTATTCTATTCTGTAAAGAGTACTCTATTATTTACAGAAGGAATGTAGAATAAGTTATCCCAAAGGGAAAATAGATTGTTCAGCGTGTAGTCTCTGAGGAAATTAAATCATTAAGCTTTACCTTATTTAAGCTCCAAATTTTTCGCATTCACAATATCAATGGTTTCTTCTAATGTTCTTTTTCTGGATTTACCTTTAGCATCCGGATTATATGAATAAACTAATTCTATTAAATCGATCAATTCTTCTCTACTAAAAGCTTTATTTTTATTATCATATAACTTGTTAATAATAAGAGAGAATTTTTCAAAAACATCTCCTTTATATTTACAAGAGTAAGCAATTACATACTTTTCAAAAAAAGGCAATATGAATGTTTTTAAGTTAAGAGTACCTTTTAAAGAATAAACCCATACATCATTAGAACCTGGCTTTTTATGTACAGAACCTTTGTTGTCAAAAAGAGCTTTAAAAGAATGAAGTATCTCTACACCATTTTCATGCTGAACTACGTTAAATTCAGGTTGTAATCGTAGACCGTGTGTAACTTTGTCATTTTTTACTAATGATACAAGCAACGATCCTTCTCCTTCTACGAATCCACCTAATCAAAATTTGTAATGGTCATCCTTAATTAATTTATTTAATCTTTCCTGCTGATTGGGATCACTCATATCCCCTACCTGAGCGTGTAATTTTCTTACATCTCTTTTAGGGCATAAGTTCATATTAGCTTTAAAATTCTTGGATCCGTTCCAGCATTTAGCTGAATTTATACAGGGCCCTCTTATGGACCCTCATCATTGCAGATAAAATTTATCATGCAAAAAAGATTTATACACACTATTTTCTTTTTAAATTCATATAGTCTTTAATAGTTAAAATACTATTAAATCCATCTTCTTTTAAATGATCTTTAGAATGAACAATTTCAGCTACTCTTTTAAAATCAAAAAAATCTAGTTCTTTTGCTCCTTTAATTTTGTATTTATCGAAAAAGGGTATTATAATATTTAAGATGTCCGAAGTATTTACAATTTGAATTGCTACTGAAGTTTCAGTAAAATAAATATATTTATTCTCATCAAAACCAAAGAATTGAGCTAATCCTTTAATTACTTCTTGTTCTCTTATATGTAAGTGAACAGCAAATCTCAATTGTACTTTCCCTATACGGGTTTTCGTAGTCTTAATATTAAAACTACCATCTCCACTTACAAACCCAGCAATTCAATAAGAACTAGGTATTCCTTCAAATTTAAACTCTACTCTTTCAAGTAAATCTATTTCACTAAAATTATGTTTTAACTTTTCAGATAGACCTTTATTAAGTGAGCTTTTAATTTCAATTCATTTAGATATTCCTTTTTCAGTTAAATGTTCATTAAGTTTAATAATATTAAAACTTTGTTTAAATAAAGCATAATCTAATTTCTTAGCAGTTACTAATGGATATTTATCAAAATGATCTATTATAACTTGTAAGTCTTTAAATGATTCTACTCTATAATAAACTTTTGTACCAGAACTGTATATTTGTCCAACACCAAATGAAGTTTTAATATCTTCTAAGATTGCTAAATCTTTTTTATTAAGACCAATAGCAAATATAGCTTTTACTCTTCACTTAGTATTACTGTCAGAACGTGGTTGAATTAATATATTAAAAGTTGATTCAGCATCATGTTTTTTTTTTCGACGTAATTTCTATGAAATTACTAGAAAAAAAAAGAAAAACCCTGTAATAAAAAAAGGGTTTAATTTATTTGAATCATTCGTTGTGTAAAATCTTTTTTGATTAGAAAGGACTTTTATTTGATAATTTCTCTCGAAACCCATTAGAATACACCTTAAATATGGTAAATACATACCATATCAACTACCGTCTACTCGTTTCTCTTTTACAATTACAGATTTGTGGCTTGTGGGTTGTTTTAAACCTGTTATTGACTTAGATCCGCGATCATCCATTTCTCTTTCGACAGAAAAAAAACCGTGTTTTTTTTCAGCCCACCTCTCCCCTTTAACTAAGGGGAGAGGAAGGGTCATTATCTGACTTGTTACCATCTCTGAGTGATTAGTTCAGCCACTCACATACTTTCGTACATGGTTTGGTATCAGAAATTTTAGGATTTCCCCGGAATTTGATAGTTTAACCCACAGATGAGATATCCTACATCTCAAAGCAGGTAAGGCCGCCATTCAATGGGGGTTCCTTCAAAACCTAGCCTATTTTAGTCGTCTAAGTAAATCCGTTGACCAGCCATCATTGGGCAGATAGCGCACTCTATACATTGATTTACATCTTACGCAAAGTGCTGTGTTTTAATTAAACAGTCGTGCAACACCATTTTATGTCTCCTCTTCCTAAACTGATATTAATCAGTAGGAATGGCACACCTTCTCCCTCAGTTACGGTGTCAATTTGCCGAGTTCCTTACGTCCACAAATTCATCCTGAATGTCCTTTGGGTCCAAATTTGACCATAGATATAAAGGAATAGGCTAATGTGGTATTTTAATTTAACAATTTATTATTTATAATAGTCCTCCCTACTCACTAAAACATACAAAAGTTAAATAGTGAATTAGAGAGGAAAATTGAAATCATGATTTCTATGCGTAGTTGAATTGTTCCTAACTTAATATGAACACTACACATTTAATTACGGGTATTAACATTATGAACGTTTAGTATTCATACCACCTTTTATAGTACGAATTTGGTCTAAACCTTCTTTAGTTAGATGAGCTTTTAATTTCATAAGATCAGCGACTTTTATGAAATCTGCTAATTCTTTTCTCTTAGCTCCTTGTAAAGGGTGTGCTAAGAAAAAAGGTATTACTTTTTCTGTAATATGGGAAAGACCTGTAACCATAAAGTCTATAACATCAACTGTTTTAGATTGACTGTAAAGACCACCACAACCAAATAATTCAATAAGACTTACTAAGAGTTCTTTATTTCTTTTATCCTGAGTCAGTTTGAAAACCAACTTAACTCCTTCTCCTGTCACAGTATCTTTTCTTTTATAAATGTTAATTGTAAAACAACCTTCTCCATCTACAAAACCAGCTACTCATTCAGGATCATAAATTACAGGGTCTTTTATCATAGGTCTGGCTACAGGTACGGTATTAGGAAATGAAGCCTTTAATTTATCCGATAGTTTTTCAAAATTCATTGAAGCCTTAAACTTCACTATTTTTTGTAACCCTTTTTCACTCAAATGCTCTTTTCTAGATATTATATCAATTATTTGTTTAAATAATTCAAAATCTGCACGTTTCTTATCTTTTTTTCTAGCTTATTTATAAATAAGCGTCGAAAAAAAGAAAGTAAGTAAAGGATACGTATCAAAATGATTAATAATTCACATCAAATCTTTGATCTGAGAAACCTTGTAATAAAAGGCTCCATCGTTACGATCTATTACCTGACCTACACCAAAAAAATCTTTTATTTGATCTAAAAGTACTTTATCTTTTCTATGTAAAGAGATCTGAAATAACACTCTTACACTTTTTCCTACTTTAACATCTGCTTGGTTTACGATAGAAACATGGAAACATCCCTCTGCATCAGTAAATCCCGATACTAAATTAGGGTTTAATTTTTTATTTAATAGATTGTTTTTTGTGACGGTTTAATTCTTAATAAATATGTCGACAACTTAGTGTCGGTACCCTTGACTGACCTTACTTTTTCCGCATCCTATCCATATATGTTTAACCTTGGATTTCGTACTTTGAATCGAGAATGGCCTTTTATCACTCTCGGGATCTAAGCCATAGGTCCTCTTACTTTTTTTTTACATATATATGTAAAAAAAAGTTAGTCGCTGTTAAATTATGAGCGACGTATGGAGCACTACAACCTCTACCTTCTTGTGAAAGATATAATACTAGTTTGCTTCAAAATATTGCCCCCAATGTATACCTCCGTGGGTCTTTGATACAGAATATCAAGCTCACTTCTCGGGTTACTAGAGTCTTCATTGTTTTTTATAAAAATAATGAGCGAAACTAGACCGGCCAACTACCCTTATTTGGCAAGTTGATTGACATCGCATCTTGCAATTCATTAATCCTATTGACATCGCTACGTGGGGTGTCAGCCCAGCCGCATACGATTAACCCTTCGAAAGATAGTCGCTTGTCGGTATTAAGTCTTTTGCAAGAATCGACTTTGGGTACATGCTAACCTATATAAATTCATCTAAGTATGTTAAAGCAGTTAGTTGCTCTAACTATGCAAAATCAATAACCCAAAAATGTAAAATAAATTGTTAAACCCGATTTTCACCGGCTACTAGAGTATACCTTACAGTTATAATGCTTTAAAGGTTTATAACTGAAGAACCATCTACTCGTTGCTCTTTTACAGTAATTATTTAAAACATTACTGATTTAGATCCGCGATTACCCATTTCTATTACTAGAATCTTTAACGATATTACTATATCCCTAGTCATTCATAGGGCCACTTAACTATTTCCAGTTAAGCTTAGTTGTTAAAGCTTTAGGGCTTCCCCGGAATTTGGTTCTTTATCACAAAATTTGAGAAGCCTACTCTCATTTTATGATTGTTAGCTCAAACGCCTTCGTATTCTCTACTAGCTTACTTGTGGTAGTTTTTAGGTACGGTTTTATATGTTTAAGGAAGCCTAGTATTATCTCTCTAGTTTATTTACTAGTATATTTATCTACATCCTTAGACTATATGCTTTTCCAGAACATTTTACTCCATTTCTTTATGTTGTCACATATAATCTCCTCATCATTTTATCCTTTAGGTTTAATTTAGAGACCGATTAACTTTCCCATAAGCTTAAGGCGAGAGGGCCTCTATTTTTTTTTAGGGGCATCCTCTTTTTCGTTACTCGTGTCAGCATTCTCACTTGGGATATTTATGGAAACCCGCCATTTAGCGAGCAAATTACAGATGTAATTATGAAAATAGATGTATCCTTCCCCTCTATTAATCCAGTTTTTATAAATTAAAAAAGATTCTAAGGGGTTAATTACCTATTTTTAATCCTATTTACCCAATGTTCCGCTACCCCATAAATAATACTTAAATAATCTTTAAATATATTAAAATAGGATTTAACCGGCTCCGCAGGTTAATCCTGCGGAGCCGGATTTAACCTAATATTATTATTATGGACAAGGTGTCGGTGTTTTGTTTTAGATCCGTTATATCTTCGGCGCTTTTAACTTATAAGGTTAACTAATTAACCGTTTGAACCAGTGCTCTGTTACGCATAACCATCAGATTTATCATATATATATGAAACCAAATAATACTTGCAAATAATTAGATTGATCTATAAAAACCTAAGTATTTGCACACTATACTTTGAGGGTAGGTATTGACCTTATGTCTATAAAGCTATGCAAATGAAAATTAACATTAGTCAATCTCTCTAAATGTGTTCATATTAGATTTTAATAGTCTAATTTTTTCTAAGCCTTCAACTGTTAAGTGATCTTTATCTCCAACAAGTTTGGCTACTTTGCAAAAGTCCTGAAAATTATCCAATTTAACTCCTATTATGTGATACTTTTCAAAAAACGGAATTATTTAATCAACAATATCCGAATATTTGGTAACTTTAAAATCAATAATATCTCCACGTTCAGAAATATAACCACAATCTAAATAACTAACTAATCTCTCCATTAAAAACTTATCTCGAGCTTGTTGAGTTATTTGAAATCTTAATTGTGTTTGATAACCTATTGCATGACTAGAAGATTTAAATACTCTAACATTGAAACTTCCTTCACCTAATTTTTTTTTTCTTTTGCAGTGTTTAATAGTTGATTTAAGCAAAAGAAAAAAAAAATAAGGTAAACCCAGCTATTCAATTAGGATCAGGTATTTCTTTAATAACTTCACATCTACTCTTATTAAGTTTAAATTTAGGGAAAGCTTCTTTAAGTTGATCAGGAAGACCTTTATTAATTAAAGCTTTTATTTCCACTAATTTTATTAAACCTTCAATAGTAAGGTGCTGTTTATTTAAAATCAATTCATAGGCTTTTTTGAAAAGTAAAAAATCCGTTCACTTTTGAGTTATCTGTTTTTTTTTACGTAATTTTTTCTAAATTACTAAAAAAAAACTGGGATATTTATCAAAAAACTCTATAATAGCAGACATATCCTTAAAAGAAGATACTTGTAATTCAACTGAATCTGGACGACTTTTAGATTTATAAACCTTTCCAACCCCTTAACTTTTTTTTTACATATATAAATATATTAAAAAAAAAGTAAGTGGATTGAATTAAATTTAAAATCTTTTCATCTTTTAAGTGTAACCCTATTTGGAAATAAAGTCTAACAGATAGAGGCATAGTAGCACCCAATCCATTATTTTCACTATAAATAGAAGGAAGAAAAGGGTTTCCCTTGTAATTCTTATTTTTAATAATAGAAATACGGAAACAACCTTCAGCGTCTACAAATCCAGCTACTCATCAACAAGGTAATTTTGTAACCTGTGGTACAGTACTAAAACTTCTAGTGAACTCCAAGTCTCTTTTAGGTATAGAATTTATTATTTGTCTCTTATTTACTAAGAAAGGATTCTGACTCGACTGTTTCTTTCAAAACCCATTAGAGTACACCTTAAACACAAAAGAAGATCTTTTATGTCAATTATCGTCTACTCGTTGCTCTTTTACAGATATTTTACTATCTGACTTAGATCCGCGATCACCCATTTCTCTTTCGACAGAAAAAAAACCGTGTTTTTTTTCAGCCCACCTCTCCCCTTTAACTAAGGGGAGAGGAAGGGTCATATTCTGACTTGTTACTATCCCTGAGTAATTACTTCAGCCACTCATATATTTTCATATATGGCTTAGTATCAGAATCTTTAGGGCTTCCCCGGAATTTGATAATTTACCCCACATAGATGATATCCCACATCATCCGGTAGGTCTTTAAAAAATGGCCGCTTCTAAGCCTATTTCCTGGTTGTATAGTTTAAATACTTCCTTACTTTCACTTAACAAAAACTTTGGAACCTTAAACACTTGTTCTGGGCTGTTTCCCTTTTGACATACACAGATCTACCTTATTTTATCCTTATTATCGGACAGAGTAAAGGTACTTCTCCCTAAACGGTTATTTTACAATAACTATCCATTTAGACAACAGACTAAATCTGGTTTCAGTATTAACTGAAACTAAAGTAATTTTCATTTCTTTTTCTAGTTTAAATTTTTTTAACAAAAGCTATACTTTATTAATGATATATATACCATTAACAATAGAACCTCTTTTAATAGCATTATACACAGCTTGTCTAGATATACCTAGAAATGCACCAGCTTCGGTTTGATTTGTAAAAGATTTTATCTCATTTGTCTCAGTATTTAAGACTGAAACAGCTACTCCCTCACGAAGAGTAGTTTTAACTCTTAAATTTTCTAAAGCTTCTTCAGACAAAGGATTTCTTTTTCTATAGTTGGCCGTAGCAGTTGCTAATTTATTTCTGGTATCTTCATTGACAACCTTTCCTTAACTTTTTTTTTACATATATAAATATATTAAAAAAAAAGTAAGTGAATTGAAGATTAAATCTTCTTATGCTCAGGAGAGATTACTTTCTCTTTTAGTTTTAACATAGTTTCCTGACTATGTTTAAATCCTAATAAAGAGTAAGCATTTTTCAAGATATTGTATTCAGGTATTAGTAAATCCATATAGAATTGTTCCCGTTCCGTAAGACTTATTATAGGACAATATTCTAATATTTCTTCTCTAAGAGAAGAGTGACCATACTTCAGTAAAGCATCTTTTATAGGTCTAGAGTTTCTTTTTAACTCTTTAATATTATAATAGCTTCGTAATCTTATTTCTAAATTTACTGCACTTCCTACATATGTATTACCATTTAAGTTATTTACCCTTATTTTTTTCGACGTCATTTAGAATAAATGACTAGAAAAAAATTAGGTAAATACCTGACTTACCTTTATTGTCTTTCAATACTTGTGATTTTAATTCCTCTGAATTTGTATATTTAATAACAGGAGATACCAATTCAATCTTTATGTTATTGTTATTATTGTTATTCATTTATGTTAAATTATTTACCCTTCTCATAACTACTTACAATTAATTATTACATTATAATTCATCGTGTCTATTGTTTGAAATATTTTTATTGGTAAACCAAAGAATTAGAAAAAAAAAATTACTTTATTGCCATTGCACCCTTTCAGGCGAGGCTTGACTATATCTTAAGCACTATTAAATAGCGCCAACCCACATCTAGTCGATGAACTGCACACCATAATCTAAAACGATTATGCTGCTTGGCTGCGGATTACCCATTTCCTTTCGTCATCTATTTCGATTTTACCATACCACGAGTCATTACCTGTGCCACAAGATGTGTTACCACTCTTGCTTGGTTGAAATAGTTTTAGGGCTTTCCCGTCAATTTGAGGATTTTTAGCAGGAGGTTCACTCCCACTTGTAGGCTGCCTATATAGGTTACTCATGCCTATACAACCTTATCGTTAAATGTCTGATAGTTCAACACTCATCATTGCCCTTCCGAGAGCAAATACTCGCGAATAGAGTCTTCACGACCCCCCCATATGCACAAGGCATTATATACCCTAATAGGATATTAATGCACAAATTGTCCGAGATCACAGTTCTGTACCTGCTATGATGTTATTTAAACTACATACTTACATATGTTTCGCGGAAACAAATACGACACTATTTAGCCTAAAAAAAGTCATTTATTCACATTATCATATTTATCCTTATTCACCTTTATTCATGTTTTTAATCTTTATGTCTAGGTAACAATACCTAATATATATTTGTTTTTAAAGAACTATTTTTTTTGATATTATAAATGTTTTCTTTAAACACCTGTTTAAATCAAGTGCTTTCTTAACAGCTGTTCTACTAACATTAAGAGCTTTAGCCGCTTCAGTTAAATTTATATAATCAGTCTGTTCACCAGTATTTATATTTTTAACCACCACGGGTATACCAATAAGTGCTGTAGTAGCTGCAGAATTTCTTAAACGAGTTTCTTCTGAAGCTTTATAACCTAATCTGGCTTTAATTTTGTTATTCCTAACTTCTTCATCAAATAAATGAAGAGTTTTCATACGTTTTATCGTGTCCTCACGGTGTTTATAACCTAAAGATGAACCTGCTATTTTTAAAATGTTATATTCTGGTTTAAGTAAATCAAAATAATGTTGTTCTCTTAATACTGAATTTTCTATTTCACAATATTCAAGAATTTCCAATCTGAAATTTGAGTAACCATATTTTAACAAAGCATTATGTATAGGTGTCTTATTTTTTAAGAGAACTCTTGATTGAAAATAATCTAAAAATCTCACACTCTTACGAGTTTACCTTTTCTACTTGGTAACGCTTTTTCAATATAAATGTACCTTTAGTTTGTTTAAGCCGTGCAGAAATTGCAGGTTGTGAAATACCCATTGCTTGGGCAGCTTTCTTTATGGAAGTATAGATAGAAATTTCATTTGTTTCTAAGTCTACAACCCTTAGAGATGTACCACCTTTTTTACTCATTCTTTCTTTGATAGAATCTGAAATAAGAGATTTACCTAATCTAGCTGCTCTAATCAAGGCTTTAGTTTCTTCACTATGGGTTTTACCAAAGTTTGGGTTATTTATACCTTTTTTAGCTTCGCTCATTCTACGCCTAGCTTCCTCAGAAGATTTTCTTAAAGCAAATTTAGCCTTAGTTTCTTCGGAGTGTTTAAAACCTAAGTTAGAACCCGCAACTGATAAAACATTATACTTAGGTTTGAGTAAATTTAAATAATAATTTTCCCTTTGAACACAATTTTCAGGGTCACAATATTCCAATATCTCTATACTAAAATTAGTATAACCATATTTTAATAAGGCTCTGTAAATGTAACTATTGTTATTTGTTGTTTCTCGTAAGAGATAACCAATAGAATAATAATTATAAAATCTACGCTTTAAGTCCACAGAACTACCAACGTATTTTTTTCCTGTAATTTTATTAGTTCAACAATATACACCAGATTTCTTAGAGTTATCCGCTAAGAATTTTACTTTATCAATGTCAGCATTATCGTATACAACTACAGGCTGACAAGAAACAGAACTAAAAGTACGATAAATCGAATGAGATAAAAGTGTTGCTCTTTCTTCTAGCAAAGCAAGTGGAGAAAAGGGACGGGAAAAAATATTTGTAGAACTACCTATATATGTTTTATTGTTTATACTATTAACTCAACGGTATACACCTGCTTTATTTCTGTTATCCTCAAAAATTCTAAGTTTATCCAGATCAGCGTTAGTATAGACAAGAACAGGGTTTACTGAAGTGAACTCTGAACGACTATTTGAATCTATATTCTTGTTCAATCTTGAACAAGTTGCAAAACATGCATATTTAATTAAATGTAAAAATAATTTTGTGTTAGTAGCTTTTATTAAAATGAATTTTTTTAAAATATGTCGACAATCTAGTGTCCGTCTCATACCAGACATGGGTCATTCTTATTGTTAATAAAGCTCATTTCTCGGGATACTAGAGTCTCCACTAGTCCCGGAAGAATAACATATTCTTCAGATTGTTTGACATCGCATCCTACAGTACTCTTTACCCTATTAACACAGTTTCGTGGGGTGCTAGCCCAACCGAATTACTGTCAACCCTCCGAGAGGTAGTCGCCTGTCAGTATAAAGCCTTTGTAAGAGTCGACTTTTTGTTAATCAATAGTTATAATAACTATTTTGCGTATAAACCTAAAAGGTAATAAATATGAATAAATTTTGGTGAAATGAATGGTTTTGCACTAAATACAAATATATTTAAATGTGAAAAATTAGCCTTTTTGTTACGGCTGAGCTAAGGTCCTTCTCCCTAAATAGCAAAAAGCTATCCATTTAACGAATAATAAAATACTTTTTAATTTTTTGTGGCCACTAAATATTGCCCTTTTATAGTTCTACCTGTATCAAGGGCTTTTCTTACTGCTGTTCTACTAACACCTATTGCTTTAGCTGCGTCCGTTAAGCTTGTATAATGTAATTCTGTTTCAGTTTTTACATTTTTTACTGTAACTGATACACCTATTAGTGCTATAGTAGCGGCTGAAATCTTTGCACGGGTTTCATCTGAAAGTTTAATACCACTACGTGCTATAGATATTTTTATTTTATCACTTTCAGTTAATATTCTACCTGTTGCTGCCAACGATAGATTATTTCTTGTTTCTTCACTCACCTTACGATTGTTCCTAAAAAACTCTAGAGTTTTTTCGCTATGTTTGAACCCTAAAGGAGAACCTGCTATCTTTAAGATGTTATATTCAGGTTTTAAAAGATCAAAATAATATTGTTCTCTTTTTACGAGATCTACCCCATTTTCACAGTACTCTAAAATTTCTAGACTAAAATTATTAAACCCATACTTTAAAAGAGCATTGTGTATAGGAGTGTTATACTTAGCTAAGTGTATAGTACTAAAGTACTTGTATAGCCTTACAGTCAAATTCGCTGAACTACCAATATATGTTTTATGATTAATATTATTAATCCAACGGTATATAGCTTTTTTATCTTTATTATCCCGAAGTATTTTGGCTTTGTCTAGCTCACAGTTATGATATATAACTTCAGGTTTTAAATCTGAAGAGTTATTTACTGGTTTTGTTGAGTAAGGACGTAGTCCTATAGATAAATGTAGAAAGAAATTCATAATAGTAGCTTTTTAATTATTAAATAGGTGGAAAACATATCCAATACCTGTAGACTATATGCTTTCATTTATATCTAAGGTTAGGTTGCTAGCCTTCTTAAGACCCGAGTACCTTTCTACGGTGTACCTAGCTTCAGCTGTACGGGTATTTATTCACGATAGTAGTCGGCTATTATTCAATACAAGATCTATGTATAAATCTTATATGAAGGTAATAAAGGATTGGATATGAGCCTTAAAGGCAGAAAATTTATAGCGGCTAATGTGAAAAAAAAGTATTTTTATTATTCTGCACCCTTTCGGGTGAGGTTTGACTATATCTTAAGCTTGCGCCAACCAACATCTAGTCGATGAACTGCACACCACAATCTAAAACGATTATGCTGCTTGGCTGCGGATTACCCATTTCCTTTCGTACATAAATTTCGATTTTACCATACCACGAGTCATTACCTGTGCCACAAGATGTGTTACCACTCTTGCTTGGTTGAAATTTCTTTAGGGATTTCCCGTCAATTTGATGGTTTATAGCAGAAGGTTTACTTCTACTTACTGGCCTAAAAATATGCTCAGTATTTTTTTTTACCAGCTATAGTAGTCAGGTTTGTCTTTCACTAACTTACCACAGTTCTTTGGATATCTCTACAACGATACAAATTATCTCTTTGGCCTAATTTTTTTCTAGTCATTTATTCTAAATGACGTCGAAAAAAATAAGGAATTTTATTTATTCCAACTTAGGCCGAGCTGAGACTTTTCTCCCTAAATAGTATTTTACTACTATCCATTTAACAGATAACATAATTTTATTTTTTTTGAAGTTTTTATTTAGTTTTACAGATAGAATACGTTTTTTTAATTAGTCTATTTTGCGACAATGCTTGACTTACTGTAGCTCTTGTCACACCTAGTGCTTTACCAGCCTCAGTCATGCTAGCATAATTTGTCACATCATTAGTTATGATGTTTTTAACACTAATAGGCAATCTATTAGCTATTGAAGCATTAACAGTAGAAAGTATTTTTCTTTCTCTTACTTCATCACTTAGAATAAAGTTTCTCATTTTTTCTAATGATTCTTGAGAATGTTTATATCCTAATGTAGACCCTGCGATTGTAGCTATATTGTAATGAGGTTTATAAAGATCTAAGTAATACTGCTCTCTTTTAAGTACATCTTCATAGGAACAATATTCCAAGATTTCAAAAATTCTCCGAATTTTGGAAAACCCGTGTTTTAAAAGAGCTCTATCAATAGGTCTATTACTTTTTGCTAGAGAACGTAAACTAAAATATGTATACATTCTAACATGTAAATTAATAGAACTACCGATGTAAGTATTCCCATTTACCTTATTTACTCAACGATATACAGCAACTTTCTTACGGTTTTCTGTTAGGATACGCATTTTGTCCACATCAGCGTTATCATAAATAACAACTGGCTTGAAATTACCAATATTTCCCTCTCCCCGCAAGCTTGCGGGGAGGGAAGAAAACGATCTTGAAAAAGTATTTATTGTTTGTAGAAAGAATGTTATAGTAGCTTTAGATTTAAATTGTTTTTTACCAATGTTGACATATATTACTTTAGAGGTTATCCTTTCTATTCTATCACTGAGTTAGGGTGCTAGCCTTTCAGTGGCCCGAGTACCTTTCTACGGTGTACCTTGCTTGTAGCTGCATTATTTTTTTTCGACGTAATTTCTTAGGAAATTACTAGAAAAAAAATTAGGGTATATACTTGTTATAATTTACTCGACTATTATTCAAATTAACTAATTTGAAGGTAATAAAATAATAACGTCCAAGAAAATTGTTGTAAATCTATACTATAAACTTCATAAAATTATATTATCCTGCTGTGTTTCCACAGAGGTTTGACTATATCTTAAGCTTTCGCCGATCACCATCTAGTCGATGAACTGCACACCATAATAAAAATATTATGCTGCTTGGCTGCGGATTGCCCATTCACTTTCGTAATCAATCTTGATTTTACTATCTCGCGAGTCATTACCTGCGCCCTTAGCTATGTTACCATGCTAAGTTAGTTAAGATTGCTTTAGGGGTTTCCCGTCAATTTGACGATCTTTAGCAGAAGGTTCACTTCTACTTGAGCTAATAAAGAGGCTCATTTCTTTAGTTTACCCATTCGGCCTTTTATAAGCCTGACCATGGTAAGATCACTACTCTTCGGGTCTCTAATTAGATACTAATTCATTACTTAATAATTGGATTATCTAGGCAAATGGATTCTTTATTTGTGTATTTATAGATTGTCTATCTTATTGATAGCTAATCTAATTTAATATATCACCACTAATCACTACTTGCTTGCATCTAACTAGAACTTGCTGACCCATTATACAAAAGGTACGCTCTCATATGTTTATTAAACTTACCTTGAGCTGCTTATAAGACTACTATTTTACATATTTCCTTCACAGTACTATTCTCTATTTCTTGTATATTATATTAAGGCTTAGAGGAAGGTTCCCCTATATTCAAACAGATGAATCCATTTTACTTTAAGCCTATATCTATTTTCATTCACACTACTAATAGAATCTCGTTTGATTTATTTTCCTGAAGCTAATAAGATACTTCAATTCACTTCGTTTTTTTTATAGAAATTCTTCTACCATTTTCCCTAATAAATGGAAATTACTCCATCATTTTTACGGTACTAATGGTTTAATATACAGCCTTTTATTACTCTATAATAGTCTCTTTATATACTAGCCATAAAGTTAATCCTTATAATATGTAATACATATATATAAGGTAAT